CTTTTGTCAAGCTTTTTTAAAAAGATATTTTTCGATCTAAAATTTAAGAATTAAGAGAAAGAATAGAGAAAAAAACGATTCACTCAATTCACTTGAAATCAAACTTGTAATAGAGATCTAGAGAGATTAAACATCGTTAAATTTTTGGAATAGATAACCAGTACCACGAGCAGTTAATATAAGATCTGGATTACTAGGGTCATTTTCTAACTTAGCTCTTAATCTAGAGATATGAACATCTACAACACGTGTATCTACATGTCTCTCAGGAGTATATCCCCAGACATCCTGTAGAATCGAAGCTCTAGAGAAAGGTTCCCCAGCTTTACTAATAAGTAATTCTAAGAGACTAAATTCCATACCTGTAAGTCTAACACGCTCATTATGCTTAAATACTTGTCTTTTATTAAGATCAATTTGGATATTACCTACAAGAATGATACCAGAATAAGGTAACCTTTGATTAATAGTAACCTTTTCGACTCTACGTAAGACAGAACGGATACGGGCCTCAAGTTCTTTAGGAGCAAAAGGTTTAATGATATAATCATCAGCACCTAATTCTAACCCTGTAATTCGATCCGAAACATCTCCAAGAGCAGTAAGCATAATAATAGGTACGTCAGAATGTTGCCGAATTTCTTGACAGACTCCATATCCATCTAATTTGGGAATCATAACATCTAAAAGGATTAAGTCAGGATGTAGCTGATGAAAGAGTGAGATAGCATTTTCTCCATCTGTAGTACTTATTACAGAATAACCATTCATAGAGAGACGAGTTTCTAAAATACGACGTAGACTAGCTTCATCGTCAACTACTAAAATAGTTTCTTTAGGAGGAGAGGGAGGAGAAAGATTAGCAGTAGAGAAAGAGGTCATGTCATATTGTATTGATTAATATATTTTTAAGTATAGACTAGAATAATGTAGACCTAAGAAAACTAAGGATTTGTTATTGTTATATTTTTTATTATAGAAGACGTAAATAATAAACCAGAGTAAAATAGTAAACTATTTAATTCTTCTTTCTGTCTACTATATACCTATGTATATATATTCTATATTTCCCTTTAAATTTTATCTAACTTCTTTTCTAGTTATATAATATAAATATCTGTTTTTAGATATTAAGCACTTTCATTTCTAATTAATATCTTTTTGTCTGTAAAATACTTAATTTTAAATCTATATGATTATTTGGTGTGATACCTTTTTTTTTAAAAGGGAATTGATCTTCCTACTAATCTAATTCAACTAGTCTAACTTAGGGGAGTATTCTATATTTTTTATGAAAATTTCTAGAAATATGATTATAATGTATAATAACCGTAAAGAAAAGTAGTGTTTATTTATCATTATTCAATTTTATAGTATTAATTTAATAAACATTGTGTGCGATACGAAGTCTATATATTAATATATGTATTAATGGTTTTTTAATGTATTTATCTTGAACTTATTCAAGATATACTACTATCAGAATAGCTTAACCAAAAATATTATTACCAGAAAATATTATAAAATACAGAATAAATTAAGGCGTTTATAATAATGACAGAATTAGGCATGATGCTAATACCTGACCAAAAATAAATTATGATGTATGGATTTGTTGAATATTTTATTTTTTACTATGTGGAAACGTATATTTTAAAAGGATATCTACTTAAGAATAATATTTATTATATTATTTAAATGTAAATAAGCTAAGTCTAAAAATTTAGTTTGAGCTATATGCAAGGAGACTTGCACGTATAGTTCTCAAAGGGGTACAATACCTACTTAACACTTATAAACTTGCTTTGGAGAAAAATTATGACCATAGCAATTGGACAAGAAAAAAATCGTGGCTGGTTTGATTTAATTGATGACTGGTTAAAAAGAGACCGATTTGTATTTGTAGGTTGGTCTGGACTTCTATTATTTCCATGTGCTTATTTAGCGTTTGGAGGATGGTTTACTGGAACTACTTTTGTAACATCATGGTATACTCATGGTTTAGCTAGTTCATACTTAGAAGGTTGTAACTTTTTAACAGCAGCAGTTTCAACTCCTGCTAATAGTATGGGGCATTCTTTATTATTATTATGGGGACCAGAAGCTCAAGGAGATTTGACTCGTTGGTTTCAAATTGGTGGCTTATGGGCATTTATTGCATTACATGGTGCTTTTGGACTGATTGGTTTTAACTTAAGACAATTTGAAATTGCAAGATTAGTTGGATTACGTCCATATAACGCTATTGCATTCTCAGGTCCTATCTCAGTATTTGTATCTGTATTCTTAATGTACCCATTAGGTCAAGCCAGCTGGTTTTTTGCTCCTAGTTTTGGTGTTGCAGCTATCTTTAGATTCTTATTATTCTTACAAGGTTTCCATAACTGGACTCTTAACCCATTCCATATGATGGGTGTAGCTGGTATTTTAGGTGGTGCATTATTATGTGCTATTCATGGTGCTACAGTGGAGAATACTATTTTTGAAGATGGTGATGCAGCTGACACTTTTAGAGCCTTTACTCCAACCCAATCTGAAGAGACTTATTCAATGGTTACAGCTAACCGTTTTTGGTCTCAAATTTTTGGAGTAGCTTTCTCAAACAAACGCTGGTTACATTTCTTTATGTTATTTGTTCCAGTAACTGGATTATGGACAAGCTCATTTGGTATTGTAGGTTTAGCTTTAAATTTACGTGCATATGATTTTGTTTCTCAAGAATTACGTGCTGCAGAAGATCCAGAGTTTGAAACATTCTATACAAAAAACATTCTATTAAATGAAGGTATTCGTTCTTGGATGGCAGCGCAAGATCAACCTCATGAAAACTTTATTTTCCCTGAGGAGGTTTTACCACGTGGAAACGCCCTTTAATACTAATATTGGAGTTGCGGGTAAAGACATTGAATCAACAGGATTTGCTTGGTGGTCAGGTAATGCTCGCTTAATTAATGTGTCCGGTAAATTATTAGGAGCTCACGTTGCTCATGCAGGTATTATGGTATTTTGGACAGGAGCTATGACACTGTTTGAAGTAGCTCACTTTTTACCTGAAAAGCCATTATATGAGCAAGGTTTTATTCTAATTCCTCATTTAGCGACTTTAGGCTGGGGAGTAGGCCCAGGTGGTGAGATTTTAAGTACATATCCTTACTTTGTCGTAGGTGTAGTTCACTTAGTCTCTTCTGCAGTATTAGGGTTTGGAGGTATCTATCATTCTATTATTGGTCCAGATACACTAGAAGAATCATTTCCTTTCTTTGGTTATGATTGGCGTGATAAAAATAAGATGACTACTATTATTGGAATTCATCTTATTTTACTAGGTCTTGGAGCATTTCTACTTGTAATAAAAGCTCTATTTATAGGTGGAGTTTATGATACTTGGGCTCCAGGTGGTGGTGATGTGAGATATATCTCAAATCCTACTCTCAATCCACAGGTCATTTTTAATTATGTACTGAAATCTCCATTTGGGGGAGATGGTTGGGTTATAAGTGTAGATAACATGGAAGACTTAGTTGGTGGTCATGTCTGGATGGGTGTTATCTGTTTGACAGGTGGTATTTTGCATATATTAACTAAGCCTTTTGCATGGGCTCGCCGTGTATTTGTATGGTCAGGAGAAGCTTACTTATCATATAGTTTAGCTGCATTGTCTTTAATGGGGCTAACTGCATCACTTTTTGCATGGTATAATAATACAGCCTACCCTAGTGAGTTTTATGGTCCAACAGGTCCAGAAGCATCACAAGCACAAGCTTTCACATTCTTAGTACGTGATCAACGTCTAGGAGCTAATGTAGCTTCTGCTCAAGGGCCTACAGGTTTAGGTAAGTATCTAATGAGATCACCTAGTGGTGAGATTATTTTTGGTGGTGAGACTATGCGTTTTTGGGATCTAAGAGCACCTTGGGTAGAGCCTTTAAGAGGACCTAATGGTTTAGATTTAAATAAAATCAAAAATGATATTCAACCTTGGCAAGAAAGAAGAGCTGCAGAGTATATGACACATGCTCCATTAGGATCATTAAATTCTGTAGGTGGTGTAGCAACTGAAATTAACTCAGTAAACTATGTCTCACCTCGTTCATGGTTAACAACCTCTCATTTCTTCTTAGGGTTCTTTTTGTTTGTAGGGCATTTATGGCATGCTGGACGTGCGAGAGCAGCCGCAGCAGGTTTTGAGAAGGGTATTAACAGAGAAAATGAGCCTGTATTATCAATGAAACCTCTTGATTAATATTAAGGTTTAATAACTATCTTATATTAGGCAAATACTTAAATTTAAGTATTTGCCTAATATAAGATAGTTTATGTAAATTTATTTGCTATTAATCAATAAATTTCAATTATATATTAGAAATAAGGTAAAAATAAAAATAAGTAATTCTTAAGCTGGGTTTTGTTCTTTGTATAAATAAATATAATATACAGAAGGGTAATTATTTATCTAGAGCAATATAAAATAGCTTCTTGCAGTAAATTAATAGTATAAAATATAATGATTTTCTATTTAAAATCATTACTTTCAAGACATATTCTATTCTTATTTACTTTGCTCCTCATTGGGGTTTACCTAGCAAATATTTCATAATATTTCTGGTAAGCTTTTACCTTACCGTTGCACCCTTTCCAATTCTTATAAATTGGTGGTAATATTTCTGTAGCACTTTCCTCACAGTGTTCTGCACTAGAAGTTATCTAGCAATGATATGTCTTATAGGAGCCCAGACTTTCCTCAAGATTTAAAAGTCTTGCAATTACCTATGAATACTTATCCTTATTTAGTATCTTATATTTTAACATAATCAATGAATATCTGAAAATCTAACAATAAATTACGTATTCACTTTAATGTATGGCAGACAATAGTTTAAATTATACTTCCTTCACCTATAAAAATTTTGGCGCAGTAATAGATAAGTATCAATATAATTTTCATACTAAAGATATTGTTGCAGGAACAATATTTAGTATTGAAAGTAAATTTATTTTAGTTGATATAGGAGCCAGTCAAGTAGGTTTTTTACCTATTGAAGAGATAGGTATCAATAATAATCGATTAGAATATAGTTCTGTACTTCCTTTGAAAGTAAATGAAATATTTGAGTTTTATATTTTATTATTTGATCAAAATTCACAACAAATTACTCTTTCACTTAAAAAAGCTGAACTGATTAAGGCATGGAAACGGCTGCAACAGTTCTTTATGGAAGATATTATTTTAAGATCTGAGTTAGTTAAATCTAATAGAGGTGGGTGTATTTTAGAAATAGAAGGTATTAAAGGTTTTGTTCCTAGATCTCACTTAATTAATCACAATTCTGATTTAATAGATAATTTAAGTGTTAAGATTTTAGAATATAATGAAAGTCAAAATTATTTATTATTAAGTTCTAGATGTGCTTATATACAAAAAAATTCTTTAATTTTTAAAGTGGGAAATGTTCTTAAAGGTAGAATTAATTTAATTCAATCTTATGGTTTATTTGTAAATATTCAACACATACAGGGCTTGCTCCACGTCTCAGAAATAAAGCAAAACTTAATTCAGGGAACCTTAGACAAAAGTTTTAATATAGGAGATATGATATCTGTAATGATAGTGCATATAGATAGCCAGCAAGGCAGAGTGACACTCTCTCAAAGAGGTATTTTATAAAATTTTATCCACCTCCTACAATAGTAACAATCTCAATGATATCTTGATTTTTCAGTTCACTACTTGCTAATTTTTCTTTTTTTATGATTTCTGAATTATGTTCAACTACAATTTGTCTGAAGTCAAAATCTAAATAATTTAATAAACTGGCTAAAGATGTATTTTTAACACAGATAAATGGGTCGCCGTTAATGAAGACGGTAATTTTATCTGTAATGGTATTGGATGATATGTTCATAAAATAAATAATTTAAAATTATATGTTTATATTCTAATTCGCTATTATAATAAATAAGAAATGGCGAGCGTGGCCAAGTGGTTAAGGCAATGGATTGTGGCTTCATCATTCGCGGGTTCGATTCCCGTCGCCCGCCCTTATGTGGTAATATAATGATTTTGCAATGCAACTTTTACTAGTTCAGTACGAGTACTAACTCTAAAATGATTAAATAGTCTAGAGATATATCTTTCTATGTGTCTGTTATTTGTATTAAGTTGTTTTGCAATCTCTTTATTCATATATCCTATCACAACTAAATTCAATGTTCTTTGTTCTTTTGTAGTTAATTCGAGACAATCAACTAGCTCCTGTATATTATCAGTATTATAATCTTTGTAAACAAAAGGAGAGACATTTATATATTTTTCAGATTGATTTGAATAAGTTCTTAAATTATTGATAATAGATAATAATTCCCCCATATGAAATGGTTTAGATAAATAAGCATTACAACCTAAGGAATATGCTTGTATACGATCTTTTATAAGGCTTTTTGCAGTTAGAACAATAACTGGGATATGATATCCATCAAATCTTTCTCGTAAAGACTTTAAAAAATCATATCCATTTATTTCAGGCATAATTATATCTAAAATAATTATTTCAGGTACCTCAGTTTTCAAAAACTGTAGTGCATCTATAGCATTATCTAAAGCATGTACTATAAACTTTTCTTCTTCTAGATAATTTTTTAAAGATAATCTAAAATTTTCGTCATCATCAATAAGTAGAATCATTTTAAAATAAATTTTATGGTATCATATAATTTACAAAATTTGTCTTCTCCGCAAATTACAATTCAGTGCCTACGAAAAGGAGATGTATTAACTTTAGACAAAGATTATAAAAACCTATATATTATTATAGGTGGTGTATTACACTTAGGTAAGTTAAGTTTAAATAATCAAATTATCACTATGGCAATACTTAAGTTTAAGCAATGTTTTATAATTTCTAATAGTAGTCAATATCAGTTAAAATCCGTGACTACTAGTAGTCTTTTGATAATAAAACTCAATGACTTATCTGATTTAATAAGTCAAATTCCAGAGCTTTTTTCTTTAATTACTCATGGTTTATTGGAGTATTGTAAAGTCATGGAAACTTTTTCATATATATACCGTAGAAAAACTACATACAAAAGAATACTATTATTATTACTGTTTTTAATTAAGTATTTTGGGGTTAATACTTCAAATGGAATAAAAATCTCTCTTAAATTTTCTCAGGCAGATATAGCTCAAATTCTAGGTACAACTCGAACATCAGTAAATAGAGTATTTCAAATTTTACAAAAAATGAAATATTTAGAGATATATGCAAATATAATAATAATTAAAGAACCATTATATTTAATAGGGAATAGTCTTTAAAACTTATAAGTAGTATAAACAGATTATAAATATCAAGTATTGAAAAAAAGGTACTTAGTAAGTAAATATTCTTTAGCTGTAAAGATAAGTTAACAGGTAAACCTATCAAAAGTAGGATTATCTGAAATTATTGTATACTACTATAGAGTAAGTATTCTTACATGTTAAGTTCTTCAAAGATTAAAGATTAATTTAAGCTATAATCTTTTGCTTTGAATATTAATATATTAAATTATTATTTTAGTAGTTATGTTCACTTTAAAAATTCTCGTATATACAACAGTAATCTTTTTTGTTTCACTATTTGTTTTTGGATTTCTATCTAATGATCCTTCGAGAAATCCAAACAGAAAAGATTTAGAATAATTAATAGTGCTATAGAAGATTAGGTATAGGAAATACTAATTTAAAATCTAGCCTTTATCTTCTATAGTATTATAAAGTAAATTTTATTTCTGATATAAAAGAAACTGTAACGTAAATACCATATTTTTTCTGTATACTATTTACGAGTTTAAGTTTATCTGTAGGAGTATAAATTTTTTCTTGAAATGTCATACCAGATTCTTGCATATATAAATTTAATATACCTGATTTACTCCAATAAAAGCTACCTTGACTTAATTTATCCTGTTTGTCAGACTCCCATTTAATAAATTGTCCTCTAAATTGATTAGATACTTGAAAAAAACATAAATTATAATTTAATTGATTCTTCTTATTATTCCAACACAGGTTAATCAGGCTAATCTTTTCGGTATTATCTAGGTATTGTCTAAAATCTGTGAATATATCATTTATCTGTTTTATTTGTTTATAATATACTTCTGCTTTATTACTTATACTTTCTTCTAAAGCTAAGTTATGTAAGGTTTGTTGTGCTAACCATTTGCCTTCTAGATTAGTTAAAAATTTTGAAATATCCATTATTGTTTCTTCCATAAAAAATATATATTATTTAGTTTAATATAAATAAGGAATAGCTCTTAAACATATTTTTACTTTTCCTGGAACTTCTTGGATCAGTTCAACTCTTATTGCTGGGATCTGGGCAATTATTGTACGGAATTCCCATCCCAAACTGAAGTAGATGCCAGAAGACACTGGAAATAAATCTAATCGATTAGAATAAAAAAATTCACCTTGTACATGTGGAAAAGGGTATTCTTCAAAAAGAGGTGAATCAGTAAAAAATTTAATAGAAAATACTGGATTTGTATATTGAGAAATTCTTAAATGATATTCTATTAAATATTCACTAAAATAGTTTCTTATATTCATAATAGTTTTATATCCACTATCTCGTGTTTCTAGTCTTTGATATCTTAGGCGATCAGGTAATGAATATAATGTATTCTGTCCATATAATTTACTATAAAAAAGTTTAAAAAGAATTAAATGATAAGGAGATTGTGGAAATCTAGGTCGAGATCTAAAATAGCTAATGTGTTTAAAAAATAAAAGAGTATAAGTATTGTCATGTAAAAGTTGTTTAGAGCAATGTAATAATTTTCTATTTGGCTGTAATTGTAGAAAATCTGCTTGAGTAAAATGGCCAGTAGTAGGATGATATAAATCATCTATAAATGGAAACTGAATTCTAAAATTCCAAAGTTTAAAATTTTGAACAATAGATTTAAATATTTCTTTTTTATCTATAAAATTTAGTTTTAATTTATATAAATGTTCTTGTAAGAAGTATTTAGGAAAAATAAATTTCTTTTTTGCAAGACTTAATAATAAATGATTGCGTAGAAAATTAATCTGATTGTAAGAGCTTATTCTTAATCCTAAAGTAGAATTTAAGTTCTTAGTATCTTTAAATTTTCTCTTAAATAAAAAATCTACCCCTTGTTTTCTAAATTCGTAGTAACTTTTGATAATTCTTTTATTTGATACCGTATTATGTAATTTAAAAATATGATTTTCAGATTTGACTTTAGTAATATTATCAAAAATACGTGTTGCCAATGGAAAAAAAACCTTTTTATTAATATTTAAAGGGGTATCATAAGATAAATCATATTCAGAGGAAGAGTCTCTTTCTTTAAATGTAAAATTGATAAAATCCAGATTAGTTTTTAAATATCTTAAGTCTTCAAAGAAATAAATTTGACTATGATATTGGTTTAGATGAAAATTTTCGTCTAATCCTAATTCAATATTATAAAGTGAATTTTGAATATCGAAATTCATTAAAACTTTATTTAAAATATACTTATTCTCATTACCATAGATATAACGAAAAATAAGCTTATTAATTGATTGTATATCATAGTTACTAGTTAAAAAGAGTTTATTTAATGATAATCTAGAGTGTCTAATATAAATATCATTAATTAATTCATTAATTCTCTCTTCATATATATTGGTAACACTCATTTTTTGGATAATTTTATCTAAAGTAGCTTGAATCTCATAATCCCGGTAAGGAACAAAATAAATTATAATTTCTATGTTTTGGTTAATTCTATTGAAGTCAACATCATAGTAAAAGTTATAAAAAAAACGTGTATCTTTTAAGGTATGCATAGCTTTTTCAATATTAAAAAAAGTAGGCATTGCTCCTATCTCTAAATATCGTTTTAAAATACTATTAACAAAATCTGTAGGTACAAATCTATGTAATGGAGTAGCAGTATCTATATCATGTCCAACTAAGGGACATAACTTATAGGTAATTTTATCTAAAACTCCTTCTATAATCAGATAGTAAATTTTACATATATTATTATTTTGAGTATTAATGTTAATCTCTATCCATCTAAATCCTCTACAGAAATACCAATGTTTGATTTTTTGTGAGAGTAATTTTAATTGAGTTAAACTAGTCGGATACCCTATTAGTTCGTATGTAAATAGATCTAATTCTTCTTTTGGAATCAATAAATTTTGAGTATTAATAAACTCTATTTCTGTTAAAATATTATTAAGTTCTAAGTCTAAGGAAAAAATAATAGTTCTTTTATAGGTATATGACCTTAAATTTATTTTAGAAAAATAACCAGAATATCTTAGCCGATTAATAAGTAATGTAATAGATTTCCGAGCGTTAGATACTTGATCATTTTCAATGGTATTGAGTCCGAACGAGGTATTTAATTTATTAAAAACATAAATATTACTAATATTTTTAATAGAAACACGATGATATTTATCATCTAAAAATTGGCTAACTTGTTCTAAATACTCTTGCGGGCTTTTGATATCATCATCTCCTATTTCAATTTCTCTGTTAGTTAATGATTCTACTGTAATTTGTAATGACAAGCAGTAATGATGATTATTTTTTAGATTTTGTAACCAGGGAGTATTGCTAAGCTTAACTATGGGGATAGGTCTTTTAATTTTTTTTATTAACCAAGCTCCCAATGCAAAATGTTGATTATAGATTTTTTTTGTAAGATAAGGGAATGCATTTAAATTAATAGCAGTTCTAGATATAAATTCTATATATTTAAATGAAACAAGTGTCAATAGCCAAATAAAAAGGTAAAAAATAGAGATTTTTTTTTTCATGTATAAAATATTAAAAGCAAGAAAATAAAAAATATTAAAAGGATTCATGTACATTAATCAAACATATTCAGCATAACACATAACTACATATTTATTATTAAGTAAAATCTAAATTATGAAGTATTGGAATTTAAGAAAAATTAATAAATCCACCTTTGAAAGAGTAGGACCAGTACCACGTTCAATTACCAAAACGTTTGAGAAATTTAAAAAAGAATTAGATCCTAATGCAGAAGCAGAAGCCATGGAAGAGTTTATTATTTCAAGATATCAAACTGTAACTTCTATTCGTTATATAATGTTATTATTAATTGTTCCAGTTATTGTAGATCAAATTTCAAAGACTTTACTTTTTGGTCCTGCAGTAGATTATTATTGGAATAGATATCAACCTGATATATTCTTGAATGAATCTCAAGAAGAAAGGGCTTTCACCGAATTACAAAGATATGAAGAAAGAGTCCATTTTGAAATTTTAATAGGTAAATTGCCTGCATCTACATCTGAAGCAATTGAACAAACTATAAAAAATAAAGCAGTTAATTTAGCTAAAGAATATGCTATGGAAAGTGCAGATTCAATTAAGAATATACTGGCAGATATGACATCAGTAGCTTCTTTTATATGGTTAATTGTTGGTGGACAACGCCAAGTATATATTTTAAAATCATTTATTAATGAATTAATTTATGGTTTAAGTGATACTGCGAAAGCTTTTTTAATTATTTTGTTTACTGATATATTTGTAGGTTTTCATTCACCTCATGGTTGGGAAGTCATTATTGAAGTTTTATTAAGACATTTTGGATTACCAGAGAGTAGGGATTTTATCTTCTTATTTATATCTACATTCCCAGTTGTATTAGATACAATATTTAAGTATTGGATATTTAGATATTTAAATAAAGTTTCTCCATCTGCAGTAGCAACATATCGTAATATGAATGAGTAGTAATATTTTTTGACAAAAAAAACATATGTTTATATAATATATATTATATTATGCATCTGTGGCTGAGTGGCCGAAGGCAGCGGACTCATGTGTGAACTGTTATATTGAATTAATAAAGTATCATTATAACTATATTATTGCAACATTAAGAGAATAGATAAGAGTATATTTTATTTATTAAGCAATTTCTTAATTGAATAAATGACTAAGGTAAGTAATACTAATTTTTAAAAAAAGCAGAGTAATTTATAATTATAAATATCCTAAATATTTAAGATAATTGTGAGTTTCTTCTTAAAAAATCAAAATAGAAAATCTTTGTATAGAAAATAACCTGGTGTCAAATAATACAAGTAATATGGAACAGTTAAATTAATAGAAAAAGATATAGTTAATAGTAGTATTCACTTAAAATAAATAAAATAACATTATTTATTTTTAGAGCTATATGAAAGGAAACTTTCACGTATAGTTCGGAAAGAGAGATTTAATATAAATAGATCGACTCTAATAATCCGCCTTCTCGAAAGAGACACCGCTGGTTCGAATCCAGCCGGATGCACTAGTCATAAAAATATTAATGTAGCTTACGTTTAAATTAAATTTAATATAGATTATAGATTCGAGTGTTATATTATCTTTAAGGTATCATTTAATTAATGAGAACTTTATCAAACCAGGTATAATATATATTATATTTATATGTAGATAATTAAGTAAGAAAGTCAAATAGTGAATATATAAAGGAGATATGTAGTCAATGGGACTACCTTGGTATCGAGTTCATATTGCGGCACGTAAGTTATATATAATCACAAGAAAAGAATCAGAAAGAGAGCTATATTCTAGAAAATTAATTTAGTACAAGTTATCTCTAGGCTATTTTTAAAATATAATTACAATATATAACTGTGATGTATGTGTTGTATAAATTAATTATAATAGTGGTTTTTTATAATATCTACTAGATAAGTACTATATATGAAACGTGATACTTTTAAATAATGAAGAAAGATTCTTGAATGATGTACTTTTAATATATCTTAAAAGAATATTTAGCATAAAAATATCATTTATATCAAGAAAATGGTGTATTTACTAGCATCATTTGAGCCGTATGCTGGGAGACTTGCATGTACGGTTCTGAAGAAGAATGATTACCATTCTATCAGTTCTGTTGTTTTAAATGATCCTGGACGATTACTAGCTGTACATTTAATGCATACTGCACTAGTATCTGGATGGGCTGGATCTATGGCCTTATATGGTGCGATTTGTTATTAAGCAAGTATATTGCTTAAAATATATAAAAAATACATCATAAATACTTTGTTTTTATGATTAAAATTTTTATTTAACTACAATACTAGTAGACTAAATAATATTAGAGTATTAATTGATTGTTACTACAATTTCTTACATGAGAAATAGCTATTGACATGAAGCTAAGAATGCAATTAAATAAAAAATTTAGATAATATTATGTGATTAATGACTAAAATAAATTAAAGTGAATCTTCATAAAAAATGTAATGAGTCAAAATAAAATATTCACCCTCAATAGGTAAAAATTTAACTCTATATATACTAGAACATATAGCTAGTATATATTTAAAATGAAGATAAGACAAATTGGAGAGATTTAAAGTATTAATAAGTAGTATTTAGAACAAATAAAAATGGAATTTATAACAATAAAATTCCAGATAGGAACAAGAATAATTTCTTAACGGTTTACTATAAGCATTCAATAAACCAGGAGCTGTATGAAGGAAAACTTTCATGTACATCTCTGAATGTGAGATATCTCTTATCGATAAATTATATTATTTAGATAAAATAGACTATCTACCTTAAACAGTTAGCTGTATTTGATCCATCAGATCCGGTACTTAACCCTATGTGGAGACAAGGGATGTTTGGTGTGACTCGTAATTAGGAACTTAAATAAGATAATGAATTATTTTATTTAAAGACTAATAATCTAAGTATAATTTACGAATAATTATTAGTATTATCACTAGTACTGATAAATCGTTATATATGTACCTATATAAGGCTTACTCTTAAGATATAAAGGTAACTAAATGTCTGAAGCGGAGAATAAAGTTTTTCAATAAATTGCTGAATTTATATAGGTTAATTTTAAAAAACTGCCAAAGAGATGAAGAGTAGAATAAAGAGTATAATGCATCGTAAGACTTAATTTTTTTATAAAAATAATCTTTAAGATTAAATTTGATTACTCAGGTTAAAATTTACAAACAGATTTTACGGTACTAAATTAGGAGTAATGGTGTTAATCTTAACTAGAATTCATTTTTTAAAATTATACTTAAGACGAGGTAACTCCTATAACCATCCATATATATAACTCGAGAACTTTATATTTGGTAATGTAAAGGTAACAATGCAAAAAAGGGTTGCAGGAGAAAGGATTAGAGAAAAAGCTAAAGCCTTATTGTAATAATAAGGATAAGGACTGAAAAGTTTTCAACATAATTAAGTTTTAAGAACATAATATATTTGTCCTTGACCGAAAGGAATAGCTGACTTTTTTTTGGTATAATAGTAAATTTAGAAGTTGAAGCTCTATAAATTTTAATATTTGAATTGTATTCAATTAGGATTAATTAATGCAAAGAATCGCATCTAAATAGAGAACTGATAATACTAATTTACTAATGGAACAAAACTTAAGAACTCTTATCATTGTAAGTTTTATGGTTAAGTGACCTCTTAATACTTAAATTTGGTCGAGCAAATTTAAGTATTAAGTTATGCTTGAGCCGGATGCATTGAGAGGTGCACGTCCGGACCTGAGGGGAGAATGAAGAGTAATTGTAATTCTTACCCACCTTATGCCTTTCATGACCCGCTTAGGCATTACAGATTCTTGGGGAGGTTGGAGTATTACTGGAGAAAGTGTTTCAACTCCTGGATTATGGAGTTTTGAAGGAGTGGCATTAACACATATTGTATTGTCAGGCTTATTATTTTTAGCTGCGATATGGCATTGGACATATTGGGATCTTGAAGTGTTTCGTGATCCACGTACGGGCGAACCTGCATTAGATTTACCTAAAATCTTTGGAATTCACTTATTGTTAGCTAGTTTATTATGTTTTGGTTTTGGAGCATTTCATGTAACAGGTGTATTTGGTCCTGGTATGTGGGTCTCAGATGGTTATGGTATTACTGGTAAAGTACAACCGGTTGCACCTGCTTGGGGACCAGAAGGCTTTAATCCATTTAATCCAGGTGGTGTAGCATCTCACCATATTGCTGCTGGCACAGTAGGTATCTTAGCAGGAGTGTTCCACTTAACAGTGAGACCACCTCAAAGACTATATAGAGCATTACGTATGGGAAATATTGAAACAGTACTTTCAAGTAGTATTGCTGCTGTATTTTTTGCTGCATTTATAACTTCTGGAACTATGTGGTATGGTTCTGCTACAACTCCGGTGGAATTATTTGGCCCAACACGTTATCAATGGGATAGTGGTTATTTCCAACAAGAAATAGAAAGAAGAGTAGAAAATGCTACTAATGAAGGTTTGAGTCAAGCAGAAGCATGGTCTCGTATTCCAGATAAGCTTGCATTTTATGATTATATTGGTAATAATCCAGCTAAAGGTGGTCTATTCCGTGCAGGCCCTATGGATAAAGGAGATGGTATTGCAGAAGCATGGTTAGGTCATCCTATTTTCCAAGATAAGGAAGGTCGAGAATTAACTGTACGTAGAATGCCAGCTTTCTTTGAAACTTTCCCTGTCATTTTAGTTGACAGAGATGGTATTATTAGAGCGGATATTCCATTTAGAAGAGCAGAATCTAAATATAGTATTGAGCAGGTAGGTGTTACAGCAAGCTTCTACGGTGGAAAATTAAATGGTAAAACATTTACAGATGCTCCAAGTGTTAAGAAATATGCTAGAAAAGCTCAATTAGGTGAGGTTTTTGAATTTGATCGCACTACTTTAGAGTCAGATGGAGTTTTCCGTAGTAGTCCTAGAGGTTGGTATACTTTTGGACATGCTAATTTTGCATTATTCTTCTTCTTTGGCCATATTTGGCATGGGTCTCGTACATTATATCGAGACGTATTCGCTGGTATTGGTGAACTTACAGATCAAGTTGAATTTGGAGCTTTCCAAAAACTAGGTGATCGTAGTACTAAAAAGCAAGGAGCTGTATAGAAAGATTAGTATTACTTTTGACTAAAAATAACACATACAATCTTGCTTAAAGGAGAGATATCTAATGGAAACTTTAGTTTATGTTTTTTTATTGACAGGTACTTTAATGACTATTTTCTTTGCGGTCTTCTTTCGTGATCCACCTAGAATAGTAAAATAAACAAGTAAAGAAGACCACTCTTTGATATAAAGAGTGGTCTTCCTTACTTGAAATCCTATAGACAAAGTTTAATGTTAGGTAAAATTATATAATAATTTCCCTAGTAAACCGTGCATGCCATTTTCAAAGCACACGGCTTCTCATGTTGAATATTTTGTTAAATGTTTTTATTAATAGTGAGTTGGAATAAAATTCCTCTCAAAGAACTATACGTGTGAGTCTCCTCACATATAGCTCAAATTAAAATTTAAGATAAAATTAATCTGTCTATAACTATTTCTCTAAAACCATTTCTAGATTCAGTATCTAATTATTGATAAATATACTGATATTAAAAATTAAGTTAGACGTCATTCTCCTAAGACATTTTAAGAGTCACACGTTATATTTATAAAAATTTAAGAAAAATCAATACTGCAAAGAGTATAGTAAGTAAAGTTAGTTGAATATAATGAGTAAACTTATATTTGAAACTTACTATACTTTATTTTTTAAATTATAAAATATTCTTTTCCCCCGTTTATTATAGTTAAAAGGCTATGTTATTTTTAACTATATTTATAAAAATCTTCGTGTCGCACTTACTCATTCAAGTTAATAGTTGTCTATCTAAAAATCCTGTTCAAATGAATAATTGATTTAACGTGTTCCACTTTAGTCAGGAGATATATAGAAGATATTCATATTTTTTTGGTTATAAAAGCTACTTAAAAATAAGTATACGAAGAAATACTTTTTCAAGAATAGGTTTAGAATTATCTATTATAGAGTATCTCTAAGACCAAAAATATAAATTCTTATTAAATTATCTTAATAGTTATAGTCGATGCTTAGCTAAGAAAAATTATAGACTGGTTAGTAATCATTAAAATTTTAATGCAAAGTATCTCTATTTCAAAACTATACATGAAAATTTCCCTTCATACAGCTCCTGGTTTGTCTTATCTTTGAAAAGATCTATTAATATAAACCGTTAGATAATTATTTTTATTCCTATCTAAAATATCTTAATACATTGTTTACTTAAATTAATAAGTATTTTATTTTTATTTGTTCCAAATATTACTTATTTTATAGTTTATTGTAGATTTCTTTATTTTGTCTATCCTATATATTTAAGTATTTTCTTGTGTATCTCATTTAATAACTTTGTCATAGGTTAATAATTAAGTCTTTGTATTCTAAAATTATTATTGTTAATAAGAGACTTAATTTAAAGATTCATATATTTAAAGTCATAACCTTAGGTATACTAAATTATGTATTTAATCATAATAACTTAATTATTAGGTATTTAAAGTCTAGCTAGAGCTTTATATCCTTTCCAGTTTCGCCTTGACAAATAATCTTACGTGGATCAAGTATTTGAGAGCTAGTAGGAATACCTATAATAAATGTAATATTTAGTTGTATGCAACAAATCACATATATTTAAACTTTTTTTATTAAAAAACAAATCACACTATACAATTTAATACAATTAGTATTTAGAGTCAGCTTCAAAATATTATAATATTTCTATAATTTTTGTGACTATCATTATGGTCTAAGTAGTACCTATCAAAATAATAATTATTTCCCTAAAATGTATGACTAAAGTAGTTAAACTAGAAGAGTCAGTATAGTGAATTTAACACGCCGCACCTTCGTGTTCCTCAAAAGGATCTCTCAAATCTTTTGCTGTAGGACCAAAAGCAGTATATATTGAATATCCTGTAATGCCTAATAGTAGGCTTGATATAAAAATACTTAAAATAGTAGCTGTTTCCATAACAATTTAAGTGTAAATAGATTTTTTTATAATCATAATATTAACATTGATTCAAATCAAGTTAATCTAAAATTAAGCGGGTAGCGGGAATCGAACCCGCATCCTAAGCTTGGAAGGCTAATATTTTACCACTAAACTATACCCGCATAGATCTCAATCGTATTATACTAGAATAAATTGAGTTTATCTATATTATTTTCTCTATAATACTAGTTACTATATTCTATTATTCAAACTGATATCAGTTTGAATAATAGAATATAGTAATTAACCAAATTTTCCAGATGTAGAAGCAATTACAAAGGCAGCATAAGTTAAGATATAACCTACTGCGAAATGAGCTAAACCTACTAATCTAGCTTGTACAATCGATAAAGCCACTGGCTTATCTTTCCAACGTACTAAATTAGCTAGAGGTGTTCTTTCATGTGCCCAAGCAAGAGTTTCAATAAGTTCTTGCCAATATCCTCTCCAAGAGATTAGGAACATAAATCCAGTAGCCCAAATTAAATGTCCAAATAGGAACATCCATGACCATACAGATAAGTTATTCATTCCGTAAGGATTATAGCCGTTAATTAATGGAGAAGAGTTTAACCAAAGATAATCTCTTAACCATCCCATTAAATAAGTAGATGATTCATTAAATTGACTAGCAGTACCTTGCCAAATAGTAATATGTTTCCAATGCCAGTAGAAAGTTACCCAGCCAATGGTATTTAACATCCAGAAAACAGCTAAATAAAAAGCATCCCAAGCAGAAATATCACAAGTCCCCCCTCGCCCAGGGCCATCACAAGGGAAACTATAACCAAAGTCTTTTTTATCTGGCATTAGTTTAGATCCTCTTGCATCGAGAGCCCCTTTAACAAGAATTAGAGTTGTAACATGTAAACCTAGAGCAATTGCATGGTGAACTAAGAAGTCACCAGGCCCAATAGTTAAGAATAGTGAATTTTTCCCACTATTAATTGCTTCTAACCAACCTGGTAACCAAACTCCACTTCCCGCAATTGCTGCAGGGTTAGTACTTGATGCTAATAGTACATCAAATCCATATAAAGTTTTTCCTGAGCTAGCTTGTACCCATTGTGCAAATACTGGTTCAAATAGAATTTGTTTTTCAGGAGTACCAAAGGCAATCATCACATCATTGTGAATATATAAGCCTAGAGTATGGAATCCTAAGAATAAAGATACCCAGCTTAAGTGAGAAATGATAGCTTCTTTATGTTCTAGCATTCTTGCTAGTACATTATTTTCATTTTGTTTTGGATCATAGTCTCTGATAAAGAAAATAGCACCATGTGCAAAAGCTCCTACCATTAAGAAACCAGCAATATATTGATGATGTGTATATAATGCAGCTTGAGTTGTAAAATCTTTAGCCATGAATGCATATGGAGGTAAAGCATACATATGTTGTGCTACTAACGAAGTAATAGCGCCTAAAGAAGCTAAAGCTAGGGCTAATTGAATGTGTAAAGAATTGGTAATTGTCTCAAATAAACCTTTGTGACCAGCACCTAATCCACCTCCAGGTGGTTTATGAGCATTTAAAATTTCTTTCATGCTATGCCCAATGCCCCAGTTAGTACGGTACATATGACCAGCTACTACAAAAATTACGCCAATCGCTAAATGATGATGTGCAATATCAGTTAACCATAAAGATTGTGTTTGAGGATGGAAACCACCTAAGAAAGTTAATATAGCACTACCAGCTCCGTTAGAAGTATTAAAGAGATGTTGTGCTGTATCAGGGTTTTCGGCATATACACTCCAATTACCAGTGAAGAATGGTTGTAATCCTGCTGGGTGAGGTGCAATTTTTGTAAAATTATCCCACCCAATATGTTGTCCACGTGCTTCAGGTATTGCTACATGTACTAAGTGACCAGTCCATGCAATAGAGCTTACACCAAATAAACCAGATAAATGATGATTTAATCTTGATTCATTATTTTTAAACCAAGATAGTGCTGGTTTAAATTTTGGTTGTAAATGTAACCAACCTCCAAATAAAAGAATGGCAGAAACTACTAATAGAAATAGTGATCCAGTATAAAGATCTAAGTTACTACGCATTCCAATAGTATACCACCAGTGATAAACACCTGAATAAGCAATATCTACAGGGTAAGATGCACCACCTTTAGTAAAAGCTTTTAAAGCTGGTTGTCCAAAATGAGGATCCCAAATAGCATGTGCAATAGGTTTTGTTTTTAAAGGATTTAATACCCATTGCTCAAAGTTACCTTGCCATGCTACATGGAATAAGTTACCTGAAGTCCATAAAAAGATAATTGCTAAGTGCCCAAAGTGAGATGCAAATATCTTTTGATATAAATTTTCTTCAGTCATATTATCATGACTTTCAAAATCATGAGCAGTCGCAATACCATACCAGATTCTACGAGTGGATGGGTCTTGCGCCAATGCTTGACTGAATTTTGGAAATTTTGTCGCCATTGTCTTCTAATCCTATTAATTTTTATCCTACAGAAATAATTCTTGCTAAGAAGAAAGCCCAAGTTGTTCCAATGCCTCCTAGCAAATAATGAGCTAAGCCTACAGCTCTTCCTTGTGTAATACTAAGAGCTCTTGGTTGAACAGTAGGAGCTACTTTTAATTTATTGTGAGCCCAAATAATAGATTCAATTAATTCTTGCCAGTAGCCACGTCCACTAAATAAGAACATTAAGCTAAATGCCCAAATAAAATGAGCTCCTAAGAAAATTAATCCATATGCTGATAGAGCTGAACCATATGACTGAATTACTTGAGAAGCTTGTGCCCATAAGAAATCCCTTAACCAGCCATTAATAGTAATTGCACTCTGCGTAAAGTTGCCGCCTGTAATGTGTGACACAGCACCAGAAGGAGATACTGTTCCCCAAACACTAGATTGCATTTTCCAACTAAAATGGAAAAGTACAATAGATAAAGAATTATACATGTTTAGTCAAGTCTTTTCTTGCTATTCAAAACTATGCATGCTATTTTCAATGCACATAGCTTCTCATATTAAATTCTTAATAAGAATTATTAAATTCAATATGTTCAAAAATTTTAAAAAACTACCTGTACAAATATTATGTAGTAATATGTGTTTATAAAAGCTCTTATTTATTTTGAATCCTAAAAGTATTTACTTGTAAGTAAATATTTTTAACTTCGTTCCTCTACCTATTAAATAATAATTATTAGGTTGTTATATATATAGCCTACGAAATGATTAGTTCAATATATTTTATTGGAGAATATATGAATTCGAAGCATTTTTAATAATATAAACTATGTAATTCTATAATTTATCGTTACCGATAACCTTTAATTATAAATATTTAGTTAGCTTGATATGGTTGAAGTTTTATTATATCTGACTAAATATAAAGGTAAAAGTTACTAAGTATATTTTTTAGCAATATTAATCTAAACGTATCGCACCCAAAATAATCCTAAGAAAGTATGATCCCATCCAGATACTTGACAAGTACCACCGCGACCAGGACCATCACAAGGGAATCTAAAACCTAGATTAGATTTATCTGGAATTAATCTAGAGTTCCGTGCAAATAATAATCCTTTTAGAAGAATTAATGTAGTTACATGAATTGTAAATGCATGAATATGGTGTACCATAAAATCAGCAGTACCTAATGAAATCGGCATCATAGCAATTTTACCACCAACTGACACAGTATCACCACCAAATGCATAACTTACAGTAGCAAGTGCGTTAGGTGCAGTATTACCGGGAGCTAATGTATGGATATTTTGTACCCATTGTGCAAAAATAGGTTGTAACTGAATAGCTGTATCTGAGAACATATCTTGAGAACGTCCTAGAGCTCGCATAGTATCATTATGAATATATAATCCAAAACTATGGAAACCTAAGAAAATACAAACCCAGTTTAAGTGTGAGATAATAGCATCTCTATGTCTAATAACTCTGTCTAGAAGGTTATTATAATTTTGAGATGGGTTATAATCTCTGACCATAAAGATAGCACCATGTGCAGCCCCACCAACCATACAGAATCCACCAATCCAAACATGGTGTGTAAATAATGATAATTGAGTTGGGTAATCAGTAGCTAAATAAGGATAAGGTGGCATTGCATACATGTGATGAGCCACAATAATACTTAAAGAGCCTAACATTGCTAAGTTAATAGCTAATTGTGCATGCCAAGATGTAGTTAGAACTTCATATAAACCTTGGTGTCCTTCACCGGTAAAAGGTCCTTTATGAGCTTCTAAAATTTCTTTCATGCTATGCCCAATACCCCAATTAGTACGGTACATATGACCAGCCACAATAAATAATACTGCTAATGCTAAGTGATGATGTGCTGTATCGCTTAACCATAAACCTCCTGTGATAGGGTTTAAACCACCTTTAAATGTTAAAAAATCAGAATATTCATTCCAATTTAAAGTAAAGAAAGGAGTTAAACCTTTGCTAAAACTAGGATATAATTGTGCCATTAAGTCACGATTAAATAGTAACTCGTGAGGTAATGGAATCTCTTGAGGAGCAACACCAGCGTCAAGTAATTTATTTACAGGTAAAGAAACATGAATTTGGTGTCCAGCCCAAGATAAACAACCTAAGCCTAATAGTCCAGCTAAGTGGTGGTTCATCATAGATTCAGCATTTTGGAACCATTCTAATTTAGGAGCAGATTTATGGTAATGGAACCACCCTGCAAATAACATTAAAGCAGACATCAGTAAGCCACCTAATGCAGTTGCATATAATTGTGTTTCATTAACAATTCCAGAAGCACGCCATATATGGAAAAATCCGGAAGTAAATTAAGTAGATTTAAACTATATTGATCCCTTTTGAGAACTGTACATGCGAATCTCTTCGCATACAGCTCAGATAAGTTAAATGCATATCAACTTACCTTTATATTTAGATATTTGATTTAATTCAAAATAAAAAATGGTGATTTATCTAAATATTAATCTATTATTTTTACTAAAGTATTGCTTTTTAGTCTAACTATTAAACTATAAAAACTTACTGTAATTAAAAAAGTATGTACTTGAAGTAACTGCTCATAGTAACCTGATAAGTCTATAATACTATTTTACTTAGAAATAGTATCTATAAATTATATTTACAAAATAATATTAATTAAGTTTAACTAAGTTTTTATGAGAATATTCTTATAGGTAGTGTTAGCTAATTAATGCTATCCATATTTTGGTTAATTATACTAATTTTAAACATTTCTTTTTTTACATCGCACTTTGTATTCCTTGGAATCCTCCACCTACGTCAGCATTTAAAATTTCTTGCCCTACAACAGGCCATACTACTTGTGCGCTAGGTTTGATGATAGCTGGATTAGATAGCCAAGCTACATAATTAGAAAAGCGCGCCCCGTGGAAATACATCCCACTTATCCATAAGAAGATAATCGCAAGTTGCCCAAAATGAGCACTAAAGATTTTACGAGATACATCTTCTAAAGAACTTGTTGTTATAGTCGATATTTACTTTAATGTGTATTATATCTAGATATAATAACTTAAATTTTTATTGAATACACTTTTAGAGTAACTATCTCTACTTCAGAACTATACATGAAAGTTTCCTTTCATATGGCTCCTGGTTTACTTAAATCTTAATTTAATTATTTATAAACCTTTAGAGAATTATCCCTATTCCTATCTGAAATATAATATTAATATAATTACTTTCTAAACTTATATTCCGTTTTTTTATTTGTTCCAAATGTTGATGATTTATTTACTTTAGATTTCCTCATGTTGTCTGTCACAATTTTATGCCCTAATATTTGCCAGTCAAATGCTGTAAAAGAGGTACTTGTTATTAACTAGAATCAGTGACTGGATATAAAATTTTAAGTATTTATAGTTTTATAAAGGTAAGACATTTATGGAAGATTCATATTTCTATAGCAGAATATTGCAATATAATTTAAATGCATGAATATTAATCTTAGTAATATCACAGAGGGATATCTATATAATTGCATACCCCTATAGTATCTCCCAGCTCTAAATTAGAAATTAACTAAGTGTATGGCTATACTAAGAAAGTGAAATATTAAAATTCAATAGAATAATAAGATTTACATCAACATTGAATTGAATAATAATTTGAAAGTATTACTCATCAAAATTTATTTGATTTTTATATATTTTGAATTCAAAAACAAATATTTCTTGAAAAACAAATCGCACTGACTGTCAAAATCATGAGCATCTGCGTGTAAGTTCCAAATCCAAGTTGTGGTTTTAGGACCTTTTGCAAGTGTACGGGAAAAATGACCAGGTTGAGGTTGGGTTGAAGTTAAAAATTTCTCCCTAAGAACTATACGTGCAAGTCTCCTCGCATATAGCTCAAATATTTATATTATATAATTTAATAGTAGAATAAATATTATGAAAAGTTAGTAACTTGAGCTCGAAAACTTTACTTTTTTTCATTCCTTTACTTTATATCTTAGTTTACCTCGTCTTAAAAAAATTATAGATTTATAATCTAGCTAGATTTCTATATATCCTATATACATTGAGTATCTATTCAAGAGCTCAATAATGGGTTATTGAGTATAAAAATAGGATGTACATTTCTAACTACTGTATAAATCAACTAAAGATTAACGCTATTTTGCTTTAAGCTATTCATTAATTAACCAATAATTTTTCTAGTAGGAAATTCAAATTAACCTTCGAGTCGCACCCCATTTATCAAAAGAAGTTGCCACAGTATCTTTATCTACAGTAACTTGAACTTTTGTTTTTTGCTCTTTGGAGCTAGTTGCCATATTATCTTTCTCCTTAAAAATTTAGGATAAGAAATTCAAAACGCTTATTCTCTAAGTATCTGATGTCATAATGTTAAGATTAGTACTTATATAGAGATAAGTTTCTAAATATATATTATAGACATATTATTTATAGGATTTAGGCTTTGTAAAAATTAGTTACAATAGGTATATAATAATCCACACAAATAAATAAAAATTAATTTTTGGAAAAATATTAAACCTAAATATGTTAATTGCAGATGATCTTGATAAATTATTAGAAATTCTACCAGATTTTATAAAAATTCCACTTCATAATCATAATTCTCGAAAACAATTAATTGAAGTTGTTATTGACTTAGGTAGACGCCCAGAAGCGCGTTTCCCTTCAAGACCTGAATATTTATCTCTTCGAAATTTGTCTTGGTCTGATTTAGATTTTTGTATAAAAAGAATTGGTCCTTTTAGCGGAGACAATAGGGCTGGTATAGAAAAAACATTACATCGTATTAGTTGTATCAAAAATCGGCAAGGTAATATTATGGGTTTAACTTGTAGGGTAGGTAGAGCTATATTTGGAACAATTAGTATTATTAGAGATTTATTAGAAAGGCAAGAATCTATCTTAATACTAGGAAAGCCAGGTGTCGGTAAAACTACTGCAATACGAGAAATTGCTAGGATTTTGGCTGATGAGATGGAAAAAAGAGTTGTTATCATAGATACCTCAAATGAAATAGCAGGTGATGGAGATATTCCTCATCCTTCAATTGGTAGAGCACGAAGAATGCAAGTTGCACGTCCCGAGTTACAACATCAGGTAATGATCGAAGCCGTTGAAAATCATATGCCAGAAGTAATTATCATAGATGAGATAGGTACTGAGTTAGAGGCTTTTGCGGCTAGAACTATTGCAGAAAGAGGAGTTCAACTAGTGGGAACAGCTCATGGGAATCGTTTAGAAAGTTTAATTAAAAATCCCACTTTAGTAGATTTAGTTGGCGGTATACAACAGGTAACTTTAGGAGATGATGAAGCAAAAAGAAGGGGAACTCAAAAGAGTATTTTAGAAAGAAAATCCTCTTCAGCATTTCAAGTTACAATTGAGATTCATGATAGATCTAATTGGATTATTCACGAGGCAGTAGAGGATACTGTTGATCAAATTTTACAAGGATATCAAGTTTTACAACAAAGACGTCATTTAGATAGTTCGGGAAAAAGTATAATAGATTGTGATGTTTCACTTCAGTCAGAAATTAAGAATTCAGTTAATGCTAATTCTCAGTGGAGAAATTTATCTGAGCCTCTCCCTCTCTCTCTGATAGAATCTGACAATTACCCAGATTATTTATTGAAGAAAAGCTTAACTTCTTTCAGTAGTAATAAATTTTTAAAAGAGGTTAGTGTCAGTAGTTTGGAACAAGTTATTTGGGTATACCCTTATCTCATTAATTATAATAATTGTAAGATATGGATTGATTCATTTGGATGGCCTATTATTCTTACTAAAAGAATTGAAAAAGCCGATGTAATTTTAGGATTATATTCAGAATTAAAGCAAAATACGAAGTTAAGACAAATAGCTAAAATACGCAAAATGAAAATCTATACGATTCCTAATAATTCTCGCTTTCAGATAATTCGTGCAGTATATAAACTTTTAAAAATGCATTCTGAAAAAGCAATTAAATAATATGTAAATTTATAAAAAATATTCTTTCATTATAGGTTAAAAATAAACTTAGTAATAGGATAGATATATTTTTTTTTCAGTTTGTTGTATAATACTCTTTTATAGTGAATACTACTTAAGGTAGTATTAATTTATAGTTTTATTAAATTTAAAGTTGGAAAGTACTCGTGGAAAGAAAAGAAATTTTACAATTAGTACAAAAGATCGTTGCTAATCAATTAGGAGTTGAAGCTGGTCAAGTTACTGAGCAAGCAAGCTTTACAGATGACTTAGGAGCAGACTCTTTAGATACTGGTGTGACATGTTAGAACATTGTCAAATGTTTACATTAATAAAATTATTAATTTAAAAATTATTGTTATATTAGATTACATTTAATTACTACATTTCTTGAGAAGAGAAATGAAGCTAGTACTTAAAATTATGTTAAATATAATTAGTAAAACAAACTGTTTGAAAAAGAGCTTAAAAATTTCTTTATTTCTATAATAAAACTATCTTTTATGTTAAGTATTTTTTCAGTATAATCTACTTAAAATATATATATAGCATTCTTTGGAATTGCATAAAGCTTAAAGACAGAATTTACGTTTAACTTAATCATAACAATAATTTAACATGGAAAGTCTTAAAATTATGAAGATATAGGATTTTAACTCATTTATAAAGCTAAAATGTAATTTTAATTATTTATAAATAATTAAAATTAAATAAAGCCATGTGAAGGGAAACCTTCATGCATGGTTTGGTAGGAGAGATTATGTGAATTATCTACTCTAACTAGAATTAGTAATGGCATTAGAAGAAGAATTTGAGTTAGAAATTCCAGATGAAAGTGCAGAAGGAATTAAAACTCCTGCTGAGGCTGTGAATTTAATTAAAGAAAAATTAGATACTGCTTAGTCTAAACGGAGAGGGTGGGATTCGAACCCACGGAGTTCTTTCAAACTCATCTGATTTCAAATCAGACGCAATCGACCAACTCTGCCACCTCTCCATGCTATATATAATATAATAAATAGCTATTTTTTCCCAGTAATTTATTGTTCTTAATAAAAATCACCATATTATATATGGTGATTTTTATTATTAAGGAGTCTTAAAGAAATTAACATACATCTTTAACCATATTTAAGTAAAGTGCAGGATCACCAGCTTTAGCACGTAATTCTTGTGGTCTAAATGTTCTAAGAGCGCCTTGCCAAATAATTTGTGGTTTACATAACTTACCACGGAATTCTTCACCATAGCGAGGAGTTTTTAAGTTAAATGGCATTTCGCCAAGAGCTCTTGAGTATAAATAACGACGTTTTTGGTAAGGTACTATTGAATCACCAAAATTTTCCATGTATTCATCACTATCTAGAAGCATATCTATGAAACTTTCAAGACCTTTCTCGCCTATGATAACACCCCATGCTAGTCTTTCTCTTTCGTTATAAATATCTCTACCAAGTACTCTTTGAACACACATCTCTACAAATCTATAATTATTATTTACATCATAGTTTAATTTGCGAAAGCTATCAGATAAAACTAAACCTTTGATAAAATCTTTTACAGTAAGTTGACTAAAACGTAATTGAGATTCTAAAAAACTTTGTCTAGTACTACTTAAAATTTGGTGTTCACTAAAAACTTGTCTATATGCTGCCCAGATAATCTCATCCATTTCACTGGCTGTAGGTAAATTATCTGTAGAATATATTCTATATTGTTCATCCCATCCAATTTCATAGCCAACAACACGTTGATTTTGAGTAGAGAAGGAATAACTTAGAAGTGGGATAGACATATGAGATCTCCAATAATATATTTCTCTGTAACAATCTATTATGTTTAGAGTGTATTTATCTGTATAAAAAATAATAGTTTATACAGTGTATACTTAATATTATACGAAATTTTTTTTTTTTATGTAAATTATTAAGTAGAACATATAAATTCTAGTAGCTTGAAGTTAACCTGCTTCGTCAAGTATAATTCTACAAAGATTAACTATTGAAAGATAATATAGTAGAGTTTAATATATGAAATATGCAATTATTGAGGCAGCAGGAAAACAGTTTTGGATAGAAGCCGGACGTTTTTATGATTTAAATAGGCTCTCTCTAGACCCAGGTGATAGAATTGAATTTAAGCGAGTATTATTAGTTAAAGATGGTGAGTTACTTCAGATTGGTCAGCCTTGTATAGAAAAAGCTTCTGTCAATGCTACTGTAGTAAGACATTTTAAAGGAAAGAAAATTATTGTATTTAAACGTAGACCTAAAAAAAATACTAGCTCTAAGAATGGTCATCGACAACCATTAACACGAGTAATGATTAATGAGATTAATATATAAAAATTGCAGATTCAAATATTTTAAAGGAGAATTTTAAGGATGGCTCATAAAAAAGGAAGTGGAAGTACGCGTAATGGACGTGATTCTAATGCAAAGCGTTTAGGGGTAAAGAAATATGGTGGTCAGTATGTAAGTACGGGAATGATTTTAATTCGCCAACGAGGAACTCATGTTAAGGCAGGAGTAAATGTAGGTGTAGGTAGAGATGATACTTTATTCGCATTAACAGATGGTATTGTAAAGTTTCGTAAAATTAAGAGTAATCGACAAAGTGTCTATATTGAACCTAAAGTAATTGCTGAATGATATTTAAGTCTTGTGTCTAAAATCATTTTTGGAAAAAAACAAGACTTTTACTTTTTATTCATATTTAGGTTAGTATGGAAAAACATATTATCATTTCATCACTGCATAATTTAGCTGCTATTTTACATGATGGATATCTATATAGATTTATTATTAATGACCCAACATATCAGTTGGGAAATGTTTACCTTGGGACTATTGAGAGAGTGTTTCCTGCAATGAAAGCATTATTTGTAACTATTCAGATTAATAGAAAATATAAAAATGGATTTATTCATATTAATGATTTATTAAGTAGTAGAAATTGTAAAAATACAACATTCACTATAATTGTGATGTTTAAACAAAAACTATATGTTCAAATAATAAAAGAAGCATTTTTTGGTAAGAACCCAAGATTAACTACTAGTATTAATATTCCAGGAAGGTATATAGTTTTTTCTCCCAGTAATCAAATTATTTGTATTTCTCGTAAAATATCGAATCCTTTAGAAAAAGAACATTTAAAATCTTTAGCTTTGTTATTACGTCCTTTATTTTTAGGTGGTATATTCTTTAAATCAGTTGCATCTAAAGTAAATGAAGATATTGTGATTCAAGAATGGAAAAATTTAAAAGCTAGATGGATAGTTATATTAAAATTAATTAATTCTAATACTAAAATTAGCGCTTTATTATTATATAAAGATTTAGATCTTATAAAAAAAATTATTAGAGATATATATACTAATAAAATTAGAGCTATATTTATTGATTCTCATCGAAGCAAATATAAAATTTATTCATATTTAGAATATTGGTCTGATTTAATTTTGAACCCATCTATAAGAATTTATTATCTTTCTAACCTTTTTTTAAATAGTTACCGATTTTATTTCTTAATAGCTCAAGCATTACAATGTAGAGTACAAACTATACCTACAGGATATATATTTATTGAAAATTTTGAGGCATTAACTTTTATTGATGTAAATTCGGGTATATTAGAGAAATATAGATATCCATCAGATCTTACTCTAAGTCTCAATTGTTTAGCAGCTAAGGAAATAGCATATCAAATAAATATTAGAAATATTTCAGGAATTATAATTATTGATTTTATTAATATGATCTCTAAAAGAGAAGAGTCAGAATTAATTAAATATTTATATAGATTATTTAAAAATGATAATAATTTTCCCCAGATCGTACAATTTTCTAAATTAGGTTTAGTTGAAATTACGCGAAAAAGAATAGGAAAGAATCTTTTAGAATTATTAAATTCCTATCAACCCTTTTTTTTACTGCCACGACAGTTATCTTTTCAGAATCAACACTTTAAACATACTTTAGAATCTTCAAATAATTTATTTGCTTTTTATTTATTGTCTAAAATACAATTAAATTGCACGTATAATTATTCAAGTCATTTACGAGTCATTTCAAAATCTAATTTATTTTTTAATAATAAACATATACAATATAATAAAACTAAATTTTTTGTTAATACAATTCTTCAATATTGTCAATTAGAAATAGCTTAAATTTATGAATAAAAATCAGCTACTATCAGATATCTTATTTTTAGAACATAGTCTAGCTCAGAAATATAGACATACTGTAGATACCCAATATAATCTAGATTATACATACGTTCATTCAATAAATACAGTAGATATTAAATACGTAGAATCGTACTCTCGATCTAGTATTATATCTGAATTATGGTCTAGAAACAATATTAAGGTAACTCAACGTGATCAGGTCTTTATAAATTATTTAGAAAAAGAGCTTAATTGTATTACAATTATATTTTAAAAATTATATTATTATGGCTAATAATTTAACTTTAGAGCAAGAATTTCGCTTAGCAGTTTGTGTGACATGTTTTTACTAAACAATTACTAATTCATTACAACTTTATTTTCAGGGAGAGTAGATTAAATACTTTACTTAGTATGACATTATTATTTGTTATAATATGAAGCTCAACAATAAGTAGTATTTTATTATATCTATTGGTATTTATAGGTAAGGTTAGGAATAACGAAGAAAAAAATCATATAGTATTTTGGTAGTATGAAAAACTGTAAGAAACTAAATAATATAACTATATCTTTTTATTTACAACCTAGGACTAAATAATATAAAAATAAGGAACATGGAAAATTTTAATTTTTGTGATTAGAAGCAAAGTGGAATAAATACATATATTTCCAGTTATTTTACTCAATAAAATAATAGAATGCCGTATGAAATCCAAATTTCTTGTACGGTATGGTTAGAGAAAGTACGAATGCTATTATCTAAATATAATCAAAGAATCAAAGAAATTGATAATTCTAAGTCTAAAAAACTGTTAATTGCTACACTTAAACAAATGATGTTACAAGATAATTTAATCAAATTTTTTGCTAGAAATCAAAATTTAAATCTTTAACTTTTGATAAGGAAAAATCATCTATTAATTTTAAAAAGGTTTATATTGAACATTAGATGATTATCTAAAATATCTAAGTATAGTTAATGAGGAGTTATACTTAATCAATTAAGTCTTTAATTAGGAATAGTTAAAAGTCAAATTTATCTGTGTTAAATAATATAGAAAAATTTGGCTTTTAACTAATTTATACTATTATCATATAAATAGAGTATAAATTATTTTTATTAAATTATAGAAAAGGCTATCATTTATGAGTATTATATATAATGATTTAATTAAGTGGGGGTTTGCCACTCTATTCATAAGTATGTTATTTTATTGGAGTAGTATAGCTTTTCCAAAAGTTAAAAAATTGATAGAGATTGCGAGAATTAATATATTAATATCTAATTGTATCTTATTTATTAATATAAGTGCTAGATGGGTAGATATACAGCATTTTCCATTAAGTAATTTATATGAGTCATTACTGTTTCTAACATGGGGGATGACTTTTATATCAATTCTGCTAGAATATAAAACTAGAAGCAGTATAATAGGAGCTCTTATTACTCCACTAGCTATGTTTACTATTGCATTTGCTACATTAGGTTTACCTAATAGTATGCAAAAGGCAACAGCATTAGTCCCCGCTTTAAAATCAAATTGGTTAGTTATGCATGTTAGTGTAATGATGATTAGTTATGCTATATTAATGGTAGGAACTTTATTATCTATATTATATTTAGCCTTAAGCATATATCAAGAAGTAGATATAAGTAAAAAACAAAACAAGGTATTAAAATCATTACCTTTATCAGCATCTTACGCAGAAAATAAAGTACAGTTATTAGAAAATATTGATAACTTAAGTTATAGAACCATTGCTTTAGGTTTCCCACTTTTAACTTTAGGTATTATTTCAGGTGCAGTATGGGCAAATGAAGCCTGGGGATCATACTGGAGTTGGGATCCAAAGGAAACATGGGCCTTAATTACATGGTTAGTTTTTGCTTCTTATTTGCACGTTCGTATAAATCGTAACTGGTTAAGTAAGGATGCTTCCATTGTGGCTTCAATTGGCTTTATTGTAGTCTGGATATGTTATCTAGGGGTTAACTTTCTGGGGCAAGGATTACATAGTTATGGATGGCTTCAGTAAGTAATTAAGATAAAATCTAGCGAAGTATTCCTAAAAATGCTAAAATATTTATCTCTGTCAGTAATTCGGTAATAACTAATGCTATAAACCCTAGCATAGCTAACCTTCCATTCCAGGTCTCCGCACCACATGTAAAGCCCCATATCCATAGATTTCTATCTTTTTTTTCCATTAGATTCTCCTAAATATTGAAAAGTTATAGTTAATAATTATAAAAAAGGATTTAATACAGAATTAATGGACTATCGTTAAGATAATAATTAAAATATTCACATTAAGTAATTAATAAAAATTATTATTCAATTAACTCTAATTTCTAATTTACTGTCCTTATGAAATTTTAAGATAATTTACTAAATAGATTTGTATATAGTATATATAAGAATAATCGTATTATGAAAGAAGCATCTACACTAAGTCTCGTAAACGTACTCGTAGCAACTTTGTTTAATTTCTTACAATTATATTTTATTTTAATTCTAACCAAGATAACTTTAAGTTGGTTTCCTAATATTAATTGGTATGTAGAACCTTTTTATACGATTCATCGTTTAACAAGGCCTTATTTACGATTGTTTGAAGGAACAGTCCCTATTCTCTTTGGAATAGATTGTTCTCCAACTCTCGCCATTATTTTTTTACAAACTTTAATGCTCATGGTGGAAAATATAGAAATTAATTAAAAACAGAAAGTTAACTTAATTGCTTTAGTACTTAGTGACTGAAAGTTATATAATTATAATGTAAATTAGCAGGCATAATAAATATAGAATATATTCTGTAGAAAAAAAGTAATTATGTATAATAATAACCTTAAATAAATAAATAAATGTATAATAGTTTTTATGTTAGTAGTAACTAATTAAATGGTTATACTCTTGTTTTGATTTTTTATTTGCATGGTCTATAATGTATACTATTACTATCTTAGAGTAAGCCTACTTATAATTAAGAAGAGGAGTTTTTTATGAGTATCGTTACCAAATCAATTGTTAACGCTGATGCTGAAGCTAGATACTTAAGCCCTGGTGAATTAGATAGAATTAAAAGTTTTGTACTATCTGGTCAACGTCGTCTACGTATCGCTCAAATTTTAACTGATAACCGTGAGAGAATTGTAAAGCAAGGTGGACAACAGTTATTTCAGAAACGTCAAGATGTGGTTTCTCCAGGTGGTAACGCTTACGGAGAAGAAATGACAGCAACTTGCTTAAGAGATTTAGATTACTATTTACGTCTAATTACTTATGGTATTGTAGCAGGAGATGTTACACCAGTAGAAGAAATTGGTTTAGTCGGAGTTAAAGAAATGTATAACTCACTAGGTACACCTATCTCTGGCATAGCAGAAGGTATCCGTTGTATGAAAGAAGTAACTGCTTCATTATTATCTGGACAAGATGCAGCAGAAGCAGGATTCTACTTCGATTATACTTTAGGAGCTATGCAATAAGATTGTATCTTTAAAAATGGCAAGCTTAAATTTTAAGTTATTCTAGATACTAGAGTAACCTATAAATATATAAATTTTTAGAAAGGAAGTTTAATACTATGCAAGACGCAATTACCTCTGTAATTAATGCAGCTGATATCCAAGGTAAATACTTAGATGATAGTTCTGTAGAAAAATTAAAAGGTTACTTCAAAACAGGAGAATTAAGAGTACGTGCAGCAGCAACTATTGCAGCAAATTCAGCAACTATTATTAAAGAAGCAGTTGCTAAAGCTTTATTATACTCAGATATTACTCGTCCAGGCGGGAATATGTATACTACAAGAAGATATGCAGCATGTATTCGTGATTTAGATTACTATTTACGTTATGCTACTTATGGTATGTTAGCAGGCGATCCTTCTATTTTAGACGAAAGAGTTTTAAATGGATTAAAAGAAACATATAATTCATTAGGAGTACCTGTTGGTGCTACTATTCAAGCTATTCAAGCTATGGAAGAAGTAACTAGTAGTTTAGTAGGACCTGAAGCAGGTAAGGAAATGGGGTTATATTTTGATTATATCTGTACAGGTTTAAGCTAATTTCAATATGATTTAATAGTTAAAGACTAAAAAGTAAAACTTTTTAGTCCTTAACTATTATAATAAAACTTTTTTAGTTAAGAGTTGTTGTTGTTAATGCTTGTACTCTAGCTCTAGCTTTGCGTACATTTTGAGCTAACTCAATTTTATCTTTATTAGATTCTGCTTGATTTAATTGTTCAAGAGCCATTTCTAAATTTTCTTTGGCTTGACTTAAATCTAGGTTAGATGTTTCTTCAATACCGCTAACTACAATAGTTAGTTTATTATCTTCAATCTCTGCGAACCCTCCCATTAAAATAATAGGAGTCCAATTTTTTCCAATACGAACTCGCATTACTCCAATATCTAGTGCTGTTAGTAATGGAGCGTGGTTAGGTAATATACCTAATTGTCCAGTACTACTTGGTAAAATAATTTCTTCTGCGTCAGCATCCCAAGTAGTTCCGTTAGGGGCAATTACACGAATGTCAATACTCATAAAATTCCTCTACTCACTCATTTTTTTAGCTTTTTCAATAGCTTCATCAATATCTCCTACTAAATAGAAAGCTTGTTCAGGTAAAGCATCTAACTCTCCGTTTAGAATCATATTAAAACCTTTAATTGAGTCATCTAAAGAAACATATTTACCAGGTGAACCTGTGAAAACTTCAGCTACGAAAAATGGTTGAGATAAAAATCTTTCAACTTTACGTGCTCGAGATACAGTTAATCGATCTTCTGTTATAGTTGATGTTAGATAAAATGACATAATTACTGATATATATTTTCTATCCTTTCACATCTCTACTTCAGAACTATACTTGAAAGTTTACTTTCATACAGCTCATAGTTTATTAAATATATTTGAGAAAATTATTTAGGTATAAACTGTCAAGAAAACTATTCTTATTCCTATCTGAAATATGCCATCTAAATAATAAGACTTTGAAAGTATTATAAAAACATGGGAGACATAGATTTCATTTTTATTTGTTCCAAATGTTAATCAATGAGTTACTTTAGATTTTATCAATTTGTCTATCATAAAAAGTAAGACTATATATAATATAAAAAATTCCAGAAAATCCTTTATTAAACATTATATGATTGACAATGAGTTAGATTTTGCTTATCAACTTATTGCTTTGACGTAGACATTTTTTCTAAAGTTATTTAAATAAATATATTAATCTTAGTAACTAATTAAAAAGTAAGTATTATCTTGTCTTCGTCAATTCTTAGCTTCGTTTTGAAAAGGAATCATTTTGTAAGTGTTAAACTATTTCAAATATAGAATATATTTATATGGAAAAGTTTGGTAAAAACTATAACATTTAGTTCTGTAATATCTCGTATAAAAAGTTAAAAACCTTGTATCAACGGAATTACTTCTTTATAGAATTATATTTTTCCTTAATTTAGAGTCAAAAATATATTTTCTTAAGAACAAATCACACTCTGATAGTTCATCTAAACCAAGAATTGCAATAATATCTTGTAATTCTTTATATCTTTGTAATGTTTGCTTGATTCTTTGAGCAATGTCATAATGCTCAGTTCCTACGATACTTGGTTGTAACATGGTAGAAGTAGAATCTAGTGGATCTACTGCTGGATAAATACCTTTAGCAGCAAGAGCACGTGCTAATACAGTAGTTGCATCTAAGTGAGCAAATGTAGTTGCTGGAGCTGGATCTGTTAACTGAAAGTAGGCAGACAGGGTTCCCCCATGAAAGCCCCTTCCCGAACCGTACGTGCACCTATTAAGTGCATACGGCTCTCCAGAGTATTTTTTATGAAAAATCAGTTATGCTGTTACTATGATGTCTGAATTCTTATGTTAAAGATGAAATTAAGGTATATTATGAATTATTTTCTCTTTTTTCTTTTAGATTGTAAATGTTCATCAATTAATTTTTTGCGTTCTATTCCAATTAATTCTTCTGGCAAGAAATCCGATAGATAAGGCTTATCTTCAGGAAGGATTTCATTTTTTCTACCAATGGGAATGGCTAGATTTCCAGGTATATTTTTTGCTAAAGCAATCTGTAAAATTTGTTTTGATAAAGATCTAGCTAATCGCCTAGCTTTATTTCGTTGTCCAATTTTAGTTAAAATTGTTCTAATTTGTTTTACTGTAAATTTTTTACCTTCAATAGTGACAGATTCTTCAGGATTACATCCTTTAGTACTAGCTCCTCTCTGAAATAAAATAGCTAATACTAGTAAGCATATTTCAGGAGAACATTGGTAATCATTACAAAATACATGGATATATTTTTGAATAGTGATAGTGTCAAAGATTCCTCTAGGAATAATATCGTCCATGGGTAATTGAGACTTGCTAGCTAATATAGCTAATTCATCTAAGTCTAACGTCTCTGAAGGTTTAGTATTAAAATTACTTTTATTCTCTTGATTGTTGTTAATCATTTTTTCCTACATAGACTATTCTGATTCTGTTTGGATTAAGATTGCGTACTATATAATACTTTTCTCTTTACTATTAAATTTATTTTAAGTTTTTAGTTAGATATTAAGGAGTACACAAAGAATATAGTATTTATTTTTTTGTGTATTGATGAACATCATAGGTATACTACTATATCTTTATAAAAGGTTATATATTATTTAAATAATACTTATTAAAAATAATTGGTTATAAAAAAGTATCTTGGTATTGGTATTGAAGAACAAAATGAGTAGGAACTTTATATTCTAAATAAGAAGGAAATTCAATAGATTTTAATATTTGTTTATTAGAAGTTACTATATGAGTTTTTAATCCTCCATTATGTCCATATCTTAAAATAGTAGCTGCTACAGTTATTTTAAGCTTTTGAGCTATGGTTTTAATACAGGAATAATAGCAAATATAGTATAGTCTGCTAATTTGAGATTTATTACATGTAAATGTATAAAAATTAGCAAATGTAAGAAAGACTTTTCGATAATAATATAATATTTTATATATTGGAAATATAGAATAAGAAGGATTCTCTCTAGGATATCCATTTTTGTCACAGAAGTTTTTCAAGTACAGTTTTTGTATAAGTCTATGATATGGAATACCTATTAAAACCGTGCGAGTATTATTGTTGGTTATAGTAACATTTCTACTTTTAGCTGTATAAAATTTATGTTCTAAGAAAATAAAAGCTGATTTATTTGCAGTAAATAAACTGTATATATATATATCACAATTCATTTTAAGAGAATCCTTAAGATATATTATTATTTTCTTTTGAATATACTTAGCTAGACAAAAAGGAGTTTTTAATAAAACAATAAAACTAAAGTTGTACCTAACATACTTAATATTTAAATTTTTATTTATTATCTGTGAAAATCTAGCACGTGATTGTAATAAAAGCTTTCTGTATTCTTTTTTAAGTGATCGTATTTCTACTCTTTCTTCTAATGTTTTAAATCTTTGAGATTGTAATAATTGCAGCTTCTGAGATTGATTTTTTATCTTTCTAATGAGGTTTTTATAATTAAGTAAATTTACTTTTATGTCATTTATCCCAATTCTAGTAAGATCTTCCCCATCTAAACTTCTTCGATAGATATTTTTTATTAGATATTTTATTTCATTATGTATAAATTTATCTAATTCAAATATATAAATATTCCATACCATAGGAGATAATATTCCTCCCTGAGAAATATTTAGAAGTGAATACTTGATTTTTTTCTGTTGATAATTTAAGCAATTACTATAAAGAAATTTTTGTATTAACTTTAAAAATTTAATATCTCGAATACGTCTACGAAGCATACCCATAAAAATAACATTATTTATTGAATTACAATTACCTTCTAGATTACCTGTTATTATATAATTTTTACCTTTACTATATTTTTTTATAGTATTTATAGCATGATAGACTCCGATTTGTTGCCGAAACCCAAAATTCCAATTAGTAATTTTCCATTCAGGTTCATAGATTGCTTCCAATACCAAATAAATAGCAGTTTGTACAATGTGATCTGTTGCTGTTAAAGTATCTAAAGATTGTTTTTTTTGTTCTGATTGATTTTGATTATTTTGAAAGTTATAGGTGCCATTCTTTAACGATTGGGACAATATAGATATCTTGGATAGTTTAAATTTTTTTATAGTATCTTTAATATATATGCCCGAATTAGATGATGCACTTTTGTTTTTTAATATATAATATGATCTTTCTAGAATCTCAGGATGTCCTACTATACTAATAAGTTTGTCAAATATAAACTTATTATTTAAGTAAGGAAAAAACTTTTTCCTAGTATGCTTGTAGTTTTGTTTGATTTTATCTAATTGATATGATTGCTTATTTTTTAAGCTATTTAAGAGTTTATGTGCTATTGGATATTCATAACCTTTTTTTTCATCACTGTGTGTTTTGTTCATTTTTTTCATAATCGTTTTCCTTTGGCATGATTTCTGGCATTCTAGACCCGTCACCTCAGGTAAATTGATTCAAATACTCCTACCTAATATTAGGTTCGTCTCACCTAACTTGTAATACATTGACCTATTATTCCCCAATCAAGTAGCAATAATGGTTTGATATTATAGCTTCCTTTGTCACATGGATTAGCCTTAGTGAGAATGTTAGTTTGCTTAGTTTATTAGATGTTTATGTTTTAAAGATGTTTACAGCTAATATTTTATAGTATCCGCTTGTCCTGAAGCTGAACATTAGGGGATGCTCCTCCCTATGTTGGATCTTCACGCCTATTGCTAGTGGGTCCTGCTAACCGATACCTATCATGCTTCATCTTATAACTCCCCTTGCAGATCCTCTCTGCTTTATGAACATGCTACACTCCCCTTAGCTTTCGCTGCTTGTTCTAAATCTTTATCTTAGGCTCGTATCTTATTGTTCAGGGTAAGTTCATTGGAGGACGGAATGCTTCTTTCCGTATAGTACACCAGACTATATTAAACTAAACCGAAGCTAACCGCACGTCATCGGCTGGTACATATACTGCTTGAATAGAAGTAATTGAACCTTGTTTAGTAGAAGTAATTCTTTCTTGTAAAGCTCCCATCTCAGTTGCTAAAGTAGGTTGGTAACCTACGGCAGAAGGCATTCTTCCTAGTAATGCAGATACTTCTGAACCTGCTTGTACAAAACGGAAAATATTATCAATGAATAGTAAAACGTCTTGTTTATTTACATCTCTGAAATATTCAGCCATGGTTAAAGCAGTTAACCCTACACGCATACGTGCTCCTGGTGGTTCATTGTTACCTTAGTTTTAAAAAGAAACTCGGCCAAGAATCGTACCTGATAATTTCTTATCATACGACTCATATAAAGATATAGTAATCTGTTATCTTTAAAGAAGAGTAATGCTATACTGATACAGATAATTATAATGATTTATATCATTTAAAAAAATTTCTTTTGAAGGAATAGAGCTTCTATTATTTTTCCACCTTAATTTATTTAAAATCAGGGGATTTTTGTCAGTAGATTTAAAAGATAAAAGCCAATTTCCCGAGTATATATTCTCACCATATCTATATCCATTTATTATAAGAAAATATTTTTGTTTTATTTTCATTTTAGACCATTTGGGATGTTTTCGGAATACCCAAGCTCTAATTTTTTGAAAGATTTGTGCATCTAAACAACTAAAAGTCTTAAGACAGTTACACTCGTTAAAATATTTTTTCCAATGTGTTAATAAAAGATTAATTTGATACAGAAAGTTATCAATTTCACTATTCTTCATTTGGTACATTAATCGACTAATTAAGTGAAGTAAATGTTTTTGAGCAAATAAAGAGGGTTTAGTGATAACAGATAATGTATTGTTATCTTGAATTTTTTTTAAGAAGATATGGTGTGTCAATAAATATTTTTTATCCATAAGTTGGATAGGCATCTCCTGAATTATTATTGAAGAATTTAAATACTTAAACCAATCTATAGCATTCTCTTGAATTTTTTCAATTGTTAAATAATTAGAATGGAAAAATATTATGCTAGTAGAAGTTCTTAAAAAAGAATAGGGATCTTTATTATAGAATAGGGTCTGTATATTTTTTAAAGATGCACATAAGATATTATTTAATTGATAAATAATAATATCCATTAATAAATTCCCTAATTGTATCTCTATATTTAGAGTATCTTCTAAGCAGAAATATTTGTTTTTAATAAACTTTTTATATCTTGATAAAAACCCCGATTTGATTAATTTCTCGAAAGAGATTTTAATATAAGAGGAACAATTTAATTTGTTTATTAAATTAAGCAAGGAAATTTCATTTATGCACTTTATCACCTTAAATTCGATCAAATATAAGAAGTCTTTTTTTAAGGAGATAGTTTTTAGAGTATGTATACTTTTATTTATTGAATTAGAGGTCTGATTATATTGGGAGTTATACTTAGTCTTTAACTGTCTATTCCATTCCGGTAATAAAACCAAGTGAAATAATAATAATTGAATCTTAACTTGATTTCCAGGAAGAAAAGCTTGCTTTATATTTAAATAGTTAAATGTTTGTAATTGTATAATTAAATTATATTTTTTATTGAAACGTATAGAATGATATTTCTCTCCTAAATATATTGCCCAAATAATGAATAATTTACTTTTAATAAATTTGTTTTGTAGAAATTTAACACGTGCATATTCTTTTAAAAGTGCTGCACTATGAATTTTTTTTTGAAACTTTCTAATATATGTTTTAATATAATCCCAATCCAATAAGTTCCAACCAACCTCTCTTTTTCTCATAGAATTACTTTTTACTATATCTTTATTAATTAAATTAATAAAATATACATCATTTTTATTAATTAGTCCTAAATTAATACTTATAAATATTAATTTATTTTGTTCCAAGGATATATATCAACCAGTTTTAGGTGATAGACTATACTTTATGAAGTGTATGGGTTTTCCAGGATTTTATTATCTTAAAATGAAAAAATAATTCTACTTCAGATTTAACTATTTTTATTAATAAAAATAAAGCTTGAGTCCCTTCAAGATATTTTACCGGTAGCTGATTTATTTTATTTTCTGAGAAATCTCATATTGAAATTTAACATCTATCCTTAGTTCTAAATATTGCTAGTTAGTTTGAAAAACAAATCACACCATTTGACCATATACAAGAGCTACTTTAGATTCACTAAAATTTTGCTCATTAATTACACCGGATTGTTAGGAGTAGCATATTTCATGCTCCCACAAAACCGTACGTGAAAGTTTCCCTTCATACGGCTTAAACAGAATTAATGTAATATGTTAATTTTGTTATAGATAAATTAAGCCTATCTTAATTACTTTAGTATAAGCTTTTGCTCGGTTACTAATCCTAAATCTATTTTCTAAAATAAATTTTTATGTGTTTATAATCTGCTCTTGAATTAAAAAACATAGATAATTGCTATTTTTTACTTTAATAATTAATTAAAAACGAATATGAAAGATATTGTTTTCAATAGAAAATTGTTAAAGAGGATAAATTAATCACATTTCTATCATATTTTTCCCATAAGTTTTAATATAAAATTTATTCGCTTTAGTGATCAAGAATAAGATACTAGAATATATATTTTAGAGCATAATCATTATTGTATATTTACAGTAATTCTTCACATTTAACACATCACACCTTTGTTAGAAGTAGGTAATATATATATTATATCCATTTACCTCTCATACAAAACCATACATGAAATTTTCACTTCATATGGCTCCTAAAGCTAATTATCTTTATAATATCTTCCTAATTTTCATTAAGGTAATAAGATGATTAAGTAGCTTTCATAGCAATTTTGCTTATTCCTAACTAAAATTAATTTTTTAATATATAAACTAATACTTCAAGTATTGATGTAGTAAATATTATCTAAAATTTATTTTGTTTTTATTTGTTCCAAATATTAATTATGTGTTTATGTTAGATCTTTTTTAAGTTTTTGTTTATTAGCTTAGGATTACTAAGTAAGAAAATGAAAGTTTAGTAAGCATAGTAAAAAATTTTGTACCTAGCTATATTAAAGTATATAAACTGGTATAAAAACTAAAATAATTTATATAAAATTGATTCCATTTGATCATAATAACTGACTTAGAAGCAGGTAAGTGTTTATATAATCACTACTGTCTTTCTGTATCATTTCCAGCTTCATTTTTACGATTAATAGTTTGCGTGGAAAAGAGCTTTAAATCTCATCCTTAGAAAGTTGAAATTTATTATAAAACAATCTTATTTTATAATATTATTCTATTAATATTTAGTTTTAGAAGAATATATCTTTTAAAAAGTATCTATAAATAGTAGAGTTTTTTTGATATATATTTTCGATATTAATTCAAAAACAAATCGCACCATTTCCATGTATAAATCATTACCTTCGCGGGTTCTTTCGCCTACACCACCAAATACAGATACTCCTCCATGGGCTTTAGCAATATTATTATTAGGTAGATTTATTATCTCCTAAAAAACCGTACATGAAAGTTTCCTTTCATACGGCTTAAATTTAACTTCGATTAGGATATTCATTTAGTAAATAGATTTAAGCTTTACACATTCATAACAAATAACATGTACAAATATCATGCTAAAAGAGTAAAGTCTTTTGCTTGATTTTTTGACAATAATACGATGTTTTTCGATGGGTTCATTATTATATAAAGAACTGTTGCAGATAGGACAAAGGTGATTCTGTTTATGTGCAATTTTAAAATCAGAAATATTCCATAATCGATTATTTGTGATACCACTAGAATTTCGCTTACTCCAGTAATTCTGGTATAAAATATTATCAGGAGAAGCTTGTATTTGAATCGGAATATACTGCCTTACTGGCGTCCAAGTTAATCTTAATAAATATTTCCCACTCTCTTTATCTCCGAAAATCCATTTACTTGATTTTTTAGCATTAAATCGTCCAAAATACTTTTGTTGCATCCATGCCCAAGATTTATTTGGGTGAGTACGTTTACAATAACGAACAGATCTTTGAAACATCCAATTATCAATTTCTTTAAAAATTATAGTTGATTTATAAAAACTATAATAATTACACCATTCTCTAATACGTGGGTTTAAACGGTTTAATACCCATTGAACATCTTTTCCCCTACCTCTCATCCAAATGGCTTTTAATATACTACGTAAATCCTGTATAGCTTTTTGATTTGGGTATATAGAAATAGTAATATTATCTAATACTTGAGGAATAATATGTACGCCTAAAAAATTAAACCCTTGAGTAATATGTTCTATCGAGAAATTTTCACTAGAGGATTTAATATTAATGTTTTTAGCCCATTTGATTATTAATTCTCTAGCTTTACAAGCTTCATCTTTTGTTTCACAAAATAAAACCATGACATCATCATATCGTACATAAAAGTGACGAGAAGTGGTTTCTGAATAATTTTTTTTTATGATTTTATCCATTTCATCGAGAGCAATATTCCCAAGTAAGGCTGTGATTATATTACTCTGAGGAAGTTTTGCTTCTAGTGCTCGATATAAGTGAGAAGATAAGTAATCTGCTTTAATCCATTTAAAAATTAAATCAACTCTAGGGAAATTAGCTAATCGTTTTAAGATAATTTGTCCATTAAGTGATTCAAGACACTCATTGAAATTACTTTGCACAATCCATTTTTTTGAAGGATACTTTCTAAGAATTTGAGTAAGGTGATTAATTGCATCGTGAGAACATCTCCCAGGTCTATTACCATACACATTATCTTCAAAGTAAGCTTCCCATTGTGGTTCTAAAGCATTTTTTATTATCATTTGAATGCAATGATCCTTAAGAATATGTATTCTTAAGATTTTTTGTTTTCTTTGAGTTTTAGGAATGGTTAGGTTTTGATAATTAATAGGAAAGTAATTACTGAAGTCCATTGTCATAAGATTATGGACTAGATGTGTCCGAATTTTATCTATTCCAGTAACATTCTGGTTTAGAGCAGTAATTCTACGTATAGATAAAAGTATATTCGCACTACTATTTAACATAAGTTCTTGTAAATGCCTAGCGGTTAAAAAATCTTTGCGTTTACTAGCATTAAAAATTCTGAACCTTAAAAATTTAACACGGTTTTCAATAGCTTTCCAATTGAAATTAATCCATTCAGCATTTTCTGTAGTTAATATAGTTGAAGTCATTAATCTCTTGTTTGCATTATTTTTAAGAAGACCCCGAATATTTGTATATGGGAGTTAAATCTATTAGAATTAGATTTGAAGTTAAATCTGTCTTAAACTATAGTTAACTAATGTATTATTCTGTAAATATTAAAGATAACTTGATTGCCTTATTATAAAAGGAATCGAAATAATTTAGGAACATCTTAATTACTAATCAAGATTGTACTGAGTAATAATTAATGTTATATATTTAAGTTTAAAAATTTATTTAAGTATTTACTCTAATAATTTAGTAAGAAGCTTTTGCTAAGTCTATCTAATCGAAAAGCCTAGATTTCTTATCTTAATATTATAACTAATTCTAAAAGTAAATCTTCAATTATATATTTATTTTCAATTAACTCTGCTGCAACCATCTATCTAGATTGTGAGTTATTGAAATCATTAATGCATAATTAAATATACCTTGCATATCGCACGATTAGTTCCATGATAAGAACAGTCTTACCCACACCGGCTCCGCCAAATAATCCAATTTTACCACCTTTGCGATAAGGCGCTAGTAGATCAACTACTTTAATTCCTGTCTCAAAGATAGAAGGTTGTGTTTCTAAGTCTATAAAAGCAGGAGCAGGTCTATGGATAGGAAGAGTAGCATCTTTTGAAATATCTCCTTGCTCATCTACAGGTTCACCTAAAACGTTGAAAATTCTTCCTAGAGTAGAAATTCCTACTGGTACAGTAATAGGTGCACCAGTATCAATGGCTTTAGCACCTCTTTTATATAGATAGGTCTTAATACTATAAGTATTTTCCCTCTAATCACACTATACGTGAAACTTTTAATTCATATAGCGTTCCACCACATTTTGAATGTAGCTAAGGTTTTTAATTAGTGATTAATCTTTAAACCTTACTTTAAGTTAAAGTAAAACAATAACTTTTATAATGTTCCTTTCTATGATTTTTCCATTTAGTTAGGTATGTACTATTATTCTAGTTACTAATATTCAAAATAATTAGTAGGATATTACTCTAAAAATTTTTAATAGCTATTAGCTAATTCATAGATTCGTTATTTTTAACTTACCTTAAAATGAACTTTATTTAGACAATTTTTGTCAATATATTTAAGCTCCATGTAAAAAAATATACATGTTAAATTTAGCTTTCTGTATTTATAAAATCATAGATAAGTTAAGTATATTAATTACATTAAATTCATTAAACAAATCGCACAAGTCCATCTGTAGAGCTCATTGCTACGGCTCTTACTCTATTATCTCCTAATAATTGGTCAAGTGGAAATTAATAAAGATTAATTTCTCTTTAAGAACTATACGTGCAAATCTCTTTGCATATAGCTCAAATAATTTTTGTATAGGTAAATTTAAATTATTTTACATACTATTTATAACTAAATTGCATTTTAGTTGTAATTTAAATGTAATCCTTATTTAAATAATTTGAATATTATTCATATCGTGTTATATCTATAAATGATTAAGTTATTTTAAATGTTAATTTTAACTACTGTATATTATGCGTGTGATTATATAACGTTCAAGATTAGATAATCATCTTATTAAATCTTAAGATAAAGCCTAAAAGTAACTTTTAAAAAATATAAATTTTAAACTATAGCTATTCATTTAAAGTTAAATCTTAAAGATAAGCTACACGTCGCACTTGAACTTCACAAGTAATGGTTTTTTCACCATCTTGGACAATTGTAGAATTAAAAACTTTAGGTAGTTGGCCAGCTGCAAACTCAATGTCTAAAACAGGCCCAATAATTTGGACTACAGAACCCACATTTGTTGTTGTTTGTGTCATAAAATATAAAATATAGTTCAATAAGTTACATTGTAGTTAATAGATCAAGTTTTATATACAAAATTAAGAATAAGCCTGGAATTTTCATTAAGTATATAAAATTATAGCATAATCAAAATAAATAAATAAATATAGTCAGGAATTTTTTAATAGAAGATAAGAATATCTTACTTATAATTATCTACTGAAGTTATGATAATTATCTAGTAACTCATGCAAGTTGTTTTTTTTTTATAAACAAGAGATAATATAAATAACAGGTAGTAAGATACTTGGGAAGTTCAATTTCAATATACCTTTTAAAACCTGGAATTAATATTATGACTGCTACTTTAGAAAGACGCGAAAGCGCAAGTTTGTGGGAACGTTTCTGCTCTTGGATTACTAGCACTGAAAACCGTTTATACATCGGTTGGTTTGGTGTCCTAATGATCCCTACTTTATTAACTGCCACTTCTTTATACATCATTGCATTTGTTGCTGCACCTCCAGTAGACATCGATGGTATCCGTGAACCAGTAGCTGGTTCTTTATTATACGGAAATAACATCATCTCTGGTGCTATTATTCCTAGCTCTGCAGCTATTGGTATTCACTTCTACCCAATCTGGGAAGCTGCATCTTTAGACGAATGGTTATACAATGGTGGTCCTTATGAATTTGTTGTATTACACTTCTTCTTAGGTATTTGCTGCTGGATGGGTCGTGAATGGGAATTAAGCTACCGTTTAGGTATGCGTCCCTGGATCGCAGTAGCTTTCTCAGCACCAGTTGCAGCAGCTACAGCTGTATTTGTGATCTACCCAATCGGTCAAGGTAGCTTCTCTGATGGTATGCCATTAGGTATCTCTGGTACTTTCAATTTCATGCTTGTATTCCAAGCTGAGCATAACATCTTAATGCACCCATTCCATCAATTAGGTGTTGCAGGTGTATTTGGTGGTTCTTTATTCAGTGCTATGCACGGTTCACTAGTAACTTCTAGTTTAATCCGTGAAACTACTGAAAACGAATCTGCTAACTATGGTTATAAATTCGGTCAGGAAGAAGAAACTTATAACATTGTTGCTGCACATGGTTATTTTGGTCGTTTAATCTTCCAATATGCTAGTTTCAATAACTCTCGTTCTTTACACTTCTTCTTAGGCTTATGGCCAGTTGTAGGTATCTGGTTAACTGCTATCTCTGTATCAACTATGGCATTCAACTTAAATGGTTTTAACTTTAACCAATCAGTTGTAGATAGCCAAGGTCGTGTAATTAACACTTGGGCAGATATCTTAAACAGAGCTAACTTAGGTATGGAAGTAATGCACGAACGTAACGCGCATAATTTCCCACTAGATTTAGCATCAGGTACAACTTTACCAGTTGCTTTAACAGCTCCAGCTATCAATGGCTAATTTTAAATTTAAAAGTTAAGAAGATTTTATAATCTTCTTAACTTTTTTTATTCCTTATAAGTTACAATATTTAAAATTATATTATTTTTGATAAAGGCAGTATTATATGTCACATATTCAAGCACTAAGAGGTACTAAAGATATCTTTTTTCCGGAGATTAGCTTATGGCAAGTTATAGAAGATATAAGTTCTCAAATATTAGATTTAGCAAATTATAGAGAAATTCGAACTCCTATTTTTGAGAATAGTAATTTATATATTAGAAGTCTTGGACAAGTTACAGATGTTGTTCAAAAGGAAATGTATAACTTTCAAGATAGAGGTGAACGGGAGTTAACTCTTAGACCAGAAGGAACCGCAGGAGTTGCAAGGGCTTTTATTGAACAAAAATTATATAATAAAAGCTTCCCTCAAAGATTTTGGTATTCTGGCCCCATGTTTAGATATGAAAGACCTCAAGCTGGTAGGCAGAGACAATTTCATCAATTAGGTATAGAATGTTTAGGTAGTATAGATCCTAGAATAGATGTAGAAATTATGTGTTTAGCATTGGATATCTTAAAAAAATTACAAATCTCAAATTTAAGATTAGAAATAAATTCATTGGGTAATGTTGAGACAAGAACCGTTTATAAGCAAGAACTATATAATTATTTATTTCAATATAAATCGGACTTAGATATTGATTCTCAAAATCGTTTAGAAACAAATCCTTTACGATTACTAGATTCGAAAGATAGTAAGATTAAATTATTATTGGAACAGGCCCCATCGATTTTAGATTATTTAGATGATTTTTCTAAGAAACATTTTAATTTAGTGTGTTATTATTTAGATTCACTATCTATAGAGTATATAATCAACTCCAATCTTGTTAGAGGATTAGATTATTATAATAATACTACTTTTGAAATTAAATCTCTAACACTGGGAGCTCAAGATACTCTCTGTGGTGGAGGAAGATATGATAATTTAATCGAGTCCCTCGGAGGACCTTCTACACCAGCAGTAGGCTGGGGAATGGGAATAGAACGCTTATTATTATTAATTTCAAGAGATAATTTTAATATAACAAAAAATATTGATTGTTACCTAATCACAATAGGAAATAATGCAAAAAAACAATCTTTAGAAATTTTATATAAATTAAGAAATATTGGCTTGAAAGTAGATATATGTTTAAGTGATGCTAGTTTATCTAAACAAATAAAAAAAGCAAATCAATTAAATGCAATGACCTGTGTAATTTTAGGTGAGGATGAAATTCGTAATAACTCAATTATATTAAAATGGCTTAATATAAGAGAACAAGAAATAATTGAGCTATCAAATATTAGTTTAATTGCTAAAAAAATTAAAACACATAAAGAAACTCAAGTCGTCTAAATCTTGACATTCTTTGGAAGAAACAAGTATCTTTTTATTAGGTAGTTGGGGTGTCGCCAAGTGGTAAGGCAGCGGACTTTGACTCCGCCATTCGCAGGTTCGAATCCTCCCACCCCAGATAAAAATTCACCTAAAATAGATAAGATTCATTTAACTAAACATTATACACATAAATTAGAATAAAAGAATAATTTTAGAGCGCCTCAATATTTTTTGTCTATAAAGTTCTCTATTTTAACTATAAATCTTGTAATATATTAGTTGGTATTAGAAATGGCGTCAATACAATTTATTTCTGGCATTGATGAAGAAATAGTTCCTGAAGTACAGTTAACTAGATCTAGAGATGGTAGTACGGGAACAGCAACTTTTAAATTTTCTCAGCCTAAGATATTGGATACTAGTAATAATCAAGAGGGAGAAATTACGGGCATGTATTTACTGGATGAAGAAGGTGAATTAGTGACCAGAGATGTAAATGCTAAATTTATTAATGGTAAACCCCAGGCTATAGAAGCTGTTTATTTGATGAAAAGTCCTGAAGTTTGGGACCGTTTTATGCGTTTTATGGTAAGGTATGCAAAAGATCATGATTTAACATTTACAAAAGCTTAATTACTATATTTAGAAAAGTTCTTAATAACATTTGAAGAACTTTTCTAAATATAATTATATAGATAATAGAGCACGACGTCTTTTTTTTATTTGGGGAGGAGAAGTATATTCAGAAACTAACTGGATAAATTCTTCTGCCTCAATAGTCTCTTTTTCAACTAAAATATCTACAATATGATCTATAACAATTCGGTTATTGATAATAATATTTATCGCTTCTTCATAGCAACCTTGTATAATAGTTTGGATCTGCGAATCAATATTCGTAGCAATACCTTCCGAGTATTCCGTTTTATTGCCCATACTTCTACCTAAGAAAGGGTCACTCGTTTGTCCTTCTAGTGAGAGTGGCCCAACTTCTGACATCCCAAAGCGAGTCACCATCTGTCTAGCCATATTACTTACTTGCTGTAAGTCATTTCCAGCTCCAGTAGTTACTTCTGATATCCCAAAAATAACTTCTTCAGCAGCTCGACCTCCTAAAGCAGCAATAATTCTTGCTGAGATTTGTGCTCTTGAAATTAGCATTTGATCTTCATTCGGAGCAAACCAAGTTAATCCTTTAGCTTGTCCCCTAGGAATTAAAGTTACTTTTTGTACTTGATCATGACATTGTAATAATGTACCTATAATAGCATGTCCTACTTCATGATAAGCGACTAATCGTTTATTTTTACCATCTATTAATGAACTACCTTCCATACCAGCAATAATCCGGTCAATAGAAGAGTCAATTTCTGAAATAGAAATGGCAGATTTTTTTCTTCTAGCTGTTAAAATAGCGGATTCATTTAATAGGTTAGCTAAGTCAGCACCAGAAAAGCCAGGTGTTCTTCTTGCAATTGCTTCAACAGAGACAGAACTATCTAATTTTTTATTTTTAGCATGGACAGCTAAGATTGCTTCTCTTCCTTTAGAATTTGGTGTTTCAACTGTAACTTGTCTGTCAAATCTTCCTGGTCTTAATAATGCATTATCTAAAATATCTACTCGGTTAGTTGCGGCAATTACAATGATGCCTGTATTACCTTCAAAACCATCCATTTCAGTTAAAAGCTGGTTCAGAGTTTGTTCACGCTCATCATTTCCACCTCCTACTCCTGTTCCACGTTGACGCCCTACGGCGTCAATCTCATCTATAAAAACAATACATGGAGCATTCTCTTTTGCTTTTTTAAAGAGATCTCTAACACGTGAAGCACCTACACCTACAAACATCTCAACGAATTCAGAACCTGATATACTAAAAAAGGGTACTCCTGCTTCTCCAGCAACAGCTTTCGCCAAAAGTGTTTTTCCAGTTCCTGGAGGTCCCATAAGGAGTACCCCTTTTGGAATCCGAGCTCCTACAGAAGTAAATGTTTCAGGTTTTTTTAAAAATGTAACAACTTCTTTAAACTCTTCTTTTGCTTCATCTACACCAGCTACTTCATCAAAAGTAACTCCTGGTTTAGCTTTCACTTGGGTCATTGATTTAGATTTGCCAAATGAAAAATTAGATCCAGGTCCCCCACTAGGATTATTGGATCTACGAAATAATAGTACTACAGCAGTAATTAAGAGTAATGGAGGTACCAGATTACTTACAAATCCCCAAAAAGCAGAAGAATTTTGTGCTGGGTGTGCATCTAGGTCAATATGCGCATTACGTAATAAAGTAATGACTTCTTGTGTACTATTAGGTAATTCAACCCTAATCTTTTGTATTCTATTACCTAATTCAGGTCCAACTGCCTCGACAATAGCAGTATGTCCATTATCATATAGATCAACACGTTTGGTTATAGTCGATATGTATTTTTAGATATAAAATTTAAGATACCTAAATGCAATATCTCTACTACAGAACTATACGTGAAAGTTTCCCTTCATATAGCTCCTAGTTTTTATAGGATTTCTATCAATCCTGTGAGAAAACTATTAAGAAGTTAATCCTAATTCCTATCAAAAATATATTTCTCAGATTAGTTAATAAATATATTTTATTTATATTTGTTGTAAATGTATATTAAGAAGTTACTTTAGATTTCTTCACTTTGCCTATTATAATTTCTAACTATTATTGGTATAGACATACCTTGAAAGTTATATATAATATTCTTATGGTCAGGCATTTTTACAAAAGATTCATAATCCTATAATCAAGGTATTAATATTAATCTTCGTAACTTTCCCAGCTAATATAAATATGTATACAATAATATTTTCAAGCTTGTGTTGATAAATAATCTTTACTTGAAAATGGGCTTTATTTAATCCAATAAAAGTATTTAAATTACTCATTAAGAATTAAAGAAAATACTATTATGATTTTGTACATTTACTTGATATAATATTGCTATTTTTTAATAATCTTAAAAATAGAATATATGATATCTTAAGGCTTTGATTTTTCTTTAAATAAGATATTATTGGTTGAAGAAAATTTCTCCTTTAGAAACAAACCGCACATCCATCCCATATCTAGATACTCTAAAAAACGTCCATATGTCATTCGTGAACTAGCTACATTCTGTCCTAGATCTACCTGTTCTGGAATAATAATTCCTTGCCATAAAGAAAAACCTATAAAGGTAATCGGTAATGACCATAAAACAAGCGTTTTCCATGAAAATTTCATAATTAAAATATCCTAATAATTGATTTAATTATAAAAAATTGCAAATTTCAATAAATAATTAGATATATTAATGCATGTTTATTAATATTATATTAAACATCAAACAAATCTCATTAGCAAGTTATACCAGGGTCATACAGGGTGTTCTAAACAATACTTATCTTTACTTTTAAAGTAAAGATAAGTATTGTTTATTTAAGTAAACTTAAACCAGCTGTTTGTAAGGCTGGGAAGTTTAATAATAGTAAATACGCAAAAGCACCTCCGCCAATAGTACCTACTAAAAAACCAGCGGTGAATTGTCGCCACCCACCTTTAGTTTGTAAAGAATCTTTAGAATCATCTTTGTTAAGGGTCGATATTTCATTTTATCTCAAAAGCTAATAAGATGTATGAATTATATCTCCAATTCAGAACTATACGTGAAAGTTTCCCTTCATACAGCTCCTGGATTATAAATGGGAGTAAAAGATAGTAATCATCAAGGAATTATTTTGTGAAGGTAATGAATAAAACTAGATTTTTTATTCTAATATTTATGAACTACTAAATGAATATGGCTTATGATTAAATATTTCTCGAATTTTAAGGATTAATTTTTCTTTTCCAATAGCTCTAGCTTCTCGATTTTTTTTAGCATTAAGTTTTTTAGCAAACTTATACGTCCAAAGTTTTATGCTCCATACATTAATTTGACTTAAATCGCTATAACGATGGTAAGTACGCCAATTTAAGTAGATTAATTGTACTGCTTCTAATCTATCTTCCAGAGGATATCTAGAGTCTTTCATTGTTCTTTTTATACTATCGATCATATGTCTACGATTAGTTTTTGATGGATAGCTCATACATTTATTTGTCTTAGGATTCACTTTAAAATGCCATCCTAGAAAATCAAATCCTTCTGTAGATTTTATTAATTGAAGATTGATTTTTTCTCCATGTAGGCCTCTAGATATAAGGAAATCTTGAATATTTTGTTGTTGTTGAATAATATTCTCATGAGGTTTTAAAAAAAAGATCAGATTATATGTATGTCTAATACCACGTAATAGATAATTTGGATTATTCGAAAAAGTAGAGAATGATTTAAACTCATTACCTATATTTTCAATTCCTAACATATTAATTTCACATAAGTAACTTGAGAGGATATCTAGACTATTATTATTTTCTAAGAAATAGTCCTGTTTTTGTATTAATCCTGCTCTTAAAGCAAGATATAAGAGTTTCTTAATATTATCAGGTAAAACTATTCTAGAAAGAAATTTATTATATTCAATTTGATCAAAAGTTTCATGGAGTTGTATTTGTAAAATATAGCGTGAATATTCTGGAATTGGAGATTTTAAATTTATTAAAATTTGTTTTTGAATTTTCCAGAAAGTTTCGTTATTTTTTGAATAATCTTTTTCAGAAGCTAGATTCCAGGTATAGATAGGGTCTAGTGCATATTTAATTAAACACTGGATAGCTTTATCTTTTAAAATAGCAAAACCAACACTATTTTCTGTATTACTATTTTGTTTCTTTAGGAGGGAATGATTAATTTTTTTATATTTCCAAGTAGAAATATGTTTTAACTCTTCTACTAAACTAAATTTTTCAATATCTTTTAAACTTTTGTAATGTAAAATAAAGAAACGTTTTCTATTCATTATCTCTCTAATCGCTAGGTATCTTGCACATGAGGAACCTATTAAAAGGATTTGTAACCTATAAATTCGAGAATAATCTTTATTTTTGGCTGCTTTATATATTCTATGTTGGATCCGGAATAATATTTTTTCAAATTGTTCCCAAGGAATATTCGCCCAGTTCTCAACATAGTTACTTGAACTAGTTGTCATTTCATAAGATTCCTTCATAAAATACATTTTATAATCCGTTGGAACATTACTTCCTTTCCTACTATTTTTAATGTATTAGCTAGATTTTACTTCTTATTCAATCGATCTATAAAATACATTAATTAGTATTTATTTGTTCCAAATGTCTATTTAATAATTATTAAAGATTTCCTTAATTAGCCTATGAACTATCTGTGATAAAAATTTCTTTGCCTGTAACTTTGACAGATTACGTTTAGAAAGATAGTGATATAACTTAATATAGAAGATTATATTTAAAATTTGGTATCTTAGACTTTTGTAAAAGGTTTCATAGAAATTAATCATAAATAATTTATTATAAAATCTTCAAAATTTTATCCGATAGCTACCAGCTTCGCATTGATTATTATTCTGAGCGTGGTATGACTTAAATACCTGAGTAATTTAGGAGTTAAGCTGTAATATAAACATTTAGTTATATAGTATATTTACTCTGAACAAATACTGTATTTCAACTTTACTTTGAATCAGTAATTTTTTAAGAACAAATCACACATCAAAAGATACGGTTCCATACATAGCTAAACAAGTGGTTAAAATAATCGTCAATCCTACGGTCGATAGAAAACCAGCTAACAAACCTACCTCGGTATTACGTAAAGGTCCTAATTTATCAAATGGGCCAATTAGGAAATATCCATGAGCCATTCCAATTTCAATACCTCGTAAAAGAGGAGATAAGCCTCTACGATAAGCAGGTAAATTACTTAAAAAGCTTTTTGTAAAGCCAGAACTAGTAATTGGTGTTGCTAAATTACCTACAAAAGGATCATTATTAGTTTGGTAGAGAGGAAGATTCTCTCTCCATAAGAACCGTACATGCAAGTCTCCTTGCATACGGCTCAAGTAATTTGTATAGTCAAAATACCATGAAACTTAAGCTTAATGAATAATATTAACTTATCTATAGCTGTTTTCACTCCTGTATCCTAGTAATAGTTAGCAATAACAATAGTATTAAATTGAAAAATACTCAGGATATTTACTCGTCTTAGAAAAATGAAAATTCCGTGTGCTGTAAGTGCTGTAATTAATGATTACCTAGAAGATTCTTTCCTATATTTTCTAACCATATTTAAAAAATATAAGTATTTATTTCTCAGGGCCTTGGATTATTTTACTTCAAAGTTATATTATATTTAGAATCTAAATTTATCTTGCTTATACTATTTTATAAATATACAATTAAAAGTTGATTAAATTTAGTCTTAATTCTAATTAATTTTTCTAGTTAAATTAAAAATTTTTCGAGTCGCACTATGGTATTTAGTAGGGATAATTCCCTCTAGCAGATCCAGACGTGCAAGTCTCCTTGCATATGGCTCACATAACAATAGATGGATATTATTACGCTGTAAATTTAGAACTATTAGAAATAGTTTTATATAAATAATTACTATAAAAAATCTTCCTGAAAGAAAATTTAAAGTTAGATTTTCTAAATTTAAAGTCTTCTTCATGACACGGTTAAGTATGTGCGAAAGAGATAATGATATAAAGTATCTTAATAATAATTAAATCTTTTAGATTTAAACATATCTTTCAACATATCTAAATTAGAAAATATTAAGATTTTTCAATTTTAATGACGGTAAAGCCTATCTAAAACTTTTAGGTATTAAGAGAATAATTAATCAAATTAAAAGCTATATAATAATTAATTTTATTTTTTAGGAGATATTATATCTAAAAATCACGCACTTAATAAAATCAGGCATAATTAAATCTTGTTACCAGAAGTATATATTATTTTTTACTATTAGATAGTAGGCGAAGATAACTGATTATTCAAAGTTTAGCTTTACAGAATTTAAAATACTACTGTTTGGATTATGGATTTAAAATACAAATAAAAGTACAATAAGATATTATAAATATAATTAAATATTACTTTCTTTAATGAGGAATTTATATGAGCATAGTTATAGGTTATATATTATTTTTATGTGTATTTTTTACACTTTCGACAGGTTTATATTTAGCACTTAAAGGTATAAAATTAATTTAGTTTAAATTAATAAAAAAAATCATATAGATACATTATTCAATGAATCAACTGGAATTACTTAATTCGCATATTATCTTAAATAAAACAGAACATTTATTAAATGTTTCGACTAATCGTTATCAAATGACTGTTCAGATAGCTCATAGAGCTAAAAGAAGAAGATATGAAGATGTAGATATAATTGATGATCCTAAGATAAAACCAGTTATCAGAGCTGTACTTGAAATGGTAGATGGTGTGATTTGTTCTTAAAGTAATTATTCAAATAGTAATAATATTGGAAAATTCAACTATAATTTTTTGAAAATTATATAATTAAATATTAATGTTAGTAATAAAAATTATATCTAACCCTCTGTAAGATTAGAGTGATATCTAAATCCCTTGCTTATATTACTTTTTAAGTAAAACTGGGAGAGTATATTAAGATAAAGAGTATGATATCTTTTTTAAATTATAGATTACCAGGATTAATTTAATTTTAATTTTCTATGAAAATGTCTAAAGTTTAATTATCATTAAGCTATAGAACTAGCTGGATATATACAATTATGAGCATAAATTATTAATGTAGCATCGCACAGATATTAATCTTGAATTCATAATAGGCAAATTGAGAAAATCTAAAGTAATATTTTATTAATATTTGAAACAAATAACAATGAAGTATATTTATTAGTAAATTTAAGATAAACTTTTTTAAATATATTTTTTAAAGAATTAACTCAACAATAATTTCTAGCAGATTATATTTCAGGTAGGAGTTAAGGATATATTCCTAAGCAGTTTCTTAGTAAAAATTTAAAGCAAACTAGGAGCTATATGAAGGGAAACTTTCACGTATAGTTTTGAATGGGAGATAGTTTTTTTACTAAAATATCGACCCTATCAGATTACACAACCTGAGATAATAGGTAATTAGAGGTATAGTTACTGATCTTTGTAATAAAACTTAAATTGTATAAAAGTATATTCTTTCTACCTTAGTATATAGAAACTATACTCTAATATACTTAAGTAATAGTAGTTAGAATTATAAATCTTTCCAGACAAAGAAAAGATGGGTTTTAGAATATAATATTATTAATTAATATAGGAGAATAACTATGTTAGATGCATTTGCAAAAGTTGTTTCACAAGCAGATGTTAGAGGTGAATTTTTAAGCAAACCTCAATTAGATGCTTTAGAAGCTATGGTGTCAGAAGGAAATAAACGTTTAGATGTTGTAAATCGTATTAACTCGAATGCTTCCTCAATTGTAACTAATGCAGCACGTGCATTATTTGCTGAACAACCTCAACTAGTTCAACCAGGTGGAAATGCATATACTAGTAGACGTATGGCAGCGTGTTTAAGAGATATGTCAATTGTTTTACGTTATGTAAGCTATGCTACAGCAGCAGGTGATTCAAGTGTTTTAGATGACAGATGTTTAAACGGTTTAAGAGAAACTTATCAAGCATTAGGTACTCCAGGAGCATCTGTAGCAGTAGCTATTCAAAAAATGAAAGAAGCTTCAGTAGCAATTGCAAACGATTCTGGTAGCATCACATCAGGTGACTGTAGTTCTTTAATTTCAGAATTATCTAGCTATTTTGATAGATCAGCAACAGCTGTTGTTTAAGAATTAATTAATAATTACATTCTACAATTTAAAATAAGCGTAATCGAGATAAGTCTCTACACTCTATAATCTAATTAAATCTATTTTAAGACATTATTTGAATTATGAAAACTCCAATTACTGAAGCAATTGCTTCTGCAGATACTCAAGGTCGTTTTTTAAGCAATACTGAATTACAAGCTATCACTGGTCGTTTTTCACGTGCTGGTGCAAGTTTAGATGCCGCTCGTGCTTTAACTAACGGTGCTCAACAGTTAATTACTGGAGCAACTCAAGCAGTATATACTAAATATCCATATACAACTCAAATGTCAGGTCCTACCTATGCATCTAGTTCTATTGGTAAAGCAAAATGTGCCAGAGATGTAGGTCATTACTTACGTATGGTTACTTATTGTTTAGTAGCAGGTGGTACTGGTCCAATGGATGAATACTTAATTGCAGGTTTAGATGAAATTAACCGTAGTTTTGATTTATCACCAAGCTGGTTTATTGAAAGCTTACAGTATATTAAAGCTAACCATGGTTTAGGTGGACAGGCTGCTACTGAAGCAAATACTTATATTGATTATGCAGTTAGTGCTTTAAGCTAAGTATTACATATAAAACTGACAATTGGATATTATGTTTTTAAAAACATAATATCTAATTATTAGTTTTGCTGGAAATAAAATCAAATGATAGTATAAAAAGTTAAATGAACATTTAGTAGACTAAGTTAAAAATAATTATTATCTTCATGTTACAATTATATTATATCTTAATAATATTTACTAATGATACCATTGTATTCTTTTCAAATATCTGAATTATATGCACCATCTCTATTAGATCAAATTCCTTTACTATTTCGAATTCTTATATTTAGTGATGGGTCTCTAACTCGTCATCTGCAAATTATTTTAGGAGATTATATTAATATAGAATTAGAAAATACTGCTTTAGCCCAATTAAATGATTATCATGGTAATTTATTATATACAAAAATAGATTATCCACAAATTAGTAGACAGATTTGGTTAGTAACAGAAAAAAATGGTAAAGTTGTATATGCAAACTCAATATGGAATGAAAATATTTTAAGAAAATATTTTAAAGATCCAAATATTCCTATTGGGAATTGGTTAATAGAATCGGAATTAGACATTTTTAGAAAAATATATAAAGTAGAATATGTACACTATTATGATTTAGAGAAGCATTTTGGATATAAGGGGCCTTTTTGGAGTCGATATTATTTTCTTGTGCGATTTGTTTTTAAGAAAAAATTCTTCTTGAGTTTCTCTAATTGAAAGATAAGAGAGAATCAATCTTAAATCTACACTATCATTGATGTAGAATTAGTATGTTATAAATATAAACTATTGTTTTCCTTAATTACTAAGTAAAAAATAGCAATTCTCTCTGATTACTAGTCAATCACTAGTATTATAGCTAAGGGGGATAATTAAAAAGTGATTTAATATAGATAATCTGCACTTTTTTAAGAAAAGCTACTAAGATTATTCTAAAATATATCTAAATAGATTTAAATAAGAATCTTCAAAAAAGGTCTATTTAAAAAATATAAATTTATACTTTACAGAATTAGTTAGATTAAATACTCTATTTAGGCTTAAGATAGCTAATAACAGGGATAGATTTTTTCATAGGCAAAAAGAAGAAATTTAATGTAGCATATAAATTAACATCTGGAACGAATAAAAATAGGATATTTTGTGAGTAAATCGCATTAGAATGAGTATATTTACAGATATTCTAGATAGGAATAGGAATAATTTCTTAACGGTTTGTTTTTAGTTAATAAGATATTATTAATTCAAATGTGAAATTTTAAGACAAACCAGGAGCTATATGAAGGGAAACTTTCATGTATAGTTCTGAAGTAGAGATGCCAGAATATAGTTATATTTAATACGTTTGGGTTAAACAAAATGTATTTACAAACTTTCGCATCAACTATAACATTCATAAAGGCGATATTTTAGCTTCTATTAATGAAATTTTTTCATCAAGGATATAAATGTAGTCAATATTACAAATATAAATATGTGGATTAACTTTTTTCAGAATCGTAAAGATAATATTCTAAATCAGTATAAGCAGATTTTAAAAAAGATAAATCAGCTTGAAGAAGGCCTGCAAGTTTTATCAGATGAAGATCTACAAGTTAAAACACAGCAATTAAAGAAACAATTACAAGAAGGAATCTCTATTGATGACATTTTACCAGAAGCTTTTGCATTAGTTAGAGAAGCAGGATCAAGAGTTCTAGGTTTACGTTTATTTGATGTTCAATTATTAGGTGGTATGGTTCTTCATGAGGGTAAAATTGCAGAAATGAAAACTGGAGAAGGTAAAAGCTTAGTAGCCGCTTTACCTGCCTATTTAAATGCTTTAAAAAATAAAGGTGTTCATGTTGTTACTGTTAATGATTATTTGGCACGTAGAGATTCAGAGATTATAGGAAACCTACATAGATTCTTAGGTCTTTCAGTAGGTTTAATTCAACAAGATATGAATACTGAAGAAAGGAAAAATAACTATGCTTGTGATATTACTTATGTAACTAATGCAGAGCTAGGCTTTGATTACTTAAGAGATAATTTAATATCAAAACTATTTGATAAAACTATTCGAGCTACATATTATACCATTATTGATGAAATAGATTCAATTCTAATTGATGAGGCTCGAACCCCTTTAATTATTTCTTCTAATTCTGATCTGGTTAATCAGGATAAGTATATTCAGGCTGCTTCTTTAGCTAGAATTTTAGCAAAAGACGAACATTATGAAGTTGATGAAAAGCGTAGGGGAATTATTCTACAGGAAGAGGGAATTATTCTATTAGAAAAAATTTTACAAATTAATAATTTATATGATCCTAAAAATCCATGGTTTCCATATATAATTAATGCTTTAAAAGCAAAAGAATTATTTTTATTGAATACGGACTATATTATCCAAGAGAGTGAAATTATTATTATTGATGAGAGTACTGGAAGATTACAATATGGCAGAAGGTGGTCTGATGGTTTACATCAAGCTATTGAAGCAAAGGAAAATGTTAGTGTCCAGAAAGAAACAGAGGTACTGGCATCAATTACTTATCAACATTTATTTTTAAGATACCAAAAATTAAGTGGTATGAGTGGCACGGCTATTACAGAAGAGGTCGAATTCGATCAAATTTATGGATTAGAGGTTATAGAGATTCCTACGAATCAACCCATGATACGAAAAGATTTATCTGATTTAATCTATAAAACAGAATATGGTAAATGGCAAGCTATATCTAAAGAATGCATGGATATGTATTTGTTAGGAAGACCTGTCTTAGTAGGAACAAGTAGCATCGAAAAATCAGATTTACTATCTAATTTATTATCTGTACATAATATCCCTCATCAATTATTAAATGCTAAACCAGAGAATATTAAAAAAGAATCGCAAATTATTGCTCAGGCTGGTCAAAAATCAATGGTTACAATTGCTACGAATATGGCTGGTAGGGGAACAGATATTATATTAGGTGGTAATGCGGTATATTTAGCTCGCTTATTAATGTTATATCTTATATCTAATCATATAAATATAAATAGCCAACAATTAGAAATGGATTTTAGCATTGATAAAGATCTTTATAATATAATTAAACAACAGCTATCTTTTCAATTAGATGATATACAAAATATCATTAATGAAACCCCTCTATATAAAGAATTAGAAGCAATTGATTTAGAGACTTATATCTTACAGGCTTCAGATAAAGTTATCCCTCTGACCTCTAATGAGTTGCTCACTAGATTAAGAGAGATGTATGATATAATATATAAGCAGTATAATCAGGCATTTAATAAGCAAAAACAAGAAATTCTTCAATTAGGCGGTTTATATGTAATAGGAAGTGAACGACATGAATCTAGAAGGATTGATAATCAATTGAGAGGCAGGTCAGGTAGACAAGGAGATCCAGGTTTATCAAGATTTTATCTAAGCTTACAAGATAAATTATTACGTATATTTGGTGGTACTAAATTAAGTAGTTTTATGGAAGTTCTCCAAATAGATGATTCTCAACCTATTGAAGCTCCTTTTTTAACTCAAAGTATTGAAAGTGCACAAAAAAAAGTAGAATCTTTCTATTATGATGCTCGCAAACAACTATTTGAATATGATGAAGTTTTGGATAAACATCGACAAGCTATTTTTGCAGAAAGGTATCGTATTTTAACAATAGAATATCTTAGAGATTATATTAATTGTTATATTGAGCAAGCAATGACTGATATAAGTAGTTATATTGCAAAAGCAACACAAAAACAAGATGCGGATACTGTATTCTTTTATTTTAATAGAATTCGGATATTGTTAGGAATTGAAGAACCTTATGATATTTATTCAATTGTTAACTTAGAGTCTGAACAATTAGAATTATATTTTCAAGAGCAAGTTCGAATAGCATATGATTTAAAAGAGGCTTATTGGGAAGATGAATGGCCAGGTATAATCAGAAAACTAGAAAGGCATATTTTATTAAGTAGTATTGATAATGCATGGACTAGCCATCTAAAAGAAATGAATCTCCTCAAAGATATTATTGGATGGAGAAGTTATGGACAACAAAATCCATTAGTAGAGTACCAGAATGAAGCTTATGGTCTTTTTGTTACTTTATTTAGAACAGTAAGACAAGGTGCATTAAGTTCCTTTTTCTCAACGACTATTGTACCTACATTAAAAGATGAAATACATTAGTTAAATATCAATATTAAAATTTTGTGTTATTAAATTAAAATTTAGGTAAAAGACATGTCCCGTTATAGAGGTCCTAGATTACGTATTATCCGAAGATTAGGAGAATTACCAGGGTTAACTAGGAAAAAAATTGATAATCAAAATAAACAAAAAAAGCGACCTAGAAAGCTTTCAGAATATGCCATTCGTTTACAAGAAAAACAAAAACTTCGGTTTAATTATGGTGTAAATGAGAAACAATTAATTCGCTATATCTACTTAGCTAGAAAAGTGAAAGGTTCAACAGGTCAGGTTTTATTACAGTTATTAGAAATGAGATTAGATAATACTATTTTTAGATTAGGAATGGCACCTACAATACCAGCAGCGCGTCAAATTATTAATCATGGTCATATATTTGTAAATGGGAAGAAAGTATCTATTGCTAGTTTTCAGTGTAAACCAGGAGATGTTATTACTGTAAAAGATAAGAGTAAATCAAAGGAATTAGTAGAAAAAAATTTAGCATCTCCAGCATTAAGTAATATACCTACTCATTTAGAACTTAATAAAGAGACTAAAACAGGAACAGTCAATGGTATTATTGAACGCTCTTGGGTAGCATTAACACTTAATGAATTATTAGTAGTTGAATTTTATTCAAGAAAATAAAACAATTATTTACCTTAATTAAATTAGGAGAAAAGGATTTATTTATGCTTCGAATTAGATTAAAATGTTTTGGAAGAAAAAAAAAGTCAACATATAGAATAGTTATCATGCATAGTAAAACTCGAAGAGATGGAAAAGTCATTGAGCAAGTGGGGTTTTTAAATCCAAATACGAAAGAAACGCATTTAAATGTAGAAAAAATTAAGTTACGCTTAGAACAAGGAGCACAGCCAAGTGATACTGTACGTAATTTATTAACTAAAGCAAAAATTATTTAAGTATTTATAGAGGGTTATTTTGTCTAAATTCACATTAAAAGTACTATGGTTAGAAAATAATGTGGCTATAGCCATTGATCAAATCATAGGGAATGGAACAAGTCCTTTAACATCATATTTTTTTTGGCCTCGTAATGATGCTTGGGAACAAATAAAAGTTGAAATTGAGTCTAAGCCATGGATATCTGAACGGGATAAAATTGATATTTTGAATAAAGCTACAGAAGTCATAAATTATTGGCAAGAGGATGGAAAAGAACAGTCTCTAATAAAAGCACAAGAAAAATTCCCAGAGCTAATTTTTGTAGGTGGTACGTAGAGATATTGAGTGTAAATCTAAATGATTAAACTATGAGAATCACTCCAGTAATGATACAAAATTTAGATATCTTATTATTAACTGTAGAAGCTTTAGACTTTTCAGTTACTCAATCAATTAGTAGTTATCAATATATAAATAATAAATATAGCTTTCCATATTTGAGTTCATTTGAGGTACTACAACTTCGTTGTAATAATCAGTTAAGAACTAAATGTCAGAGAAATTCTATTTCAATATATAAACTAATAGATTTAATATATATATTGCAAATAATTGTTTCTCGAGAATCAACTTTGTCATTTATAAAAATTTTAATAAATTCTCAGTTATATCTGGAAGATAAAAGTTGGGTAACTAAATTTTTTATTCGTTTTAATTTTTTATTTAGAAAATATATAAATGAAAAAGCTATAAATATACAAAAATATTCAAATGATAAATACCTTAAACAAGTTGCTTTACTAAATATTTATATTCTATTTCTATTAAAGGAGAAAAATGGGTATGAATATTTCTGGTCATATCTTAGTCAATATAATTTTCTTGAGTATAACTAAAAAACCTAAAATTTTTTAATTAAAAGTATATCTCCATCCCACATATGTATTGAAATGGAGATATGCTTTTTAAGCAATTAATCCTGTACTGCTAGCTCCAATAATGATTCCAGCACCTATCATATGTCCTAGACTAGTTGTTGCTAGTAACTCAGGTAGTCCAAAACCTTTTAATCCAGCTACTGGAATAGAAGGGCCTAAGCCACGCACTTGGATAGCATATCTACCAATTACCATAACTAAAAGATTGCTTGCTAACATAATAATAGCAGTTTGAAAAGACCAAGTTGAAGTATGAGGAGCAGCTCCTAGTAAAAATTGTAAAATCATGAGTGAATATTTCAAAAGTCTAAATTTTTATATTTGTCAATATTGTAAGTCGTAATACTCAACACTTCAATTAAACTATAATAACTTTTTACATTAAAAGATAAAAATTTTAACGATTCTAAGAATTTATCCTTCTCGATTTACAAAAGGAAGTAAAGATAAAATACGTGCGCGCTTAATAGCGCGGCTAACTTTTTTTTGTTGTTTAGAATTTAATCCAGTTAAACGTCTAGGTAAAATTTTACCTTGACGTGAAATAAATTTTCTTAATAGTTCAATATCTTTATAATTAATTTCTTGATCCGTCTTTAGTACTGAGGTACGTTTTCTATATATTGTCATCAATAATAATCTGCTAGTTAATTTGATTTTATTTATTTAATTTCTTTAAACATAGTATGACGATTACAATGAGGACAATATTTTGAAAGTTCTAACCGAGTGGGTGTATTTCTTCTATTCTTGTTACTACTATAACGAAATACTCCTGGTCCTCGTTGTTGTTTTTCTGGATACTGTCGACATTCTGTGCATTCTAAAGTTATATATAATCTAATGCCTTTGCTTTTTCCCATGTATCAATTACCTTAAATATTATCTGTATATAAATTAAGAGACTCATTTAGTAGCTTTAGTTTAATATCGCTACAATGTAAATTTATATAAATATTTTACCTTGTTTTATATCAAAAGCCAAGTTTTAATCAATGATCTGAAGATCAAGGTTATTTATAATTTTAACATTCATTTTTTTTAATGTTATAATTGAAAAGTAATATTATTAACAAGAATAGAGAAGATAGGGTTATTGAATGACACAAAAAAAATCAATCATTAAACGTATAAAAGTTTCTAAGCGCAATAATGCTCGAAATAAGATATATAGAACAGGTGTTAGAAATATTATTAAAAAGTGCTTATTAACTATTCAAAATTCAGCTAACGTATCTCGTTCAGATATTGATTTACAATTATCTATCGCTTATAGTCAAATAGATAAAGCGGTTCAAAAAGGAATTTTCCATATTAATAATGGAGCACGAAAAAAAGCTCGTCTTGCCCGAGCTTTAAAAACTATTGCTTAATTAAGTATATTGCTACTTTCACTAGGTGTAAAGCTATGAACTTGATGAATTAAATCTCCATTCTAATTTTAGTATGGAGATATTTTTTTCCAAAGACTTAGAGAAATGAAAATCTGGATTAATCCAAGCGTCAATAGGATAACTATTTTCAAATTTCTATAATTAATTGAGTAAAGTAATTTAAGGAGAAAAATGAAACACCCTATTAATGCTAACTCTGAATTTGTTTTACCTGATTTAGTACAAATTCAAAGAGAAAGTTTTCGTTGGTTTGTAGAAAAAGGCTTGAGTGAAGTATTAGCTTCTTTTCCTCTTATTATGGATCCTGCTCAAAAAATAGAATTGCAAATTTATGGTAAAGAATATAAAATTAAATTTCCAAAATTTACAGTCCGAGAAGCTAAACATAGAGATAAAACATATAGTGCTCAAATATATGTAGCAGCTAAATTGCATCGAAAAGATTTAGAAGGATCTATTAATATAAATAAAACTAATCTAAGACCCTCTATTGAAAATAAAAAAAAGAATAGATTATATCGCAAACGATATATTCTTATAGCAGATTTACCTTTAATGACAAATCGCGGAACATTTATCATTTCAGGAACAGAAAGAGTGATTGTTAATCAAATTGTTAGAAGTCCGGGTGTTTATTATAAACAAGAAACGGATAAAAATGATAAACAATCATTTTCTGCTAATATAATTTCAAATAGAGGATCTTGGTTAAAATTTGAGATTGACACAAAAAATCAGATGTGGGTTCGTATTGATAAAACCCAAAAAATTAATATTTTTGTTTTTTTAAGAGCAATAGGTTTATCTATTAATGAAATAAAAAAAAGAATTAGTCATTACTCTTTTTTAATTAATTCTTCACGATCATATGCTTCAAAAGAGTTTTTCAAGGAAACTGCAAAAATAGATCTAGAGAGTATTTCTGAAGAAGAAGCTTTATATATAGTATACAGTAAACTCAGGCCAAATGAACCAACAACAATTCAAGTGGCCCAGCAAATGTTATATGGGCGTTTCTTTGATCCTAAGAGATATGATCTAGGAGCCGTAGGAAGATATAAATTAAATAAAAAACTTAAGTTAAATATTCCTAAAAACTTTCATGTTTTATCTACTCAAGATATATTAGCTGTAGTTGATTATTTAATTAATTTACGTGAGCAAAAAACTGGTGTTTTTGATGATATTGACCATTTAGGAAATAGAAGGATTAGATCTGTAGGTGAATTATTACAAAATCAAATGCGTTTGGGTTTAAGTCGCTTAGAGAGAATTATTCGCGAAAGAATGGTTGTTTGTGATATAGAATCATTAAGTCTAGCTAATCTAATAAACCCTAAACCAGTTATAGCTGTTATACGAGAATTTTTTTGTTCTAGTCAGTTATCTCAATTTATGGATCAAACAAACCCATTAGCTGAATTAACACATAAAAGAAGAATTAGTGCATTAGGTCCAGGTGGATTAAATAGAGATAGAGTAAGTTTTGCCGTAAGAGATATTCACCCTAGTCATTATGGTCGTATCTGTCCAATTGAGACTCCTGAAGGTCCTAACGCGGGTTTAATCGGTTCCTTAGCCATTTGTGCTCGCGTCAATAAATATGGTTTTATTGAGACACCTTTTTATCAGGTACAAAATGGTGAAATTCTAAAAAAAAATCCTCCTTGCTTTTTTACAGCAGATGAAGAAGATACTTTTCGTGTAGCTCCAGGAGATATCAATATAGATACCAATAATCAAATTGTAGGAGATATTATTCCTGTAAGATATCAACAGGAATTTATCGTAACAGATAGTAAAAATGTTGATTATATTGCAGTTCTACCTATTCAAATTTTATCATTAGCAACTTCTCTTATACCATTTTTGGAACATGATGATGCTAATAGAGCTTTAATGGGATCTAATATGCAAAGACAAGCTGTACCATTACTTTATCCTGAGAAACCTATTGTAGGTACAGGTCTTGAGTCAAAAACAGCAAGAGATTCTGGAATGGTTATTATAAGTAGAATTAAGGGAAAAGTAACTTATGCCTCGTCAAGTAGAATAGGAGTTCAGTATCATAAAGGAAAAATTATTTATTATAAACTAAAAAAATATCATCGTTCAAACCAAGATACATGTATCAATCAAAGACCTTTAGTGTGGTGTGGACAAATGGTACATAAAGGACAAGTATTAGCAGATGGAGCATCTACGGAAGGAGGCGAAGTAGCCTTAGGCCGTAATATACTTGTGGGCTACATGCCTTGGGAAGGGTATAATTATGAAGATGCTTTTTTAATTAGTGATCGCTTAGTGTATGATGATGTTTATACTTCGATACATATCGAAAGATATGAAATTGAGGCAAGACAAACTAAACTGGGAGCAGAAGAGATTACTCGTGAGATACCTAATGTAAGTGATAATGCAGTTAAATATTTAGATAGGCATGGTATAATTATTATAGGTTCATGGGTAGATTCCTCTGATATATTAGTAGGAAAAATCACACCTAAAGGAGAATCTGATCAATTACCAGAAGGAAAGCTATTAAGAGCTATTTTTGGTGAAAAGGCGAGAGATGTTCGTGATTCATCATTAAGACTTCCTAATGGAACTAAAGGAAGAGTAGTCAGTGTGCGAGTATTCACTCGTAAACGTGGTGACGACCTGCCTCCAGGAAGCAATGTCTTAATTCGTGTTTATGTAGCTCAAAAAAGGAAGATTCAAGTAGGTGATAAGATGGCAGGACGTCATGGGAACAAAGGGATTGTATCAAGAATTTTAGCTCGTGAAGATATGCCTTATTTATCGGATGGAACCCCTTTAGATATTGTTTTGAATCCTCTCGGAGTTCCCTCTAGAATGAATGTAGGACAAGTTTATGAATGTCTTTTGGGTCTTGCAGGTGAATACTTAGGAAAACGATTTAAAGTTTTGGCTTTTGATGAAAGATATGGTATAGAGGCATCACGTAGTTTAGTTAATAATAAGCTGCTCGAGGCTGCTACTCTGAGTAATAACAAGTGGCTATTTAATCATAAATATCCAGGGAAAATGATGTTAAGAGATGGTAGAACTGGTGAACATTTTGATAATCCAGTGACGATAGGAAAAGCCTATATGTTAAAATTAGTTCATCTTGTAGATGATAAAATTCATGCTCGTTCAACAGGTCCTTATTCTTTAGTTACACAACAACCTTTAGGTGGAAGAGCACAACATGGAGGTCAGAGATTAGGTGAGATGGAGGTTTGGGCTTTAGAAGCATTTGGTGCAGCATATACTTTACAAGAATTACTCACTGTTAAATCAGATGATATGCAAGGGCGTAATGATGCATTAAATGCGATCGTAAAAGGAAAACCTATTCCTAAACCAGGAACGCCGGAATCTTTTAAAGTATTAATGCGAGAATTACAATCTTTAGGATTAGATATTGCTGCACATAAAGTAGAAATTTTAAGTAATGGGCAAAATCAGGAGATTGAAGTTGACTTGATGGGGAGTGATCAAAATCAAACTATTTTTGTACCTTCTAATTTTAATTCATTTGAACCCTCGTCTGAGAATAGATTACAATAAATTAGAATATTAAAGAAATTGATGAATAAATTTGAGCAACATTTTGATTATATAAAGATTAATTTAGCTTCTCCAAGTCGTATTCGGCAATGGGGTGAAAGAACTTTACCAAATGGTCAAATAGTAGGAGAAGTTACGAAACCGGAAACAATTAATTATCGGACTCTTAAACCAGAAATGGATGGTTTATTCTGTGAAAGAATTTTTGGTCCTGTAAAAGACTGGGAATGTCATTGTGGAAAATATAAAAGATTTCGCTATAAAGGACTGGTTTGTGAAAGATGTGGTGTTGAGGTTACAGAATCTCATGTTAGACGTCATAGGATGGCATATATTGAACTAGCTACCGCAGTGACTCATGTCTGGTATTTAAAAGGAACAACTAGTTATATTGCTTTAACATTAAATTTAAGTGTCAAAGAAGTTGAAAAAATTGTATATTTTCATTCTTATGTAGTCATTAATCCAGGACAAAGTCAAGATCTCTATGAGTCACAATTGTTAGAAGGTTATCAGTGGAAATTTTTAGAAGAAAAAATTTATAAAGAAGATTCATTTCCGACTAATGTTGAAGTCGGGATTGGAGCAGAAGCAATACGAAAACTATTGCTAAATATTGATTTAGAAACGACAGTACAAATGTTGAGGGATGAAGCAAGTCTTGTTTCTAGTAAAACTGAGAATTTAAACCAAGAATTTAAGTGTGATTTGTTTTTAAGATAAAATAAGCAAAGAAATCTTAAAAAATAGTATATAAATAGATGTTTTGACCTTAAAAAGGGGGATAGATATTTAAACATTACTATAAACTAAATGTAAACAAGTTAAAATCATAAATTAAAATTTTTTTAATTTATAGTTTTGCAATTAATTTTCTCACGTAAAAATTAATTATAAAAACGAAGCTGAGGATTAGTTGTAAAAAGTATAAAAGTATTATTTATGCTGATGTACTGTAGTTAAGTTACTACGATTAAGTATCATGATTTAAATTCAATCTATGAATTTTCACAAAAAGCGTCTTACTTAGAAAGTATCAGAAAATTTTTAATGTTCTATGATTAATCACAGAAAATTCAATTAAAGTATTTAAATGCTAACATTAGAAAAAGTAGGTGATAGACGAAATGAAGAGATCTAAAGTAACTTAATGATTAACATTTAGAACAAATAAAAAAGAAATAGATATATTTAGAATGAATAATTATTAGAAAACAAGAAGTTAATTAATCTCAATAAGTAATATATTTTCTATAGGAAGGGGGATAATTCCCTAGTGGTTTACATAAAACTATATAGACTTCAATATGAACCAGAAGCCATATGAAGGGAAACTTTCACGTATGGTTTTGAAGTAGAGATATCTTGACTTATCTGCAAAGGAATATAATATGCAAGATATCGACTATAACTAAAAAAATGAAACGTTTAAGGTTACTAGAAAGCTTTTTAGCAACAGGAACAGATCCTGCATGGATGGTTTTTACAATTATTCCAGTAATTCCTCCGGATTTACGGCCTATGGTTCAGTTAGATGGTGGAAGATTTGCAACAGCTGACTTAAATGAGTTTTATAGACGAATAATTACAAGGAATAATCGTTTAGCTCGTCTAAAAACTATGTTAGCTCCTGAAATTATTATTCGGAATGAAAAGCGTATGCTTCAAGAAGCTGTGGATGCATTAATGGATAATGGCCGTCGGGGAAAAGCAGTTGTAGGTGTAAATAATCGTCCTTTAAAATCTTTATCCGACATTATTAAAGGTAAACAGGGAAGATTTCGTCAAAATTTATTAGGCAAAAGAGTTGACTACTCAGGGCGTTCTGTTATTGTTGTAGGTCCTATGCTAAAATTACATCAGTGTGGATTACCTAGAGAAATGGCATTAGAATTATTTCAACCTTTTGTTATACATAGGTTAATTTTACAAGGAATAGTAAATAATATTAAAGCAGCAAAAAAACTGATACAAAAAAGTGAATCCATTGTATGGACAGTTTTAGAAGAAGTTATTTATGGTCATCCAGTATTATTAAATAGAGCACCAACACTGCATAGATTAGGCATACAAGCCTTTGAACCTATTTTAGTTGAAGGAAGAGCAATTAAGTTACATCCTCTAGTTTGTTCCGCTTTTAATGCTGATTTTGATGGTGATCAGATGGCAGTTCATATTCCATTATCTTTAGAAGCACAGGCAGAAGCACGTTTATTAATGTTAGCTCCTAATAATTTTCTTTCTCCTGCAACGGGAGAACCTATTATAATGCCCAGTCAAGATATGGTATTAGGTTGTTACTATTTAACGGCGGATAAGCCTCGAATTAAAAGTATTGAAGAACAATACTTTATTGATATGGAAGATGCTTTATTAGCGTATCAACAAAAGCAAATTGAATTACATGATTATGTATGGATAAGATTTACTGGGATTGTAGAAGATAATTATAAGCAATTATTAGAAACACACCAAATATCAGAAGATCTATCTTTAGAAATATATGAAAATCAACAAATTAAATATAATGCTCAAGGTAAAGTTATTGTTAAATATATTAGGACTACCGTAGGCCGTATTATTTTTAATAAGACAATATATGAATCTTTACTTGGTGATATGTCTCAAGAAATAATCAATTAATCTAATCACACAATATGGTTAAGTATTCTCCTTATTACAATAAAATTATAGATAAAAAAGAACTCAAAACTTTAATTCGCAGAGCTTTTAGAAACTATGGTATTGCAGCGGCATCTAATATGGCAGATAGTCTAAAAGATTTAGGCTTTCAGTTTGCTACTAAAGCAGGCTTCTCATTAAGTTTAGAGGATCTGAGAATTCCGCCTTATAAGCAAGATTTATTGAGTCAAACCTATTCTAGTATAAGGTTAGCAGAACATAAATATTTGAGAGGTGAGATTACTGCAGTAGAAAGATTTCAGAAAGTGATAGATACCTGGAGTAATGCAAGTGAAACATTGAAAAATGAAGTAATTACTTATTTTAGAAATACAGATCCATTAAATCCTGTATATATCATGGCTTTCTCAGGTGCTAGAGGTAATATCTCTCAAGTAAGACAATTAGTAGGAATGCGTGGTTTAATGTCTGACCCTTCAGGACAAATTATTGATATTCCCATTGCAAGTAACTTTAGAGAAGGACTCACTGTTACAGAATATTTTATTTCATCATATGGGGCACGGAAAGGATTAGTTGATACTGCATTAAGAACAGCAGATTCAGGTTATTTAACCCGGCGTTTAGTCGATGTAGCTCAGGATGTTATTATCAGAGAAACAGATTGTCGTACAAAACGAGGGATTCCTATATTGAACCCAAATATTGCACGGCTTTTAGGTAGAGTACTAGTAGAAAATATTTATGATCCGCTAACAGGTGCTTTAGTCGGAAGCGCAGGGAAAGATATAGATTTAAATTTAGCGGATGATATTATTAATTCAAAACTACCTCAGCTTTTAGTAAGATCACCTTTAACATGTGAATCTACTAATTCTATATGTCAATATTGTTATGGTTGGAGTTTAGCCCATGACCGATTAGTAGATTTAGGTGAAGCTGTTGGTATCATTGCAGCTCAATCCATTGGTGAACCAGGTACCCAATTAACGATGCGTACATTCCACACAGGAGGAGTTTTCACAGGAGAAATTGCAAAGCAAATCTCTTCAAAAAGTTCAGGTATCATTATTTTTAATAAGACTATTAGGCTTACAGCTACTCGTACACGACATGGAGAAGTTGGTTTTATTACTTCTGAAGTTATGAAAATCACAATTCAGAATAAGAAAGATAATTTTGAGCAAGAGATCATTTTACCAGAAGGTTCAATTCTATTTATTCAAGATAATGAAAAAGTAAATAAAGATCAATTGATTGCGGAACATCCTATTGGTAAACGTTTAGGGAAAGAAAAAGCTTATCGTAATATTGCTACTGATATTGCAGGTCAAGTGTATTTTACAGATTTAACTATTGAAGAGACACAAAATAAGCAACATGTGAAGAAGGTATCTCAAGCAGGAGGCCTAATTTGGATTTTATCAGGTAAAGTATATAATATTCCGTATAATGCAGAAATAATAGTTAAAGAAAATAATCAGATTATTAAAGGTCAAACTCTTGCTCACATTAAAACTATGAATTGTCATTCAGGTAAAGTCTTTATACCTGAAGATAATAGGCAGTTTAAACCCCTTCAAGAAATTCATATTATAACTAGTTTAATTACCTATTCTAAACTAAGAATTTACACAGATCGGTTAGATAGTAATAAAGTTCATGTTTTAGAAACTTCTATAGGAGATAAATTTATACTTCGAAATTTACCCAATAATAAATTATATCATTATCAAATTATAGCAGATCTTGTAGCAGATACCTATAAAACACAAACAGGTGGTATGATTAAATATTTAGATTTACCTGTAGTTAAATGTAATACAGGTAATCAATATAATTTTGAGATTCAAGGTGGCGGTTATATCTTATGGGTTGAAGAAGAAACTCATGAAATTAATAAAGATGTTTCATTATTATTAGTTAAAGAAGGTGAATTTGTTGAGGAAGGTACTGAAATAGTTAAGAATATTTTTTGTAGAAATGGAGGAATGATAGAAATAATACAAAAAGATGATATCATTCGTGAGATAATTATTAAACCAGGCAGATTAATTAGTATAAAAGAGAATTCAATTCTAAAAAAAAAGAAAAAAGGATTTTTACGCCCAGGTGAAAGTTTACTTGATATTTTTGAAGCTAATAATATTGTATATTGGGAATATTTAACTATTGATGAGCAAGTTTTTATTTTAATTCGTCCTGTTTCAGTTTATTCTGTACCAGATTCAATTCCTTCTTTAGAACATGAATTTAGTGAAAGCTCATCAGAAGGCTTAGGATTGAAAATTACAAGGAATATATGCTTTAAAGATGGGGAAAAAGTAAAGTCTATTGAAGGAGTTGAATTAGTAAAAACTCAATTAGTTACAATCATTCCTGAAATAGAATCTAATCTAACTACAAAAATAATATTAGAACAGAATCTAGAAAATAAAGAGAATGCTAGCTTATTATATCAATTAAAACTAGTGATTTTAGAGACATTAAGTATTGATAATAAGTCACACCAACGTTATGATAATCAAACAACGGTTTTGCTTGTTCAAAATGATCAATTTGTTGAAAAAAATACAATAATAGCCAAAACAGAGATTATTTCTCAAGAAGAGGGAGAGATTCATGCTATTCATCAAGATGAACAGCAAAATAAAAGGATTTTAAATCTAACAGAGGAAAATTTTCAGCATTTAAAAAGTAAAAATTTACATGAACGTTTATCAGAATCGCAATGGATTCGTACAGGAGATACTCTTATAGATAATTATCATTCTCCATGTTCAGGACAAGTGACAAGTGTTTATAAGGATAATGCAATTGTTCGTAAAGCACGTCCATATTTGCTATCTCCTAATACTATATTATATATTAATAATAAAGATTTAGTACAACAAGGTGAAAGCCTAGCTGGTTTAACTTATGAAGTATTTAAAACAGGAGACATTGTCCAGGGCTTACCTAGGATTGAAGAAATTCTAGAAGTACGTAAAAAAACAGAAGGTCATAATAATCCACATACTTTATTAGAAAATAAGTTTGCTAAATATATTAGCAATAAGCTTGATATGCAAGATGCTGTAAGATTAAGCATGCAAGAAATACAATTATTCTTAATTGAAGCTATTCAAGGGGTTTATAGATCGCAAGGTGTAGAAATTGCAGATAAGCATATTGAAATCATTGTTAAACAAATGTCTTCAAAAGTAAAAATCACGAGTGGAGGAGATACAAGTTATTTACCTGGTGATTTAGTAGAAGTTCAAAAAACAGAACAGCAAAATGAAACGATAAAATCTCTGAGCAAGGAACCATCTTCCTATACTCCATTATTATTAGGAATTACGAAAGCTTCTTTAAATACAGAAAGTTTTATATCAGCAGCGAGTTTTCAAGAGACAACTAAAATTTTAACTGAAGCAGCAATTAGTGGAAAATTAGATTGGCTAAAAGGGTTAAAAGAGAATGTTATTATTGGTAGATTAATTCCAGCTGGAACTGGATTTGGAACTCATGCCAGTAATTCTCATATCAATGAGATGTATTCAAATTCTAACCTTTCAGATAAAAAAGAGCCTATATCTGTAAAGTCAACAATAGATGATATTATTTTAGATGATCGCTCTTTACGTGATTATCCTTTTCATAATTTAAATTAATCTTGAAATTAAATTAATTTTGGTATATAAATAATTTGACTATAAATTTTAGTATTATTTAAAAGTAGGAGCAACATATTTCTAATGGCTATTGTAAAGTTAACTGAATTATTAGAGGCAGGTGTACATTTTGGTCATCAAGCACGTAGGTGGAATCCCCAAATGTTTCCTTATATCTATACAGAAAAAAATGGAATTCATATTATTGATTTAGTACAAACAGCACAGTTACTAACAGAAGCATATACTTTAATTAAAGAGGCATCTGCAGAAGGAAAAACTTTTCTATTTATAGGTACAAAGCAGCAAGCTGCAGGTATTATTGCACAAGAAGCTAAAAGATGTGGATCTTATTACGTAAATCAAAGATGGTTAGGAGGAATGTTAACTAACTGGACTACCATTAGATCTCGAGTAGAACATTTAAAAGATCTTGAGCACAAAGAATCTAATGGTATAATTGATCAATTGCCTAAGAAAGAAGCAGCTTTAATGCGACGAAATCTTGAGAAATTACGTCGAAATTTAGATGGAATTAAGCATATGAGAAGTATTCCAGATATGATAGTAATAGTGGATCAGAAAAGAGAAAGTACTGCAATTCAAGAAGCTGTAAAATTAGGGATTCCAATTATCTGTGTTCTTGATACAAATTGTAATCCAAAATATGTAGATATACCAATACCAGCAAATGATGATGCAATTAGATCAATTAAATTAATTGTAAGTAAGATTGCAGATGCCATTTATGAAGGGAAAAATGGAACAATAAATGATCAAGTCAGTACTGCAGTAAATTATTAATAATAGATAGAAATTTTAAGGAGAAATAATTGTGAATATATCTGCACAAATGGTAAAAGAATTAAGAGAAAAGACAGGTGCAGGCATGATGGACTGTAAAAAAGTTTTAGAGGCGAGTCAAGGAGATCTTGAGCAAGCAATGGAGATGTTAAGACAGAAAGGCTTAGCCTCTGCAAATAAAAAAAGCCAAAGAGTAGCTGCAGAAGGTATTATTGAAAGCTATATCCATACGGGAGCTAAAGTGGGAGTGCTATTAGAATTGAATTGTGAAACAGATTTTGTTGCAAGACGAAGTGAGTTTCAAGCTCTGTGCGATTTGTTTTAAAAAGAATATACTCTTAAATATTGCAAAAAAATATAGGATATATCTTAAATAATGTAGTATCAGGCCTAATATTATTAGAATTTAACATACTACATAACTAAATGTTAATTAATATGACGTCCCTACGTAATGATTAATTATCAAAACGAAGTTAGGATAAATTTAGATAAGGTTATTAGGATTAATATAAAAGCCTCTTATAATTTAAGAATAAATCAATGAATCTTCAGAAAAAGTACCTAAGAAACATATTTAAGGTGATACGAGAAAATAATCATCTTATCTAAAACTATTTTAATAATAGAGCTTAATAAAATATATTTAGTTAATTTATAGGTAAATTGAAGAGATTTAAAGTAACTCACTGATTAATATTTGGAACAAATAAAAATAGAATGTATCTTCTGGTCGTTTATTAAATAAAACCCGAGATGTATAGATTACTAAGTAGGAAATAGCTTAATTGCTTAACGGTTTATATTTTATGTTACTAAGTTTTAATAATAAATAAACCAGGAGCCTTATGTAGTGAAAGTTGCACGTAGGGTTCTGAAATAGAGATTTTTAATTTTAAGTCAATTTATTTATGATCTATATTCTTGTAAAAGAATAAAATTTAAAATCGACTATAACAGCTAAAGATATTGCAATGCAGATAGTAGCGTCACCTAGTGTAGAATATGTATCAGTTCATGACATCCCAGAAGAATTCATTATAGAAGAAAAAAGAATAGAAGCAGGTAGGGATGATTTAGCTAATAAGCCAGATACTGTAAAAGAAAAAATTCTAGAAGGCAGGTTAGACAAAAGATTAAAAGAATTAAGTTTAGTTGACCAAGCATTTATTAAGCAAACGGATATAACTGTAGAAGAATTAATTAAAAAGACTATAGCTTTACTGGGAGAAAATATTCAGTTAAAGAGATTTGAAAAATTTGAAGTAGGTGGTGGAACAGCAAAAAAAGTCAATAATTTTGCAGATGAAGTAGCTGAAATTTTACAAAAAAAATAAAATGTTTAATTATTAATTTTGTCTTAAGGTCGCTATAATTAAAATTAGGTATCTTTTCTTATAGGACTTAAAATTATAATTTTTCTTATGAGAAAAAATAAACGTCTAAACACAAATATAATATTAATCAATTATTTACTATGTTTACAGATGTGCGGCACGAAGTTAAGGAGTAAATGCAGGTTATTATTTAAAAAGTAAAATTTAATCGATTTTAATTATCAGCTTACTAGCTAAATAAATTAACACCACGGTATGTAGAAAGAAGAATTATATTAGTTTAAAAATGATTATAAATAGTGTATCTGTACTATCTATATAAATAATAAGTTTCTTAAAATGTTATCTAGATTGATCTTACTATGAGTTTAGCCTTAAAACGTGATAAGTAGAAATAAAAGAATATTTTTGCATAGGAGTATTTAGACAGTTATTATTGGAATACAATATATTAATTATCTACTTTCCAAATCTGTCTAAATTAATTGATTTTAAGTTATTTAATTAATTTGAGCTATATGCAAAGAGATTTGCACGTATAGTTCTTAAAGGGATTCTTAACTAATCTACTTAACAATTTGTATTCTTTTTCATTTTTAAATATGTCTGCCGTAGAAATAGGTCAGCACTTCTATTGGACATTAGGTGCATTTAAGTTACATGGCCAAGTTTTTATCGTCTCTTGGATAGTAATAAGTGTTTTGGTATTTATTTCAATTAAGGGTACTCTTAATATTCAAAGAATACCTAAAGGTTGGCAAAATTTCTTAGAGTTTACTTTAGAGTTTTTACAAGATATTGCAAAAAGCCAAATGGAAGAACATGAGTATAGAGCATGGGTTCCTTATATTTCGACCTTATTCTTATTTATTTTAGGTTGTAACTGGGCTGGAGCATTAATTCCTTTAAAATTAATTGAACTACCATCCGGAGAACTGGCAGCGCCTACTAATGATATTAATACAACAGTTGCATTAGCTTTATTAACATCATTAGCATATTTCTATGCAGGGTTGAGTAAAAAAGGTTTAGGGTATTTTGCTCGATATATAGAACCAGTGCGACATGTAAGTATATTTTTGGAATTAAAATTATAGATTTAAAAATTATTAAAGCAATCTAAATAAGAGAATGATAAAGAGTTAGTTCTACCTAAAAGGTTTAAATATATAATATCTCTAGATCTGGTTTACTAATTTAAAGAATAAATTATATTTAAATATACTAAAACTAAGAATTCATTATATACATCTAAAAATATAAAACATGGAAAATACATAATGTATTTAAGATTTTTGTATTATCAGTGATTATTTCACTAGAAATAGTCAAACTACTCAGGTTGAGTGTAAGCAAAAAAATAATTTCTTATAGTCAAATTATTTGAGCTGTATGCAAGGAGACTTGCCCGTACAGTTCTGAAAGGGATATCTAATGTCAACTTAATAATCCAGTTTTATTACCTATTAATATTTTAGAAGATTTTACTAAACCATTATCTTTAAGTTTCCGTTTGTTTGGAAATATCTTAGCAGATGAATTAGTAGTTTCAGTACTTGCTCTTTTAGTACCACTAATAGTACCTTTACCAGTGATGGTTTTAGGGGTTTTTGCTAGCTCAATCCAGGCATTAATTTTTTCTACTCTTGCCGCAGCATATATTGGTGAAGCTATGGAAGGACATGGAGTGTGATTTGTCTATAAAATTAATAGTAAAAAATATAATTTAAAATGTGATATTCTTCTTCGTATATTCAAAGAAGTTGTGCTACATAACTAAATGTTAATATGACTAGAAATATTATTATATTTTCTTTGCGAGTTTAATGTAATAAGCCTTATATTGATAAATCCACGTAAAGATGATATATTTGAACGAAGCTAAGGATCATCAATTCAAACTCATATAATTTACATTAAGTTACTAAGATAATTTGTGAAATAAATTTTTAGAAAAAGGACCTACCCTTAAGATATTTAGTTATGGATAAAGATACTAAATATTCAATTATTAATAAATAAAAATGGCAGAATTCTATGGAGCTATATATATTTAGTTAGATAGTAGGTAAAATGAGAAAATCTAAAGTAACTTAAACATTAACATTTGGGACAAATAGAAATAAAAAATATATTCTAAATCTAATTAATTTTGTATCAATTAAATCACTAGAATATATTTTTTAGGTAGGAAGAAAGATAATCTCTTAATAGTGTCTAGAGTATATTTGAGCATTCTGAAAAAGTATATTTTTATACTTTAGGTAAATTAATTTCTAATTGAATACCTCATATAAATTTCAAGTATTTCTCTTTAAAAACTAGGAGCTATATGAAGGGAAACTTTCACGTATAGTTCTGAATGGGAGATATTTTAAAAAATATAGGCAAATAAATAATAAAATATCGACCCTATCTAAAAATTCCTTGTATTTATTCATGAATATTAGCTTTAGTCAATTATAATAAGTAAGTAATACTATATGAAATCTGTTAATCTTCTATCATTGTATCAATTATAAAAAAATGAATCCAATCGTTGCTGCTGCCTCCGTTATCGCTGCTGGTCTTTCTATTGGTCTTGCTGCTATTGGCCCTGGTATTGGACAAGGTACTGCTTCAGCTCAAGCTGTAGAAGGTATTGCTCGTCAACCAGAAGCAGAAGGTAAAATTCGCGGCATGTTATTACTTAGTTTAGCTTTCATGGAAGCTTTAACTATTTATGGTCTAGTAGTTGCTTTGTCTTTATTATTCGCAAATCCATTTGCTGCTAGCTAATTACAAATAAGAAAAAGCGCCTAGTCTTAACTTTATAGACTAGGCGTATTATTTCAATAATATGTTCTAAATTGTAAAACAGTAAAAAACTTATCAAGATATTAAACTGTTATTTTAATAACTAAAAAAATATGTTATATTCTACTCTTTGGTTATTATTTGCAGAAGAAGAAGGCGGGTTGTTTGATTTAAATGCAACTTTACCTGTAATGGCTTTGCAAATTTTACTATTAATGGTTGGTGCGACCCGAAAACTAGCTCGCTATGTCTATCTAGAAAAAATTTAATGTAAAGCATAATCATCAATTAATATAAGAAATAGAAAGCAGAAATTAAGCACAATGTATTCTAATTATCTGAATAATTTAATTTTAACAGCCAAAAATTTTTTAAAATAACTATAGAATATTAATTAATACTGGATTTTATTTTTTAAAAATATATTTTCTAAGACGGGGTAAGTTTTATTATTAACGATATTTAATAAAATAAAGGAACAAGAAAAAAGCAAAAGTCTATAAGAAATATAAAATATAGAATACTTCGCTGACTTTTTTGATGTTTTGTATTTTCATTTTAATATAAATACATGAGTCGTATGTGAAGAGATTCGCAGGTACGATTCTTAGGGAAAATAAAATATTTGACCCACCTCCTAAACTCTATTTTTTATAAACCTATTACCCAAGTAATGGATGAGAGAGATGAGTATATTCGTCAAAGTCTTACGCAAGCTTCCCAAAATGTAGCTGAGACTGAAGAATTAACTCGAAAATATAAACTAGAATTATCAAAAGCTAGAAAAGAAGCTTTAGAATTAATTAATCAATCTAAAAAAGAAGCGCAAGAAATTGTTGATAATAAAATTAAAGAAGCTCAAAAAGAAACAGAGTCTTTAGTTTTTGAAGCTTTTGCCCAACTTAAAATTCAACAAACACAAGCTCTAAGTGTCTTAGAAAATCAAATTAGTACTTTAAGTGAGCAAATTAAACAGAAATTATTGACTAAACAATTTATTGTTTAGTCTTTAACTCTTTTGTAATCTTATGAGCTAATGTATTCTTAAATTATACTTATGTAAAGATTTTAATTTATAATTATCTAACGTATTTTACGTAGCATAATGATTTAATTTTATATCTAGTATGATAATCATTGATATCTATTTGGATTAAAGAAATACAAAATAATGAAATAAATTATAAATTGAAGGAAGGGCAATGATGCATTATATACAAAGCATGAGCCAAATTTTTATTATTATTGCTGAAGAAAATTCAAAAGGATTTGGCATTAATACTAATATTTTAGATACAAATGCTATTAATTTAGCTATTCTAGTTGGCCTATTAGTTTATGTAGGTAAAGGAGCGATCACTTCTCTTCTTGATAATAGACAACAAAAAGTGTTAAATTCCTTACAAGAAGCAGAAGAACGACAAGCTCAAGCCAGTACCAGACTCTCTGAAGCTAAAACTCAGCTGGCACAAACTCAAATTATTATTGCTGAAATTAAAAAAGAAGCAGAAGTAACAGCACAACAAGTTCGTGAATCAACTTTTCATCAAGGAAAAGTTGATATAGAACGGTTAGTTGCTTCAGGTAAAGTGAGTATTGCTTCTGCAGAGACTCAAGTAAAGAAAAAACTATTGCAACAAGTAGCTAGTTTGGCAGTAGAAAGAGTGCTGTCACAATTAAAAGCTGAGCTAAGCACAGAAATGCAATCAAAAATAATTGATGAGAAAATTGCTAGCTTAGGAGGTACAATATGAGTAGTAGAGCAGTAGTTAGTAAGATCGCACTACCATATGCTGAAGCCTTATTAGCTATGGCAAGTAGTAAAGGTAATGTTTCAGTTATAACTGAAGAAATTAAGTTAATCTCAAATACTTTAAAAAGTTCAGATGATTTACAATCATTATTAGCTAACCCAATAGTAGCAGCTACAGAAAAAGCTAATTTGCTTGAAAAACTATTTTCAGAACAAGTGAATAGTGATGTTTTAAATTTCCTTAAAGTATTAGCCCAGAGAAAAAGGTTAAATATTCTTGACGTAATTGTTGGAAAATATTTAGAGCTTGCTTATGAAGCTTCTCAAGTGACTTTGGCCAAGGTGATTGCTTCTATGCCTTTAAGCAATGCACAAGAAGAAGCATTGGTGACTAAACTTCAATCAATGACTAAAGCATCTTCAGTGGAATTAGTCACAGAGGTAGATTCTAGTTTAATTGGTGGTTTAACAATTCAGATAGGATCTCAAGTTATTGATACTAGTTTGCAAGGACAAATAAAGCAAATGGCATCACATTTAGACATTAATGTTTAAAAAAATTTCTTTATATCTTAACTTTATCAATTTACGGATTATAGTAGTATAGCTAGGAATAAAAGATGGTAAAAATTCGCCCAGATGAAATTAGTAGTATCATTCGCGATCAAATAGCAACATACAGCGAAACTACTCAAGTCAGTAGTGTTGGAACAGTATTGCAAGTAGGTGACGGTATTGCTCGTGTATATGGTTTAGATCAAGCAATGGCTGGTGAGCTATTAGAGTTTGAGGATAAAACAGTTGGTATTGCACTAAATCTAGAGAGTGATAACGTGGGTGTAGTATTGATGGGAGATGGTCGTGATATTTTAGAAGGTAGTGCTGTAAAAGCTACAGGTAAAATTGCTCAAATTCCAACAGGAAGGGAATACTTAGGAAGAGTAGTAGATGCTTTAGCTCGTCCTATTGATGGTAAAGGTGATCCAACTCAGGAATCTACTCGTTTGATTGAATCAATGGCTCCTGGTATTATTGCTCGTCAATCAGTATGTGAGCCTATGCAAACAGGAATTACAGCTATTGATGCAATGATTCCAATTGGCCGAGGCCAAAGAGAGTTAGTTATTGGTGATAGGCAAACAGGTAAAACCGCAGTAGCTATTGATACCATTATTAATCAAAAAGGTCAAGATGTAGTTTGTGTATATGTAGCAATTGGACAAAAGGCTTCATCTGTTGCCCAGGTAGTTTCTACCTTAGAAGAGAAAGGAGCGTTAGAGTATACCATTATTGTTGCTGCAAACGCTGATGATCCAGCAACTTTACAATATATTGCACCTTATACAGGAGCAACTTTAGCAGAGTCATTTATGTATTCTGGAACAGCTACTCTAATTATTTATGATGATTTAACTAAGCAAGCTCAAGCTTATCGTCAGATGTCATTATTATTACGTCGTCCACCAGGAAGAGAAGCATATCCCGGTGATGTTTTCTATTTACACTCAAGACTTTTAGAAAGAGCGGCAAAATTAAGTGAAGCTTTAGGGGGTGGGAGTATGACTGCACTACCTATTATTGAAACTCAAGCAGGTGATGTATCAGCATATATTCCTACTAATGTAATTTCAATTACAGATGGTCAAATTTTCTTATCAGGGGATCTATTTAATGCAGGCATTCGTCCAGCAATTAATGTAGGTATTTCTGTATCTCGTGTAGGGTCTGCAGCTCAAATTAAAGCCATGAAAAAAGTGGCTGGTAAGTTAAAATTAGAATTAGCTCAGTTTGCTGAATTAGAAGCTTTTTCTCAATTTGCTTCTGATTTAGATAAAGCAACTCAAAATCAATTGGCTAGAGGACAACGCTTAAGAGAAATTTTAAAACAGAATCAAAATTCGCCTATTCCAGTAGAAGAACAAACTGCAATTATTTATGCAGGTATTAATGGCTATCTAGATCAAGTACCTTTAGATAAAGTCAAAGGTTTTATTACGGATTTACGAGATAATTTATCTACATCTAAAGCAAGTTTTGGTGCAGGGATTCGTGATACGAAAGCTTTAAGTCCAGAAGGGGAAGAGCTTTTAAAGAAAGCAATCAATGAAGTGAAGCAAAGTTTCGTTGCAGATGTTTAAATTGTAATTAAAAATAGGTATCTTAATAATTAAGATACCTATTTTTAATATTTTTTACTTAATATAATTATACCCTTCTTGTTCTAATCTTTCTGCTAAAGTAATATCACCTGTTTTAATAATTCTTCCTTTCTCCATAATATGTACAAAATCAGGACGAATATAGTTTAGTAATCGTTGATAATGAGTAATAATTAATAAAGAGGTATTAGCTTTTTTTATTTGTTTAATTCCATTAGCTACACTTTTCGTTATAGTCGATGTCTATTATTGAGTTATATTAAGTTAATTCAAAGATATAATCTAGAACATCTCTACTTCAGAACCATACATGAGAGTTTCCTTTCATACAGCTCCTGGTTAAATATAAACAATTAAACCGTTAAGGAAATTATCCTTATTCCTACATGAACATCATAGAAATACATTACATATCTTTATAAGAATGTATTGATATGGATATATCTTATTTTTATTTGTTCCAAATGTTGATTTTTGTAGGACCTTAGACTTCTTCAGTTTACCTCTCAAAATTGTAATAAAAAATAGGTGCTTTATCCTAAAATTATTTAAAGATTATTAATAATAAATTTTATTAAGTTATGAAACTATTATTGATTGGTAGGTATTTTTTATGAAGATTCACAATTTTTCTGATTAGTCATAGTCACTTATACAAGAAACGGGTAGTATTCTTGTGTCTATTATCTCTGAGCTTCACTATAGTAATTTAATATAGCCTTAAGAATAATCTCTTTCTATAATTCATGTAAAATAGAATAAATAGTTTTTCTTAATTAATAGCAACATTTAATTTTTATTATCTATACTTAAATAATAAATTTTTATCAAAACAAATCGCACAAAGCATCAATATCTAAACCGGAATCAGTTTCATCTAGGATAGCTATTTGAGTGTCAAGTAAGGCCATCTGAAGAATTTCATTTCTTTTTTTCTCTCCTCCAGAAAATCCCTCATTAACACTGCGGCTTAAAAAACTCGGATCCATATCAATTAATTGTAATTTTTGAGTTACTAGTTCTAAAAAACTCAAAGGGTCTAATTCGGTTAAATTCTTTTCTTTTTGTCGAGTATTATAAGCAAGTCTTAAGAAATCAATATTGTTCACTCCAGGTATCTCAATTGGGTATTGAAATGCTAAAAATATTCCTAATCGAGCTCTTTCTTCAGGAGCTAAATCTAAAATCGACTTTCCTTGCCATAAGATATCTCCTTGTGTAATAGTATAACTGGGATGTCCAGCAATGACCTTAGAAAGAGTACTTTTACCAGAACCATTAGGACCCATGATAGCATGGATTTCTCCTGGTTTTAGATAAAGATTTACTCCTCGTAGAATAGATATATCATTAATATTAGCTTTTAAATTAATGATTTCTAACACATTAGTATTATTTGAATTCATCCGACACTACCTTCTAATTTTAAACTTAATAAACGATCAGCTTCCACTGCAAATTCCATAGGTAATTCATTGAAAACTTCTTTGCAAAATCCAGTCATCATTAAAGTTATAGCTTGTTCAAGATCAATACCTCTTTGAAGAAAATAAAAAATTTGTTCTTCTCCAATTTTTGAAGTCGATGCTTCATGTTCAATCTTAGCACTAGGATTTTGTACTTGTAAATATGGAAATGTATTTGCTTGACAATGATTATTTAATAATAAAGAGTCACACTGAGAAAAATTACGTGCATTAGAAGCTTTGGGACTAACTTTAACTAATCCTCGATAGCTATTTTTAGAATGTCCTGCAGAGATTCCCTTAGAAATAATTTTACTACAAGTATTATAACCATTATGAACCATTTTACTTCCAGTATCAGCTTCTTGATAGTTATTTGTAAGTGCTACAGAGTAAAACTCCCCCGTAGAAGCTGTACCATTAAGAATACAGCTCGGGTATTTCCAAGTAATTGCAGAACCCGTTTCTACTTGTGTCCAAGAAATTTTAGATTTATTACCAGCACAAACTCCTCTTTTTGTTACAAAATTGAAAATACCACCTTTACCGTTTGAATCTCCAGCATACCAGTTTTGAACAGTTGAATATTTGATTTCTGCATTATCTAAAGCAACTAGTTCAACAACGGCAGCATGTAATTGGTTAGTATCATATTTAGGAGCAGTACATCCTTCTAAGTAACTTACATAGCTATTTTTCTCTGCAATAATAAGAGTTCGTTCAAATTGTCCAGATTCTTCATCGTTAATTCTAAAATAAGTAGATAACTCTAAAGGAGATATAGTATCTTGAGGAATATAGCAAAAAGATCCTTCGCTAAAAACTGCAGAATTCAAAGCAGAAAAAAAATTATCACCTACAGGTACAACTGAACCTAAGTATTTTTCAACTAATTCAGGATATTTGTGTGCTGCCTCTGATAAGGGGCAAAATATAACTCCAGCTTCTGCTAATTCTTCTTGGAAAGTTGTAGCAATAGAGACACTATCAAAAATAGCATCAACAGCAACATTACTTAAACGTTTTTGTTCATTTAAAGGTATCCCTAATTTCTCAAAAGTAGCTAAGATCTCAGGATCTACTTCGTCTAAATTATTAAGTTTTTTTTTGATTTTTGGAGCAGAATAATATCTAATAGATTGATAATCAATTATAGGATAAGTAATAGAAGACCATTTAGGGGGTAATAAGTTTTTCCAGCGAGAATATGCTTTTAAACGAAACTTTAACATAAATTCAGGCTCTTGTTTTTTTTTCGAGATAAGCTGTATAATATTCTCGTTTAGTCCTATTGGAAATTTTTCAGATTCTATATCTGTAGAGAAACCATATTTATAAGGTTCTTGGATTAGTTTATTAAGTGTAGTATTAGTCATAAAAAAATATTGTAATTTATACATCTATTTATAAATTATAATTAGATGCGTAAGATCGGAGTCAATAGAAAGAGAGAGTATTAAATTTATAGAATTTATGCTATTATATATTAGCATAACTTACTTAATGGGGCTGCCAGGTTTCTACATGTGTGACGTGTTCTCATAATAAATAATTATTAATCTTAATTAACGAACGAAGTTAGCTTAAATTTGATATTTTAATAAATTTTTAGAATAAAGCTCAAGAAGGAAAGAAAGAAATTTTTCATGCAAATTATTAAATGGTTAGAGATTAATTAACTAAATTACTATATATTATGGGTTTTATTTCAAAATTAAAAGAATAAAAATAGAATAGTAATGTAGCTATTGAGTAGAACTTAAAGTAAAGCCTAAAAATACTGCAATACCTTAATTAAGAGACTCGGGAATCTATTTTAAAATTAAATCAATAGAAAAAGCAAAAGTGATTATACTTTTTAACTATTAGATAAATAGTTAAGACGCCATATGATAGGAAACTATCATGTATGGTGTAATAAGAGGAAGTAATATTTCTATCTAAATTTTTACTAAATAATATATAAAGCAAGCCAAACCCAATTCAGTTTAATTTTTATAATAAACGCAAATAATAAAATTCTTCAATTTTCTCGACCATTAATTTTAGTATAAATAGTATAAGTTAATGTGTTCCTTCATATGAAGTTTTCTAGATATTTATGTGAATAATATGTTTTGTGCGATTTGTTTAAAAAATAAGGATCTATTCTTTTAACTAAATATTAAAAATACAAGGAAGTAGTATTATCTATGATTATAAGACCTCTACATATTTATTAATGCTTATGTATTAGAGCAAGGTTAGAGTTTATACTATAGTTACTAAGGTTAACCTTGTAGTTAAGATATATAACTAAGCTAATTAACTTTTGTTAAAAATACACTTAAATAATATAATATTATTATTGAATATCGCAGGAAGCTTAATATTAACATAAAACAAGTTTGTATTATTATAAAGTGCGATAAGTAAATTAAAAAAATCTACGGTAACACAATAATTAATATTTGGAACAAATAAAAATAAACTATATAGATAATTCTGTGACTATAATTAATATCGATTATAGCAGTAAGTACATATATCTTTAGGTAGGAATAAGGATAATTCCTTAAACTATATATATTGCAAATGCAATATATATAGTTAGGAGCTATATGAGGTGAAAATCTCACGTATGGTTCTGAAGTAGAGGTACTTATCATTAATTAATTATTAAGAAATTTTAATTAATTACTAATTAAATTATTGGTTAATAAGATAAATATCGACTATAACAGATGCACTTAATTCTATAACTAAGTAAAGAATTTTCTAAATTTTACTATCTTGTCTTCAGATGTTTCTATAAGCATTTAAGTAAGTATATTTATGAAGGAAAATGGACATGGGTTCAATTCCCATCGTGCGATTTGGTTCGATAATATATTGCACTAGTCAATAAACCTCATTAATTTAATGTATGCTATTTTATAATTTGAACAACTAAAATTTTTTATATTAAGCCTAGCTACAGAGTATTATTACCTAAGATTAAACAATGTGAACTTTAAAATAATAGCATCATGAGTGGTGAAACAATAAACTTATTTTTCTTAGAATTATGGTGGGAATACTAAGGTTAAAGATTAAAATGATGTTTAAAAGTAGTTAAAGGTAATAGTCTGAAAGTAATGAGGAACAAATAAATTAAGCCACCCTTAGGTTTAATTAGGAGTATATTACATAAGAAATATACAAAATATAATTTAAGGATACAAAAGTTATATTTTATAAGCCGTATGATGGGAAATTATCATGTATGGTTTTTTGGTGACCTTAAATTTGGTTAATCAACAGCTCCAAAACTATTAAATAACAATGTAAATATAACTTTTCTACCTAGATCTTAAAGAGTTAGAAGAGTTATATTGCAGAGTTATAAAAAAATTGTACTGTTTGAATTTCTAAAAATGATATTGAAGTAGTTGATAAGTTTCTACTATAAAGTAGAATAGCTACCTCTCGATTTTTTGTCAGACTAGTAATTAAATATATTTGAACTAAAGAAACGAAAGGAAGCCAAACATATAGAATATTTAGTTTACGACTTTTTATTAGTCTATTTATTTCTTGTTGAAGTGTATAATTAAAATTTAGCATTTGAACAGCAAGTAGGATAATAATTTTAATTTCACTTAAGATATTCTTCATCTTAGAATCTATAATATTCATAGGAACGATTGTTACGAGTTCCTCTTGACTGATAACTATAAGAAGTAATCGAGTTAACCAGATATAAACAATAGTATTTAAATAAAGATATAGATTGAATATTTTACCATTACTAGTAAAAAAAAAATCATAATTAATAGATTCAATTAAAGAGCTAATATATTTTTGTAATAAATTTCTCCTTAATAGTAATTGTGTTAAGTAAACTATTGTTTTGTAATAACTAAGGATGTAAATCAAAAGCCAAAAAATAGAAATAGCCAAGTTATATGAGTACCATAGATTTATGGAAATCGCTAAACTTAAATAAAGTATTATGAGAATACCAATGATACCATTTAAGAAGCTAAATTTATTATGAATACATAATAGTATATATATAAGGATTAAAGAATAGTTACCTAAAATTTTAAGAAACAATAGATCATGTATCCAGGTTACTGGTTTATTTTGAGTTATTTGAAATTGAAAAATCAAGAAAATATTCATTACAAATTCTAGGTAGAAGTATAGTTGACATACTTTTTGTTTTTTTCTATAAAAAAATATTAATAGATTATGGGCAAGTGGCGAAATTGGTATCCGCATCACACTCAAAATGTGACAACATTTGTTATGAGGGTTCAAATCCCTCCTTGCCCAATAGAAGCTATTCTATTATAATGAAGTAAATTATAGATTTATTTTTTATAATAAATCTACTTACTGGATGGTAATAAGAATTTATGAGTTTATTAATTATCGGTGCTACAGGTACCTTAGGAAGACAAATAGTTCGAAAGGCATTGGATGAAGGATATCCTGTAAAATGTATGGTCAGGAATTTAAGGAAAGCTATTTTCTTAAAAGAATGGGGCGTAGAATTAGTTTATGGAGATTTATCTTTGCCTGAGACAATACCTTTTGCGCTACAGGGAATAACTGCAATAATAGATGCTTCTACAGCTAGGTCTCTAGATACAGTACCAGCAAATCAAATAGATCTATATGGGAAAAAAGCTTTAATTGATGCAGCTAAGGCTGCAAAAATTCAACGCTTTGTGTTTTTTAACATTTTGAAAGGACATAAGTACCAGAAAGTACATTCTATTAAACTTAAAAATAAAATAGAAGAGTATTTAGAGTCTTCAAATATAAAATATACAATATTTTATATTGCTGGATTTTTTCAAGGATTAATTAACCAATATGCTGTACCTATATTAGATAATAAAGTTGTATGGGTAACTGGAGAAAAAACACCTATTGCATATATCAATACGCAAGATGCTGCTAATTTAGTTATAAAAAGTATTGCTTTGCCTTGCACTGAGAATACTAGATTACCCTTAGTAGGAAATCGAAGCTGGAATTCAAAAGAAATTATAAAAATTTGTGAAAGTTTATCAGGTCAAAAGTCAAATGTAACACAAGTTCCAGTGATTTTATTAAAATTATTAGAAAAAATCTTGAGCTTTTTTCTTGGTGGACGTAATATAGCAGATCGATTAGCTTTTACAGAGGTACTTACCGGAGGAGAATCTTTTATTGAACCAATGGATCAAGTATATCTAATGCTAAAAATACTACCCATGGAAGTATTATCTCTTGAAAAATATTTACAAGAATATTTTGGTAAAATTATGAAAAAGTTGAAGGAATTAAATGGAGTCCAAAATAATACAAGAAAAGATGCATATTTTTAATTAAAAAAAGACAATTTACTAGAGAACATAATTTATTCTATAATTATTTAATATGATCCAATTAATTCGCTTTTTATGGTATCTTAATATGTTATTGGTAATTTTCTTTATTTTAAAACAAGAACCTAAATTAAAAGGAATGAATAATTTAAGTCAACGAGAACAAGGATTTAGCTTATCTAGTACTAAGGAAAGGATTTTACGTCAACAAACATGGGGTTTACTAATTTCATTTGTTACATTAACTGTACTGATAGTAAAATTCAATGCTTGAGCATATTATAGGATAATATTAAAATATATGCAAATTCATTATTTAAATACTACTAATTCATGTTAAGTCCATATCAAGAATGTCCTGTGCCTGAGAATCAGCAACCTCGTAATGAATATTATATTTTACAAAAATCATACTTATTTGGATTTACAATTTTACCTATTAGTAATTATGCTATTGAATTAGTCAAGATTGCTATTATCGTAATATTATTAGCTTCACCATTTATATTAACAAATACTGATATTTGTAATAATCCATTATATTTTTTAAGTATAAGTAATACTTTTTCAACTTTAGTGCTAATTTTAATTCTTACGAGAACTTATCTTGGATGGTCTTATATCTCTAAACGCTTACTTAGTGCTACGATAGTATATGAAGAATCTGGCTGGTATGATATTCAGGTATGGATAAAATCCCCTATTGATCTAGCCCAAGATAGGTTAATTGCTGAGTATACAATCAAACCTATTCTTTTAAGAATTAGATATACTACACAACTATTATTAGTATATATTCTTGTGCTTCAGTTATACAACAACTTATCTTAGGTAGATTTAAAGTATAATATAATTAATAGACGCGGGGTAGAGCAGCCTGGTAGCTCGTCGGGCTCATAACCCGAAGGTCAATGGTTCAAATCCATTCCCCGCTATAGCCACAAGTAAAACTTTAATCAATATATGTAAAGATAAAGTCTTCATTAAAGTAATATAATATAATATAATATAGAGATCCTATTTAAATTTAAATATTAATTTACGGTGAATTTTAAAATGATTAATTGGCAGGTTATTGGGCAACTATTATCATTAGGTATAATTATTTTAATTGGTCCAGCAGTAATTATATTATTATCTGTACGTAGAGGTAATTTATAAAGTAATTATCAACATAAAGAGTAGGGGTAAAAAAGCCTAGGTACTCTTTATGCTGATAATACTCTAGCTACTATATAACTCTATTAAAGTTAAGATTTAAGAAGAATTCTCGAGTAAATTATTAGTTAATGTTTCTTGAGAAATTTCTTGTACATCACTTGCAAATTCATTGTTCTCAGTTAAAAAAAGCATGCAATGGCATTCTTTACGTTCTCTCATGGGTACACAGGGACAGTTCCAATATGCTGCTGCAACTTCTAATTCCTTATTATCATAATGTCTACAAGGGCATAAAGGTGATCCATATTCTTCTTTATGTCTAGCTAAACCCTCAATTACAATAGAAGTTACGGTAGAATCGATACAAAAATATGTATTAGTACGCTTAGCATAAGTCTCAGAAAACTTTCTCATAGCTTCTAAACTATTAGGAAGAGATGTTGTATTTAATTCATTCACAGTAAACAACCTTTTTATTTATATAAGATATTCATAACTATTTATATTGTGATTATAGTAAAAGTAATGTCTGGTATAAGGGTATCTGTAATTTGAATATAATAATAACATTACAAGTTTTTATTATATCGAATGTAAATTTTAATTTACGTTTATGCTTAAAAATAAAATTATTAATTATATATTATAAGGTAATATAAATATGACTGCAGCATATTTACCATCAATTTTAGTTCCTTTAGTTGGTATTATTTTTCCTGCATTTAGCATGGCATTATTATTTATCTATATTGAACAAAACGATATGTGCGACTTGTTTTTCACTAAATATTCAATTTAATGTCTTAAATTTGTAAGTATTGTATATAAATTAGATATTGATAGAAAAGAATTTTCTCTACATATAATGTGTAACTAGTAAAGAATAATATTTGTCACGCTACAATGAATTTTAGAAGCGAAGCTGGCATTATAAATTTATAATTAGTATATTTTATCCTGACTTACTATGATTAATATTCAAAATTTCTTAGTAGAATAAAAATTATGAATTTTCATAAGACATGTCTTATTTGGACCAATAAGTTTAGATTGTATAGACTATATTGTGAATCAAAAACTTATATATCATAAGCCAATATCGACTATAAATCATGATAGACAAGATGAAGAAATCTAAAGTAATATAATTATCAATATTTATAACAAGTATAAATAAAATATATCATAGTAAATGAATATAATATATTTTAGATAGGAACAAGAATAATTTCTTAACGGTTTAATATATATTAAACCAGGAGCTATATGAAGGGAAATTTTCACGTATAGTTTTGAAGTAGAGATACCTCTTACTAATTATTTTATACTAATAAATTATAATTTATTAAATAAAAAAGAGTAATCGACTATAACTACAAGCTAATTTCAATTATGTACTTTTATATTATATTTATCTTATTTAACAAGATAAATATAATATAAAAGTATTTCATAAGAATTCGGAGATAATTTATGTTAACAAATCTTCATAATGAAGTACTACACTATCTAACTCATATAAATGTATCTTTATATAGAGCTAAAATTTTAATAGGATTATCTGGAGGTAAAGACTCCTTATGTTTATTAAAAATCCTTAAAGATCTTACACCATTATATAAATGGCATATAAGTGTAGTCCACTGTGATCATAACTGGAGAGAGGACTCGCTTAAGAATGTCGAAAGAGTATATAATTGGACAACCAAAGGGACTTTTACTTTGTATTTGGCAAATAATCAGAGCTTATTAACAACAGAAGATAAAACTAGATCATGGCGTTATTATTTATTTTTAACTATTGCCGTAAAATTCGATTATAGCTTATTATTTACAGCCCATAATTTGAATGATAAAGTAGAGACTGTAATCTATAATTTATTTCGTGGTACAGGAATAGATGGATTAACTACTTTATCTTATCCTAAACAAGTATCTTCAAATATTACTATTTGTAGACCTTTAATTACACTTACAGCAGATGATATTCTTGCATTTTGTCGGTATTATTATTTGCCAGTATGGTCTGATATTACCAATTTTAACTTATATCATAAAAGAAATCGTTTGAGACAAGATGTAATTCCGTATATAAAAAAATTCTTTAATCCAAAACTTATTATAAGTTTGTCAAATATTTCTAATCTCTTAGAATTACAAATGAATTATATATATCATCGAGCATATGAAATTTATGTAAAAATAAAACATCCCAGTTATATAGGTATTAATATTATTCAATATAGTAATTTACACAAGATAATGCAAATTACTATAATTAAAATTATGCTAAAGCAGTTAACTCTTTCTTTAGGTTTTGAGATGTATATCAATAAACTAAGAATATATTTTAGCGAAAGAACTTATCAAAATAATATTATATATATAGATAAGATAGCTTTTGTAAAAAAAAATATTTATATTTATATAGCTAGAAATATTTAAAATTTTATTTTCTATTCTTGAAATTACTAATAGCATTACTAAGTAAGCCAGTCATAATCTTCATAAAATTAGAATCTAATTCTTGGAATATTTTCATATTTAATGAGAATGAGATATTAGCCTCTGCAATAATATCAGTCATTAAAGTTTGATTTACCGGTATACTATCTAATGCATTACGATAAGTATATTTGAAAGCTTTCTCATCTTCGATTTGATCAAATTCATAAAACTGAGTTCCTTCTGAATCTGAAAGATTCATAGCATTTTTTGCAATTTTTTTTAAGATCTGTCCACCAGACAAATCACCTAGATACCTTGTATATGCATGTGAAACTAAAAGTTCAGGTTGATTTTTCCCTATATTATGAATTCTATCTACATATACTTTTGTAGCCGTAGATGCTTGAATATCTTTTTTCCAAGTAGCTCCATAAAAATATTCTAAGTCTTTGGCAAGAGTCTCTTTACGGTTTAGTTCTATAAAATGAATAGGAGATATACATGGATGATCTTTATTTAAATTCATTTCTTCTTCTATTGCACAATAAACGAAATATAAATTAGCGACTAGTTTTCTATAGCTAGATCGGTCAATAACACCGCTAAGAAATGATTTTACAAACATCACATTTTCAGCCATACTATGTGACTTAGTAGTTCCTTCTCTGAGTTGAGTTGCTAAGTTTTGAGTCATAAAGTTTGTATAAATAATAATTTAAGTAAATCTAATTAACTTTAAGTATAAGATATACTTTAATTTTTAAAGAATATAAGATCTATTTTTTATCGAACAGTATTCCAGGTAGATGATGTATTAATTGGTTTAATCCAAAATAATTTTCCTAAGTTCCAAAATAATCCTGTAGAAAGCATAGATTTTTCAAAAAATGAATCTAAACTATTGTTTTCAGAATCATTTAATTCAATTAATCTTCTATTTTTACAAGAGCAAATATCTAATAATTTAAAAAATTCAGGATGGTCAGTATTCAGAGCGACTGGGAAAACCCTGCCAGCACTTTCATTTGTTTTTCTAATAACTTGAATATCAAATTGACGTGCATCTAATCCAATTGCCGCGTAAAAATCAAGTCTTTGAAAATCATTTAAATACATTGTAGCGAACACGCTCAATAGAAAAAAACGACACCATAATCTAGATTGCCAATTATTTAAAAATTGAGGTTGAGATCTTAATAAAGCAGCAAAAAAATCACCGTGACGATTTTCATCTTGGCACCAATTCTCAAAAAATTTGAAGATAGGGTAAACACGATGTTCCTTATGTTTTTCTAAATGCCTGTAGATAGTTATATATCTCCAATATCCAATTTTCTCAGAAAGATACGTAGCATAAAAAATGAATTTAGGAGAAAAGAAAGTATATTGTCTACTTTTAGTTAAAAAACCTAAGTCTAAAGATAAATTAAAATCAGACATAGCTTTATTTAAGAAACCTGCATGGCGAGCTTCATCACGAGACATTAGCGCAAAACATTCAGCTAGAATAGGATTCTTCTTTTTAATACGTCGAGATAACTCTTTATATAGCAAAAATCCTGAAAATTCAGCAGTACATGATCTCTCTAAAAATTCTATAAATAAGTTACGTGTTCTATCATCTAGATTATCCCATGAAGTATTAAATTCTTCGTCTCGAATAAAATGATCTTTATTATAATCTACTCTAAATTCTTCTAAGATAGCTTCAAATTCTTTTTTGTTAATGGAAATATCCATTTCTGCCATCTCTTCAAAATTAGTTGTATAAAATCGAGGAGTTAAAATCGTTTCTTTAGTCGGCTGTTTATTTTGTAGCTCTGGTGGCGGAATAATTGTATTAACCATAAGTTTTTACTAAATCATAGGAATATGATAAATTTGTATTGGTGAGAGGTATAATGATTGCCTCTCTTTGCTGATACCGAATATATACTATAATTAACTCAAATTCAAATATACAGTATCTTTTATATTATTTATTTTAAACCACTTAAAAATAGATAGAATCAATTCAGTATCTTAAGTGGCTTAAAATCATAGTATATAACTGTTTATAGATTAACTCGAAGTTTGTACTTCAATAATTTCATCTAAGGCGAAGTTATTTGTACTTACACCACTATAGTTAACTTTTTCAAATCTTATAATTGCAGGATAACGTACTGTACCACTAGTATCAACACTAGAAACAGTCCCTAATTCTTGATACCAATAAGATTCTTTTCTTAAAATACGAACAATTGATCCTTTTTGTACCATAGTATATAGTTAATTTAATGAATTTATCTATATTATTCAATATAAATAAAAGATTTACACGAAAAGTTAACTTTTATTACTATAAAAAGCTAATTTATATAATCATTAAAATTTCCAGAAGTATATTTTTATTTTTCTTGTTAATTTATAGGTCTTATTATTGGAATAAATCCTAAATATTTTCTCTTAGATTAAAAGAAATTTTTAATTATTAAAATTTTTTCCAAGGAAAGAATATATCTCAATATACTTGTTAATTAAATTAGTCTTAAAATTATAGAATTTATTTTCTTAAAATTTTAAGAAAATAAATTCTATAATTTTAAAAAATATTTTAACTACCTAGTACTGCCCAATCTACATCAACATTATCGATGATTAAAGAAGAATTATAAATTTGTAAGATAATTAATAAGAAGAGTAAGAATAATAACATAAAAACCCCCATGATAGGAGTTGTGCCCCAACCCGGAGCAACTTTTCCATATTCCGAATTTAAAGGTCTTAAAATTTCACCTAATCTTGTTCTTAACGCCATAAAATTTTCGAATATTAAAATGCAAATATATTATTTAATTATATTATTACATCAAAAATAATAAAAACAATATATATATTATATTATTTTTATTTTTTATAGTATTAATGATATCTTAATTTGACATAGAGATATATGAAAGTATAAGTACTAATTAAAGAGTTGATTTTATATTCTAGATTAGTTATAATAGATGCATGCCGGGATAGCTCAGTTGGTAGAGCAGTGGATTGAAAATCCTCGTGTCACCAGTTCAAGCCTGGTTCTTGGCATTATTGTTCAAATTTAGTAATCTCAGGAATAAATGTTAAAAATACATTGCCAGTACTTCCATTCCTATTTTTAGCTATGATTATCTCAGCTGAATTATCTGATAAATCATTTGTTGAATAATAATCGTTTCTATATAGCAATAAAACGACATCAGCATCTTGTTCTATAGAGTTATGAACCACTATATTATTAGCAAAGAAGTTTTTGAATGGAGGTACAGATAAATCCCAAATATAATCTTTAGAAATATATTGAATATCCTTTTTCAAGGCTACAAACTGTAAATTGTGTTTTTTAGGAATAAAAGAAGCAATTCGGTCAAATTTATTGAGTAGATCAATTCGTTTCCATCCATGCAGAGTTAATAATTTATGATTAGCTGTTGCAATGAGGTAACTTTGGTTATTTAAATAAAATTGATATAAGTGTTTTGTTGCATTAGATGAAAATTGTTTAAGTAGACTAAACTTAATATAATTAAGATTTATATCTAGACTAGGAATATAATCATAAAAATCTTTAGGTAATCTTGAAATATGCTGTGTGCTTTCAAACGACTTACAATGAATAAAGGTCTCTTTATGTAAACATCCACTTTCTCTTAAATCAGAGAGTAAAGGTTTCTTATTTGATCGTTGTTCTGGATTTCGATTAAGTTGAGATAATGTAATTATAGGTACATCGAATTGACGAGCTAATTTTTTTAATTCTCTTGTAATTTTACCTATCTCCTGTGCACGATTATCTCGAGAATCTCCTAGTAATTGTAGATAATCAATAATTACAAGATCGATTTCCTTATGCTTATCATAAATTATTTGTAATTTATTTATAATATCTGTTATTTTTATAGGATTATTATCGATAATATAGATTGATGATTGATATAGAGAAGGAAAACAGTTTTCTAATATCTCAGGTTGTGCATTATATACCTCTAGTTCATTTAAGCGAGAGAGAGGTAAACCACTATCAATAGACATTAGTCTATTCATAATTTGTATTTCTGACATTTCTAAACTAAAGAAGACTATCGTCATATTTGGTTTACTACGACATATATTTAGCATTATACTTAAACTAAATGCTGTTTTACCTATAGACGGACGACCTGCGATAATAATTAAATTACCTTTTTCTAATTCATTTAAATGATAATCAAGATTGATAAAACCTGTATTAATATTAAACTTAGCATTTGAATAAGTCTGCTTCTGTCTCATCTTCTCTAATAGATTAGGCAGTAAGTCTTTAACTTGAGTTAAAGATGTTTTGGAATTAATCTTAATTGTCTCAGATAATCTATTTTGTATTTTGTCAAGCTGCTGAATATCATAATCTATTTTTCCCAAAGCAATATTATTAATTTCTAGACTTAAATTAAATAAGTTACGTTTGATAAATTTATTTTTGAGAATAGTAATTATTCCATTAATCTCTTCAATGGATATAGGAATATTCTTACTAGTTAAAAATTTTATTTTATTTTTTGCAAGAGTTATATGAGCTAACTGATATTCTTGTAAGTTATCAATAATATTGATAGAATTTATTGTTTTTTCTTTTATGTAGATATTCTGCATACTTTGAAAAATTATTTTATTAGTCAATATATAAAATAATTTTTCATCAATTTCTGAGAAGATATAGCTCGCAAGATGTTTATTGGATAAAATACTTGTTAGAATTAAATCTTCAGCATATGGGTTATATAAAAAATATTCTTCAGAGTTTTTGGATGGATTTGACTCTTGTGAAAAGCGATCCTTGGCCATAATGGTAAAGTTATAAACGATAACTGACTTCTAAAATTAGTAGTGATCTATTCTTAATCAATGTTACTTTATAATTAGATACTTGCTCTCATTCATAAATACTAATGTACTTTAACTTCTCAACCCTAAAGCAAAATTTATATTAATTGAATAGAAATATCTCTGGAAATCTTGTTATCCAAAGAAATTAAGTGTAGTATGATTTTTTATGATCTAAAACGAGATATTATAAAATAATATCTCGTTTAAAATATAATTTAGTTATTATAATATTGCAGTAGGTAAAACATATAGATCTATACAGCTATTTAAATTATAATTAAATTTAATTTGAATAGGATATTTACCTATAGTCTTAATCTCAGGGATTTCAATTTGCTTTTTATCTATCTCTACAAGGCTTAATTTAGAAAGACTATTTGCAACTTCTTGAGCTGTTACTGTGCCAAAAATAGCATCATTTTTCCCTATCTTTTTCTTGATAGTAATACCTTGTACTTTTTCTAATAGACTACAAGTATCTTTTATAACCTGTTCCGCGAAAATACGTTTCTGTTCTTCAGCTTCAAAGATTAATTGAGCTTCTTTCATAATACGAGGCGTTGCAAACACAGCAATATCTTTAGGAATTAAGTAATTGCGAGCATAACCAGGTTTAACTTGTATTAGGCTTCCACTTCTTCCTAAATTAGAAACATCACTTTTCAGTAATATTGGAATGTTTTTCTTTGACATATTTAAAATTTTTGGTTAAATAAGAATTTGGCACTACTTTATTCTTTTTTTGCAAGGAGACAGGATTACGTATTTTATAATAAGTAAGTATCTTACTAGGAGAGGTGGCCGAGTGGTTGAAGGCGCAGCATTGGAAATGCTGTTTGAAGTTAACTTTAACAAGGGTTCGAATCCCTTTCTCTCCGTTTTGCTTATAGGTTATGAGTTTTCCATCCTTGGAACCCATTTCTTAATATAACACAATCTATACCTGATATGGATAATCTATCATAGGCTAAACGAGCTCTAGAGTTAAAGCTACAATATATAACTAGTTTTTTATCTAAATGAGACTTGTCTAAGGCATCTATCATATGATTTATATCTTTTAAAGGATGATTTAATGCTCCAGGAATATGTTCAATGGATATAGTCGATGTTAGATGTATATATCGTCTTGAAATATTAGTCTTCTAACATCTCTACTTCAAAACTGTACATGAAAGTTTCCTTTCATACAGCTCCTAGTTTTTCTACTTATGTATTTCGTTACTTAGCTAAGATTACCTCTGTAAGTAGTAAAGTTAACTTTTCAGACTACTCCTAGTATTGAATACTGATCAAAACTGTAAGGCAAATTATACCTTTTCCTATCTAAAATAATTATACTAAAATGGGGTTCATTGTATTAGCATATATATTTTATTTTTATTTGTTCCAAATGTTGATAATTATATTACTTTAGATCTCTTTACTTTGCTTATTCATATTTAATACTTATGAGCTATTTAATTACTCACTTTTTTCTAGAATTAGTAATGATAATACTTTCAGATTTATTCTGGAAGTACTAGTAGTAAGACATTGTTTAAAGCTATAGAGTATTAATCTTAGTAATATCCTACAAAATATTGATAAATTATAGCTTTGTTTAAAAATATTATTTAAGCAGGGATAAAATACAAATATTAGGAGACTTTCTATTTGAATTTAATATAATAATTATCTTTAGTTTCAATATTTAGTTAAAAAAATAGATCCTTATTTTTTAACAAATCGCACTTAAATTCTACAGCTGATCTAACATCAATAAATTGAAGAGAATTATTGTTATATAATTTATCTACTTCATGACAATCAATAAAATTACTTTTAGTAACAGAGTCTTTTCTTACATATGCTTTCTCAAAAATTCTATTTGAAGTTTGATTAATTATACTTTGTCGAAATTTTAATTTTTTAAATTCTAAAGTCAACATATTAATTAAAAATATATGTCCAGATAATATATTACCTATTCCCAAGATAGTTTTTAATGCTTCAGTAGCTTGTATAGTTCCTATTAGTCCAGGAATGGCACCTATAACCCCTCCATCTGTACAAGATAGTCTATCAACTGAGGTCGGGGTTTCTGGATAAATATCTCTATAACACGGTCCTCCTTGATAATTAAAAACACTAACTTGACCTTCAAATTGAAATACAGCTCCATATACCCAAGGTTTTCCTAGTAGTTTGCAAAAATTATCAATTAAATATCGGCTATGAATATTATCAGTACCATCAATAATAAGATCATTTGAATTAATAATATCAAAAATATTACTTTGATCTAGTCTTTCTTGAATGGTCTTAATCTTACAATTAGGATTAATTTTTTTTATAAAGGTCGAAACTGATTGTGTCTTAGGAAAATTAAGAAATAATGTATTATGTACAGGTTGTCTGTGCAAATTAGAAATATCTACAAAGTCATCATCAAGTAGTTATAGTTGATGTTTGTGTAGATTATTAATAGTTAAGAATAACCAGACTATATTATTCCAAAATATTCTACTTTAGCATCTCTATTTCCAAACTATACGTGAAAGTTTCCCTTCATATAGCTTTTGGTTTAGTATATAGATAATAAACCGTTAGGTAATTATCCCTATTCCTATCTGAAATATATCTTCTGTAGCTTTCTTTTTAGTTAATGCTTTCTTAGATAACTTCCATTTTTATTTGTTCTAAATATTAATGATTTGGTTACTTTAGATCTCTTCATTTTATCTATAAATACATAGTAAGCTTATTTTAAATTGACAAGTATTTTAATAGCTTTATACGTAATAAAAAAATAGTTTTTTATTTAAGATATTTTTATGAAAGATGACTTTGATTATGTAGCATCATGTAAATCTAGTGATCATAGTAAAATTATTTCTTTAATTAGCTAGCTTCAATTTTAATAATTGAATAAAATTGTAGCTAAGATTTTCATTAATATTTATTTATAAAAGATTCTTAATAGTATCATAAGTAATAAGGATTAAGTGATGTTTATAAGAGATTAAGAATAATGAATTTTTAATTCTATTCTTGATTTTATTAATTTAAGAATATTTTTAAAAAACAAATCGCACTTGTCATATTAATAACACCAGCTGCAGCCAAGTAAGTTATGGCTGATGCCCCTAAGGCCCCGGCACCAATACATGCTACACGTACAGAAGATAATCTTTTTTGTCCTTCTATCTGTACTTCATTTAGTAAAAGTTGTCTTGAGTAACGTTTATACTCATTTAATGAAAATTCGATATTCTCTAAATTAGAATTTAACATATGCTATTTAAACGTAAAGGTTCTTAGAGTAAAAGATTGAATTAATTAGTAGGATATTTTACTATTATTATAGTACGTCCTTAGTTCAGTTGGTAGAACGCAGGTCTCCAAAACCTGATGTCGAGGGTTCGAGTCCTTCAGGACGTGTTAATTATTTAGTAAACCGAGTTTTTAAACGAGTTGATTTTCCAGATCTAGAACGTAAATAATATAACTTAGCACGTCGTACTTTAGATTTTTTAACTACTTCAATATTAGTGATACGAGGAGAATGTACTAAGAATGTTCTTTCTACCCCAATGCCTTGTAATGAATATCTAACAACAATACTTAAATTAATACCTTTGTTTTTTGTAGATATAACTACTCCTCTACATGATTGAGTTCTTTCTTTATTGCCTTCTTGAATCAGTATGCCTACTTTAACATAATCCCCAATTTCAATTACAGGGAAGTTTTTTTTTAAATAAGTATTTTCTAAAGAAGAAATTACTTCTGGATTAATAGTGCCTAAAAATTTCATAAGTTTAATAGAAATGTTATTTGTTTATTATGATAAATAATTATACCTAGGATTACTTAGATTATCAATTAATCACTATTCTAATTCCAATATTTAGATTTTATTCAAATAAGTAAGAAAATTTAGTGTAGTATTGTTATAGTTATCATGTAAATGTATCTATTCATGTAATATTATGAAATATATTCTATAAGATGTATTATCATAATAATTAGAATTTTATTTGTTACTTAAAACTATTAATCTATAATTATATAGAGAATTTCAATGAGTGTTAAAGCGAGTGCAGGGAGTCCAGCAGTTCAACCTCAATTATACAGAACTGCTTCAACCTTAGCCATCTTACAAGCAGAACAGCAAGATAGATACTTGCAACTAGGAGAACTAGATCAATTATCTAATTTTTTAAATTCAGGAAGTAAAAGACTAGATATCGCAGTGATATTAGCTAAAAATGCTACTTTTCTTGTAGCTAAAGCTGCTAACAAGATTTTTGTTGGAGGATCCCCTTTATCCTATCTAGAACGACCTCAAGCAGCAGTTGAGTTAGTGGGTGGACCTCAAGTAAATTTAAATCAACAAGCTATAGGTGAATTACCTAAAAACTTTTCAAAAAATCTAAATGAAGCATTTACTCCAGGAGAGTCAACTCCTACAGGGTTTCAACCCATTAATGTAGTGACTTATGGCCCCACTCGTATGCGTAAATCTTTACGTGATTTAGATTGGTTCTTAAGATATTTAACTTATGCAATTGTAGCTGGAGATCCAAATATCCTTTCTGTTAATATTCGTGGATTACAACAATTAATTGCAGGTGCATGCTCTACTTCTGCAGCTTTAGTTGCATTAAGAGAAATCCGTCGTTTATCTATTGCTTTAGTTGCAGATGATTTAGAATCAAGAGATATTGTACGTGAGTATTGTAACATACTCATCTCTGAATTTGAGTCTTCTGCATTAACTGATAAGTTACGTAAAAGAGAATCAGTAGATCTACAAGGATTACGTTTACCACAGATATATGCAAATGCTGGTGTAAAAACCCAACGTTTTGTAATGAAACCAGGTTTATCAGAACTAGAAAAAGGAAGTGTTATTAAAGCTGTTTATAAACAAATTTTTGAAAGAGATATTGCTAAAGCCTATGGTCTATCATTAAGCAACTTAGAATCTCAAGTAAAAAATGGTCAAATTTCAATTAAAGAATTCATTAGAGCATTAGGGAAATCAGCTATTTATCAAAAACAATTTTATGATCCGTTTGTAAATAGTAGAGCGGTTGAATTGGCTTTCCGTCATTTTTTAGGCAGAGGGCCTAGTTCATTAGAAGAATTCCAAAAATATTTTGCTATTATTTCCCAAAATGGTTTAGCAGGTCTTGTGGATGATTTAATTAATTCTAATGAATATGGTGACTATTATGGAGAAGAGACAGTACCATATATTAGAACAATAGGTGAAGAACCTCAAGAATGTCGTAATTGGGGAGCTCAATTAAATTTATTTAATTATAGTGCACCATTCTATAAGATACCTCAGTTTATTACATTATTTAGTGATTACACTCAGGCTTTACCTGATCAACACCCTTATGGAAAAGGTAATGATCCATTAGATATTCAATTTGGAGCGATATTCCCAACACAAACACGTAATCCAAAAACACATCCAGCACCATTTGGTAAAGATACTCGACGTCTTTTAATTCGTAGAGGACCTGGTATTCTAAACCAAGTAGGTAGTCCTATGGCAAGAGGGCAAAGTGCTGGTTCATTAGGGCCACGTATCTTTACTTGGGAGCCTAATTCAATTAGAGAAGAAGTTGATTTTAGAATAAGTAATATTAGTCCATCTAAAGAGAGTATTATTCAAGCAACTTATTTAAGAATTTTCGGTAGGCAAGTCTATGAGGAAGAAAGATTATTATTAAAACCTATTGAAAATGAATTTAGTAATAATCAACTTACTGTCCAAGAATTTGTTAGACAATTAGCTAAGTCAGATACTTTCAGATCATTATACTGGACTCCTTATTATGTATGTAAAGCTATTGAATACATTCATATTCGATTATTAGGTAGACCCACATATGGTAGAGAAGAAATTAATAAATATTTTAATATTGAATATAAAGAAGGCTATTATAAAGTAATTGATGCTATTCTTGATAGTGTTGAATATAAACAAAGCTTTGGTGATAATACTGTACCATATGATAGATATAGTACTTCTAGTGGGACTGCGGCTAGAACGCTTAGGAAGAGTACTATCAATCAGACTATCCCACTTCCTAAAATTGAAGCTCCAAGTAAATTTGTGCAATTAGGGCAAGCTAAAGAAGTATTGAGTCCAAGTGGCTTATCAGCTAAGCTTAATCAAGGTGTATCAAAATTAAGAGAACAGAAATTAATTTTCTCAGTATCAGAAGATTTTACTCGAGTAGAAAGAGAACAGGCATTAAAAGCAGCTTATAGACAAGTATTTGAGCGCGATGTTAATGCATTTAGTATTGGTTATGAATTACCTATTATTGAAAAACAATTTTTAAGCGGACAACTATCTGCTAAAGAACTGATTAGTAAACTAGGCACATCTTCCTTATATCAAAAAGAGTTTTATAATCCATATCCGAATACAAAGGTTATTGAATTAGGCACTAAACATTTACTAGGTAGAGCTCCTAATAGTCAAGCTGAGATTAGATATTATAATTTAATTTTAGCTAATGAAGGCTTAAATGCTTTTATTGAGAGCTTATTAGAATCTCAGGAATATAATCTATTGTTTGGTACCAACGTAATACCATATAGACGTTTCCCAACTTTACCTGCTGCTAACTTCCCTAATACAGAAAAATTATATAACAGATTAACTAAACAAAATCCGGAAATTATAGTTCCTAGTTTTAAGCCAGCTTCAGGTAATTTATCAATTCAATTATAAAAAGTTAACTTAAATAATAGAAGACTATAAGTAATAATCTTAGTATAACTACTATATTACTTATAGTTTTCTATCTTTACGGGACTGACGGGGTTCGAACCCGCAACTTCCGCCGTGACAGGGCGGTGCTCTAACCAATTGAACTACAGTCCCAATTAGATTTAATATTATGTTGAATAATATTAGATGTCAATATATAGAGTTAGGAGAGAGAGGGATTCGAACCCTCGGTACGGAGTTACCAACCGTACAACAGATTAGCAATCTGTCGCTTTCGACCACTCAGCCACCTCTCCATATAGCTATAATTATAGCAAATAAACGAACTAAATATTTTAAATATTATTTACTATGGCTCAAGCGGGATTTGAACCTGCGACCTTGGGCTTATGAGTCCCCTGCTCTAACCACTGAGCTACTGAGCCAATTATATTACTAGTATTATCTATAAAAATTTCTCAAATGTAAAATAAAAAATTAAGCAAAAAAAGAATACATGTCTTCTTTTGCTTAAAGAAACTCTTATGTCGCTAGTATAGGGGGAAGTAAAATTTTTACAGTTAAATAACGAATTACATTATCATCAATTCTAAAAGCTTTTTCTAGATTGGTTAAAATTTGATTATCTGCTTGATATGTTATTTGAATATAAATACCATCATGATATTTCTTAATAGGATATGAAAGATGTCTTCGTCCTCTATCATATGCATTAATATTTATAGCACCATTTACGTGTAAGAATCTATGATACTTCTCTACTAGGGCTAGAATATTATTTTCATCTAAATCTGGTTTTAATATAAAAATTATATCATAAGAATTACTAAGTAGATAATTGTATCCCTTCAAGAACTATACGTGCAAGTCTCCTTGCATATAGCTCAAATAAAATTCAATATAATAAAATTTTATCTCTCTAGATTTTGAGTACTGTAGAATAACTAAAGTACATTATTTAAATTATAAAAATAGAGATCTAATTCTTTTATCTTGTTTGGAAACTTTCTGAGGAATTCCACGTTTTTTAAATTTAACTAATCAACATAACTCATTACAATAAAACTAAGATAAATTAATCTATTCTTTTTATAATCTAGAATAAAAAGATTTTTTACTATTGCAAAGCCAAGTGTAATGTTTCATATCCAGATAGGTAATCTTTAGCGCTTAAGGTTTAAAGAGATCTGCCAATACTATTTATAAATTTACTACTTCGTGTCGCACTAGATTTATGTTACTGTTCATAAGAAAAATGAATTACTAAAAATTTACAATATTTGAATAAATATTATACTATGAGAATCGTAAAAAAACATCTGATTTAAGAGATCAATAGCCTTCTAGGTGAATTCTTACTGCTTCTGAAACTACTGGAATTTTACAATAGTGCCCAATTAAACCTTTTAAAAAAGCATGGACAATCATACTCATACAAATTAACAAACATAAGTCACAAGTTAATTCCCCATAAAGATTTTGTGTAAAATTATCAGGCAATGCCCAGTATATAATACCCATTAAGCTAGTAATTAAATAAACTAAAATAGAATGTAACATATGATAACGAGTAAATTTCTTTAATCGTTTAGGCTGTATAAAAATAATATATTGTGAAAATAATAAGATTACGTATAAAATATTAAAATCTAGGTAAGATCCTTCAAGAATAGGTCGGATATAGTCACTATAAAATAACTGTAAAGTTACTGGAAGATGAGGCATAGTATATTTGCCAAAATTATTAAATGCTTCTAGAAATGGAATCCCATAAGGAATAACTGCAAGGTATAGCATTACTAAATTAGATTCTTGGCTATCATTTTTATGTAAAAATTTAGAAGAATGATATATTAACTGAATGACAACTAATAATAAAAATAAGATAACAAAATAAGCAATTATTGTATTTAGCTGCTTAGGCATAGCGCCGATTAGAGTAATTTTACTAGCATCAATAACATAAGATGAAGGAGAGTGAGATTTGGGTAAAATGTAGTCTAGTACCCAGTAATTGATAGCATCTGTGACTTGGTACCATAAATTTATCACTGTATCACGAAATATGTATGCATAGTTAACGACTTCATTATTTTCTATAGTCATATTTGTCCTCCCAAATAAAAATATATATATGACTTTTATTAAGATAATTAAAAGTATACGATATAAAAATTCTCCTGATGATAATTAAATAGAAATTTCCCTATATGAAAGACATTATATCTTCATGTAGGGAAATTTTCTCATGGAGCATTTATTTTCTATCAAGATCTTGTAAGACGATCTTTTTGACTAACAAATAGTAGAGCTGTAGTAATCGGTAAAACTACAATCACTCCACCAAGAATTAAACTAGAAATAAAATTACTTAATGATGGTGTCATAGTGCAATTCCTGAATTAATGTTAAGGTTATCCAATTTGATTTACTTAATAAATAATTGTATCATTAAAACTAGCTATAGAGCTTTGATTTATAATACATGTATCTATTTCTTTATAATTTTCAACTAATAGATCTATTATAAATTATATTTTATTCTATCATTTACAATATAGCTAGTTATTGACTATAATATTCAGTGAGGGTCACTAACTCAATGGTAGAGTACTCGGCTTTTAACCGATTTGTTCCGGGTTCGAGCCCCGGGTGACCCAATCTAGGTATAGTTAGTATTATTTAAAAATTTTTAGTTAAATTATGAAATTAAAATTATCTATTTCTAACACTTTTGCATCAATACAAAATAGATGTGCTTTAGTTCCTTTTATAACAGCTGGTGACCCTAATCTAAATGTAACTAAAAAAGCTTTAAACATATTAGCAGAGCAAGGAGCAGATATTATAGAATTAGGTTTTCCTTATTCAGATCCTTTAGCAGATGGCCCCACGATACAAGCAGCTTCTTCTCGAGCTTTACAGAATCATATTACAGTAGATCAGATTCTCAAGATGGTAAAAGAGTTAACCCAAGAGATATCTACTCCTTTAGTTGCATTTACTTATTATAATTTAGTTATTAATAAGGGTATATCTAAATTTGTAATTCAAATTAAATCAGCAGGGTTTAAAGGTCTTTTAGTGCCTGATTTACCTTTAGAAGAAATTGATATTTTAGAAAAAGAATGTAGACACAATAATATTGAATTAATCCTTTTAATTAGTCCTAATACATCATCAAAACGAATTCAGAAAATTTTAAAGAAAGCACATGGATGTGTATACTTAGTAAGTAGTACTGGTGTCACCGGTATGGGTTTTAAGCCTAAAGAAAGTCTTTTATCATTAATTAAATATATTAAAAGTACTAAAAAGACTTCTTTGGTAGTTGGTTTTGGTATTTCAACACAAGAAGATATTCAATTAGTTCAATCCTGGGGTGTTGATGGTATTGTAATGGGAAGTGCTTTTGTCAATAAATTATTTGAGAGTTCTGATGATCCAGAGCTATCTAGTTTTAAGACATATTGTGCATATATAAAAGGCTCATTTTCTTAGTAATTAAAATATACTAAGAAAGTAAACCTTTCATAAAGAATATAATACCCCCAGGGGAATTCGAATCCCCGTTACCTCCGTGAAAGGGAGATGTCCTTGGCCTCTAGACGATGGGGGCTATGTATAATGCTAGTTATGATAATATCATATTATCAAATAAAATGTCAACTATCTTAAATAGAAAAATAACATAAAAATAAGACATTTTGTTTTATGTTAATAAAAAGAACAGCATAATTCTATTTAGAATTATAATTAGAATAATTGATTTTTCTAGATACTTATACATAATTTTAAATTAAACTATTCTATGCGAACATATTATTTTACAGCAGCAACTGAGCATTTTTTATTAGAAGAAGATCCAGTAGAGGAAATTTTACGTGAAAGATTACGGTTTTATAAAGATAATAATCTTTCTATTGACTTTTGGTTAACACAAACTATAGATACTTTAAATATTTCCGAATTAAATTCTTTACAAAAAGAAGTGCCTGAAAAATTAGTAGCAATCATATCTACCAATCCTAAGTTCATTGATTGGTTGAAATTAAGGTTACAATATGTCATTAATGGACATTTTTCAGTTAGTAATGATATAGAGTTAATGATCAGACTAGAATAATATTTTTTCTTTAAATCTTAATAGATTTTAAAGAAATTTATTAATTACGCTTTACTTATATTAGTATAATATATACAGACAAAACTTTTTATAATTATTCTTTTATTATCTAAAGTTTAAATTTCTTACCAAAGGTTTATTTAAATCTAATGGTATAATAAAATTTACAGGTGAAATAACTTCATATGATTACAGATAGTCAAATTTTTATCGCATTAGTATTAGCACTAGTTTCAGGTGTTTTAGCCTTAAGATTAGGACTAGACTTATATCAATAAAATTATAAAAATCTTTTCTAGCTCTCATATATAATGAAAAGTATGTGAGAGTTAGAAACTTTTTATTTATCAACTTAATTAAATATAATTAAATTGCCTAATTTTTTAGGCTACGTATATTAATTTACTGAAATCTAGAAATTGTGATACTTGATAATGTTGAAAACTTAGTCCGCCCAGTGTTTCCTTTTACAGCTATTGTAGGTCAAGAAGAAATGAAACTTGCTCTTATCCTAAATGTCATAGATCCTAGCATTGGAGGAGTAATGATTATGGGAGATAGAGGCACAGGTAAATCTACTACTATTCGCGCTATAGCTGACTTATTACCTGAAATTCCTATAGTAGCCGATGATCCATTTAATTCTCATCCTTCTAATTTAGAATTAATGAGCGAAGAAACAAAACAAAATTTTATAAAAAATATATCTATTGCGACTAAATATATTAAAGTTCCTATGATCGATTTACCTTTAGGAGCTACGGAAGACCGCCTATGCGGAACAATTGATATTGAAAAAGCATTAAAAGACGGTGTTAAAACATTTGAACCAGGTCTATTAGCAAAAGCTAATAGAGGAATTCTTTATGTTGATGAAGTTAATCTATTAGATGATCATTTAGTAGATTTATTATTAGATTCAGCTGCTTCTGGTTGGAATACTGTAGAAAGAGAAGGGATTTCAATACGACATCCTGCTCGATTTGTACTGGTAGGCTCAGGAAACCCAGAAGAAGGAGAGTTAAGACCTCAGTTATTAGATCGTTTTGGGATGCATGCAGAAATTCGAACCGTAAAAGATCCTTCTTTAAGAGTTCAAATTGTTGAGCAGAGATCTCAATTTGATAAGAATGCACAAGAATACTTAAGTGAATCATTAACTAACCAAGAAGAATTAAAAACTGCTATTTTAAATGCACAAAATATATTACCAGATGTGGAATTAGATTACGATTTTAAAGTTAAAATTTCACAAGTCTGTTCACAATTAGATGTTGATGGATTACGAGGAGATATTGTTACGAATCGAGCAGCAAAAGCTTTTGCTGCTTATGAGAACAGAAGTAATGTTACACAAAGTGATATAGAAAAAGTAATTACATTATGCTTACGTCACCGTTTAAGAAAAGATCCTTTAGAAACTATTGATTCAGGGGATAAAGTAAGTAAAGTATTTAAAGAAGTTTTTAACTAGAATAAGTAGATTTCATATAAAACTTCGTATTTTCTAGAGTTTAATTACATAAAAAGTTTATAATTGTATTTAAAGATAGAATTCTTTAATTATTATAAATAATCTTATATTTTATACTCATTATGGTAGAACCTCTTTTATCCGGTATCGTTTTAGGTTTAATTGCAGTAACTTTACTAGGCCTTTTTGCAGCTGCTTATTTACAATATCGTAGAGGCAATCAAATTAGCCTTTAAATCATGTATTATTAATTTCCAACTATATCTTTTGATTATAGCTGGAAATTAATAATGCTATTTAATTTTTTTATTAACACTATATGTGACAAAAAAACCGAGAATTAAATTAAAAAGAATCATTAAAATAATTAGGCTAGTTAATGAAAATTCTCCCCATATTGTTTTTACAATTGGTTATAGTTGATATTTCATTGGCAAAAAGAACTAATATTAAGTATACTTTTAGACATCTTAATTTTTTATTCTTATAATTATGAACTATCTCTACTTCAGAACAGTACATGAGACTTTCACCTCATACAGCTCCTGGTTTGTAGATTCTATAGTAATTAATTAATCTAAAGCTCTATTACAAACCGTTAAGAAATTATTCCTTTTTCCTATCTTGAAGATTATATACAATATATTTAGTTTAATATATTCGCTTCTATTTTTATTTGTTCCAAATGTTAATGATTAAGTTACTTTAAATTTCTTCACTGTCTTTCACACAGTACCTATATGTTTTATTCCAGTTATATTTCAACATATTAGCATTGAGGATAAGTTAAGATAAACTAAAATTTTCTTTTAGATTACCATTAAGCTAAGAGATTTATGGAAGATGCATCTTTTTATCGAAATCTAAGATAATTGATATTAATTTTAGTAACATCTTAAAATTTTTTTATTCTTAATTTATATAAGAATTAAAATACATTTTCTATTCCTAACTTCGACTAAATAATAAATCTAGCTGTTGGATTGAATTATATATTTTTATATCTATTAACAATTAGTTATGTACTATTATTATCTTGATAGAAGGTATTGAATAATATACATTGTCGAGAAATTTTTCTTAGAAACAAATCGCACAACTAGTCCAATTCAAATCAGTAGTAACATATAATGACCTTATAGTTTCAATAGTATAACTTAATGGGTTAATACTTGCCATTATTTGTAACCAAGTAGGCATGAATGAGAAAGGTACTAATGCAGTACTAGAAAATAGCAAAGGTAAATTTATAATAAAAATTAATGCTAATAGTTCAATATGACCAGGTAAAATCAAACTTAAGCTAATACTAAACATAGTTAAAGCAGTAGTTAATAGACCTAAAACTATTGTAATCAAGAGAAAACTTTGCCAATAGATAGTCTTTTCTAAGAATGTAGCTAATAGCAAAATTATAAATGTTTGTAATAATGCAATACTACTAATAAAAAGTGCAGATGCCATTACAATAGATAACTGTGAGATTAATGGTGCTACAATTAATCTATTAAAAAAACCAAACTCTCTATCAAACATTAAAGGTAACCCTGCATTAAGTGCTCCTGTAAATGCTGTAAATACAAGTATACCTGGTGTAAGAAAATGACGATATGAATTACTTGTACTAAACACTTCAATAGGAGCATTTTGAAATAACGCACCAAAAAGCACTAACCATAGAAGGGGTTGAAATAAACCTGCTAATAATGTAGCAGGACGTCTATGTGCCTGTAAAACTAATCTTTTCGTTAATGCATATGTCTCTTGTATAAAATTTCCTCCTAACTTTAAGATAGATGGCCTAGGAAATTGAACATAAGGTGTAAATAATACACTATCAATTTGATTATTAGTTTTTCGCATATTATTCTTTCCTCAAGTAATATCATTGATTAAACGAGAATTCTTATATTTAATTTATTATAATAAATTAAATATAGAAATTTATTTCGAATGCAATATATTATAATGGTAACTATCAAATCTATTCTCTGAGTCAATTGAAACAAATATTATGAAAATATTTGTAATCAAGAATAAAATAACTATCAGAGTAATAGAAATGAAAGTATTATAATGACAAATAAAGTTTAAGCAAATTATAATTGAGGAGACATCTTATGAGTACTTTTAAAGTTAGGCTAATTAGTGAAGCAGAGGGTTGGGATACTACCTATGAAGCAGTAACTGATGAATATATCTTAGATAGTGCAGAAGCTGCTAATATTGAATTACCTTATTCTTGTAAAGCAGGCGCATGTTCTACTTGTGCAGGTATTATTGTAGAAGGAACTGTAAATCAATCGGATCAATCTTTCTTAGATTCAGATCAACTTAAAGAGGGTTTTGTATTAACTTGTGCAGCATATCCTACTTCAGATGTTACTATCAAAGTACAACAAGAAGAAGCATTATACTAAATTTAACTCTCGATAGTATCTAACAAGAGTTAATCTCTACTTTTTAATTAAGTAAAGATTAACTCTTGTATTTTATGGAGATATTATCTTATACTTTAAATATCGCTGGCATAGCTCAATTGGTAGAGCTACTGATTTGTAATCAGTAGGTTATGGGTTCAAGTCCCTTTGCCAGCTTCTATATGATTATACTTACCAACTTGATTTAGTTACTCCAGGAAGTAAACATTCATGTGCCATTTCTCTCAAAACATGTCTGGATAAGCCAAAGTCTCTATAATATGCTCTACTTCTTCCTGTTGCCCAACAACGGTTTCTATGACGAGAAGGAGCACTATTCCTAGGTAATTTTTGGAGCTTTTGCTGGATTTCTTGTTTCGTGATAAAATCTTCTTCTGTTGAGAATTGTTTTTTTAGTTCTAAACGTTTTTTTTGATATCTAGTAATCAAGCGAGTACGCTTATACTCTCTTTGAATCATATTTTGTTTTGCCATTATGAATTCTATCCGTAATTTATATTTAATTTCTTTATTTGAAGACTTTTCTTATCTCTTCTGCTAAAAGCCAGAAACGTATATTATCATAAAATTCTATAAGATAGCCTTCCTTAAAATAGTCCAAGCGTTTATTTCCAACAATAATTCCTTTTTCTCCTATTCTATGCCTAATCTCAGAAGTTATATTTCTTCTAATACGATAAAATTGAATAATTTCTACCATTAACTTAAATAGTTTATCAGATAATATTAAGCAATTAACACTTAAAATTAAAAGTAGTTTGTTAATAAACACAGTATATCATAACTCTTTAGCGAATATCAATTTTCTTATTATAATGAATCTTAAAAAATTAGATGATTGAAGTAATAATACATAAACTATTATAAATACCATAAGCTACTAATAGAATACCTATATTAGTATTAAATAGATTATTCCAGTATTTACTTTGAATAATATTTATTAGATCTTTAAATATATTTAACATAATAAGAAAAGCAGAAGAGTATCCTAAAATGTATACTGTACCACAAAAAAATTGTTTAGGTATGCTAGGTTGATTATTTAGCCAATTAAAGAAAGTAAATAAAATTGGAGTTGTACAAGAAGAAAGAGTCAAGCCTATAGCGATGCCAGTTATATATAGAATAAGTAAAGAATTTTTTAACTTGATTTTATCTAACCATTGAATACTATTAAAATAGATTCCGGAGGGAATAATCTCTAAACTAATAGAGCCTAAGCTAAGGAAGAAAATAGCATTAAATGTAAATGAGATAGCAGATTTTGATGCGACTATTGTATTTAGATAATGATATATTTCTAGATTTATCAAAAATACTATCAAAAATGCTGTTAAGAGGCCTAACGTAAATATTAACCATTTTTTTAACTCTATACTCCAAATTTTATCTTGAATTGAATACATTACAATAGGAAAAATACCTATAGAACATGGATTTAAACTATTAATAAATCCTATTATAAAAATAAAAGGTATTTGAAAAGCAAAATTTTGTAATGTAAAGATACTATTTAGCATTATACTAAGAGTATTAATGAACCGATAACCTTCAATTTCTAAAATAAATTCAACCATTTAATAATTATAAGTAACTTCAATTAAGAAAAAATTAATAATGACCATTAATTATTTTTATTCTCCTAGTATATTAGTTTTTCTTTTACTAATAATATCTCTATAAATAATATCTCTATAAATGAATAATCCATTTCTGAAAAAGAAAACAGTAGTAAATAAAACGTTTATCCGACAAAGTATATCCATTCTAAGTAATCTAAAATTAGCAATATTCTTATTATTAATCATTGCTTTCAGTAGCTCCTTAGGTACTATCATTGAACAGAATAAAATATTAGATTTTTATATTCAGTCATATCCTGAATCAAATATATTATTTAATTGGAAAATAATTAAATTTTTCCAATTAAATCAAGTCTTCCAATCTTGGTGGTATTTTTGTTTAATATTTATATTAGGAGCTAGTTTAATTACCTGTACTGTACAAACTCAGTATCCTATTTTAAGAGTGTCACGTAAATACATATTTTTTACCTCAGAAGGACAATTCCGAAAACAAATATATCAAAAAGAAATCCCTAAAGAAGCTTTTAATCATATCTTAAAAAATTTATTAGATACAAGATATTATTTATTTCTAAAAAAGAACTCAGTTTATGCTTATAAAGGATTAATGAGCAAAATCGCACCTATACTAATTCATTTTAGCTTATTATTCTTAATACTAGGAACTACAGCAAGTGCGTTAACAGGTTATATTGCACAAGAGATGGTTGTTCCTGGCGAAATATTTCATATTCAAAATATAAATACTTTTGGACGTCTTAGTTATTTACCACAACAATTTCTAGCCAGAGTTAATAATTTTAGGATTACCTATAATAAAAATAATTCTATTGATCAATTCTATTCAGATATTTCTATTATAAACCCTAGTTATAATGAAGAAAAACGACAAACTATTTCTGTGAATTATCCTTTACGTCATAATAACACTACTATATATCAAACCGATTGGAATATAATTGCCATAAAATGCAAATTAGATAATAAACTATCTATTCAAATACCTTTAAAACAGATTACTTCACGTGATAAACAAACCTTTTGGATCGGAACCTTAAAAGATAATAATCTAACTTTTGTTTCTTTTGTCATTCAGGATTTAAACGATAGTAATATTTTACTATATGACGCTAACGGAAATTTTATTCAAACAACTAAAATAGAAACAGCTTTTGCTTTAGGAAATCATAAAATTCAAATTTTAGACATAATTAAAGCGACTGGCTTACAAATTAAACAGGATCCAGGATTAAATCTTGTTTATTTAGGCTTCTTTTGCTTAATTATTAGTGTATTAATTAATATTTTCCAATATACTCAAATTTGGCTATTACAAACTAGATCTTCAGTTCTGATTGCTGGAAAAAATAATAAAAATCCACTACAGATAAATCAAACATTATTACTCCTTTTACAAGAATTTTATCAACATTCTAATCTAAAGAATTGAATCTACATATTTAAAAAATTCCTTAAAATTTGCTTACCTTCTGGAGTCCATAAGCTTTCTGGGTGAAATTGGATGCCTAATACATGAGGATAGATTTTATGCCTAATGCCCATAATAATATTATCATCAGTCCAAGCAATAATTTCTAAATTAGAAGAAAGTAGTTCAGGGGCAATAATAAGACTATGATAACGAGCAGCAATAAATGGGTTATGCACATTCTTAAAAAGACTACTATTATTATGAAATATTTTTGATGTTTTGCCATGCATTAAGTCTGAAGTTTTTATTACATTACTTTCAAAAGCTTCACCAATACTCTGATGCCCTAAACACACTCCTAAAATAGGTGTAGTATTACTACACTCTTTTATTATCTCAATAGTTAAACCTGCATCTACTGGTTTTCCAGGACCTGGTGAAATAATAATTTTTTCAGGATTTAATGCTTTTAAATGCGAGATAGATATTTGATCATTTCGATGAATTACTAAAGGAAAGTTTAATTCACCTACATATTGTACTAAATTATATGTAAAACTATCGTAATTATCTATTATTAGTATCAATTCTAGATTTCCTCCGGTATTAAATTATTCTATTTATAATACACTTATATACTATATTCTAGATGATAAGTTTAATCTATCATACAGGTATTGAGATACCTGTATTTGGAGAGCTAGATTGAGCTTTATTTTTTTTCTCAATACGACCCGCGAGGTATGCTAAACGGCCTGATTTAACTGCAAGTTGCATACTAGAAGCCATAGCTTCAGAAGACGTTGCTCGAGCAATACATGTATTTACTAATATTGCAGATGCTCCTAATTCCATGGCTTCTACTGCATCACTACTTGTACCAATACCGGCATCGATTATTACAGGAACGTTTGAATATTCAACTATAATTTTAATATTAGATACTGTTTGGAGGCCTTGCCCCGTTCCTATGGGAGAACCCAAAGGCATAATAGCAGCACACCCTACTTCCTCTAGCTGCTTAGCTAGAATAGGATCAGCATTAATGTAAGGTAATACTGTAAATCCTTCACGACATAAGTATTCTGCAGCTTTTAATGTAGCAATAGGATCTGGTAATAAATAAGTAGGATCCGGAATAATTTCTAATTTAATAAAATTATTTTCTGGTTGCCCAATTGCTATAGAAATTTCTCTTCCGAGAAAAGCAATTCTAATTGCTTCTTCTGCAGTTTTACAACCAGCGGTATTAGGTAGTAACCAAAGAGTTTTCCAATCTAATATACTTAATAGATTTGATTCTCTGCTAACATTGGAATTCTGGGCTCTCCGAACTGCAAAAGTAACTATTTCACATTCACTATTTTGTATTGAACATTTAGCTTCATGTAATGTCCTATATTTTCCTGTACCTAACATTAAACGTGAGGAAAAACTTTTATGACCTATAATTAGTGGATCTATTTTTATATTCATTAGTTAAAAATCCTAAGAATTTCAATATATCTATAACAAATTTTATATTTAAAACCAGAGATTAAGAGACTTGAGATTTATTGATATGTTATACTCAATACATACCTTTAACTTAAATTATAAATAAAATAATATGCCTAAAATTAAAACTTGCCGAGCTATGGCAAAACGTTTTCGAGTTACTAAAACAAAAAAATTATTACGTAAACAAGCAGGAAAGAGTCATTTATTAGAAAAAAAGAGTCAAGGCCGTAAGAGAGCTCTTAGCAAAACGTTAGTTGTGCATGGAAGAGATATACCGAATATGATTAATAAAATACCTTATTTGTAAATATCCCATCGTATATTCTATAAGGATAATTAAATTTATAGAATTATTCTATAAATTTAATACTAGGTTATAAACAATAAATATAATTATCTTATAATATTAATTATGACACGAATTAAAAGAGGAAACGTCGCTCGTAATAGACGGAAAAAGGTTTTTAAATTAGCTCAAGGTTTTCGAGGAGCACACTCTAAATTATTTAGAGTAGCTAAACAACAAGTTATCAAAGCTTTACGATACTCCTATCGTGGACGGAAAAATCGTAAGAGAGATTTTCGACGATTATGGATTACCCGTATTAATGCCGCAGGAAGAATACATGGTATTAGTTATAGTCGATTAATTTGTAATTTAAAAACATCTAATATAGGTCTTAACCGTAAAATGTTATCACAATTAGCTATTATGGATGTAAGCACTTTTGAAGCTATTGTAGCACAGAGTTCTAAATGATGTTGCTTTGTTCCCATGATTAGAGCTTAAATTTAATTAATTCTTTCTAAAATATGTAATGTCAGTTTTTTCAGTAATTTAGTATAGTTAGAATTATCTATTACTTCTAAACAATTCATGGCAGCCTGTAAATATTCGGCCGCAAGATCTTTTGCCTGTTGTATACCAGATCCGTGTCTAATTAATTGAATTGCTTTCTGGATATCATTAGCATTAGAAAATTCCTCTTGAATAAGAGTAGATAGTTCTGTTACTTCAGGAATAGAAAATAGCACTGGAGCTGTTAAATTACCTTGAATTAAATCTGAACCTACGGGTTTTCCTAAATCATTAGTAGAACCTACAATATCTAGAATATCGTCAATAACCTGAAAAGCTAAACCCATATAACGACCATACATATAGAATCCATTAGCTATATCTTTTGTTGCTGCATTGAGCATTACTGCTCCCTGGCAACTTGCAGCTATTAAAGAACCGGTTTTATAAAAAGATTTACCTATATATTCTTCTACTGAAAACTGTAAATCAAAACGCGTAAAACCTTGCCTAACTTCTCCTTCTGCAAAGTCGGTGATTACTTTAGAGATAATTTTTACAACTTCTAAATTATCTAAATTTGCTAGGTACCAAGAAGATTGTGCAAATAAAAAGTCTCCTGCTAAAATAGCTATTTTTGTACTAAAAACATTATGTACTGTTTTTATTCCTCTGCGCGTAGAACATTCATCTAAAACATCATCATGTACTAAACTTGCAGTATGGATTATTTCTGTGATTTCAGCAAGTCTTCTTTGAGATGTAGATATATCATTTGTTGGTGAAAATGTTTTTGCACATAGAAGTACTATAGCTGGTCTTAATCGTTTACCGCCCGCAGTAAATAAATGTTCAGCAGCAGCATATAAGACTGGGTGGCGAGCTCCAATCATATTTTGTAAGTTTTTATTTAAATTTAATAAATCATTTTCAACTGGAGCAAAAACTGAATTTGTAGCTCTCATAATTTCTAATCCTGATACATTTAGTAATTAAATTTATATATTTCAAATAATATTTTAAATATTATAGAGCTATAAGACTAGCTTAAGGTAAGTTTATACTATAGACAGAATGGAAATCTATATATTAATAAATTTAATTATTAATATGAATTTCTATTAATTAAAGTAACCTTTTAGGAGAGATTAATGAATCTTGAAAAAAAAATGAACTCTTCTAAGAGTTTAAAATTAAATACTCCTCAAACACTAATACTTTATGAAGATATGGTATTAGGAAGGTATTTTGAAGATATGTGTGCACAGATGTATTACAGAGGCAAAATGTTTGGGTTTGTACATTTATATACTGGGCAAGAAGCGATATCTTCAGGAGTGATTAAAGCACTTCAACCTACTGATTATGTATGCAGTACATATAGAGACCATGTTCATGCATTAAGCAAAGGTGTCACTGCTAGAGAAGTTATGGCTGAATTATTCGGAAAAGAGACAGGTTGCTGTAAAGGCAGAGGTGGTTCTATGCATATTTTTTCTAAGGAGCATAATTTCCTAGGTGGATTTGCATTTATTGGAGAAGGTATTCCTGTGGCATTAGGTGCTGCATTTCAAAGTATGTATAGAAAACAAGTTTTAGGAGAATCTGATCAATTACCTGTAACAGTAAGTTTTTTTGGCGATGGAACAACTAATGTTGGACAATTTTTTGAATGCTTAAATATGGCTGCTCTTTGGAAATTACCTATCATTTTTTTAGTTGAAAATAATCAATGGGCAATTGGCATGGCACATCCTCGATCATCTTCTATCCCTGAAATTCATACAAAAGCTGCTGCTTTTGGTATACCTGGGATTGAAGTGGATGGTATGGACGTTTTAGCAGTACATAAAGTAACTCAAGAAGCTATTGCTCGCGCAAGAGCTGGTGAAGGTCCTACTTTAATTGAAGCACTGACTTATCGTTTCCGTGGCCATAGTCTTGCTGATCCAGATGAACTACGTTCTTTCCAAGAGAAAGAAGCATGGACTGCCAGAGATCCAATCAAACGCTTAGCTAATTATATTGTAGAAAATAATTTAGCTACTGCTACAGAATTAGAAGAAATTAATCAGAGTATTAAAAGTATAGTTGAAGATTCAGTCGAATTTGCTACAAATAGTCCTGAACCAGCTGTAGAAGACTTATATAAATACTTATTCCTGTAACGAAACATAAATAATATTTATTACTTATTTTATGAAAAAAGTTTTTTTATTTGAAGCTCTCCATGCCGCCACTGATGAAGAAATGGCGAAAGATCCTAAGGTACTTGTATTAGGAGAAGATGTAGGCCACTATGGTGGTTCATATAAAGTAACTAAAGATTTACATTTAAAGTATGGAGATTTAAGACTTTTAGATACACCCATTGCAGAAAATAGTTTTACTGGTCTAGCTGTAGGTGCTGCAATGACAGGATTAAAGCCTATTGTAGAAGGAATGAATATGAGTTTTCTTTTATTAGCTTTTAATCAGATTGCTAATAATGTAGGAATGCTTCGGTATACTTCTGGTGGACAGTTTAATCTCCCTTTAGTAATCCGTGGACCCGGTGGAATTGGACGTCAGTTAGGACCAGAACATTCACAACGCTTAGAAGCCTATTTTCAAGGGATTCCTGGGTTACGTATAGTGGCTTGTTCTACACCCTACAATGCTAAAGGATTATTAAAGTCAGCTATTCGCAGTCAAAACCCTGTGATTTTTTTTGAACATGTTCTATTATATAATTTACAAGAGAATATACCTTCAGAAGACTATGCGTTACCTTTAGATAAAGCAGAAATTGTTCGAGAAGGTAAGGATATTACTATCTTAACCTACTCAAGAATGCGTTATAATGTTATTCAAGCAGTAGATAAATTAATTACTGACAACTATGACCCGGAAATCATTGATTTAATTTCTTTAAAACCTTTAGATATGGAAAGTATCGGAAAATCTATACAAAAAACTCATAGAGTTATTATTGTAGAAGAATGTATGAAAACAGGTGGTATTGGAGCAGAATTAACGGCACAAATTAATGAAATATTCTTTGATGAATTAGACGGGCCAGTAATTCGTTTATCTTCAGCAGACATCCCCACTCCTTATAATGGAAAGTTAGAACAAGCAACTATTGTGCAGCCAGAACAAATTATTAATACTGTAAAGCAAATTTGTAATTAATATTTTTCTGTCTATCTAAATTTATATTATACTATTCATATTGAGTTCTGTATGATGCAAGACTTTTAAACTTGACAAAAGTCTTGCATATATTGCATAATAAATAGATATATGCGGGTATAGCTCAGTGGTAGAGCGCAACCTTGCCAAGGTTGATGTCGCGCGTTCGAATCGCGTTACCCGCTTAATTCATAAATTTTACAAATATATCTTGTTCAATTTATACTATAATTATTAATAAAAATGCCTTCCATTAAATAACTAATTTTATTGTACAAAAACTTATGTCTAAAGATTTTAATATGTCTATAACTGAGCATTTTGAAGAACTAATCCAAAGAATAGTGGTTTCTCTTATAGTGTTTATAGCAATATTTGTTCTAATTTTTTCTAATATAAACAATATTGTAAATATGCTTCAAATTCCTGCTAAAGGTGTTAAATTCTTAGTGCGTTAAAAATAATGTAGGTTTCTTAAATTACAAAGTTATTAAAAGCTTATTTTGTAATTTAAATTTTCAAATTACCAAGTTAAGAGTATTTTACCTGGCCTAATTACATCATCAATAGTATTAATATTCTAAGAAGTAAAAATACTTATTTAAGTTATTATTTTTAGGTAGAAAGTAAAATTATACTTAATATTAAGTTAAGGTTTACAGAAACCTACATAAACACTATTGTAATCACGAATTGAGACTATAAAGATACTTGGAGCATAATAGAGAATATCAACTTTATAGGATATTAAATATTGATTTAATAGTGATTCAAGTAAACAATATATATAATAAATACTTATAGATATATTGTTTGAGCTATATGCGAAGAGATTTGCACGTATAGTTCTTAAGGAGAGACAGCTCTAGATACTTCTCTACCTAATCAACTTGCTCCTGGAGAATACTTTTTTACATCTTTTAAAGTTACTTTATATTTTGGACTTTTATTCAGTTCTCCCATAATTGTTTACCAAATTATTCGTTTTGCTGCCCCAGGATTAACTAAACAAGAAAAAAATATAATTATTCCTATTCTTATAGGAGGACTTATCTTATTTTTTTTAGGGATAATCTTTGGCTACTACATTTTAGTACCAGCAGCACTTAGCTTTTTTATTAATTATGGAGCTGATGTTATTGAGCCATTATGGTCTTTTGGTGCGATTTGTTTTAAATCATTATAGTATTTCCTTGAACATACTATACAATTAAATGTTGCTACACACGATACCTGAACCCAGGTATATGCTAGAATACTTCTTACAATTTTTACATACTCTTTAAACTATAGCTAAAAGAAGGATAGTATTTTCGAGGTAGATAACCCGGATGCTTATATATAAATTACTAAGATTAATATTATTATTTTAAAGTTTTAATTAAATATAGAGCTTTCTTCCCCATAAACTCAGAATCTTCAAGAAAAATGTCTTACCATTAATAATAAATGTTCCATTTGAAAAAGAATATTTTTAATTGTATGCAAAGTATATTTAAGTTACCAAAAGTGCTTACATATGTTCTAATTAGCATTAAAATAGGCAGATAGAAGAAATCTAAAGTAATATAACTATCAACATTTGGAACAAAGATAAATATAATATAGCTTCTTAAAGTTCACACTTACAGCGAATCGAATTTAATAATTCACTCTAGGATATATTATAGATAGGAGAATTTAAAGTTAACTTCAAGTTTATATCATAATTATTGTTCTATACAAACGTTTAATAAACTAGGAGCTATATGAAGGGAAACTTTCATGTATAGTTTTGAAGTAGAGATAGCTACTATATCATTATAATTTTAATGCTCTATATAAAGCATATCGACTATAACAACAATATTGTGATTTTATTTTACTATTATTGTGCGACTCGAAGCTTTTTTCTTCTTTTAAAGTTAATCAAAGATATATTTCTCAAAGCACTTGATTAATTTATTATCATAAACTAAAAAAAAAGATTATATAATTGGCTTTATTCAGGTATAAGTGTAAAATATATAATTCAATAATATTATTTATTATCTATCTATGGTACTGTAAGTATTTAATATAATCTTTATTTTTGAGCAAGAAAATTAAAAAACGTGATTTTTTAGATAATTTAATGTTTAAAATAAGCTTTTATTTATTATGTAAAGATAAATAATATCTTTATCCTAAAAAACGATATAGCATAATTTATAAAAAGTTAATTGATAAAATTTTATTAACACAATTAACCTGAGCTGTATGCAAAGAGATTTGCACGTATAGTTCTTTAAGGAGAAGAATAAATTATATTTTTCTACCTAGTAATTAGTACCGGATTAGCTTTTGAAATCCCTGTTCTTCAAATTATTCTTAGTTTATTTGGGATTATCTCTAGGCAAAAAATGGTTAGTATTTGGAAATATGTAATAGTTTTCTCTACGTGTGATTTGTTATTAAGAATTAATATCTAGAATACCTTTTAACCAATATATTCTTCAGCCTTAATGATGTAGTAATAATCAACATTATTTAATCAATAATAGAATATGTATTACATAATTAGATGTAGGTCCAATAAATATATTTCATTTGAATAAATCTAGAGTATCTAAAGTTTATTCTAAATTCATAAATAATATTCCCACTATTCCCATAGCTTGATTATATTAATATAGCTGAAGCTGGGAGAACAAACTTTGATTTAATATTCATTTAAATTAAGTGGTTTATAGGAAATTACTAAGATTAATATTCATTATTTAATTTTTAGCTATGAAGCTTCTTAAAAGTGTCTGAAATCAATAACAATATAATTATAAATCAATAATAATTTTATACATTCTTATCTAAAGTATGTAGAGACTAAAGATAAATATTAATTTGAATTGGCACACTGAAGAGATCTAACGTACTTAAAGCCCCTACATTTGAAACAAATAAAAATGGAATCGATTTCTACATTAAGTATTCCAGTTAGGAAGTCATATACTTATCTCAGTTTACATTGTGTCTCTTATACAATGAACTAGGAGCTATATGAAAGGAAACTTTCACGTATAGTTCTGAAATAGAGATACTTAGTTATATACGTACTTTTAATTATAATTGTTTATCGTATATTAAAACTAAATATCAACTATAACGATTTTAGCTGCTATATTAACTCCATCTACAGATCCCATTACTCAAACATTATTTACATTAGCTGTCCTATTACTCTATTTCTGTGGTATAGGGATACTATATCTCATAGGGCAATAAAAGATTCCTAATCTGATAAACTATAGTTTATATTATTGTGAAATAGATATTCTAATCGTTTTACTGGTAATGAATATACTCTTTGATTTCATCGATACAAAAACCCAAGTAGAACTTTTACTATTAGAAGTCATTTTTATGATTCACTATAATTCTCTAATTCATTCTGTTCGAAAAATTAAGGCTTTAGCCTTAGCCATGATTTTCATGTTAATCAGTGTATTAGCTTTAACTCCTCAAAATTCTCAAGCATATCCAATTTTTGCTCAAACAGCATATGATAATCCTAGAGAAGCAACAGGTAGAATTGTTTGTGCTAACTGTCATTTAGCTCAAAAAGCAGTTGAGATTGAAGTTCCTAAATCTGTGCTTCCTGACACAGTATTTACAGCTTCTATAAAGATACCATATTCTTTAGATTCAAAACAAATACAAGCAAATGGTAATAAAGGAGGGTTAAATGTAGGAGCTGTGCTAATTCTGCCAGAAGGCTTTAAATTAGCTCCTAAAGATAGGCTAGATGAAAAATTACTTGAAGAAACTAATGGTGTCGCTATCCAAACATATAGTGCTAATCAAAGTAATATACTAGTGGTTGGGCCTATTTCTGGAGATCAACATCAAGAAATTATTTTCCCAATTTTATCTCCTGACCCAAGCAAAGATAAAAATGTTTACTTTATTAAGTATCCAGTTTATGTTGGTGGTAATAGAGGAAGAGGACAAATTTATCCTAGTGGGGATAAAAGTAATAATAATATTTATAATGCTTCTACTGATGGTCAGATTGCAAAAATTGAAACCATAGATCAAAAAGGTTATAACATTACAATTGCGACGGATAATGGAAATGAAGTCGTTGAGAATATACCTGCTGGTTTAGAATTAGCTGTTACTCAAGGTGATGAAATTAAAACAGACCAAGCACTCACTTTTAATCCAAACGTAGGTGGATTTGGTCAAAATGAAACTGAAATTGTTTTACAAAATCCTCTACGTATTAAGCTAATGATTGCTTTTTTCTTTACTGTAGTAGTAGGACAAACTTTCTTAATCTTAAAGAAAAAACAATTTGAGAAAGTACAAGCTGCAGAAATGAATTTCTAATCATATTTTTTAATACTTCATTTAGCTTGAATAAGGCTAAATGAAGTATTCTAAACATACTCTAAGTTAATGAAGCTTGCTTCTCATTTAATTCAAATGCTCTTAACATGTCTTGCTTTTGCCAATCTTGAAAGTCTTTTATAAAAATACCACATTCATTCCCTGAGTTAATTTCTTCAATATCTTCTTTAACTCTTTTTAAGGAATCTAATTCCCCTTCATAAATGATATTAGTATCTCGAATAACCTGAATATTACAATGATGTATTAGTTTACCTGATTTAACATAACAACCAGCGACTTTACCTCTCGCTAACTCAAAAATATCTTTAACTTGAGCTTGACCTATTTCTACCTTTTCATACTCAGGATCTAATAAGCTACACATATATTCCTCTAATGTATCTATTAAGTCATAAATAACACTATGTTCCTTAATAAGTATTTCCATGCGGTTAGCTGCTTGTCGGGTACCTTGACCAAGATTAGTATCAAATCCTACAATAATCGCTTTTGTTGTAGAAGCTAAAATCACATCTGTTTCAGTAATTTCTCCTAAAGTAGCAGAAACTACTTTTAAAGTTACTTTATTTTGTGGAATTCCATACAATACTTTAAGAACTGCTTCTAAGGATCCTTGTGTGCTTGATTTAATTATTAAGTTTAATACCTTACTATTCTTAACAGCAGATACATCAATCCAATTAAATTTATTATTTTTTTCCTGATTCTCTGGAGCTTGTTCATATAATTGTTCTTCTTTTATAGAACTTTTAGCTGCTTTTTCAGTAGAATGTGCTACCACTAATTCTCCCATTAGTGGAATGCTCGTAAAACCCCATATTTTAACAACTTGTGATGGACCTGCAGATGAAACAATATTTTGAACACCATCTGTTAACATCTTAACTTTTCCTAAAGTAGTATGTGAAGTAATGATGTCACCTCTATGAAATGTTCCATTATTAACTAATACTGTAGCTGCAATACCTTTACTTTTATCTATATTTGTTTCAATAACAACACCTCTTCCTAAACTATTGATAGAAGCTCGTAAATTTTGAATGGATCCTAGTAACACTATTGAATCTAAGAGTTTATCAATATTTTCTCCTGTTAGAGAGCTCAATGGTACAAATATTGTATCCCCTCCCCATTCTTCTGAAATAATATTATAATCAGCTAATTCTTCTTTAACTCTTTCCAGATTAGATGTTTCTTTATCAATTTTGGTAATAGCTACAATCATAGGAACTTCAGCTGACTGTATACAACGAATGGATTCCACTGTTTGAGGTTGTATAATATCATCAGAAGCAACTACTAAAATAGCAATATCCATAATAGAGGCACCTCTTACTCGCATTTGACTAAATGCAGCATGACCAGGAGTGTCTAAAAATACTATTTCCTCACTTTTACCTTTATACTCCCAGATTACATTATAGGCACTTATGATTTGAGTAATGCCACCTGCTTCTTCTTTTACAGTTTGTGATGCTCGAACTCTATCAATTAAAGAGGTTTTTCCATGATCAACATGACCTAGAACAGCTACTATCGGGGCTCTTGTCTCTAAATTATTGTTGGAATCTAAATCTGGAAGATGGCGATTGTGATTCTTCGTCTTCTGAGCAATATCTTCTTCTGTAATAACTTGAATATCAAAATTATTAGCTATTAAGTTTATTGTTTCTAGATCAATTATTTCATTAATGGTAACTGGTATTCCTTTTAAAAATAAAAACTTAATTAATTCCGCTTCTGTTTTTTTCATTAACCCAGCTAAAGATTTTACAGCAATAGGATTATTAATCTTAATTTCTTTAGGTAATTCTACAGTATCATTTTGATGAAGACTATATGGAATTCTAACTTTAGATTTCTTTCCAGCTAAAGTTTTTCTCTGGCTGCGATTTACATTAATAACATTACTTTTCGTAACATCCTCTTCATCAAATGCTCTGTAATCTTGTAATTTAGTTTTAGATTTAGTTTTAAGTGCTTTATAATTTTTTTCAGATACTATCGATGTACTATCTTTTTTTTTCTTTCCTTTAGTTATATTCTCGACTACAGAAGTGGGAGATATTACTCCAGAAGTTACTGCTGATGATATATCTTCATGGCTAGATATATTAGAAGAACCTTCTTTTTTCTTAAAAAGTTTCGGAGTGGTTAATTCTAAAACATTTTTTCTTTTTTTTATCTTATTTAACAAAGTAATTTTTCGTGTTATATCAACTTTATTATTCCTTTTTACCAACTCTAGGTAATGCAAATGATAAATATTGAAATTAAATAAGCTACAATACATAAAAGTCTTATCCCTCCATATTTTAGATTAAGGAAAATGCAAACGATTCTATATACAAATAAAAAAATTTAACTCAAAGAATTCACGATATTAAATCTCAATTGCTTTCTTTTTAAATTAGGGTACTATAATATAATAAAACGATATTATCACAATATACAATACTCGTAAGGTAATTTATGCCCAGATCACAAAGAAATGATAACTTTATAGACAAAACCTTTACTGTTCTTGCTGATATTGTGTTAAAGTGCGATTTGTTCTTAACAAATTAAGGTATAAAATAGAATTTAGATCATACTATTTTGAGCAAAGTATTGTCATAAATAAAAGCTATTATATAATTAAATACTAAATTAGCAACTTTATTGGAAAGTTCATCTTCTTAAGGGTAAGGAAGCATAGCAGTTCCCAGCATTGAAAATTACTCTTTAATAGAAAAGTGGGAATAAAAAGCAATACAAACACATGAGTTTACTGTTGTATGTCTACTAAGATTAATCTAGCAATTTATTAAAATAAAATTATAAAATTAATCTTCAAAAATAAAGTATCTTAATGATCAATATTTTAAGTTTATATTAAATTAACTATAATATTCATTATATCTATACTCATTTATACTATTTATATGTTATAAATAATCCTTAGTTATATTAATAGATAAATTGAAGAAATCTAAAGTAGAAAAAATTAGCATTTAAAACAAATAAAAATAAAATTTATAATAGGTAAATAGAACTCCTGAATTAGGTTACTTAGAATGATTTACTAAATAGATATTTTAGATAGGAAAAGTACTAATTCACTAAAAGTTTATATAATATAATTCAAAAAACTCTATAAACTAGGAGCCATATGAGGTGAAAATTTCACGTATTGCTCTGAAGTAGAGATACTCCTCATTAATAATCTAGATTTATTTCTAATAGAAATTATATGATTATATAATTGCCATGAAGATATCGACTATAACAGTTTTACCCGCTAGCAAGGAAGAAAAAGAAGCTTTTTCATACTATCGTGACGGTATGTCAGCACAAACAGAAGGAGAATACGCAGAAGCTTTAGAAAATTATTATGAAGCATTACGTTTAGAAGAAGACCCTTACGATCGTAGTTATATACTTTATAACATAGGATTAATGCGAAATACCATTGCTTAAACTAAAAAACTCTTCTAAAGTTAAATATCATGTTATTCACTGTATTATGTAAATTAGCTTTCATGTATATTATCTCAAGATTTGAAGTTATTCGGAAGCCTTAAATTCAGTATATATTATTTCCTAACTTTAATTCATTAGAAAAAATTAAAAGAATATTATCTAAGGTATAAAAGAATATTATCAAATTCTATTTGTTAGTTAAGTTAATTATTATTTTCTGTGCGATTTGTTTTTAAGAATATTTACTAATATTCGATCTTAAATTATAAAAGCTAATCTTAAAATATAGTATCTTAACTTTTTTAAGAAAGATACTGTATAGTTAAATATTGATCTTAGAGATATTCTAAACTTCAATAAAATCTCAATATATTACTATGGTTAATATTACTTTAATATACATTCAATCTAGTGATATTAAATTTTCTAGAAAAGTGCCATGATAAAATAATAAGTGTTTTTATTTTAATAAACTTATTATTCATTATCTAGACTAGCTCTCAGGTATGGAAAAGCATGAATGAGCTCTATTTTATATTTTTATAGGCAAATTGAAGAAATCTAAAGTAATTCTTCTCAATATTTAAAACAAATAAAAATGGCAATAGATTTTTATAAAGTCTCACATTGAGTTTATTAGAGATATAAATATAGAATCTATTTCAGATAGGAATTAAAGATAGTATCTTAGCAACTTATATAACTACTGTATGCAAAAATCCAATTTTATAAGTTAGGAGCTATATGAAAAGAAACTTTCACGTATAGTTCTGAAATAGAGGTAATTAGCTATTAAAATAAGAATGTCTAATCTATAGATTAATATTAAATACCTACTATAACATTTTATATTTTTTAGAAAAAAGATTCTCAATATTTACACCTTATCTAATCTTACTTTTATGACGTGTAAATGAGTTCAGATCGCAAACTTTTACACTATAATTGAGAAGTTTGTTTGAGCCGTATGCAAAGAGATTTGCATGTACGGTTCTAGAAGAGATTTTATTAATCTACTTAATATCTACGCCAGTAATGGAGGTGTGATTTGTTCTAGAATTAGGTTTAAAATTTTTTTAGATAATTAAATGTTAATATTTCTCTTCTTCCCAAGATATAAATGCCTATTTATAACTAAATTATAAGAATCCACGTAAAAATTATTTATTAAAACGAAGCTGGAACAGAAAAAAGAAGCAAATTTATTTAAGATAGTTTGTAGTACTTTACTAGGATTAACTTATCGGAATTTTTAAATCTATGTCCTTACTGAAAACATTAGGTAATAGAATTATTATATAATGTAATATTTATATATATTTTAGAACAGAGGTCTCCTAACTCATTAAAAAGTTATAGTATATATACTCGCGGCATATTTAAAGAGATCTAAGGTAAAGATATAATTAACATTTAGAACAAATAAAAACTAGATATAATACTGCAATCTTCATAGATAGTTATAACTGTATATATCTTGGATAGGAATAAGGGTAATTTCTGACAGCTGAGGTGAAATCTATTATAGAATAATTTAAGCTAGGAGCTGTATGAAAGGAAACTTTCATGTATAGTTCTGAATGAGAGATATTTATTGATTATTAATAAAATTAAACTATCAACTCTATCAGTATGTAAAAGCATTAGAATACTATCATCAAGCTTTGGAATTAAATCAAAAGCTTCCACAAGCTTTTAATAATATAGCAGTGATTTATCATTATCAAGGAGTTAAAGCTTCTAAAAAAAGTAATTTTGAAACTGCTAAAGTAATGTTTGATAAAGCTGCAGAATATTGGAAACAAGCTATTCAACTGGCTCCAAATAATTATATTGAAGCTCAGAATTGGTTAAAAATAACCGGCAGATTAACTAATTAATTTCTAAATATTATGACTATAGATCAAGTAGATTCTACGATTCAGAATTTAATCGAAACGAATCCTATTATTTTATTTATTAAAGGATCTCGTACCTTTCCACAATGTGGATTTTCTGTGTGATTTGTTTTTGAGTCCATATTCTTATTAAAAAGAATAGAATTCAATAGATATAGTAGATCACCTAAAAATATAATATTCTCTCAGAATATATCTAAAAACTATATAACCAAATATTGATAACCATAAAACTATTTTTTTAAATCAAGGTTACTCTTACATTTAAAGTCTAGATAAAGACTATGATTTCCATATACTAAATAATTTTTAGTATACAGCTTGGAAATAATCAGTGAGAAGCTAAGCTAGTAAAATACTTTAAGTTACCTGATTTTGCATCGCAAATTACTAAGATTAATATATTTATATTATAAAATTGGATCTTCAAGAAAAGTCTCTTACCACACACAGTTAAAATCATAACTTCTAATCACTTAAATACTTATTTTTATAATAGATTTGATAAAAATAAATTATACAATAGTGATAGCTAAAGTGAAGAAATCTAAAGTAAAAGAAGCATCAACATTTGGAACAAATAAAAATAAGACTATTTAGTTAAACGAAAATATATTTGTAATTAACTCATAACTTAGATAGGAATAAGGATAATACCTTAATGGATGTTATATAATATTATATATCCCAGGAGCTGTATGAAGGCAAACTTTCATGTACAGTTTTGCAGTAGAGATACTTTACATAGTAATATCTTATTAACTATGTAAAATATCGACTATAACCAAACGGTTGTTAAAATTTTTGAATTAATGCAAATACCTTATACAACTTATAATGTTCTTGAAAATGAAGATGTTCGACAAGGGATTAAGTCTTATTCAAATTGGCCTACAATTCCTCAGGTATATATCAATAAAGAATTCATTGGAGGTGCTGACATCATTATTGATCTTTATCAAACAGGTAAATTACAAGAAAGAGTTGAAAAAGTTTTAGCTAGCTAAGTCTTTGATGTATACTTTTTTAGATTAAATATTTATCATTCTTACTTTAACTATGTATTTATAATTAAAGTAAGAATGATAAACATTTAATCTAATTTCTTAAAATTGCACTTCAATATCTACTCCAGTAGATAATTCTAGTTTCATTAATTGATTAATTAACTCCGGAGAAGTTTGATATACATCAATAATACGACGATGAGTTCTAATCTCAAAATGTTCTCGAGAATCTTTATCTACATGAGGTGAGCGTAAAACACAATAAATTCTTCTTTTAGTAGGCAATGGTATTGGACCAATAGGAACACCATTAGTAGTTACTACAGTATTTAATATTTGATTACAAGAAGTATTTAAAGAATCTGAGTTATATGAACTTAAGCGGATTCGAAATTTTTTTTCTGGAATATTCAACATATAAGTATAGCATATACAATATTCATTAATATTAAATTCATTTTTTATAAAGAAACATATCCTTCATATCTGTATATTTAATAATTTCTATTTAATAATTTGAGATACAACACCTGCTCCCACAGTTCTGCCTCCTTCTCGAATAGCAAACCGCATACCCTGTTCAATAGCAATAGGGTTAATCAGTTCTGCAGTCATTTTAATTCTATCACCAGGCATTACCATCTCAGCAACGGAACCATCATCAGCTGTAAATTGACTAATTGTACCAGTTACATCTGTAGTACGTACATAAAATTGTGGTCTATATCCAGGAAAGAAAGGTGTATGACGTCCTCCTTCCTCTTTAGTTAATACATATACTTCTGCTTCAAATTGTGTATGAGGAGTGATCGTACCTGGTTGAGCTAATACCATACCTCGCTCAATATCAGCTTTCTGAACACCTCTTAATAAGATACCAATATTATCTCCAGCTAAACCTTCATCTAATGTTTTCTGAAACATTTCTAAACCAGTAATAGTAGTCGTTTGAGTATCTCTAATACCAACAATCTCAATACTATCTCCAACTTTAATAATTCCTCTTTCAATTCTTCCTGTAGCTACAGTACCTCTACCCGTAATTGAAAAAACATCTTCTATTGCCATAAGGAAAGTCTTATCAACATCTCGTTCTGGCGTAGGTATATAGTCATCAACTGAATCCATTAATGCTAGAATCTTATCTACCCAAGGATTATCACCTTTTGCAGCCTTAGGATTTTCCATTAATGCTTCTAATGCTAAAAGAGCAGATCCCGCTACAAAAGGAATGTCATCTCCTGGAAAATCATATTGCGATAGAAGCTCACGTGCTTCCAAATCTACTAATTCCAGTAACTCTGCATCATCAACCTGATCTTCTTTATTCAAGAAAACAACAATATTAGGCACACCTACCTGTTTAGCTAATAAAATATGTTCACGAGTTTGTGGCATTGGACCATCAGCTGCAGAGATTACTAATATAGCACCATCCATTTGTGCAGCGCCAGTAATCATATTTTTTACATAATCTGCATGCCCTGGACAGTCTACATGTGCATAGTGTCTTTTCTCTGTTTCATACTCTACATGAGCAGTATTAATTGTAATTCCTCTTGCCTTCTCTTCAGGCGCAGCATCAATTTCATCAAATTTTTTCGCCGCTACATCATTTTGAGCAGCAAGAGTAGCTGATATAGCCGCTGTTAATGTTGTTTTACCATGATCAACATGTCCAATAGTTCCAATGTTTACATGCGGTTTAGTACGGTCAAATTTTGCGCGTGCCATAAATATTTATAATTCCTTATTTATTTTATGATCTAGTTAATGAGTTAATAATTATTAACTCATTACTTCTATGTTAAATAGTATACCTCGTTCTCAAAGTTTAGCCGCAAATTTTAGTTTAATAAAAAGAAATTTTTATTCTATAAATTTTATATAAAACTCTTCCAAAAAAATTTTTAGTATCGATAGTGAGAAAAAGCTTTATTGGCTTCTGCCATACGATGAGTCTCTTCTTTTTTACGAATGGAATTTCCACTCTCATTAGCAGCATCCATTAGTTCATTAGCCAACTTCATTGCCATATTCTTGCCTGATCTTTCACGAGCAAAACGTGTAATCCAACGTAAAGCTAAGTTTGTTCCTCTATAAGCTCTTACTTCTATGGGCACTTGATAAGTAGAACCACCAATACGGCGAGCCTTAACTTCGACAACTGGAGTTACATTACGCACAGCTTTTTCTAGAACAGCTAAAGGATCTGAAGATGTTTTCTCATGAATAAGATCCAAAGATTGATAAACTAGTTTTTGAGCAAGTCCTTTTTTCCCATGCTTTAAAATTCTCATAGTTAACATGCTAACTAAGCGACTTGCATAGATCGCATCTGGAATAGATAAGCGCTTCTTTATTGTACTACGACGTGACATATGCTTTCAATAATATTTTAATTTTTAGGTTTCTTTGCTCCATATTTTGATCGTCCTTGACGACGATCTTTTACTCCTGCCATATCTAATGTACCTCGGATAATATGATACCTTACTCCAGGTAAATCTTTAACTCTACCACCACGAATTAATACAACTGAATTAATGTTGGTTATTTTATAGTATCTAACCTCTTCACGAACCGTACATGAAAGTTTTCCTTCATACGGCTCTCAAACTAATATTATATATTGAGTAAAGCTAAATTTTAAATTATAGTTGAGCTAAAAGGATCGACTAAGATAGTATTAAGTTTCCAAACAGCTACCATATTAGTTTTATTATCTTTAAAACAAATCACTTGATAGGGAGTCCTAGAAGATTGGACTATTAAATTTTTCCCATATTTAGCAAAAATTTTTTTTACTGTGCTTTTATGTTTATGTGCTAAAGTCATTGCACATGAAAAACGTAATATATATTCTAGGTAAACCATATTTTTTTGCTGAGATATTCCAGAGTAATAATTAGATATATTATATAAAATTTCATGATAGATTTTAACTATCTTAAAATCTGATAAATGTACCCATTTAGTCTTACTTATAGGCCATAAAGAATTTTTATGCCTATATCGAACAAATTTATACTGTAAAAATAACTGTTTAATACGTTTTAATGAAATTGTAAAACTAACCTTTGAAGTAGCCATCGAAATTTTATAACCTAAAAAATCTAAAGGCTTTTTTTGTATATCTTGAATCTGCAAAGAATTTTCCGTTAAAGTACAACTTACTTTTAAATATTGATACCAAGCTGATAATTTTTGAATATAAAAATTATAATCATAATTAGTATTCTTATATAAGAAAATAATAATTTGATTCCCGTAACGAATATATTTAGGTTTTAAATACTTTTCTGGATCTGAAATATTTATTATTTCGCTCTCCATAGAATAAACTACATGATTCTTTTGATATCTATTATTTAATTTATTTAGTACAAGAGTACTATCTAAATTTTCTTTGGGATTCTCTGAATACCAATAGTTATCTACTTTAGTATAGTAAATATCCCACATCCAATAAATAAAACGGCTACCTTCTATTTTCATTAAATAGCTTAGTGAATGTATTTTACTACATTCATTTAATACATTAGTTTTTAATAACTTATCTAAAAGCTTCAAAAATTTTATATCTTGAATTTTATTTGCTAAAAATTGAATCATATTAGCATAATCTGATTCATCTAACTGATTTGTTAACGTTATATGAATTATTTTACACGTTTTATTTAAATTTTGTTCAAGTTGATACAACGGGAGATGTGGACTAGCATGACTCCAACTAGCATATTGGAAGCTATATGATTTATGAGCATATATTGCATCTAAAATTAAACAAATCATTTCTTGCAAAATAATACTACGTAGATTTTGTAACGAAACCTTATTGGTATCCCTGGGGATAAGGGTTTTTTTACAATAATCATCTATATTTAGCATTGAAAAACTAAAAGTATCTCCACTTTTTTTAAAGTTATATCCATTTAAACTTAATTGTCTACATACTCTTTTATAAGTAAATTGATAAAGATCTTGTTGGCATAACAAAAAAAATAGTTTTTGATATACTATGTTAGGATTTTTCTTAGTCTGTTGATAAATTTTTTGTAAAATTTCTAATCCTATAGACATATTATACTTTAAATTACTCACCTTATTTAGTTCACTACTTTTAATTGCAGTGCTTCTATTAAATTCTCATTAATAGCAATCTAGGTAATAGAATTAGCTTTTAATAGATTTTAGAAGGTTATTTTATTATCATCTATAATCAGAACACTCTTAATTATAGCTTTAGTAGTTTACTTGCACCATTTAGTAACTTCAAATAATTCTAGTATATTTTCTTCCTAATCTAATCGTTTATACAAAGATATGCGATTGTTCTCACCTCAATGAGTAAATCTATAAACTTTAAATAATTCTTTTTCACTAGTCGCACGTGTTCTTGCAAGTTATGACCAATACCAGGAATATATTTAGATAGGTATTTTATTCCCTCTAACCACACCATACGTGCAATTTTCATTGCATACAGCGCTCTATCGCTATCTTTTATAAAGATACGACTTAAAATTATTTCTTCTTAATGAATATAATTTTTACTTTTACAAATATATACGTTCCTTACCTTTAAAATATATTATGACAATTAGGTTTCTTAACTATAAATGATTGAGAAGAGATATAACTTAAATTTTGAACTGCTTAATTCATAAAAGTTATCTCTATAATAATAATTCATTCTTTATACATTAATTCGAGCAACAGCTTCTAACCATTTGACTTTTAAATTTAGTCTCTCTGCAGTTTTTTTATACTGGATATGATAAAGCTTCATATACTGAAAATATGGAAATATATGTTATACAAGTATTTAAAGAAATAATTCAAAGGTAAAGTTATATAGCACTAGCTTAAAAACTAATTCTTTTTAATTAGTAACGTATCGCACAAGCAGTAACTTCAAAGCCTGAAGTTAAACGAACCCTCGCTACTTTACGTAATGCAGAGTTTGGTTTTTTAGGAGTAGTTGTATAGACACGAGTACAAACTCCTCTCCTTTGAGGACAGTTTTTTAATGCAGGAGATTTGGTTTTTTTGATAACTTTAATACGTTCTGCTCGAACTAATTGTTGAATTGTTGGCATAAATAAAAATTTAAAAGATTTTTTTTTTAATTGATAGTATCTATGATATTTGATTACTTAATATAGACACTTTAGTTTTTACTAACCAAATTATGTATACCTAATTTTTTTATATTACTCTCAGTAATTTATTTCAAGTTATCAAACTACTCTTCCTCTTGCCTCTGCGCCATTTTATATTTGCGCATAAATCGTTCTACCCTTCCTTCTGTATCAATAATTTTCTGGGACCCTGTATAAAAGGGATGATTACCTGACCAAATGTCAACATTTAATACTTTTTTGGTAGATCCTACTTTCATGATTAACTGCCCATCACAATATACAGGAGTTTCTGGATTCCATTCCGGATGAATATCTTTTTTTGGCATAAATGTAATTTTGTATGATTATAGTTTATATTATCGTTTTGAATATTGTGGAGCTTTTCGAGCTTTCTTCAAACCATATTTTTTTCTCTCTTTAACTCTAGCATCTCGTGTTAAACACCCTTCTGCTTTTAATATACCTCTATGGTCTGAATTTATTTTACAAATCGCACGTGCTATTCCTAAACGAATTGCCCCAGTTTGTCCTGCTATTCCTCCGCCAATGACATTTACATGAATATCTAATTCTGTTTCTAGATTTGCTAAAGCTAGCGGTTCTTTGAGATATTGTAAGTATTTTGGACTATATTGTAAATAATGAGTTGAATCAATATTATTAATCACTATTTTTCCATCTCCTTTAGCAATACGCACTCTAGCAATTGCACATTTACGTCTTCCTACTGCAACACTTATACTGGAACTTATTTCTGACATTTTATTTTTGATCCTTATTAGTTTATAAATCTAGTAAGATTGGTTTTTGAGCTGTATGTGGGTGGTCATTATTAGGATATACTTTTAGTTTTTTAAAAACTTGTCTTCCTAAAGCTCCTTTAGGAAGCATCCCTTTGACAGCACTCTCTATCACACGAGCAGGAATTCTAGCCTGTAATTGCTCTAATGTCTCTGTTCTCATACCGCCAGGACGTCCAGAATGTTTTCTATATATTTTCTGAACAGATTTTTTCCCTGAAGTAGTTATTTCTGCAGCATTTATAACAATTACAAAATCTCCTAGATCTAAATACGGCATGAAAATAGATTTCTTTTTACCACGTAAAATATTAGATATCTCCGTAGCTAATCTTCCTAGATTTTTATCTTTAGCATCAATAAGATACCATTGAAAAGTAGTATCTTGTTTAGTGATTATTGTAGTTTTGTTCATAAGCTAATATCTTTTATTCTGTCATTTCTTGTACTTTTTCATAAGGTAATTGTATCCCATATCGCTTATTTAATGCATCTACAACCTCTTCTGCTGATTTTTGACCAAAATTCTTTATTTCAAGTAATTCTTCATATGAATAATCTAATAAATCTCCTATTGAATGAATTTGAGCTCGCTTTAAGCAATTATATGCTCGGACTGAAAGCTGTAATTCTTCTATTGAAATTTGACCAATAACTTGTTCTTCTGAACTTAATTCTTCTATTGGGTAAGTATAATCTAGATTTTTTAAAGAATTAAAAAATCTAGCTAATAAATCTGCTGCTTGACTAATTGCATCTTGAGGAGTAATACTCCCATTAGTCCAAATCTCTAAGACAAGAGTGTCCTTATCTTTTGATATATCAAATGGTAATTCTTCTATTGAAAAATTTACTTTTTTTACAGGCATAAACCTAGAATCTATCTGTAAAAAATCAGATGACATACTTTCTATACCTCGGTTTATTATTTTATACCCGGTACTCGTTTCTAAACGAAATTCTAATTCAAAAATACTATTATTACAAATTGTTGCAATATACTGCCTAGGGTCTACTAGTTGTACTCCGCTAGGTACTTCTAACAAACCTGCGGTTACTATACCTGGACCTTGGACTCTTATTCTGCCTATTTGTGGCTCTTTAATTTGAGTTCTAAAAATTATTGATTTCAAATTTAATAAAATCTCTAAGACATCTTCTCTTACTCCAGGAATAGTTGAAAATTCATGATTAACACCTGCTATTCGGGCAGCAACAATAGCTGTTCCCTGTAAATCAGAAAGTAAAGTACGTCTTAAAGCATTTCCTATTGTAAGCGCCTGACTTGAATTTAATGGACGTATTGAAAATTGTCCATAGTGTTCACAAGGCTTATTAATACGAGATTCTATACATTCTATTTGCAGTAAAGACATAAAATTATGTTATACACGACGTTTTTTAGGTGGACGACAGCCATTATGAGGAACAGGAGTAATATCTTTTATTTGTACTATTTTTAAGCCAGTTACTTGCAATGCTCGGATAGCTGTTTCGCGTCCAGCACCGGGACCATTTAAAACTACTTCAACTTGTTTCATACCTCTATCTAATGCCTGTTTTGCAGCTTTTTCGGCTGCTGTCTGTGCTGCAAAAGGAGTCCCTTTCTTAGCTCCTTTAAAGCCTCCTGCTCCTGCTGAAGACCAAGAGATGGTTTGTCCTTTTAAATCCGTTATCGTAACAATCGTGTTATTAAAAGTTGACTTTATATGTACAACCCCTGCAGAGACTTGAAATTTGGTTTTTTTATTACTAATTCTCTTTCCTTGTTTTGCCATATTAAATTATCCAATTTAAATTCTAAAGATATATTATTTTCTAGGAGCTTTTTTCTTACCAGCTACAGTACGTTTACCGCCCCTACGTGTTCTAGCATTTGTTCTAGTTCTCTGTCCTCTTAAAGGAAGACCTAAACGATGCCTTCTCCCTCTATAACAGCCAGTATCGACTAAACGTTTGATAGCTAAAGATTCAAAACGCCGTAAATCACCCTCCACTTGTAAATTTTCACTGATAGCTACTCTTAGGTTAGTAATTTCTTGGTCGGTGAGATCTTTAGCTCTAGTATCTGGATTTACTTCTGATATCTTTAATATTCTCTGTGAAGTGGTTAAACCTATTCCATATATATACGTAAGAGCTATTTCTATCCTTTTATTTCTTGGGAGATCTACCCCTTCAATTCTAGCCATTAATTAAACTCCTCATATAAAATTTGATACTTTATCCTTGTCTTTGTTTATGTTTAGGATTACCACATATAACCATAATTTTTCCATGTCTACGAATAATACGACATTTATCACATATTTTACGAACTGAAGGTTTTACTTTCATATTAAATTGTTCCTTGCAAATTATTTATTGTAAGAATTTGTTTGCGTTAATTTTTATATTACTCTTTTTCTATATTTACATTATAGCTCTGAGATAATAGATATGTCCTTACTTGCTTTGCTATCTCAGTGGCAACACCTACAAAAATTAATAATGAAGTTACACTGAGACCTTTAAATAGAGGTAATTTAAATATTGCTTCTATACTATATGGAACGATACCTATTAAGCATAATAAGGTAGCGCTAATAAATCCTAACCTATTAAGAATAGATTCTAAATAGGATTTAGTTTGCGCACCAGGACGAATTCCTGGAATTACAACTCCTAATTTTGTTAAATTTTCTGCAATATCTGAGGGATTAACCAAAAGGCTTATATAAAAACTGTTAAATACAACTACTAAAGCATAATATGCAAAAAGATACAAAGGTTGGCCAGGTATTATGATATATAGAATACTTATTAACCACGAATTAGATATCTTATTAATAATATAAGAAGGTAATGTAATTAATAAAGAACTAATTACTAAAGGTATAATAGTAGCTGCATTAAGTTTTAAAGGTAAATAACTTCTAGAATTAATTAGTGAAGTTGTACCTAATTGTCGGCTAGATAAAATTTTTACTTTTCTTTTTCCTTCTGATATAAAAATTGAAATTAATATCATTAGTATAAATAAAATACTAGAAAAAAATATTTTTGGACCAAGATTACTCAAATCATTAGTTTGCAAAGATAGTGTAATCATTTTCGTAAAACCAGTTACGATATTAACCATTACGAGGAATGAAGCACCATTTCCAATTCCATATTCTGATATAAGTTCTGCTATCCACATTACTAATATCGCACCAGTCGTTAAAGTTAACATAGTATCTACAATGAAAGAAGCATTCCAATTAAACACATATGGACGAATCCAATACACTAATAATGCACTTTGTACTAATGCCCAAATAAATGTAATATATCTGGTGCGTTGGACTAATATTTTTCTTCCTATTTCCCCTTCTTCTTTTTGTAATCTTTCCCATTCAGGAAGTATTTTTATAATTGCTTGTATTGATAAGGTAGCATTAAAGTACGGACTAATCCCAAAAGTCCCTATCCCAATAGTTCTGGCTCCACCAGCAACAACATTATTAACAAAATTAAATACGGTATTATTTTCTAGATTTTTATAAAATGATAAATTATCTACTCCCGGAATAGGTATAAAAATACTTACTCGTACAATAAGTAATAATATAATTGTATATAGAAATCTTTTTATTAATTCTTTAGGTAGTTTTTCAAATTTCTCTAGTGTCATTTCTATTCGTTCCCTTAAGATTAATCAATAGATTAGCCTAAAATTTATGTTGAATATAAATTTTCGATAGGAATATCTCTACGTGCAGCCGTTGTAGATAGTGTTTGCAAGCTATTTAATGCATTGACTGTTGCTCGTGCATTATTTAAAGGATTATTTGAACCCAATCTTTTAGCTAAAATATTACGAATACCAGCTAATTCTAAGACAGTACGCATGGAGCTTCCTGCAATTACTCCTGAACCAGAGGCGGATGGACGCATTACTAATTTAGCTGCTCCTGATATACCTTTGACTGGATGAGGAATTGACTGAGACTTAGTTAAAGGAACTAGACATAAATTCTTTTTACCATCTGAAACTGCTTTTTTTACAGCACCTACCACATCGCCGGCTTTTCCTACACCAACTCCTACTGTTCCCATTTGATTACCTATAATGACAACTGCTCTGAAACTTAATTTCTTACCACCTTTTACTACTTTAGTCACTCTTCTAACTTGGACTACTTTTTCTTTCCACGGGTTTTCTTTCTTTTTATAACTTTTTTTTCGATTAATCATATTTGAATACTATTAAATAATTTAAAATATTAGCCCATTTTCTCTTGCTGATTCTGCTAATGCTTTAACACGCCCATGATAAAGCTTACCACCCCGATCAAAGACTACTTCACTGCATCCTTTAGCTAAAGCTCTCGCTGCAATCAATTTACCTACTTCCACAGAAGCTATACATGTTGCTCCTGAATTTATTTTTTCTTTTAATTCCTTATCAATAGTAGAACTTTGTACTATTGTATACCCTCTACTATCATCAATAATTTGTGCATATATATGATGATTAGAGCGATAGACAGATAATCTAGGGCGAACTGATGTTCCATGAACTTTTTTACGAATTCGTTTACGTTTCTTTAAATTTACTAGCTTACGCGTTAATATCATAGTAATTATTTACCTCTCCCTGCCTTACCTACTTTACGTTTGATTACTTCATTCTCATAGCGAATACCCTTTCCTTTATATGGCTCCGGGGATCTTACACTACGAATATTTGCTGCAACTTGACCTACTACTTCCTTGTTAATTCCTGATATAGTAATTAAGGTATTTTTTTCTACATTAATTGTAATTCCTGCGGGGGGAATAATTTTAACTGGGTGACTATATCCCATATTCAGAATTAGATCTTTTCCTTGCATTTGTGAACGATAGCCAACTCCTATAATTTCTAATTTCTTACTAAACCCCTCTGAAACACCTAAAACTAAGTTATTTAGTAATGTTCTAGATAATCCAAATAATTGTTGTGCTTGACGAGAATTTTCTTTTTTACGTAAAATAACTTCTGTTTCTTCTTTAAAGATTTCAATTACAGAAGAAATTTCTTGGTATAACTCGCCTTTCGGGCCTTTTACATTTATTAATTGATCTTTAATATTTATTTCTACTCCTTTAGGAAGCAAGATCGCTTTTTTTCCAATTCTAGACATAATTATTTATACTTTTATAATTCAATTTGATTTTTACCACACATAACACAATACTTCACCACCTAAACCATGATGACGAGCTCTTCGATCTGTCATAACACCCTGGGATGTAGAAATAATAGCAATCCCCAATCCTCCTAATACTCTTGGAAGATTAGAATTATTCGAATATACTCTTAATCCAGGTTTACTAATACGTTTTAAAGCTGTTATTACTGGCTGTCTTTTTTTACCTCTATATTTTAAAGAAATTAAGAGATATAATTTATGTTCTTCTTCGATATTCTCATAGTTATAAATAAAGCCTTCTTCTTTAAGAACTCTAGCTACATTTAATGTCATTTTAGTAGCAGGAATTTGGACTATTTGATGTCTTGCCAAATTAGCATTTCTAATTCTAGTTAACGTATCTGCTATCGTATCATTAACCACTATTTTCTCCTTAAATATATTTTACTTATTAGATTCACGAAAAGGTATACCTAATGATTTTAATAACGCTAAACTTTCTTGATCTGTTTTAGCCGTTGTAACAATTGAAATATCCATACCTTTCATTTTATCAATTTCATCATAAGAAATTTCAGGGAATACTAATTGATCACGTAATCCTAAGGTATAATTTCCTCTTCCATCAAACTGTTTATTATTGATACCTCTAAAATCTCTAATTCTTGGAAGTACTAAATTAATTAAACGCTCTAGAAATGCATACATATAATCCTTACGTAAAGTTACTGACATTCCTACAGGTACCTCTTCTCTAATCTTAAAACCGGCAATAGCTTTTTTTGATTTAGTGATTACTGGTTTTTGTCCAGTCACTGTCATTAATTCACGAAGACTTATTTCTAGTAATTTGGAATTTTGAGAAGCTTCTCCTAAACCACGATTTATGGTTATTTTTTCTACTTTTGGTATTTGATGAATATTGCTATAATTAAATTGCTTCTGCAACTCTTGAACAACATTAGAATAATAATATTGTTTTAATCCTTGATTTGTATGCATAATACTGCTTAAATAAATTTATGTAAGAAGTTCATTATTTTTTATAAGATAACGCGACTTGCTTCCATTCGCCTCTATCTTATAACCGATACGACTAACTAAGTCATCTTTCTGACTATAGTGAACAACATTAGAACTATGAATGGGAGCTTCTTTCGTAATAATACTCCCACTTTCACCTTCTTGAGTAGCTTTTTTATGTTTAGTTTTTAAATTAATACCTTCTATAATTACTGAACTTGTCTTAAAAAAAATTGTAATTATTTTTCCTATTTTTCCTTTATCCTTTCCTGTAATAACTTTAACCGTATCCCCTACTTTAACATGTACTTTATTTTTAACTATTTTAGTTTTCATGTACTAAATTACCTCCGGAGCAAGTGATACAATTTTGGAGAAATTTTTCTCTCTTAATTCTTTCGCGATTGGACCAAAAATACGTGTCCCACGTGGATTATTATCTTGGTTAATAATAACTGCTGCATTATCATCAAAACGAATACTCATACCATCAGGTCGTTGAATTGTTTTACTAGTACGAACAATTACAGCTCTAACAACATCGGATCTTTTTACTGTCATATTAGGCATGGCTTCTTTTACTACACCGATAATTACATTGCCTATTTTAGCTTGAGAAGGGTTACCTGTTCCTAATACTTGTATACACATTAGTTTTTTAGCCCCACTATTATCTGCCACGTTAAGACATGTTTGAACTTGAATCATAAATAATTTTATTACTAAATTAATTTTATCTAGGGGATTTTGCTACTATATCAGTTACTTGCCAACACTTAGTCCGGCTTAGTGGTCTTGTTTCTTGAATTCTAACTTTATCTCCTAATTTATAGTTAGTTTCTTCTTCTACATGAGCTTTATAACGTTTTGTACGAACCATAATTTTTTTGTATTTAGAATGTAAAACTCTACTTTCTACAGCAATAACTAAAGTTTTACTCATTTTATTACTTACTACAATCCCTACCCTTTCTTTCTTTGGCATGATTCTCCATGGCTATTATTATTATTGAAATATATAACTTAAGACAGACTTTTCTTTTCACTCTCGATAGTTAACAACTGAGCTAATCGATGTCTAGTATGCTTAAATAGGTGTGATTTAAAAGGTTGCTTAGTTGCTTTTTTAAAATTTAAATCAAATAATGCTCTTTTTGATGAAATTATTTCTTGACTAATCTCAGATATAGTTAATTTACGAACTTCAGATATTTTCGGTAGACTCATGGTTTTCTTTTACTACAAATTTAGTTTTTATAGGTAATTTATATGATGCTGTTTTAAAGGCAGCTTCTGCAATATTACCTGCGACTCCTTTGATTTCAAATAACATATGCCCTGGTTTTACTACTGCTACCCAGTAATCCACAGCACCTTTACCAGCCCCCATTCTAGTCTCTGCGGCTCGTGCAGTAATAGGCTTATCTGGAAATACTCTAATCCATAATTTTCCTCCTCGACGTACATAACGAGTAATAGTACGACGTGTTGCTTCTATTTGCCTAGAAGTTAACCAAACTGGTTCTAATGCTTGTAATCCATAATCACCAAAAACAACAGTATTCCCCCTAGAGGCTTTTCCTTTTAAACGTCCTCTGTGCTGTTTTCGAAATTTTGTTCTTTTGGGGCTCAGCATATTACTCTCCTAATTATTTCATTGTCTAAATATTTATATAGTTTTTGTTTTTGTATTTAAGATTTCTCCTTTAAATAACCATACTTTTACTCCTAAAATACCATATGTAGTGTATGCCCTCTGATGTGTATAATCAATATCAGCTCTTAAAGTTTGGAGAGGAACTCTTCCCTCTCTGACCCATTCACTTCTGGCAATTTCCGCGCCATTTAAGCGCCCTGATATTTGTATTTTAACTCCTTTTATATTAGCTTTTTGAGCTTTCTGAATAGCTGATTTAACAATTCTACGAAAATTAACTTGCTTAGTTTCTAAATGACTCGCAATATCTTTCGCAATTAAAGAAGCTTCTACACCTGGATCAACCTCATAAACTTTTACCCGGATTTTTACATCTGATTTCAGTACGGCCTGAAGACGTTGTCTCAAATCTTCTAATCCACTAGCCATACGCCCTAAGATTATAGAAGGAGAGGCTGAATATATATATACTTCTATCTGATCAGATCTTCTTGAAATCTGAATTTTAGCTATTTGAGCATCTGGAAACTTATTATTTATATAGCTACGTAATTTATAATCTTCTTGTAATAAATTAGAATATTCTTTTGGCTTTGCAAACCAAACTGAACGATGAGTTTGTATAACTCCTAAACGAAACCCTAATGGATGAATTTTTTGTCCCACTTTTATATCCTAAAAAATAGTTTAGTTATCTTTACTTTTAGGTAGGTTCTCCCACCTCTACTAGAATATGACATGTCGGTTTTCGGATAGGATATCCTCTGCCCTGAGCTCTAGGTCTAAAACGTTTCAGAATAGGTCCCTTATCTGCATAAGTTTTTGTAATGATTAATTTACTTTTATTTAAACTACAATTATGTTCAGCATTTGCTGCTGCCGATTGTAAAATATGCAAGATAATATCACTACAGCGATATGGCATAAACTTTAAAATCAGAACTGCTTCTGAATATTCTTTACCTCGAATTTGATCTAGTACTCTTCTTACTTTTAAAGGAGAAGTTCTAATATATCTCCCGATTGCACTAGCTACAGTTAGATTAGTCATGTATATTTTTAATGATTTTAACGTTTTGATTTTCTATCACTTTTAATATGAGTACGAAAAGTTCTAGTAGGAACAAATTCACCTAATTTATGACCTACCATTTGATCTGAAATAAATACTGGAAAATGTTGCTTTCCATTATGAACAGCAATAGTATATCCTACCATATCAGGAATAATTGTAGATGCGCGTGACCATGTTTTAATAACTTGTTTATTATCTTGTTTAGTGATTTTTTTCCACAAACTTGCTGCGATGAAAGGTCCTTTATGTAATGAACGTGCCATATTATCTTAAATTAAATATCTTTTATTTTCTGCGACGAATAATATAATTATCACTATATTTATTTTTTTTACGAGTTTTTACACCCAAAGCCGGTTTACCTGTTGGTGTTACTGGACGTTTTTTACCAATAGGGGATCTTCCTTCTCCTCCTCCATGGGGATGGTCTACTGGATTCTTTACAATTCCTCTTACATGAGGTTTTCTCCCCAACCAACGATTCCTTCCAGCTTTTCCTAAAGTTATATTACATGCATCAATATTTCCTACTTGCCCAATAGTTGCATAACAATCTATATGGACTTGTCGAATTTCACTAGAAGGCATTTTTAATGTGACATAATTACCATCCTTAGCAATAATCTGTGCTGCAGTTCCTGCTGCACGAACTAATTGCCCCCCTTTCCCTTTTGTAATCTCAACATTATGCACTGCTGTTCCTAAAGGTAGATTACCTAAGGGTAATGCATTCCCAATTTCCAAGGATGCATTCACTCCAGTTGATATTTTATTTCCAATCTGTAATCCACGAGGTTGTAAAATATACCTTTTAGTTCCATCATTATAATGTAAGAGTGCGATTCTAGCATTTCTATTAGGATCATATTCTATTGAAGCCACAGTAGCTAAAACACCACTTAATTTTCTTTTAAAATCAATTAGACGAAATCTTTGCTTATGACCACCACCTCGATTTCGTACAGTAATAATACCTCGATTATTACGTCCTTTGGGTGAATGTTTTTTACGAATTAATAATTTTTCAGGCTTACTTCTTGTTATCTCTGAAAAAGTTGAAACTGTTCTATTCCTATTACTTGGAGTATAAGCTCTGTATAAACGAATTGCCATATCTAAAAGTTACGTTAAGTTTTATATGTTACTTCCTATTCTTCTGGAAACAAATTAATGGAATCAGATGAAGCTAATTTTACAATAGCCTTTTTATAATGAGAACGATAGCCTTCATATTTACCTATTCTACGTTTTTTCTTAGGCATATGATATGTATTGACTGCAATAACTTTAACGTTAAAAATTAATTCAATACTCTTCTTTATCAGAATTTTATTTGCCTTAGGGGAAACTAAGAAAGAATATTGATTATTCTCTAGAAGACGCGTTGTTTTATCTGTAATGACCGGGTATTTAATAATTTCTAAACTTTTGATAGCTAAATCAACTTCTTTAGTCATTAAAAACCTCCTGTATTTTAGTTAAAGCTTTTCTTGTAACTAATAAATGATCAGCAGTTAATATATCTAGGACATTTAAATTAGTAGCACAGATTACCTTTACTTGGGGTAAATTTCGAGCTGATAAATAAATGTTTGGATTATTACATTCTATTATTAATAAGATTTTATTTTCTGTAGCTATAGAATATTTTTTTAGTAGTTCTGAAAAATGCTTAGTAGATGGACTTGAACAATATTCTTCTAAAGTTTCAATGATAGTAGTTACTCTAGATTTATTATGCCATAAAGTACGTAACGCTAAACGCCACTCTTTACGATTGATTTTTTTGCTATAAGAACGAGGCTTAGGACCAAAAGACACGCCACCACCTAAAAACAAAGGAGAACGTTTAGAACCGGCTCTGGCTCTACCCGTACCTTTCTGTTTCCATGGTTTTCTTCCTCCACCTCTTACTTCACTACGGGTCTTCGTAGAAGCTGTACCTTGTCTTTTATCAGCTAACTGCTTAACCATTGCTCTATGTACTAAGTAATTAGAGGTTTCCGTAGCAATTTTTAAATCCAAAGATACTTTATCCCTAGTTGTACCTTCAGTATCGTATACGTTATATTCGACTTTTACCTGAGTTGCCATATTTTAAAATATAATTAAAATTTATTCATCCTTGTGCTTTAATTACTAACAGATTTCCTGGTTTTCCAGGCACACTTCCTTTTACAATAAGCAAGTTATCATTACTATTGATATGAATAATTTCTAAATTTTTAATAGTAGTTTGTTTGTTTCCTAAATGTCCAGCCATCCGTTTCCCTGGAAATACTCTTCCTGGACTAGTTCCTGGACCAATAGATCCTGGCTGCCTATGATTTTTAGAACCATGAGACATTGGACCACGTGAAAAATTATGCCTTTTTTGATATCCTGAGAAACCTTTACCAATAGTATTAGCAGAAATATTTAAAAACTCTCCTATATGAAAATTGTCTACTGTTAAAATTTCACCTTCTTTATAACTTTCCGAAGTTTTTATTTTAAATTCTTTTAGGTATTTTAGAGGAGGTGCACCTATTTTTTTTAAATGTCCTAATTCAGGTTGATTTAAATATTTCTCATGAGTTTCCCCAAAACCAATTTGTATCGCTTGATAATTATGTTTTTGTTGATGCTTGACTTGTGTAATTAAGCATGGACCTGCTTTTATAATTGTGACTGGTATGACTAAACCTGATGAGTCAAAAATTTGTGTCATACCTACTTTTTTTCCAAGGATGCCTACAGACATATAACTATATAATCTCCTTATATATACTTTACAAACGAACTACATTGTATCTTAATACTCTTTTGATTAAATAATCTATTATTAATTTTAACTAAATAAATATTAAACTATGGAATATACTACTTAAATATTTTAATACATTGATGAAAGCTTTGCAAATTTTATCTTACTAGAATATAGATACCTGAAGTATATGTCGGTAATTACAGCTTTACCTTTAGCATTTTAATTGTCACAATAGTAGTAGTTATAAAGATAATTTTAAATATATTATATAATTAAACTTTTAGGAGTAATAAACTGTCGTTATGGGGAAAGTAGTAGGTATTGATTTAGGTACAACGAATTCAGTAGTAGCGGTTATGGAAGGTGGAAAGCCTACTGTAATTCCTAATAAAGAAGGTGGAAGAACAACGGCTTCTGTAGTAGCTTATACTAAAGCTGGTGATCAATTAGTCGGGCAAATTGCGAGAAGGCAAGCTGTAATTAATCCGACAAATACATTTTATTCTGTGAAAAGATTCTTAGGACGTAAAATTGATGAGGTGTCCGAAGAATTACGTCAAGTATCTTATACTGTCGAAGCTGATTCTACTGGTAACATTAAAATCCAATGCTCTACATTGAATAAAAATTTTGCACCAGAAGAAATCTCAGCTCAAGTATTACGCAAACTTGTTGAAGATGCTAGTAAGTATTTAGGTGAAAAAATTACACAAGCTGTAATTACTGTTCCTGCATATTTTAATGATTCACAAAGACAAGCAACTAAAAATGCAGGGCGTATCGCTGGTCTCGAGGTATTAAGAATAATTAATGAACCTACTGCTGCTTCTTTATCTTATGGCTTAGATAAAAAGAACAATGAGACTATATTAGTTTTTGATTTAGGAGGTGGGACTTTTGATGTTTCGATTTTAGAAGTAGGTGATGGAGTCTTTGAAGTCTTATCTACTTCAGGAGATACACATCTAGGAGGTGATGACTTTGATAAACAAATTGTAGAATGGTTAAAAAAAGAATTTTTCAATGAAGAACAAATTGATTTAACTCAAGATATGCAAGCTTTACAAAGGTTAACTGAAGCTGCTGAGAAAGCAAAAATAGAACTTTCTAATGTAACTCAAACAGATATTAATCTACCTTTTATTGCTAATAGTGCAGAGGGCCCCAAACATTTAGAGAGAACTTTAACCCGTGGGCAATTTGAAGAATTATGCAGTACTTTAATTGACCGATGTAAAATTCCAGTAAATAATGCTCTACAAGATGCTAAATTAAATAATTCACAAATTGATGAAGTTGTACTCGTAGGAGGATCTACACGGATACCAGCTGTACAGAAATTAGTAGCCAATATTATTGGTAAAGAACCTAATAGAAGTGTTAATCCTGATGAGGTTGTTGCCGTTGGAGCAGCAGTACAAGCTGGAGTTTTAGCAGGTGAAGTTAAAGATATCTTACTATTAGATGTGACACCTCTGTCTTTAGGCGTAGAAACTTTAGGTGGAGTAATGACAAAAATTATACCACGGAATACTACTATACCTACAAAAAAATCTGAAATTTTCTCAACCGCTGTTGATAATCAACCTAATGTAGAAATTCAAGTTTTACAAGGAGAACGAGAATTTACTAAAGATAATAAAAGTTTAGGTACATTTCGTCTAGATGGTATACTTCCAGCTCCACGTGGTATTCCTCAAATTGAAGTTACCTTTGATATTGATGCTAATGGAATTTTATCTGTAACAGCTAAAGATAAAGGTAGTGGTAAAGAGCAATCTATTGTAATTACAGGAGCTTCTACATTACCACAAGACGAAGTTGATCAAATGGTAAAAGAAGCAGAAATCAATGCAAGTGTTGATAAAGACAAAAGAGAAAAAATTGATTTAAAAAATCAATCAGAATCTTTATGTTATCAAGCTGAGAAACAATTAGGAGAATTAAAAGATAAGATTGATAATAATGATAAAGAAAATCTTGAATCTTTAATTATAAAATTAAAAGAAGATATTAAAAGCGATGATTTTGATGTTATAGAAGCATCTAATAAAGCATTACAAGATAGTTTAATGCAAATAGGACAAAAAGTGTATTCTTCTCAACAAGAAGAGAAGAATGATAGCAGTTCTCCAGATAACATAAAAAAAGATGATGACACTGTCATTGATGCTGATTTTTCAGAAAATTAATGTAATGTAATATCATATTAATACTATGATGTTACATTATATTAAATGTATTTATTTTCTTAACTATTCAAATTTAGAATCAATCCATCTTTACTTGATTTGCATCTATTCATCCCTCAGTTAAAAGAATCCTATTACATGTATATTATATATAATAGAAAGAATATACTTACTATTTGCTATAATAGTTCTATTTATTTAGAGACAAAGAGATAATATACTATGAAGATACAAGATAATTATTATCAAAATATATTTCCAAATTCCACGCAAGACTTAAATAACTGCAGTAGTCTTCCTTCTCTAACGCACGAAAGAGGTGCTTGTGGCGTAGGAATGGTAGTTAATAGGTTAAATAAATCCAGCCATACTTTAGTTATGCAAACTCTTGAAGCTTTAAGCTGTATGGAGCACCGCGGAGGCTGCAGCGCAGATAAAGATTCTGGAGATGGTGCAGGAATTACAAGTAGTATGCCTTGGAAACTTTTTGAAAAGCATTTTTTAAAAGATAATATTAATATTAAGAATATCCCTAATTTAGGGGTTGGCATGATTTTTCTACCTCCTAATGCACTAGAGAAAAGTAAAGAAATTTTAGAATATGCTGTGATAAATGCAGGCTTTACTGTAACTGGATGGCGTAAGGTACCTGTATTAGATGAAGTATTGGGTAAAGAAGCTAGATTAAATAAGCCAGCAATTGAGCAGTTTTTTGTACAAAAAGGAAACGTAGAAATTGATAATGAACTTTTCGAAAAAGAATTATATCTTTTACGCAAAACTATTGAGAAAACCATTGCATCTAACAGTGAAAAATGGTCTTCTAATTTCTATATATGTTCCTTATCTTCAAGAACTATTGTTTACAAAGGTATGGTAAGATCGGCTGTACTAGGGCAGTTTTATCAAGATTTACATCACCCTGATTTTGAGGCTTCGTTTTGCTTATATCACCGTAGATTCAGCACCAATACTATGCCGAAGTGGCCTCTAGCACAACCTATGCGTTTTATCGCGCATAATGGTGAAATTAATACTTTATTAGGTAATTTGAATTGGATGAAGTGTGTGATTTGTTCTTAAGTGAATTTTTATAATTTAGAAAATATAAATATTCTACTCAACTTACAAGAATAGGATTTTCAAAATAAATTTGACTATACTATATAACTAAATGCTAATTTTCATATAGAGTAAAGATACTCTCATAAAACTATGAGACTTTGTACTATCATACCCACAAGGATAGAACTGTGCTATCATTGACACTAGGTTTTAGTCACAAAGACTATGATCTTACTAATATTAAGTAAATTAAAACTCTTTAAAGTAGTTACTAGGATTAATAGATTATCAATAATAATATATAGAATTAACTATGAATCTTCATAAAAAATACCTTAACAAAAATAATAAGTTTATACTTAAATTTATTTATTATTTATCATATAGAGAATATCTAGGTATATTTCTACTATAAAGATACTAAACTCTTATGATAGGTAAAGTGAAGAAATCTAAAGTAACAACATAATTAGCATTTGGAACAAATAAAAATGAGATATACCTTACTCGGATAATTTAAACGAATAGAAGTTACTTTATTTATAGGGTATTTCAGATAGGAATAGAGATAATTCTCTCACGGTTTATACATAATTAAGTGAACCAGGAGCTGTATGAAGGGAAACTTTCATGTACAGTTTTGAAGTAGAGGTGTGTAGATAATAATTAATATAAAATGATCTTAACTTTAATAAAAAATTACGATATTTTTAATTCAAAGAAATTAATTTTACTCGTCAGCATCGACTATAACCTAGAGAAGCTAACTTTAACCAAGAGATTTGGGGAAAAGAAAGTAATAATTTGATTCCAATCGTAAATCCAGAGAATAGTGATTCTGCTAATCTAGATGCTGTTGTTGAACTTCTAGTCAATTCAGGTCGTGATCCTCAAGAAGCATTAATGATACTTGTTCCAGAAGCATACTTAAATCAACCTGAATTAGATGAACATCCAGAAATTACTAATTTTTATGAATATTATTCCGGATTACAAGAACCATGGGATGGCCCTGCATTAGTGGCTTTTACAGATGGTAAAATAATTGGTGCAACATTGGACCGTAATGGATTACGTCCGGCTAGATACTGTATTACAACAGATGATTTAGTAATTGTTTCATCAGAAGTTGGTGTAATTAATATTAAACCTTCCAAAATTGCTATTCAGGGTAGACTAGGCCCTGGACAAATGATTGCTGTTAACTTAGATAGTCACACTATCTCCGATAATTGGAAAATAAAAAAGGATATTGCCAGCAGATATGAGTATGGCAATTGGGTTAATACATATCGTAGCTATCTAAATAAAAATATTCCACTAGCTAGTTTAAAACTAGAGGCAGAAGAACTTTTTAAATGGCAAACTTCTTTTGGATATACCACAGAAGATGTAGAGCTAGTTATAGAACACATGGCTAGTCAAGCTAAAGAACCTACTTTCTGTATGGGAGATGATATTCCATTAGCTGTTTTATCAACAAAAGTACATCTTCTATATGATTATTTTAAACAGAGGTTTGCACAAGTCACTAATCCAGCCATGGATCCACTAAGAGAAAACTTAGTAATGTCATTACGTATGCCACTAGGAAAAAGAGGAGATATATTAACTAGAGAACCTGAATTTGCCCGTTTACTTAATTTAGATTCTCCTGTTTTATTCGAAAGTGATTTAGAGGATATCTATAATAGTAAGTTTCAAATTACATGTTTAAAGACTATATTTGATATAGAAAAAGGAACTTCTAGTTTAAAAGATGCTTTAGAAGAATTGTCTCTTCAGGCCATTCAATCGGTAATAGAAGGTTGTGAAATTCTAATACTATCTGATAATATTGATACCTTAGAAATAAATAAACCCATAATACCTCCACTACTAGCTGTAGGAAACGTACATCATGCTCTTATTGCAAGTGGCTTAAGACAACAAGTTTCTTTAGTTGTTGAGACTGGACAATGTTGGAGTACTCATCATTTCGCATGTTTAATTGGGTATGGAGCGAGTGCCGTTTGTCCTTACTTAGCACTTGAGACTACTCGCCACTGGTTTGATAATCCAAAAACTCAAAAATTAATGGTAAGAGGAAAGTTACCCACATGTTCTTTAGATAGTGCCCAATCTAATTATAAAAAAGCAGTTGAAGCTGGTTTATTTAAAATACTGTCTAAAATGGGTATTTCCCTTCTATCTAGCTATCATGGAGCACAGATTTTTGAAGTTTTAGGTTTAGGAAGTGAAATAATTAATCGTGCTTTTTATGGAACAAGCTCAAGAATAGGTGGATTGACTTTAAAGGAGCTTGCCAGTGAAGTAGCTAATTTACATTCATCTGCCTTTTCTACTGAAAATCGAAAAAAATTAGCAAATTATGGGTTCGTACAATACCGTCCAGGTGGAGAATACCATATTAACAGTCCTGATATGTCAAAAGCTCTCCATAAAGCAGTACGTGGTTATAATCTAGGTCATTATGATGAATATAAAAGTTTATTATATAAACGACCAATTACCTCTTTACGAGATTTAATTGAATTTATTAGTGATCAACCACCTATTCCAATTGAACAAGTTGAGCCAGTAAATACTATCTTAGAACGGTTTTGTACCGGTGGGATGTCTTTAGGTGCTTTATCGAAAGAAACTCATGAGACACTCGCCATTGCTATGAATCGTATTGGTGGAAAATCTAACTCTGGGGAAGGAGGAGAAGATCCGATTAGATTTACTATTCTAAGCGATGTTGATCCTAATACTGGAAAATCTAAATTATTTCCACATCTAAAAGGATTAAAAAATGGTGATACTGCAAACTCGGCAATTAAACAAATTGCTTCTGGCAGATTTGGAGTTACTCCTGAATATTTAGTTAATTGTAAACAACTTGAAATTAAAATTGCTCAAGGAGCTAAACCTGGGGAAGGAGGGCAATTACCTGGAAGTAAGATTGATGAATATATAGCTTCTTTGAGAGCTTCAAAAGCAGGTGTAACTTTAATTTCTCCACCACCTCACCATGATATCTATTCTATTGAAGATTTAGCTCAACTAATCTTTGATTTACATCAAATTAATCCCAAGGCTAGAGTATCTGTTAAGTTAGTTGCAGAGATTGGTATAGGAACTATCGCAGCAGGAGTTGCAAAAGGGAATGCAGATATTATTCAAATATCCGGGCATGAAGGTGGAACAGGAGCTTCTCCATTAAGTTCAATTAAACATGCTGGAAGTCCTTGGGAATTAGGTTTAACAGAGGTACAAAAAGTTTTAATAGATAATAATTTAAGAAATCAAGTAACTTTACGAGTTGATGGAGGATTAAGAACGGGATTAGAAACGATTTTAGCTGCATTTATGGGAGCTGAAGAATTTGGATTTGGGACAGTAGCAATGATTGCTACTGGATGTATTATGGCTCGTATTTGTCATACGAATAGTTGTCCTGTAGGTGTTGCAACACAAAAAGAAGCATTACGTGCACGTTTTCCAGGGGTGCCAGAAGCTTTAGTAAACTTTTTCTTATTTATTGCTGAAGAGGTTCGCGAAATATTAGCTTCTGCGGGTTATACATCTTTACAAGATGTCATTGGTAGAACAGATTTATTGAAAAGTAAACCAAATTTTACTTTAACTAAAACCAAAGAATTAAAACTAGATATTTTATTAGATACAGTAACAACTAAAAAAGGCAATTCTTGGTTAACTCACACATCAATACATAGTAATGGTCCAGTACTGGATGATGATATTTTATCATTACAAGATATTCAAGATGCTATTCAAAACCATACTACTGTTGAAAAACACTTAAAAATTCTTAATAGTGATCGTACTGTAGGAGCTCGTATCTCAGGAGTAATTGCTAAAAAATATGGTAATCAAGGCTTTAGAGGACAAATCAACCTAAACTTCTATGGTAGTGCTGGACAAAGCTTTGGAGCATTTTTATCTCAGGGGTTACAGCTCAGAGTTATCGGGGAGGCAAATGATTATGTAGGTAAAGGAATAAATGGGGGAGAAATTATTATTTGTCCACCAAATGAAATTAATCATGCTCCTAATATTCCACAAGTACTTATTGGAAATACTTGTTTATATGGAGCTACTGGAGGATTTCTCTTTGTAAAAGGACATGCTGGAGAAAGATTTGGAGTTCGTAATTCTAAAGCAACGGCAGTAGTCGAAGGAGTAGGAGATCACTGTTGCGAATATATGACAGGAGGAGTTATTGTAGTGTTAGGACGCTTTGGTAGAAATATTGGTGCTGGTATGACTGGTGGATTAGCCTATTTTTATGATAAAGATAATCGATTTACTGCAAAATTAAATAAAGATACAGTCAAAATGCAACGTATTATTACTAATGAAGGTGAATTACAATTAAAAGAATTAATAAAACAACATGCTTCCAAAACAGGAAGTTTACAAGCAAAAGAAATTCTTGAGGATTGGGCAGCTTGCCTTAAGAAATTCTGGCAAATTGTTCCTGCTGCTGAAAACCAGTTACCTGAAACTAATAAAGAATATAGCCAATTAACTTCTTCAACTGTATAAATACTTTTTTTTTAGTTTTAGTGAATCAAACTTTATAAGAAGCTATTCACTAAAACTATAAAGAAAAATTTATAATATTATTCACTTTTTCCATTAGGTAAAGTACAATATTAAAAATTCTATTAATTAAACTTAAAGTAAAATTTTAACGTGCGTTGTATAAGTAATGTATAGCATTTTTTTTTATATACCCCATAAATAAGAGCTAATAAAAGCTGCCCTCTTTATTTTATTTTACCTCGAGTAGTTTTGAGAAGGCTTAAAAGATAATGAATAAAGTAAGAGAACGTTAAATCTCAAGACTTTGGCTAATATAAAATTTAAGTATTGTGTGATTTGTTGTTAAGAAACTTTCATTAATTGCTAGAACTAGTCTTGTAATTTAAATTTAAAGACACCTTAACTTTAGAGATTTCATAACTAAATGATAATTTTCTTCTAGATAAACTTTACATATTCAATTCTTAATTTTATATTTCTTACTAATAATATAACTGCTCATTCTATGTTTAGATTTCTTATCTAAGCGAAGCTAGATAATATTGTGCATTCGAAGAAACTACATTGAGTTATTATGATCAATAATTTAAGTATTATACTTAATAATGTGAATCTTTTAAAAAATGTCTTTGAATTCTGCAAGCCATGCGATATAGGCTCTTGCTTATTATATATACTTTTTTAGGTAGATACTACTAACCGCTATTTTAAATAATAATAGACTAATTAAAAAGATCTAAGATAACTCATCAATTATCATTTGGAACAAATAAAAATGAGATATATTTTCTAAATACTTTACTTTAATATTTAATTCTTTAAATTTCTCAGTTAATATATCTCTGATAGGAGTTAAAATTGATTTTTTAACAGTTTACATATATTTTATGCAAACTAGGAGCTATATGAAGGGAAACTTTCATGTATAGTTCTGAAGTAGAGATACTTTGGCAGATTTTAAGCATTAATTTTTATATTTTTTTACTGACTTTTGCTAAAAATAGATATCTACTATAACATCTTATAAGAAGTCTAGGTAAAGATACTATCCATTAAAATACATAAAAATATATCTTAGAGAGACTATTTTTTTACGATTCTTAAGTTTAAGTCAAATAGTTTTATTATACACTTGTAACTATTATGATTTGAAGATAATTAACATACATTTAGGTACTGTTAATTTGAGCTATATGCAAGGAGACTTGCACGTATAGTTCTTTGAGAGAGTTAATCTACTCAAGAAATTCCGGAGTTACCCCATGGCTCATAGTGTAGTGCGATTCGTTATAATCAATTAAAGTCTTAAAAATATATGCAATTCTTATATAACTATAGTCTAGTTTATATTTAAATAAAACTAAAATGTATAATATTTATTAACATGAAGCTAATTTTTATTTAGATCTGTTTTGCATAATATAAATTGCCTGCTCAATATATTACGGCTAATTTTTAGTGTGAATATTTTTAAACGAATCTATATGAGATATTTAATATCTTAATATTTATATGTATGTACACTACTACATAATGAAGAAACTATAGAAAGATTTATAGAATATAGCCTAAAAATATAAACTTTAGCTAGACTATGGAACGAAATAGACCTAACTATACATTAATTAGGCATAGGATACAATGTAATAATTATCAGTTAAATCTAAAGAGATTATTTTAGCTAGAGAACTAGGAGCTGTATGAGGTGAAAGTCTCACGTACCGTTCTGAATGGGTGATAATTATATTATTTTATCGACCCCTGACAAAGTTTATGAGTGTGATTTGTTCTTAGAATTTTATTCTAGTTAAAGATAGAATAGACTTCAAGATATAGTTCGCAACTATGTAACTAAGTGTTAAATATAATAATATTATTGAATTTAGATTTCATATGATTCTATATTTGAAGATAGATAAATCTTCATTTAAGTTATAATTTAAATACTATTCTAAAATTAAAGCTAGACAAATTATAGAATGTTTCTTGTTATATGAAGCAAATCTTTTTTCCGCAGGAGTTACTATGATTAATCTATTTTACTTAAATAAATTAATAATAAATCTTTCAAAAAAATGCCTAAACTTTGACAATTCATATTTAGACTCTAAATAATGTACAATCCTCATTCTAATTAACATGAGACTAGGACTAATTCAATTTAAATTATAAAAGGCAAAATAAAGAAATCTAAAGTAACTTAATCATTAACATTTGGAACAAATAAAAACAAGATAAATTCCCATTAAATTAAAATTTGGCGATTATCTTGAGTAGGAATAGGGATAATTACCTAACGGTTTACTAAACATTAATATAGTAAGTAGTAATCCAGGAGCTATATGAGGTGAAAATCTCACGTATAATTCTGAAGTAGAGATAGTTTACAAAATAATGCCATCTCCCTATTCTTTGCTTTTTTAAGGATAAAAGATATTATTTTAGTAAGCATTTTATCGACTATAACTACTTGTATTGGTTGTTTGCGTATTGGAGAAATTTTTTATGTAATTAGAATAATTTATCATAAAAGAATATTCTGATTATATACTTAATGGGTAACTTTTTTCTGACACAAGAAAAAAGAAACATAGCATCTCATTATTATATTTATTGATGGCTAAAGTTATATCTTGAAATGCAAGAAAATTTAGAAAACAAGTTTTTATTTTAGTAATTCTAGCTATTAAGTACAACCTATTAGTTATTTTAATTCTTGATTTATTTAATCACGTGCATAGCCTAACAATAATAATATAAAAAATTCTAACCAATAAATTAATCTGAAGAACCCTGATGGTAGATTATTCATAATATAACTATAGAATAATTAGAGAGCTGTATGCTTAGAAATAAGCATGTACAGTTCGGGAAAAGATTGTGAAAATAATCTATTTCATACCCAATGTGTTAGAGCATGCCCTTGCGATGTTCTTGGTGCGATTTGTTCTTAAGATATTAAAATTTCTAGATAACTATATCAATAATAAGTAATCTAAAATTTAAATATCATAAAACTAACTATGGCTCTCTATTAGGCAAGTAGATTGATTTTCTAATTTTAAAATAAAGAAAATTTAATAATAACCACGTAAAAATTATTTATTAGAACGAAGCTGGAAAAGATAAGGTATTAAATTTATATGCAGACCCTAATTTCTTGACAATGCTATCAAGATTAATATCATCATGAAACTTCTGAAAAAGTGTTTTATAGCTAATTCTACTTTATAGAATATTTAGAAAATAAGTATTAGCATATGATTATATAGCTCTAGAAACTATTTATAATCTTTTCTAGACAAAAGATAATGTCGAATAGATAACTAACGAATTGAAGAAATCTAAAATAGCATAGTAAGCCATATTTGGAACAAAGAAAATAAAGTATATATATTACATTATTAGAATTCACTTATTTAAGACCTAAATAACCTCTAATATACTTGCATTCTATTAGAAAATATATATTTTAAACAGGAGAAGGGCATTACTAGCCCCAAAGGTTATAAGCGAATTTTAATAAAGAAGATCTTATTTCTTAAGTCTTAGAAATGAACACTTATGACCATAGGATCTATTCCCTCTTAATAACAAGAGCTATACGAAAGGAAACTTTCACGTATAGTTCGGAAATAGAGATAATTAAAGATTAATCATTAATTCTATACATTAATACCTTTAGTATCGACTATGACAAATGGTTCCTTGGGATGGATGTAAAGCAAAACAAATTGCTTCTGCTCCTAGAACAGAAGATTGTATTGGATGTAAACGCTGTGAAACAGCTTGTCCTACTGATTTTTTAAGTGTTCGTGTATATTTAGGGGGAGAGACTTCTAAGAGTTTAGCTTTAACATATTAAATCAGCTTCTATAGAATATTCAGAATGGGAAATCTTTCTCATTCTGAATTTTTATATATCGTTTAGCATAAATAAAAGAACAATTATTATTTAATTCAAATTTTAATTATGAATACACAAATTTCTTTTAAAAAAAGTTTCGCTGAAAAAAAAGTCTTAAAAATTATTTCTGGCATTAATAATTTTGATGTTAAGAAAGTATTTAACATTGTTAATACTGCAGAATTCTCTAGTGCTACCTATATTGATGTCAGCGCTAATATTAATTTAATTAAGCTCATAAAAAAAGTTTCCAAATTACCTATATGTGTTTCAGTAATAGATTCAAGTAATATCTATAAGTGTCTAGCTAACGGTGCTGAAATCATAGAAATTGGCAATTATGATCTATTCTATAAACATGGACATATTTTTAGCTCAAAAAGAATTATTAACCTTGTTAAGGAGATTAAAATATTATTTCCTCAGATTACTTTGTGTGTCACTCTTCCTCATGATTTATCAGTAAAAAAACAACTTATTCTAGCAAAACAATTAATGCAATTAGGGGTAAATTTATTCCAAACAGAAGGTCTCTCTAGCCACGTTAGCTATAGCAATAATATATACTCTATTGGAAAGTCTTTAAGTAAAGTCTCTGCAACATTATCTACAACATATATATTATCGGATAAAAGTAGTATTCCCATCGTTACTGCATCGGGATTAACACAAACTACTATTCCTATGGCATTTGCATACGGAGCTTCTGGCATCGGGATTAGTCAATCTTTATTAAAAATGAAAAATCTAAATGAGATGAATGCACTCACTAATACTGTCAAAAAAATAATAAGCAATACTTCATGCCATAATATAGACTATTCTCACCAACAGATATGTCTATCTCCTGGTTTTAAATCACTTATTATCAATAAAATTCTAAGTCATTCAAAATAAATCATTTAATTTAGAATCAAATATATAATGCATATGAATAAATCCTTAATCGTATCGCAACTGAATGTTCAATATTCAAATAAAGTCATTTTAGAAAATATTAACTTTCAAGTTTCTACAGGCCAAATCGTAGGTATCGTCGGGCCGAATGGTGCTGGGAAAAGTACACTTCTAAAATCTATTTTAGGACTCCTACCTCAAAAATCAGGATCGATAAAATATGATAATTACGATTTAAATAAACAAAAAAGTAAATTAACTTATATTCCTCAAAGATCACAAATTGACTGGGATTAGTGCGAAACGAAATTATAGTGCGATTTGTTCTGAAAATATACTTCTATTTTTTGATTTAGATATTAAATCTAACCCAACAGTATATTGAAGATGTAATCATATTAGTAAATATACAGTAAAAAATTTTAGTTTACATAATTAAATGTTGATCCTTGACTATTTATGAAACTAATTATAAGTTCTATATTATTTTATACACTACTCACACTAAGATTAACTATCTTAGTGAAGCTGGAAAGAATATAATATATTACGCTTAATATTAGGTCAACCGTAAATACCTCATTACTAAGATTAACACTTATTTTCCTACAATATATATCAACATATTAATGTGAATCTTTTATAAAAGCGTCTCATTTCCAACAATAAATTAAACTTTCAACTATCTATTGTTAATCAAATCATAACTTGCTCAGTATTATAATGCTAAAGTAAAAATATATCATAAATAGGCTAATTAAAAGAAATCTAATGTAATTAAAAGGTTAACATTTAGAACAAATAAAAATGAAAACTTATTTACTAAAACTAGTAAACAGAAATTAAGAGTTTTTTAGGTAGGAATAAGGATAATTCCTTATCCGTTTTTTTATCAGCAATGTATGCTAAATTCAAATAAAAAATAAACTAGGAGCTATATGAAAGAAAACTTTCACGTATGGTTCTGTAGTAGAGATGCTATAATAATAAAATTTATATATATAATTCAGAGAGATATAATATAACTAAACCACTATGAAGCATCAACTATAACATATATTTTATCCTCTTCCATTGAAGAATAAGTTCCTTTAATTGAAGGAAAGCAACTTATTTATAAAAATCTTTTAAAAATTTAATTTTAATTTTACTTTTTGACTAAAAGAAATTAATCCTTATGCTAGTAAGATATTATGGCAATTTAAAGTAAAATAATTTTATTAAATATTTAATTAGTGTAGTATTTTATAATACGTATCATCCATATCTATTCTCTAGATATGGTATAGATTCTATATCTATTCTTTAAAATAAGATATTTCATTTAATTTGTATATAAAAGCAAAAAGAGTAATAGAAAATAATTTTAAAACTTATAAAATTAAAATTATTTGAGCCGTATGCTGGGAGACCTGCATGTACGGTTCTTATGGAGAGAGAAGCTTCCTTTCTACCAATTTCCAGTAACTGTTCACGATGTTGCTTTAATGGGCCAAACATTTAATTCTAAATGGGGAGATAATTACCCTGAAAAAAGTTATCACTTAGTGGAGAATGCTCTTAAAAAACTAGGGTTATATGATTTAAGACATAACAGAATTGGAGAATTATCAGGAGGACAACAACAAAAAGTATTTCTAGCAAGAGCTTTAGTACAAGAAGCTGAAATTTATTTTCTTGATGAGCCTTTAGTAGGTGTAGATTATATTACTCAAGGTGTGATACGAAGTTTAAGTGCGATTTGTTATTAAAAATATTCTATATAAATGGTTTATGTAATAATATAAGTAAGTATTGACATTTTAGATAATTTTGGAACAGCCCTCTTTATAACTCAAATGCTATTTTCACTCTTTTATTTTTTTCGAGAGCAGCCAGAAAATTTAGAGATAGAGTCGCATTGAATTTATTAGAATCTATATCTTTGATTTTATGATTTAAATTACCTGATGAATATAAAAAATGAATCTTCAAAAAAAGTATTTACTCGTAATAATTTATTGCCTTATTCTAAGCTTACTATGTTCATTACATATAAAAAATTAAAGTATTTAAATGCTACCTGTAATAGATAAATTGAAAACATCTAAGGTACTTTAACGATTCAATACTTGCAACAAATAAAAATGATATATATGTTAAGAGTGTTACCGGTACTCCAATACAGTTATTAAAATATATCTCAAATAGGAATTGGAATAATTTCCTAAAGGCTTAAAAAGACTCTTATTGAATTTTGCCATGAGCTTTATGAGATGAAAGTCTCACGTATAGTTCTGAATTAGAGATACTATAGAATAAATTAAAAAACTTATCTAATCTGCTAAGAATAATATCAACATAAATATATGGTATCTACTATAACAACAGTCGAGATTAATTTAAATTAACCCTGAAATATAGATAGAATCGATTAAATAATAATATTCAAGCTTATCTATTAAATCAGACTATGTTAGATTAGAAGTCAAAATGAAAGTCTTATATCATCGTATCATTTTAGTTTCTTGAGATAGACTTGATTAAATATATTTAAGATATTTCCTTTGTACTCTCGCTATACTAGTCCTCTGTTTTAAAAACGTAGCTTATTTTAAAGATATAATTAATATTTATGTTACTTATACTAGCATTTAATATAGTTAATCTTTAGGTATAGAGATATCTAGATATTCAATAGACATAAGATCTTTCTGTTTTAAAAATAAATTTTTATTGAGTTTGAGATAGGTTAGGTATTATATATAATACTAACTTGAGCTATATGCGAGAAGACTCGCACGTATAGTTCTATGGCAGAGTTATTTGCATCTCTAGCCCTTATATTATTTTTCAATTATTAAAAGAATTAAGTCTAGAAAACAAACTAATTATTATTATTCACCATGATTTAGGTGATGTATTACAGTACTTTGATGAATTAATTCTTCTTAATCGAATTATTATTGCTCAAGGAGAATGTAAAACTGTATTAAAGTGTGATTTGTTTCTATATATTTTAAAGAATAATATTCTCTACATTAAACTAACTACTGAGCTAATCTAGGAACAATAGAATTGTTATACTAATCAATTTTTACTGCTTATTCTATAATTTTTTCTCTAAAGATAAATGTACTTGGACTACCCGTAAAAATTTATTTTAAAAGCGAAGCTGGGAAGAAGAGTATTTAATAGCAATCTATTGAATTATAATTTACTAAGATTAATATCTATTTCCTTTCATTTTTTATGAATCTTTAGAAAAAATGTCTTACAGTTAATAATAGTATTATAAATAAAGAGTTAAATTATTCATCATATATAATATATATTTATATTGGAGAATTTAATCCCTTAAATATAAAGATCTCTTAGGCCAAATAAAGAAATCTATAGTAATATAAAAACTCAGTATTTGGAACAAATAAAAACAAAGTATATTTTCACGCAGTCAAATAGAATAAATACATTTATTAAATAATATACTCTAGATAGGAGTTAGATATAATTTTCTAACAATTTATATAATTAAACAACATTAAATATAAATTAGGAGCTATATGAAGGGAAACTTTCATGTATAGTTCTAAAGTAGAGGTATCTTATTTTTTACATTACTAAATCTAGATGCCTACTATAACKAATAGATTACTCTCATTAGCTTATCAAGATAATTAAGTACCAAAGATAGAATATAATTAATATTCTATCTTTGGTATTTTTAACTATAAGACTAATTTAAAATATTAAGAATAATTCTTTCAATATACTTTTTATCATTCTATCTAAGTTATAATTATGAAAAAATAATTTTAAACTTAATAACTCAATTATTAATTCGATAACATTTTATACTTTTGGAGAATTAAATACCTTATGAAATTAGCTTATTGGATGGTGCGAAATTAGATATTTAATATAGAACCAAAACATATTTTCGTTTTTTATATATTCAAGAATATTATTATATAGTCTAAAAAACTTTTTGGAATATTTATACAGCTATATTAATAGTAATCTGCTTAAATAACATGAATATAAAAACACATCCTTTAATATATTTCCAAAAGAATTTGAACTGTTTTTAAGTAAATATTTTAGCAACATATAAGTTTTCTATATTCTATGTGTGATTTGTTTTGATTAGAATATTCTAATACTATTAAGATTTAAAGAATACTATACAACTAAATATTAATTATCAGATTTCAAGCTTATTTATTTATAACTTTTGTCTTTTACTTCTTAGCAGATTTTATTAAACCCACAGGTTTAATCATTTATTAACGCTGAAGCTGGGAAAATTAAATACTAACCGTTACTAAGATTAATCATCTATGAATTACGAAAAAAACCTTAAACACAATAATCAATAGAGAAAGTTTAAATTGATAACTATAAATCATAAAAATCTTTGTGAACGTTTATAGAAGACGCTAACAATTTAAATTTATCGCAGGTTATTAAACAGATCTACAGTAACTTTAAATTAATATTTAGAACAAATAAAAATAAAATATATATATTACTTAAATAATATATTTTAGGGAGGAATAGGAATAATTTACTCATAATGGGTATAAATCTTGTATTTATAGTTGATACGTTATATAAATTAGGAGCTATATGAAGAGAAATTTTCATGTATAGTTCTGAAGTAGAGATGCTAGAATATTAAGCATTATTGAAGCATCCACTATAACAACTAAACAATTTTAATCTAGTAATCATCGCAAGAAGATGTATGATAACAAAATGAAAGTTTAACCAAGTTTTTACTAAGATAAAAAGATTTGAATATTGAATAAGGTACGATTTTATAGTAATAGTAAATCAGAGTTGTTTAACTCTACTTAGATAATAAAGCTCACTATTCAATATGCTATAATTTTTTTAATTATAGTTGAGCCGTATGAAGGGAAACTTTCATGTACGGTTCTACGGGAGTTATACAATAACCACCCATTTATACTGGTCCTGCCCATATCGGAACCCTAAGAATTGCAAGTTCATTTAAAAATGTTCATGCCATTATGCATGCTCCCTTAGGAGATGATTAGTGCGATTTATTACTTTAAATAATACTCAATAGATTCCTGTCTTAATGTTAAGACAAGAATCAAAAGTTTTAAGATAGAATTTTTTATAAAAAAAATAACTTAATATTGACCTAAGGAATTTTTTTAGAGATAGTGTGTATAATCTCTAAACTTTCTACACCTAGATTGATTATCTAAGCGAAGCTAAGAAAGATCAAGATACTAATTCTAACTAGTTACTAAGATTAATACACATACCTTAACTAAAACATATTCCCTTATATTAATCTTCTGAAAAGTCTTAGTTCCTATAATTTTATTCTTATATCCATAAGAGATCTTATTAATCCGATAAAATAACTCTTAGGAATGTAATCAAACCTATTAGAAATATTTAATTAGGATAGATAAATTGAAGAAATCTACAGTAACTTAATCATCAATATTTGGAATAAATAAAAACAAAATAGATCTTTACTTCTTTGAATAAGAATATATTTTGGGTAGGAATAGGAATAATTTCCTAACGGCTTAATGAATTAAATGAAATTTAATTAATTAAGCCAGGAGCTATATGAAGGGAAACTTTCATGTATAGTTTTGAAGTAGAGATGTTCTAAAATAATGTGATTGCCTCAAGAATATATTAATTCTTAGATGTAAACACACTAGATATCGACTATAACCTTTAATGTTATGCAATCTATGCTCGAAAGAGAGGTGTGATTTGTTTAAAAGAAAAGATAAAAATATAGAAGGTTCTTTTATACTTCTTTATTAGATAAATCTATCTTTAACTCATTGTTGATTAATTAAGAGATACTACCTAGGGATTAATGGCTAATATAGAGCGTAACTACTAATTAGTTGAGTCTCGAAGCTATAAGTCGAAAATAACTAAGAGAGATTTATTATTTAATAATAATAGTTAGCATCTCAAATAAGTTAGTATGATTAAGTTAATATGAATCTTCACAAAAACGTCTGGCAAGCTATATTGGAACTAACTATAGAAACTAGCTATTACAGTAAACTATTTATTGACTAATTAAGAATTCTCTCTGTCTTAATTTAAGTCCTAAATATATAGTAGACGAAGTACAGAAGTCTAAAGTAACACAAGAATCAACACCTGGAACAAATAAAAATAAAGATAGATTTTATTACTTATTTTATCTAAATAAATAACTATAATAATAAGTCTAGTCTAGTTAGGAATGAACTTAATTGTTTGATAGTTATATCGAATAGTCAGAAATATTACAAGGTAGCATATTATATGGGGGTTTCCATAGATATGAGCTATTAAAACTCTTGTATATATATAGAGATATACTAGGAGCTGTATGAAGGGAAACTTTCACGTATAGTTCTGAATGGGAGATATATTTTTTGAAATTTTCAACCCTGTCCAAAATTTTACTCCAGTTACAGCAAGTATTGTAGATCGCCATGTATTGGCACAAGGATCCAAAGATAAAGTTATGTGCGATTTGTTTTGATAAATAGACAAGATATGAAATTTACTCTTTTAAAACTCTTAAGTAACAGAGTACTATTTTAAATACTATTTAACTAAATATTAATATATTACTAATTACCTACTTTGAAAGACTAATTATAAAGTAAAGCGGTAAAAGATGTAAATATAATACATTATGTCTAATTAACCATAGAGTTACTAAGTTTAATTATAACTAATTAAATATTTTTATATTTAGAATAGATAATCTTAACTAAAGTTTCTTTGATATCTAAAGAAAAAATAAATTTAACATAAACTTATCCTCTTATATAACTAATAGAGCATAGAGCTAAAAAGAAAAGAAACAAAAGAGATCTAAAGTAACCAAATCATTAATATTTAGAACAAATAGAAATATAATTTATTGTTATAGACTACAAGTAATATTAAATAAGATATAGATAGGAAGAGAGATAATTCTCTGACGGTTTATTCTAAGACTTAAGTAAACCAGGAGCTTTATGAGATGAAAGTCTCACGTATTGTTCTGAAGTAGAGATGTATTAATATCTAAATGATAAGAAATTAACTAGAAAATAGCAAGTTATTCAATCTATATCAATATAATATACATCAACTATAACTAATAATATTACTCGCAAAGACAAAGAAGAAAATCCTGACCTTGTAATTGTAACTCCTACTTGTACATCAAGTATTTTACAAGAAGATCTTGCAAACTTTGTTACACGCGCTTCATATAGTTCAAATGCTGATGTTTTACTCGCTGATGTAAATCATGTGCGACTTGTTATAAATAATTCAAAATATTATCTACTTTAAAATAAATATTACGATTTTAATGAAAAAATTTATATCAAACCTTAACATAGATAAATTATTAATTATGTAAAAGCTAAGGAATGACCTTACTAGAAACCATAACAAATATATGAATTATTGCAAGCTTTTGTTTATCATCTGAAAATTCCTCTATTCTGTAAAAGTGTGTGATTAACTTTTATTTGACTTATAATCCTTCTTTAATAAATAATAGCAAAAGTAAAAATAATGTTTACCGTTTCTTTAAACTTTTTCAAACAAGATATTGTGTATATTTATACATTAAATGAATCATTCATTAGAAGATAGAATATGTAATTAAAATTTATACATCAAATTATATATATTGAGCCGTATGCGAAGAAATTTGCTTGTATGGTTCTGTAGTCAAAATAAATAACTTTATTTAAGACATCTATAGAGTAAATGAATTACAAGCTGCAGATAGAACCTTAGAACAAGTTATAAAGTTTTACCTTGAAAAAGTATACACCGAACCTAACTCTCATATTAAGAAAACAAAAAAACCCTCGGTAAATATTATTGGAGGATGTACTTTAGGTTTCCATGTGCGATTTGTTTCATGAATTAATTAAGATTCTTTGAAGATTTACTAAATTGTATCGAATTAAATGTTGACAGAGACAAAAGGGATATAATATATTCCACGTAAAAATTAATTATCAATAGCGAAGCTGGAATTCTCAAGATAGGTATATTAAAATAACTGTCAGTATAGTTACTATGATTAATCTTAAGTGAATTTTTTAAAAACTATCTACTGGTGTTAAGTATTAATAATTTTTACTTAATTTATTGTAAACATTTATGGAATAATTACAATTAATAATCTTGATAAAATATCAATATATAGAAAGTATCTAAAGTAACTCATTTCTCAACATTTGAAACAAATAAAAATAATTATATGATATCGTTTCTACATTAATCCCAAAATTCGCATACATTGAATCAAATTTTTAATATAAAAAAATATCATAGATAGGAAGAGAGATAATTCTCTCACGGTTTATATTTAGAAAAATTTTATACCCTACAAAATAAACCAGGAGCCCTATGAAACGAAACTTTCATGTATAGTTCTGAATAGGAGGTATGTTTTTTAATTATACATAACTAATACTTTAACTTCATATCTACCTAAACAATCAACATGATTTAATTGAATTAAAAAAGATTTTTAAAGAATTAAATATTAATATTAACTTAATAATCCCAGAAGGTACTTCCGTAAATGAACTTCAAAAACTTCCTGAAGCTTGGTTTAATTTTGTACCTTATCGAGAAACTGGATTAAGAACTGCTAGATATTTGAATAATCAATTTAATATGCCTTATTTAGATATTACTCCAATGGGTTTACAACAGACTGCTCAGTGTCTAAGACAAATACAAGAAATATTAAAAACTAATCAACTAGATATAGACTTTGAACCTTATATTAAACATCAAACCCATTCTATATCACAAGCTGCTTGGTTTGCACGTTCTGTTGATTGCCAAAATTTAATTGGAAAAAAAGCTATTGTTTTTGGCGATGCAACACATGCCGCTGCCTTTGCTAAGATTTTACACTATGAAATGGGTATTGAAGTTGCCTGGGCAGGTACTTATTGTAGTCATGATGCAGAGTGGTTCAAAAAAGAAATTTCTCATTTTTGTAAAGATATAGTTATTACAGATGACTATAATCTAATTGCTTCACTAATTGCACAAAGTGAACCAGATGCTATTTTTGGTACACAAATGGAGCGCCATATTGGAAAGTGTGATTTGTTTTAAAAACATAATATGTCTAATAATTTATTTTGTAATAAAAATATTTTTACTATGTGCATAACTAAATTCTCTAGTTAATTCTTAAAAAGAAGAATAAAACCTATTATCTCAAGTTAAATATTTCTTATAGCTAAGCTGAAATTTTTTATATAATTTAAGAGATCTCCTAAACATCTATTTTAGGAAAGTTACTAAGATCAAATTAATTCAATCTTCTAAATAATTATCTATAATATGTTATTCTAGCTAATGCAAACAATGTTATTCTATAGATATTTAATTTAATGTATTTCTAAGAAAAGTTTCTTTTTTCTTTTAAATTATATTACTAATATAGATCTATTGAAGATATCTAAAGTAACATTCAAAAGAGTTTAGAACAAATAAAAACTAAATATATTCCTTAATACTGAATACCTCAAATTAAATTTTTAAGGAGAATTTTTAAGTAGGAACGAGGATAATTCCTCAACGATTTACTGTATGATTATACATATTACAAGTAAAGCAGGAGCTGTATGAAGGGAAACTTTCATGTATAGTTCTGAATGGGAGATATATATATTTATCAATTTAATATATCGACCCCGAACAAGATTAAATATTCCTTGTGGCGTGATTTCTTCTCCTGTTCATATTCAAAACTTTCCTTTGAGCTATAAACCATTCTTAGGTTATGAAGGGTCCAACCAAATAGCCGACCTTATTTATAATTCCTTTACTTTAGGAATGGAAGATCACTTACTTGAAATTTTTGGTGGACATGATAATTTCCCACAAGCAGAACCAGAACTCCTGAAATCTTCTTCTATAATATGGAACAAAAATGCGAGTGAAGAATTAAATAAAATTCCTAGATTCATAAGAAATAAAATAAAAAGAAAAACTGAAGAGTTTGCTAAAGCTAATAACTTTTCAGAGATCACTTTAGAAACTATGTATGCTGCTAAAGAAAGTAATAGCAGTTAAATTATAATTAAGACATAGATATGACTAAATAATATTTAGTCATATCTATGTCTTGATTATATAGATTAAATTATTAATTACTAACATCAACATCTGCTGGGAATTTTTCTATTCCTAGCATTTGAGCATTACTTTTACCAGGAGCTACCATTGGATAACAATTTTCATTCTCAATAACCTGAAAATCGAATAGCACTGCTTCCTGTGAAGCTAAAAGCTCTGGCATTAAAGAATTCATTTCGTGTTTAGTCCGGATTGCTATTCCTTTTATGCCAAAAGCTTCTGCTAATTTACTAAAATTAGGTGATCCCTTTGCCATATTAGAATGAGAAAATCTACTTTGATGAAATGCTTCTTGCCATTGACGAACCATTCCTTGCCATTGATTATTAATAATAATAATTTTAATATTTAAATTATATTGAGCTATTGTAGCTAATTCTTGTAAATTCATCTGAAAACTCGCATCTCCACTAATACAAATGACTTGTTCTGTAGGATAAGCTATCTGTGCTCCAATAGCTGCTGGCAAACCATATCCCATTGTACCTAATCCAGCACTAGAAAGCCATCTACGATGTATTGTTTTTATAAATTGAGCTGACCACATTTGGTGTTGTCCTACATCTGTAGAATAAAATGCATTAGGACATAATGTTCCTATCTGAGATATAACTTCTTGAGGAGATAAAGTATTATTATTACTTGGAATTAATAAAGGATAATCTCTTTTCCATTGATTTAAACGCTTTAACCAAGCATTGGTTTTCTCTTTTGGGGATTCTTTTTCTCCAAAAATGTCTTGTTCTAGATAGAATAATATACGTTTTAAAACGTCACGAATATCTCCGACAATAGCTACTTGTGGTACACGATTTTTACCTACTTCAGCTGGATCTATAGTTATAGTCGATATAGTTTTTATATAATTTCTATATATTTAATATTTTAATGCATAAATTATATAATTAATATCTCTACTACAGAACCATACGTGAAAGTTTCCCTTCATATAGCTCCTAGTTTACCTAATTGTTTTCTTGAAATAAACTTTTAAAATCTTTTCTTGATTCCTAAATAAAAGACCTCATTGATTAAAATAAATTATACTCTCAGATGAATTTACTTCCATTGTCTTTAAGATCTATTATTTTTATTTGTTCCAAATGTTACTTTAATTTGTTGCCTTAGATTTCTTCATTTGATTTACAAGTTTATCAGTTATCCTATTCATCGAATATAAAAATAACATCTTTCTTTTACCTGATATAATCTCTTAGTCAAAACTATAAGCTTTAGTTATTATCAAAATCCTTTTTCTGAAGATTCATTTTATTTATCTTAACAACTATACCTAAAAAAATAATTCAAGGATTATATATAATCATTGAGTTGTATATTTTCCCAGCTTTTAGTATAAAAATTATATATTACTAAGGGGTATAGGTATACTTTTCCTTTAATCATAAGAATTAAATCTAACTATTTTATAAAAAGAAAAGCCAAATAACATTTAATTCTATAGTATTAATCAGTAATAATACCTAAGTCCTTAAATTAAGATCTATTTTAGATATTATTATTAAATCATTACTATTCTTAATAAAAACAAATCACACTCGATATGAATAACTTGCGCATTACATGCGAATTCATCTAATTTTCCGGTTACTCTATCATCAAAGCGTGCTCCCAATGTAATCGTTATAGTTGATGTCTACGCATAAAGGCTATCTAAATAAATAAAATATTTACTTAACAGAACCTTAGTAGAACATCTCTAATTCAAAACTATACGTGAGACTTTCACCTCATATAGCTCCTGTTCTATAAATCAAAATCTATATATTAATATATAGATTTCTTCTACAGTATTAGAGAATCATCTCTTTTCCTAACGAAAATATATTAATTACAATCATTACTTTTTGATTACAATCATAGATAACATATTTATTTTTATTTGTTCCAAATGCCTATTATGTGTTATTTTAGATTTCTTCAGTTCATTTATCAAGACCTTGTCTTTATATTTTATACAGTGAATTTAGCTATTTATTAGCAGCTAAATTAACAATTCAGTAATTGATTATATAATAATATAATTTTAAATATCTACTTACTATTATATGTAAAATGCTTTTTCTGAAGATTCATAGTCTAGATATAACTTCTAAATCTTTAAATTAATCTTAATAACAGTTTTCTAGAGCTTTGAGCTATCTAAATATAGCTTTTATCTAATTATTTCCTAGCTTTAATTCTACTAATTGAAATTGAATTATAGAAAAATAGCAATAAATCGATGTTAACAACAAAAAATATTATATTAATAATAAAATTGACATTTAGTTATATAGTAATTATTAGATGTAACAATAATCTATATTAATTTAATTATATTCTTTAAAAATTTTTAAAGAATAATGTTTTTATAACAAATCACACAATAAATCACATTCACTTACTGCAAAATTAGCGTACGCAGTTCCATGCATACCTAACATTCCTAAAGATAAAGAATGATTTTCATTAAATGCTCCTTTTCCCATTAAAGTAGTTGTAGCTGGAATATTATAATTTTCAGCTAACTCTAAAAGTTCTTCACAACTATTTGAAATTACAGCACCGCCTCCTATATACATCAAGGGCTGTCGGGCTTTACGAATTAAAGAAGCTGCATTAATAATTTGACGCACCCCTACTGGAGTGATGGGAAGACATCCAGGTAATTTAACTGTACCCGGAGAGATAGGGATATAATTAAATTTTTCTAATCCTACATCCTTAGGTATATCTATTAGTTATAGTCGATATAGTTTTTATTTGATTTTGTACTAAATTACTTTTAAAATCATTGAAACTAAAGTATCTCTACTTCAAAACTATACATGAAAGTTTCCCTTCATACAGCTCCTGGCTTACTCACAATATGTATAATCATAGAGTAAACCGTTAGGTAATTATCCCTATTCCTATCTAATATATATTCATAAATTCTAGATTTTAAAATATATTACTTATTTTTATTTGTTCCAAATGTTAATGATTTTGTTACCTTAGATCTTTTTATGATGTCTCTTATAAACTAGCCACTATTGTAGTCCATACTAACTTAAACCAGTTATTATATGATTAATACTAAATCTATTGAGATATGAAATATAATTCGGAGTTAAGACATTCTATCTAAAGATTAATCATGAGCTATTTAGCTTTTGTTAATCTTAGTAACATACCTAAAATTACTTATTGACTTTTATCCATTATATATTTTTATCCTAAGTAATAACCTAGCTTCAGCTTAATTCATACAATCAAGCTCTAGAAATTTAGCTAATATTTAATACCATTATTAACATTTAGTTAGATAATATAATTCTTTTAATCAATACTCTTGAGTATTAAAAATATGATAATTCTATATCCATTTGAATTATTCCATAAAAGACTTTTTCTTTTTTAACAAATCGCACGTACAGGCCCCGGTCTACCATGAGTAGCTATATAAAATGCCTCTGCTATTACTCGGGAAATATCCCTAGGGTCTCTTAATACATAAGAATGCTTCACAATAGGTAAAGTAATCCCAAAGATATCTACTTCTTGAAATGCATCTGGATTTGGGTCGATTGTTTTTAGAGAGTAATATTAATTTACTCTATAAACTTTATCTCCCATTCAGAACTATACGTGAAAGTTTCCTTTCATATGGCTCCTAGTATTAAATAATATATGTATATTCACCATACTATTATATAATCTTTCAATAATTTTTTTTTATTCCTATCCCCAAGATACTATACCAATACTGTCATTTACTTTGCATAGAGTATCTTGAGTTTTTATTTGTTCCAGATATAAAGAAAGATAGCAATTGTCATTATTTTAGATTCCTTTACTTCATCTAATGCTTTGCATAATAAATGTTTAGTTATTAAGAATATACTAATACCTTCTTAGATGGTTTTTATAAAGGTTAAATTTTTTAATCGTAATAACATACTTATATTACTGTAGTAGATCTCTACGTAATATATTTGATTTTTCCTAATTTATTAGCTTCGTTTTGAGAATATATCTTTACGTAGGAAAAACCTGGCTTATTATATCCTAGACACTTTAAATGCACAGTATTTTTTTCTCTATATTTAGTTTTGTAATACTAGTATTTACATGAATACCTTATACAATAAAAAAAATCACTCATCTGCCTTAACAGCGTAATATTCTTTTAAAAACAAATCGCACTACCTATAAAAGTCCGTCCTACTTGTCCTGTAATTGCTACCAAAGGTACTGAATCCAAATGAGCTGTTGCTATCCCAGAGACTAAATTCGTTGCACCTGGGCCAGAGGTAGCAAAGCATACACCGACTTGTCCGGTAGATCTTGCATATGCATCTGCAGCATGAGCTGCCCCTTGCTCATGTCTAACTAGTATATGCCTAATTAACCCTACTTGTTCCCAAAAATAGAGTTCATCATATATAGGTAGAATTGCTCCGCCTGGGTAGCCAAATATATGCTGTACACCATGACGTACTAAACTATCTAATAAAGCATAAGCTCCATTTTGCATTGGTACGGTTTTAACTTGAAAAGACATTTAATATTATTTAAAATGAGGTTTAATATATTATTTTTAACTTCCAATTTTAGTTATAGTCGATGTCTCATTTTTTTCCTCCAAAAAAAGATTATTAATGCAAATCAATTTTTACTAAATCACAATAGATTCTGGATAAAAAAAGAACACCTCTACTTCAGAACTATACATGAAAGTTTCCCTTCATATAGCTCCTAATTTGTCAAATTAAATACAAATTTTTTAGGAAATTATTCCTAACTCCTACCCATGATTTATCCTTTTTATATCCTTTGAATAAGATATACGGAGAAATTCTGTTTTTATTTGTTCTAAATATTGATATAGTAATTACCTTAGATTTCTTATTTTTGCCTATTTTAGTATGAAAATTCTTAATTAATCAAAGTTACCTTTGCTTTTTAGATAAGCTAATTATTAATACTAAAGTGATCTAAGTCTACATTTAGTAATGATAGGTAAGACAGTTTTTATAAGATTTATAGCTTAATCTAAATATGTTATTAATAATAAAATTATATTAATCTTAGCAATTTACTAAGTATATTTATATAGAATACACTTCCATTGGATGGTTAACCAGCTTCAGCTCTAATTATTTATTAAAGTGTGGTAATAAAGATTATCGTTAATTCCATAAAAAGGGTTGGAATTGATTATTGTAGGATATATATTCAATACAATAATCTCACCAACATCAACATTTAGTTGTATTTATATTTAGAGAAACACAATAGTGTTGCTTAAGCTCTTTATTAGGCTTCTTTTGGAAATAAGAGTATTCTCTTACAAACAAATCGCACAAGGCTTCTACAAATAGACCGTAAAGAATTCCAATTTTTAGACTATTAATATTTGCAATTATTTTATTATTAAAGCGCTTACTATAAAACAAACTACTCATGAGTTCAATATACGTAATAGTAATCGCTCCTGCTACAATTCCCCAATCACCTGTTTGACTGACTATAGTTGTCATTACTGTTGAAATAAAAAAACCAATTAATAAATTAACTATTTTTATAGCAGTATAACTAATTGAATAAAATGGTAACTCATGTAAAAAATTCTGAATCTTATCAAAAAAATATGTTTTTTGCATGATATTCTTAAGAAATTACAATACTCTTTGGATTTTACATGATTGTAACATATAAAAATATTTTAACTTAGTCCTTCAGTTAAATATTTAAACGGTTCTTCAATTAAAAACTGATCTGCTGGATCTAGCTGTTCCAAGATAACTTCTTTTAAACAATTAATAGCTCTTACAGTAGGTGCCATAGGTACTTGTAAAGAATTATAAGTATCTTTTAAACCATCTAAAACTCTTTCTTCTAAAATATTATTACTTCCAGCTACTAAAGCATAACTAGCATAACGTAAATAGTATTCAATATCTCTTAAACATGCTGCATAACGACGAGTAGTATATGAGTTTCCACCTGGACGCAATAATTCAGGTTGTTCTTCATAAAGACGTTTTGCTGCATCTTGAACAATATTAGCTGCTTTACGATTAATTAATTCTGCTATAATTACTCTAGTCAAACCTGTATCGAAATACATCGTTAATTCACTGATAGCTTTAGGATCTAAATAACGACCTGTTAAATCATATTTATTTACAATATTAGTAATAGCATCTTGCATATCTCTCATCTCCTAAGATTTGATTAGTAAATACCCTAAATTATTTAATTAATTTCTTATAGTCGATATAGTTTTCTACGTAATATCATTAATTGAATTTTAAGCCCATTGAAACTTAAGAATTTCTAGTTTAATATTACGTATTCAAACCGTATCTCTAATGAAAAACTGTACATGAAGGTTTCCTTTCATACAGCTCCTAGTTACTTGGCTACATGGTTGCTTTAAATCACTCCTTTATAGCCCCAAACTATTGTCAGAATTATCCTTAATTCCTACGTGAGATACACCTTCTACTTTATTACTCGGTTTACTCAAATTATTTGAGTAAAGTTTTAGAAGATATATTACATTTTTATTTGTTATAAATGTTGATGCTTTTGTTACGTTAGACTTCTCCAATTTGCCTATCATACTCTAGAAATTATTTTAAGATAAATTGTTATATCTACACTAGTTTTCGTATTTGATTAACAATATATTATTTTTAATTTAAAGACTTAATTGATTATAAAAAGACATTTTTTTTGAAGATTCATAACTCAAAAGAAAGTTTCTTCCTATTGGAATATGCTATTAATCTTAGCAACGTATTTAAAAGACATTGAATCTATTTAGACCATGCAATATTCGTATAACTACCTAGCTTCTAATGATTTATTACATGCTGGATATTATAAACACGTATTCTATCTATGAGGTTTCAACATTATATCAACATCTAACTATAATAGTATGATTCATTTAACTAGATAATCTGAAAACACTATATTTTAAGACCTACTTTTATACCTTAAATAGCATAAATGATATTATCTCAATAACAAATCGCACACAATTTGAATATCTTAATTATATTGTATAAATATGTACTCAAATAGCTACCTTTTTTATAGCATCTTTAACAATTAAATTCTTAACATTTGTATGCTTCAAATGAGTTAATTAAATATTTATTAATATCTTCTTTCATAATAATATGACTACTTACTCTAATCTACTAAATATTAACCGTTCTTATTTAAATAAGATTCAAATCTTAGATTATGCTTTAAATACAATAACTCCATATTATCAAAATGATTTTTATTGTCTTATCACTACTTGTAAAAAAAAGAATTTTATCAGAGTAAAATGTATAAATAAAATAATCGATACTGAACAGAGTTTTACCGGATATACTGCAAGAGATCTATGTTATAAAATTTTTAATGTATATTCTTCTATAATTAACCCCTATCATGCTGCTTATATAGGTCGAGAGTTAACAAAAGCTGAAATTTGTTTACTATTAAATCAAACTTATCTACAATGTTAGTTTAAGTACTTAATGGCATGAGCATAGAGGGATTTGAACCCACGCCTTTCAGAATCGGAATCTGATACTCTTTCCACTGAGTTATATGCCCTTAATTTTATAGTAAATATACTATAAAAATTTTATCTTCGATTTTGTCTTCTTTTAATACTAATTTTTTCTAAAAGATATTGTGCTGTTAGTTTAAGAATACAAAAATGATTAAAAATAAAGTTTTTTCTGTAGCTTGCTTTTCTAGTTAATCTATATATTAAAATGTAATAACTATCTCTTACTTGTTTAACTTGTTTATCTAAACTTATAAGATATCTTGTTTGAGAAGAAATAAATTGTGAAGTATTAATATAAGTTTCATTTGTAAAATCTATTTTGCTATTATTTAATAATAGTAAATCTGTTTTTTTAATTGCATGTTCTATATTTTTTCTAGGTGAGAAACATGTTATATATGTTAATTTTCTACCCCTTCTTGGTGATTCACAAAAATTTTTTCCATTAATAACATAACCATTATTTAATAGAAAGCGAGTTTTTTGTTTTAAAAAACCATAAATAGGACCTAATGGAATTTTAAGAGCTTGGGCCTGATTAATACGAAACTTTCCTAGCTTTTCTTGTTCAATAATAGAATAACCAAATATAGATTGATTAGTTATTAATGGGAAAGTTATAATTCTATAATTTGAAAACTGGCAGACTAATCCTAACGAGACAGCCATAATTTGTAGAGGGTAAGAAAAGTTTGTTTGTGAATATCTACTAAACAGTCTTAAATACTTACAGAAAGTCCAGGGCCCATAAATTTCTAAAGAATCAAAACGCTCGTTTAAACTAAATGTAGCTAGTAAACCGATTATACCTAAACACGAATCAGAGTTCAGTTCAGAAATTAATATCCGCTTAATGTGTCTATTTTTAAGATAGCTGCGTAAAAGATAATGTTGAGTAGATTCACCACAATCGAACAGACAAACTTCACTATAATTATCAAACCGAATCGCTACAGATGCAATTTGACGTGAAGATTGAGCAGTAGGAAACCTTTCTCCTAAAAGTATTATTTCCAATATACTATCTCTATGTTATGATAATTATTAGTTTTTTAAATTAAAATTTAATTGGAAGAATCCGTATCTGGAGATGTTGAAGAGGTAAACTCATCTTGAGTTTGAAATATAAAACTTGTTGATCTTCCACTTAAACTAGACTTAGCTAAAGATAATGCAACCTTAGCTTGGAAATATGCTTTTCTCTTCCAATTCGCTTTTCTTGATCTACCTTTTGATTTAGAAGTTCGTTTTTTTGGTACTGCCATATTAGTAAAATTTTTTATTAAATTATTTAATCTATCTATTTTATAATTTGAATTATAGTATATAATAGAATCTTTATGAAAGACAAGTTTCTTCTATCTTTATTATTTTACAATAATAATATAAATAAGCATTCTTTATTTTTCTTTTTTTCATTAAAAAGCTTAGGACTAAGAAAAATATATTTTTCTTAGTCCTAAGCTTTTTATTTGCCAAGACGACGAAATTGCTGCACTGCAGCTCTTCCAATATTATATAGAGCCCATGAAGCTGCTGCTAAAACTGGTAGAAAAACAATTAATGTACGCATAGTAAACTTTCTCCTTGAAATTTAGTTAAAGTTTCTTTTACAAGATTTAAATTCTAGAACTTATTAAAATATTATGATGTATTAAAGGTAATTAGTCTAAATGTTTTTCATATTGTAAACTATAAGATTAAATTATATATCTTTGTTCCTAGGATAGATGTCAGATATTCCATTCACCTTAGACCAATTAAGAATTCTTAAGGCAATCATTCTTGAAGGAAGTTTTAAAAGAGCTGCTGATAGTTTATATATTTCACAACCCGCAGTTAGCCTACAGGTTCAAAACTTAGAACGACAATTAAATGTACCCTTATTTGATCGTGCAAGTCGAAAAGCTAAGCTCACAGAAGGAGGAAGCCTTTTAGTTAAATATGGTAATCGTATTTTAGCCTTATGTGAAGAAACTTGCCGTGCATTAGAAGATTTACAAAATCTTCAAGGTGGAAAATTAATCATAGGAGCCAGTGAAACAACCGGAACATATCTTATGCCTCGACTAATTGGTCTTTTTCGTCAAAGATACCCACAGGTTGCTGTTCAACTACAAGTACATTCTACCCGTAGAATTGCATGGAGTGTTGCTAATGGACAGGTTGATTTAGCTGTAATTGGAGGAGAAATCCCTCACGAGCTACAAGATACCCTACACGTAACTTCTTATGCAGAAGATGAGTTAGCTTTAATTTTACCAAAATCTCATCCATTTTCTCAGCTTAAAGATATCAAAAAAGAAGATTTATATCGCTTAAGATTTATTGCCTTAGATACTCAATCTACTATTCGCAAAGTTATTGAGAATATTCTCAGTCAGCATGATATTGATAGTAGTCGTTTTACTATCGAGATGGAGTTAAATTCAATTGAAGCTATTAAAAATGCTGTACAATCTGGTTTAGGAGCTTCATTTGTTTCTGTTTCTGCAATTGCTAAAGAATTAGAACTAGGCATTCTACACTGGGCAAAAATAGAAAATGTTACTGTTAAAAGAATGTTATCTATTATAATTAACCCTAATAGATATAAATCTAAAGCAGCTACAACTTTTTCACAGGAGATTCTTACTCTATTTGTTAATTCCTCAAAAAATAGCTATTAAATATATCCTTTCATAACCTAAGGTAATTTATTATTTAATATTATGAACAATCGATCCGATTGGCCTATTGATCAAGGCAAAGACTTGAATTATCGAGTTGCTAAAATCTTTGCGCTTCTACACATTAAAATAGCACAAAATTTATCTAATAAAAGTTCTCATATTCTTCCTATCGATGTACTCTCAAACTTTAAAAAACATCAATTATTTTTGATTATTTTAGAAGAACTCGAAAAAGTCCTCTTAGATACAATACGTGCTCAAATTAAACCTAAAGATCTTACTAAAAATAAAAATAGTCTAGCCTTGTCAATATTAAGTAACTCTAGAGAGATATTTTTTTCACAATATAATGATTCCAAAAACTATGATTATTACCTACTTATAAATTATGATCAAGACCTAATTTTTGAACTTGAAAATAATTTAGAACTTTTACTACTATTTAGTATTCTAGGTTCATCTCATAACACACAAACTTTATTTAATCGTAATTTACCTCAAAAAATTAATGAGAGACAAATTGAGGTTTTATTTGACAATTTTCTAGTGCAAACAAGTAATCTATTAACTGATGGATTACTTAGAACCACAGAAGGAATCTCTTTTAGTTTACAGAATCATTTATTTAATTCTAATTATTATTCAGTTAGGAACATAGAACAATTTCGTAATAATTTAATGTGGCATAAATTTATGCGTCGTTATATCATCATTCCTAAAAATATTTATGAGAATAGATATAACTTATATGTTCTTAGTCCTAGTGGAATTCTAACAAAATATATTTTTGCTCAACGATTATATGAATTATCTAAACTATCTACAACACAACTAATTATTACTTTTATTATTGAGATACAAGATTTTTTACTACCTAAAATATATAGTTTTTTACGATTTATAACTAAAATTATATTTTTTGTTATTTATGAACCTTTAAAATCAAATACTAGACTATTTTGGCATAATTTAGGTAAGGACATTTAATCTATAGATTCTTTACAAATCAATAATGATAAAATCTATAATCTAAATTATATAGAATAAAGACTATATTATATACTGATGAACTGCTATGACACAAGAAATTGATACCACACTTCAAACTCTTTTGCAAAAAATTGATTTTCAGAGTAATGATATTACTTCTAACCAAATGGATTTAATTAATTCTATTATTGCATATAATCCTTCTGGACACGAAGAATTAACTAAAATTTTATATCGACATGCTCAAAATCAATCGATTCTTCCTATAGATGGAGTAATATATGATAAACTGTTAAAGATTCAAGATTTAGAATTACAGCAATTTTTAATTAAGAATTTTCCATCTGGGCTGATACCTTTAAATTCTGAAAAAAATATTGATTATACTCATCTACAAAAATTACTTGAAGAAAAAAGATTTTTAGAAGCTGATAAATTAACACAAAAAAAACTTTGTGAACTAGCTGAAATTAAATCAAATAGAGACTGGCTATACTTTACAGATATTATCAATCTGCCTATCACGGATTTGCAAACAATTGATACTCTATGGCGAATTCATTCTCAAAACCGTTTTGGTTTTTCTATTCAAAAACAAATTTGGAATACCGTACAAGAAAATAGAGAAAAGCTTTTTCTGAAAATACAATGGCTAGTAAACCAAAATTTATGTAGATATCCCAAAGAGTTTATTTGGGATTTAAGTGCACCTAAGGGACATTTACCATTATTTAACCAATTACGAGGAACACAAGCACTTATTTATCTTTTATCTCATAAAGCTTGGCAATCCTAAATAAATGATGCTTGCATTTTATTTAGATTCTTTTGTACCATTTGATCAAACACATTAAAAAAGAAATCTGCATCATGTGGTCCAGGACTAGCTTCTGGATGATACTGAACAGAGAATATAGGCAATGTTTTATGTACAATGCCTGCTATAGTATAATCATTCAAATTATAATGTGTAATTAATACTTGATCAGAAAAAGTAGATGTTGCACTCACTGCAAAACCATGATTTTGGCTTGTAATTTCTACTTTTTGGAATATGCCTGTGGGGTGATTAATACCTCTATGGCCAAATTTTAATTTAAAAGTTTCTGCCCCTAAAGCTAAAGAAATAATTTGATGCCCCATACAAATTCCAAAAATAGGTATATTTTTAGTAAATAATATTTTAAGAGTTTTAATTAAGTATTCAACAGCAGATGGGTCACCTGGACCATTAGATAACATAACTCCAAGTGGTTTATACGATAGTATCTCATCAATAGAGGTTGTTGCTGGGAGCACAATTACTTTATATCCTAAAGTAAATAAATATCGTAATATATTATATTTAACTCCACAATCTAAGACTAGAATTAGGTTGTTTAGATTTTTATGCTCTTTATGTTTCTCTTGTAAAGTATTAAACTGCCATTCTGAGAGAATAGGTTTGTGCCATTTATATGGATATTTGCTAGTAACAATTTTTACTAAATCTAATCCTTCCATAGATGGAGCTACTTTAAGTTTTTTAATTAAAATTTTTGGATCTAATATTTCATTAGATAGGCAACCATTGATTGCTCCTACAGATCTTAAGTGTTGAGTTAATTTACGTGTATCGATGCCATATAAAATAGGTACTTGTTGACTATTAAGAGAATCAGCTAGAGAATTTGTCATTCGCCAGCTACTTGGGCTTATACATAAATTACGTGTAATTACTCCTTCACAACTTATCTGTGATGATTCATTATCTTCATTATTAATACCGGTATTACCTATCTCAGGAGCTGTAAAAATCACTATCTGTCCTGAGTAACTAGGATCAGTAATTATTTCTTGATACCCAGTTATACCTGTGGTAAACACTACTTCACCCATAACTGTATATGAATGTGATAATGACCAACCCTTAAAACAAGTTCCATCTTCTAAAACTAAAATAGCTGATTTATTTTTCATTTTGTATTGTATTAAAAATATTTTATTTTAACAATGTTTAATTTTAAAGCAATTCTTGAGTTTTTTATAATTTAATAATTATACTCTTTTATTTATAGTACTAAAAGTAAAATAATGACAATAGAAAAGAACCTAATTATTAAGAAAAATTTACTAACGTTTCCTGATTACTAAGTAGAATTACAATATTGATTGTAAAAGTATTATTTGATATGAATTGTAAAATAAGTTTTTCATAACTACTTTAAATATTCTATTTGAAATAGAAAGTTATTAAAAATATGTATTTTATTTAAATAACTTAATTCCAAAGAAATTATATTAGATATATACGTCTATATTACTTATTATTAATTAAATGGAAATAACAAGACAAGCTATGCTAAAAATAAGAAATAAAGTTATTGTATGTTTATTAAGCTTGACGCTGTTTAGCTTTCTAACAAACATAGCTTATGCTATCGAACTAGATGAATCAACTAGAACATTACCTTTAGACTCTTCGGGTACAACTATTGTTTTTTCTCCTGAACAAGTAAAACGTGGCAAAAGATTATTTAACAGCACTTGTGCTACATGTCATGCTGGTGGAATTACCAAAACGAATCCTAATGTAGGTCTAGATCCAGAAGCTCTTAGTTTAGCATCACCTGCTAGAGATAATATTGATTCTTTAATTACTTATATGAAGGACCCGACTAGCTATGATGGAACAGAATCAATAGCTGAAGTACATCCAAGTATTAAATCTGCAGATATTTTTCCAAAAATGCGTAATTTATCTGATGACGATTTATTCACTATTGCAGGCCATATCTTACTTCAACCTAAAGTGGCTGCTGAGAAGTGGGGTGGTGGTAAAATTTACTACTAATTAAAACCTACTATAATTCAATTGACTCAAATTAAAATACTACGATTAATTAGAAGGAGAAAAAAATTGAAAAAGTTAGCATCTATGATAATCACCCTAGTCCTTATATTTGGAGTTTCAACTTCTGCTTTTGCTGCTGATGTTCAACATGGTGGAGAAATTTTTACTGCAAACTGTTCTGCTTGCCATGCTGGAGGACAAAATGCAATTCTTCCCGAAAGAACTCTACAAAAAGATGTCCTAGAAAAATTTAGCATGAAAAGTATAGATGCCATTGTTAAGCAAGTGACTGAAGGTAAAAACTCTATGCCGCCTTTTGGTGGTCGTCTTAGTGACCAAGATATTCAAGATGTAGCAAACTACGTATTATCACAAGCTGAGGCTGGCTGGTAATTCTTTTTACTACTTTATATCCAATAACCAAGAGATATATAAAAAATAACTCTTGGTTATTGGATATAGTTATTTCATAAATAGAATATATATAATTGATCCCTAAATAATTTTAGAATAGATTTTTATTTCCTTTACTCTATCTAATGCCATTTATTCATAGTGAAGTTTTAAATGGTATAGGATATATTTTAGTTATAGTCGATACTTATTTTTAATAATAACATATCTCTACTTCAAAACTATACGTGAAAGTTTCCCTTCATACAGCTCCTAGTTTACTTATTCTCTAAATACTATAAATTTTTAATATAAACTATTAGGGAATTATCCCTGTTCCTATCTAAAATATATTTTCCAAGGAGGATTTAATTAAATTATATATTTTTATTTGTTCCAAATGTTAATCAGTGAGTTACTTTAGATTTTTTCATACTAACTAGGAGCTTTTATAAGAAGTCTTAGATGTACCTACTAAGCAAATTTCTAATGTATGATCTTAATTATTATACATAAAATATTATCCTTTATTTAAAGCCTAGATATTTGAAAAATTTATTTAATACAATTAATCTTAATACTCTCTATCCTGTCTGATTTCCTAGCTTCGTTTTAATAACTAGTTTGACGTAGAGATTATCAGTTTCAGTATTTTATATCAAATATTTTTAGAATTCAGTCTCTAAATCTGAGCTGATTTCTTAATATTATTATTTACTGTAAATATTAACATTTATGTCTATATAACTGTTCTTTTAAAAAAATTTGAACTGTAATATAGTTTAAGATGTGATCTATAAAACTCTTTATTAGAGGTCTATATTACCTTAAATACAAATCACACGATACATATAACTCAAATCCACGATCTAGATTAATAAACTGTCGATTGTCTAATGGAGCTATAGATAAACAACCTTCTACAATAAAGTATTGACCTTTTGTAAATGTTTCAATTATAGGTTGGCCAATTTTTCCTAGAAAATGTAATTTTAAATTTAATTTTTTCTTATTTGATGAAGTTGGATAAAGTTGGGCTAGAAAAGATTTTACTACTATTTTATCCATGTAAAATTTTACTGAGCTATATTCTTCTTGCAGTCTAACTAAGAATACTCCATTATTCAACATAGGACATAACTATTTATTTTCAATAATAACTCCTAAAAACTTAGCTAATTCAATTGCTTGGTTTTCAATTGCTGTGAGAGATAGAGGTTGCCCTACTCTGGTTAATGGAATTTCTATTTGAGTTTTTAATTTCAAATAAATTTGTCTTTTAGGATTAAGCCCTTCTTTAATGTATATGAGAATAGACTGAACATCTTCTAAATTATACTTTAAAAGTATTTCCCTATTTTTTCCTGGAAAACCTCTTCTAAAAATACAGATTTTTCCATTTTCTTTATTAAATTCATTATATCCTGCTCCAATATCCCAAAATATAGTTAACCACAGAAATATACCTATAAAAAAACCAATCGTGCCATAAAAAGTCATGACAATTCCTTGAGGAATAAAGACCAGATTAATTGGGCGAGCAAAAGGTATTAAATTTATGTTGGAATAACTAGAGAGTCCAGATAAAATAAAACCTATTCCGCCTAATAAAATAACTGTAGCCCACCAATAATTACTAAAACGACGAGATCCTTGTATAAGATTTTTATATACCATAATAAGATTAAAAAATTAACCTTTCTAATTAAAGAATTTTATTTCCACAATATTTATTTTTTTATTGCCATAGAAGCTAATCTTATGTACAATAGAAATATATGGGTCGATGCCCGAGTGGTTAATGGGGGCGGACTGTAAATCCGCTGGCTTTGCCTACGTTGGTTCAAATCCAACTCGGCCCAAATATAAAATAGATGCCCTTATGGCTCAGTGGTAGAGCATCCCCTTGGTAAGGGGAAGGTCACGAGTTCAATTCTCGTTAAGGGCTTTACAATATGGGAACTTCCAATAAGTCCCCGGGTTTATTTACTTTACAGTACAAAAATACTCAAATATTTTATTTAACAAATGAGTTAAATACTCCTATAATAATGACTAAAGCTGACCAAGCAGCACTGCCACTATATATTACATTTTTTAACCGTTCCCATTGTCCAGGAGAAGCTAATACTACTGGTATACCTACTACTAAAGCAGTGGATAATAAAATTAAAAAAAATACTAAAACTTGTAAAAGAATTGACATATAATATTACCTCAATATTCTAAACTTTCTGTATTATATCACTATTATAAGCTAAAATGTATTTCTCTTCTCCTTCTTATAATAATTCCTAAATAATCTATTCTAATTTATTTTATATATAATTCTAGTCTAAGCAAATTTGAAAATTATTACTTTATTACAGATTATACAAAATAGCATAGCAATTTTGATTACTCAATAAATATTTATAAGATTATTATAAGATTAACAATTAAATATCTAATATTGTTTATAATCAGTAATTATTCTTAGAGTCAATACTATAATATATTATTATGAATAATATTTATTATTAAATAATATTTAGGTTAACCTGAATAGCTCTATAATCAATCAGAGGAGAATTTTAATGGAAGCACTATTGATAATTGCTAAATTACCTGAAGCTTATGCTATCTTTAGACCACTAGTTGATATTTTACCTATCATTCCAGTATTATTCTTATTAATGGCTTTTGTTTGGCAAGCTGCAGTAGGTTTTAGATAATAATTTTATGTATAAAAGCTCAATATTGCTTTTATACATAAAATCATTACATTATATTAAATTTTTAATTTTTCTAATCACTAATAATTTCTAGTTTTTCTCCTTGTAAAATTTTAACTTTTCCATCTTCATCTATATCAGCTACAACACTATAACCTGATTGGATGCGACCGGAGAGAACTTCTTCTGCTAAATTATCCTCTAATAATCTCATTACAGCTCTTCTTAAAGGACGAGCTCCATAGCTAGGATTAAACCCATTATCTACTAAATGATTCTTAAATCTTTCAGTAACCTCTAATTGAATATCACGCTCTTTAATCCTTTCAAAAACATCAGCTAACATTAAATCTGCAATTTGCTTCACTTCATCTTTTGTTAGTTGACGGAAAACAATAATTTCATCAATCCTATTTAAAAACTCTGGGCGGAAATATTGTTTTAATTCTTCATTAACTAAGGTCCGGATTTTAGTATATTGTGATTCTGTCTGTTCGTCAGCTAAATCAAAACCAAGGCCTCCAGCTCCCTTCTCAATAACTTGAGATCCTATATTAGATGTCATAATTAACAAGGTGTTTTTAAAATCAACTGTTTTACCTTTAGCATCTGTTAATCTACCATCTTCAAGAATTTGAAGGAGCAAATTAAAAATATCAGGATGAGCCTTTTCTATCTCATCAAACAGAATTACTGTATACGGCTTTTTTCTCACTGCTTCTGTTAAATAACCACCTTCACTATACCCTACATAGCCAGGAGGGGAACCAATAATTTTTGATACAGTATGTCTTTCCATATATTCTGACATATCTAAACGAATCATAGATTGTTCAGAACCAAAGAAATATGAAGCAAGAGCTTTAGTTAGTTCTGTTTTTCCTACCCCAGTTGGGCCTGAGAAAATAAAACTTGCGATAGGACGACTTGGGTTTTTTAAACCTACCCTGGCTCTACGTATTGCACGAGAAACAGCTACTACAGCTTCATGCTGGCCAATGATGCGATTATGAAGAGTATCTTCCATGTGCATTAATTTTTCAGATTCACTCTTCGTAAGTTTAGTTACAGGAATACCTGTCCAAGCAGCTACGATTTGAGCAATATCTTCTTCTGTTACAATAGGGTCTTCTACTTCAACAAAAGGTTCATTCTTTTTACTTTGTACAATGGCAGCTATTTGAGCCTTTATCTCTTTCTCACGAGCACGTGCTTTTTCAGCTTTTTCATAATTTTGTTTACGCAAAGCTTCTTCTTTTAGCTTAAATACAGTTTGTAATTCCTTATCTAACTCACGAGCTGCTGGAGGTAACTGAGAATTTAACAAACGCACTCTAGAACCTGCTTCATCTACTAAATCAATTGCTTTGTCTGGTAAAAAGCGCTCTGAAATATATTGATCTGCGTATTTAGCTGCTGCTGCTAATGCCTCATCCGAAATTTCTAATTGATGATGTGATTCATATTTCATACGAAGGCCATAAAGAATTTCTATGGTTTCTTCAACAGAAGGCTCATTTACCATTACTGGTTGAAATCTGCGTTCTAAAGCGGGGTCTTTTTCAATATATTTTTTATATTCTTCAATAGTCGTAGCACCGATACATTGCAGTTCACCTCTAGCTAGAGCTGGTTTTAATAAATTAGCAGCATCAATTGCGCCTTCTGCAGCTCCTGCTCCAATCAAAGTATGTACTTCATCAATTACTAAAACAACATCATTAGATTCTCTAATCTCATCCATAATTCGTTTGAGTCTTTCTTCAAATTCCCCACGATACTTAGTTCCTGCTACAAGTAATCCTACATCTAAATTAATCACTAGTTTATCTTCTAATGTAGGAGGAATATCTCTTTGGCCAATTCGCTGTGCTAGACCCTCCGCAATAGCTGTTTTTCCTACACCTGGCTCACCAATTAATACGGGATTATTTTTAGTTCTACGTCCTAATATTTGAATAACTCTTTCTATTTCTTTCTTTCTTCCGACTACTGGATCTAAAAATCCCTCTATAGCCATTTGTGTTAAGTTAGATCCAAACTCTTCTAGGGTTGCTATACGACTGCCTGATTGCCCATAATTATTATTACTGTCATATTGATAAGTATCTCCATATTCATCCTCATAGACATCATTATAGGGCTCTCCTACATTAAAATTATATTCAGTATCCAGATTACTACGGTCTAAATTATTACGTGAATTATTGGCACCAAGTGCTTCTAATATTTCAATCCTAACATTAAGTAGTTCTACTCCTAAGTTTTCTAGGACACGTACAGCGACACCTTCACCTTCTTTAATTAATCCAATTAATAAGTGTTCCGTTCCAATATATCCATGCCCTAAATGTCTTGCTTCATCTAAAGCCATCTCTAACACTCTCTTAGCTCTAGGAGTAAAAGGAATTTCAACAGCTACAAAACCAGAACCTCTACCAATAATTTTTTCAACCTCTGCTCGTGCATCTTTAAGAGTTACAGACATTGACTTTAATACTCTTGCTGCAATCCCAGTACCTTCACAAAGTAAACCTAATAAGATTTGCTCTGTGCCTACAAAATTATGGCCTAAACGTCTTGCTTCTTCCTGAGCTAACATTATGACTTTAATCGCTTTTTCTGTAAACCTTTCGAACATATTTTTAAAGTCCTAATTCTTAAAACTTTCCGTTACCTTTGATAATTAATATATTAGCACACTCATATTAGAAAATAAAGCTATCTATAAAATACAGCTGCTTTAAGTAAATGTATCATTTTTTTTCTTTAAAGTTCTATCTACATGCTATAATTTCTATATAAGATTATTTATATTGTAGTTTAGTTGTAATAAATTTTTATATAATTTATTTATATTTATGGGTAAAGTTTACGACTGGTTTGAAGAACGCTTAGAGATACAAGCTATAGCAGACGATATTTCAAGGTGCGATTTGTTTTGATAAATATTGTTTCTAAATTAAAGAGATAGAATCAATCTAAAATATATTATGCTTAATCGTTTTAAGATTAAAAATTATATCTAAATGAATGTTGATAGCAATATGTCCAATTATTCTGCATTGTCTTAGACATATTTATACCTCTCTTTTAACTGGTTAGAGGTAAAGCTATAAGATGCTGAGGCAAAAAGTATAATAACTAAAATTATTCACTTTTAGCTAGACAGTTACTATGATTAATATTTGAAGGCATTATACTTTTAAACATTAATTTTTCTAAAAAATGTCTTTAATATCAGATATATTAAAATTCCATAAAAAAATATATAACCTAATATATTAATTTAGTAATAATTGAATTATTCAAATTTTCTCAGAAATAATTTAAAGACAGAATAACAAAATCTAAAGTAACATAGTCATCAACATTTAGAACAAATAAAAATTAAATATATTCTTCTTTAAAAAACTAAAAAATTTTATTTAAAATATATTTTAGATAGGAATAGGGATAATTACCTAACGGTTTATTACAAATTTATATTCTATGCACTGAAGAATAAACCAAGAGCCATATGAATGGAAACTTTCACGTATAGTTCTGAAATAGAGATAATTATTATCATTTTTGCCAATATATTCCATATCTGATATTAATAATTATCGACTATAACTAAATATGTACCACCTCATGTAAACATTTTTTATTGTTTTGGAGGTATTGTATTTACATGTTTTATTTTACAAGTAGGTTCTGGATTTGCAATGACATTCTATTACCGCCCTACTGTAACAGAAGCTTTTTCTTCTGTTGAATACATTATGACAGATGTTAATTTTGGATGGTTAATTCGTTCTGTCCATAGATGGTCTGCTAGCATGATGGTACTTACGATGATTCTTCATAGTTTCCGTGTCTATTTAACTGGTGGTTTCAAAAGACCTAGGGAATTAACTTGGATTACAGGAGTTCTATTAGCAGTGTTAACTGTTTCTTTTGGAGTAACTGGTTACTCACTTCCATGGGATCAAGTAGGATTCTGGGCAGTAAAAATTGTAACCGGTGTTCCAGATGCTATTCCTGTTATCGGTAGTAATCTAGTTGAAGTTTTACGTGGTGATGTAAGTGTAGGACAGAATACATTAACTCGTTTTTATAGCTTACACACCTTTGTTTTACCATTATTGACCGCCGTAGGCATGCTGGCTCATTTTTTAATGATACGCAAACAAGGTATTTCTGGACCACTATAAACTATTAACATTAATATTATTCATCTATCTCGTATTTTATTTATAATTTCAATTATTCAGGAGTATATCCAATGTCTGTAATGAAAGTGCGATTTGTTATTAATATTTTCAGTATTAATATACTTTAAATTCTTTAGATAGAATTTGTATAGATAAATGTTAATTGATTTATCACAAGATCAACATGATTTTAACTACCTACATGCAATGAATTATGATCATGAAGCTAGATTCAAAATATTAGAGCAAGTACTATGATTAATTTTCATAAATCTTCGACACAAGCGTCTAAACAGACGACATTCAATCTGTTTATTTTTTAAAATAATTAATGTTTAACTCTTAATATTATTACTCACTATTTTTTATTAGAAGAGATTATAGATAATAAGAATTGATGAATTGAAGAAATCTAAAGTAACTTAATCATTAACATTTGAAACAAATAAAAAGGGTATTTGAATTATAGTTATTTAATATCAAATATATAATTAAATTCCAAATAGGAAATCGACAGAATAGTCTAAAAAATTTTTAATGTAATCCTACCTCTAAAGAGTGATAAAATATTGATAATTTCTTTCGAAATTTTGATAATTTAAGAATTTTAGGAGCCGTATGAAAGAAAACTTTCATGTACGGTTTTGAATGAGAGATTTTTTATATTATCTACTTTAACAAACCAGATCTAACTGATCCTAAATTAAGAGCTAAACTAGCTAAAGGTATGGGACACAATTACTATGGTGAAGTGCGAACAGTAAACTATTAAATAGCGTTATAGCATAAATAATGCTTTATTCCCGAGAATATACGAAAGACCAATAACTGAAGTAAGGATTTTCCTAACTATACCTATCAGAAGAAATTCTAAGGGGACAATAGCATGTTATTAAAGGAGAAGTGAAGTTTAATCCGCTAATAGACTAAAAATATTTTCCAAGGTTGAGAACATATGGGTAAAGCTATACTGCTTAAATTCGACTCAAATAGATTGCAAGAAGTTGGACGGGTTCTAGTAACCGGATGACTTGGCGGCTATCGGTCATCAGAATATATCAGTAAGACAGGTTCACCGCTATACTGAAATCGGTTATATTCTTCCTAGATCGTTAATAGAGATATACTTTGAAATGCACCCTAAGTGTTCATCATTTATATAATTTAATTATATAAATTTGCTATTTTTTTAGAAACTGTATTGTTCACTAAAGGTTCTATTAGAATACCCATGTGAAAAGAGCTTTCACTTTAAGGAAGTAGAAATTCTTCACTTCAAGTATCTAGCCCCCTCGGAGGAGGAGATGATGACAGGACTACGAAGACTTGAAGTAATCCGAGAACTTAGTAAAAAAAATAAAGGATGGATTCATACACATCTTTTCCGATTATTAAATAAACAAGATATCTGGAATTTAGCCTATAGAAATTTAAATAATAATAAAAAGCTGACCTTTTCAGTAGATAAGGATATTTCTAAACAATTATATCAACTACAACAAGATGTAATATCTGAAAGATACAATTTCTCTTCTGTACAAAAAACAACACTATTGAATAAACATAGGCAACAAATATTTCCTATCTTAAATGACAATATTGTGCAAGAAGTTATTCGAATTATATTAGAAGCAGTATATTCTCCAATTTTATATCAACACAGTTATGCATTTGAAACAAATAGATATCCTCATGATGCTCTTAAATATATAGAATCATCTTTTGTTTCTACGAAATGGGTAATTCAAGGAAATATTGAGAATTTTTATTCAAGTATTAATCATTGTAGTTTATGCATAATAATTTCTAAACGTATTGCAGATCCTAGAATGATTCGTCTTATACAAAAATGTCTTAGACAAGGATTTCTAAATGAAATTATATTATCACCTAGAAATATTAATATTAGTTTAAATACTATTATTGGTCCTATTCTAGCGAATATTTATTACAATGAATTAGACTTGAATATAAATGAATACAAAGAGAAATTACCTGAGGTTTTTAATAATTTTTATATTAGAAATTGGAAAAATATTATTTCTGAGGATAGTAGTTTAGATCAAGATGTAATTAAATATAATCTATACTATGTTCGCTATAAAGACAATTGGATGATTGGTATTAATGGAAAAAAAGATATCGCAGTTTATCTTAAATTAAATATTTTAAAGTTTATATCAGATAATCTCAAATATAAATTTAATCCTAACAAAATACAAATTAAAAATTTGTATAGAGGTTCATTGCAATTTCTTGGATATGAAATTTTTATTCTTAATTCATTAACTGCTAACAATAAGAATAAGAGAGTCTCTAAGTCAAATATAAGATTTGAATTACCTATACATAATTTCAGCAGATGCTTGCTTAAAATGGGACTAATTTGTAAAACACACAAAGGTATAAGACCTATTAGTAATACTAATCTTATTTCTCAAAAAGATGAATTGATTGGATTATATTATAGTCAATTATATTTAAATATACAAAATTACTATTCAGGTATTACTTCGATCAAACAACTTAGATATATACATTATCTTCTAAAATATTCTTATGCTATGACTTTAGCACATAAGCACCGTAAAAGTATATCTCAAATATTTGCGATATACGGTAAAACCCTAAAAATCAATAGAATTAATTCTTATAATACACTAGAGTTTCCTCAATACTATGTTGCTATCGAAAAAAAAGGTCAGTGGCAAGTAAGTACACTATTTAATGATCCAATTGTATTACATATAATTCTATTTTTAGATCAAGATCAGTAGTAAGATACATTCCTGATGAATTATACGTTATCTAGATATTTCAAAGAGTAATTTAGGATTTTTTCACTATAATCTCTTGGATAAGAATTTTGGAGAGCCGTATGCAGTGAAAGTTGCACGTACGGTTCGGGAACAGACCAAACTTTTCATACTAGAATTTTTTTTACTATATTTTATAGAATAAATCTTTCTTTATGAAATTCAAGGTCGAGTTTCATCCGGCTTGGCCAAATGATTTACTTTATACTTTCCCTGTTGTAATACTAGGAACTCTAGCATGTGTTGTAGGCTTAGCCATTTTAGAACCTTCTGGACTTGGTGAGAAATCTGATCCTTTTGCAACACCACTAGAAATTTTACCAGAATGGTATTTATTTCCTACTTTTAACTTACTACGTGTTATTCCTAATAAGTTAATTGGGCTGGGATCTATGGCTGCTGTGCCTACAGGATTACTTGCAATTCCATTTATTGAAAATGTGAATAAATTCCAAAATCCTTTCCGACGTCCTGTAGCCTCTACATTGTTTCTCTTTGGAACTGTAGTTGCTATTTGGTTAGGTATTGGTGCAACAAAACCAATATCAGATGCAATTACACTAGGATTATTCTAATCTAAAAAGTTAAGGTATAGAGGTTCAAGCTCTATACCTTAACTTTTTAAACTCTATTAGTTAGTGTACTTTAATAACTGCACCTACTTCTTCTAATTTTTTCTTGGTATCTTCAGCATCATCTTTAGAAATACCTTCTTTTAAAGTTTTAGGAGTTGATTCAACTAAATCTTTAGCTTCTTTTAAACCTAGCCCTGTAATAGCACGTACAACTTTCAATATTGCAATCTTTTTAGCTGCTGGAACTTCTTCTAATACTATATCAAACTCAGTTTTTTCTTCTACTTCTTCTTGCAATCCAGCACCTGTTACTGGTGCCATCATCATACCAGCTCCAGTAGTAGCTGAAGCATCTACTCCAAAAGTTTCTTCTATCTGTTTAACTAATTCAGCTGCTTCCAGTAATGTTAAAGTTTTTAATTCCTCAAGTATTGCATCAGTTTTACTACTCATAATTATTTAAAATATATTTTACTACTGAAAAAAATAAGCAATTACTTACTTCATTTTAGAAATAAGCTACAATATGAATCAATATATTTATGTAAATACTTTTTCTCTTAAACTAGAGATATCCATTTGAATAGAAGGTCCCATAGTAGAAGAAATATATATGCTTTTCCAGTATTTCCCTTTGGCGCCAGAAGGTCGATTTTTATCTACTGATTCTTGAACTGCTATTAGATTTTCTAACAAATCATCTGCTGAAAAATTTAACTTACCAAATGGAATATGTAAAACACCTGTCTTATCTACTCTATACTCAAGTTTTCCTCCTTTAAACTCTTCTATAGCTTGACTAATATTTGTTGTAACAGTACCTGCTTTTGGTGATGGCATTAAGCCTCTAGGACCTAATACTCTACCTAATTTAGCAATTAATGGCATCATCTCTGGAGTTGCAATTAATTTATCAAAATCAAGCTTTCCTTTCATAATCTCATCAATTAAATCTTCTGCACCTGCAATCTCACAACCTACTTCTTGAGCTTCTTTTAATTTATCTCCTTTAGCTATCACTGCAACAGTAACATTTTTTCCAGTTCCTTTAGGTAAATTTACTGTAGCACGTAACTGCTGATCAGAATATTTAGGATCTATCCCTAAAGTAATATGAGCCTCTGCTGTTTCTATAAATTTAGCTGTAGCAGTTTGTTTCAATAATTGCATTGCTGACATGGGTTTATAGGATTCAAGAGAGACTTTAGATTGAAGTTCTTTAAATCTTTTTGATACTTTTCTCATAATTATTTAGTTTTATACTTACATTTATTTAATTATAATACCCATATTACGAGCCGTGCCTTCTATAATTTTAGATGCCTGCTGTATGTCTGAAGTATTTAAATCAGGTAATTTAGTTTTAGCGATTTCTTCTAATTGTTCTCTAGTAACTGAACCAACTTTATCTAGATTAGGTTTGCCTGCTCCTTTTGGGATGCCAGCAGCTTTTGCTAATAAGACTGATGCGGGAGGAGTTTTTAAAATAAAAGTAAAACTTCTATCTTCATAAATAGAAATTTCAGCTGGAATAACTAACCCTACTTTATCAGCAGTACGTGCATTATAATCCTTACAGAACATAACAATATTTACACCATGTTGACCTAATGCTGGACCTACCGGTGGTGCTGGAGTGGCTTTACCTGCGGTAAGAGCTAATTTCACTATTGCAACTATTTTTTTAGCCATAGATTATTTAATATCAGAGATTGATAAATTGTAATTATAATAACTTAGAAGATATATTTTATATCTAAACATACTATCCTTATTAACTTTTATAAGAAATTTGGAGTATTATTATTAACTTAGTTTTATGTATATTCTTTCTAATTATCCGTAGTGATCCTTTAATTATTTTAAGCTCTAAAATAATTAATCTTAGAAAATTAAGAGTTTTGCTACTTTCAATATTATAATCAATAAGTTATAGACAGATCAAGTGCAAAATATTAATAAGACATTAAAGTAAATAAAAATATTATCTTGTCCTTCCAAATTTATAATTTTTTTAGTATTTTATAATCAATAATTAATCGTTTATATCTAGATTTAAAATAAACTTTAAACCATTTTTATAAAAATATACGTTAAAAAGGTTCTAAACTATATCTTATTTAAGAATATAAGAAATGACTATATTTAATAATCGAATTACTAAAATATAAATTCTCTATACCAGTAAACATTTTAATTTTATATAATAAAATTACCTTGTAATTTATGTTATATATAATTTATTTACTATAAAATATAAAAATTTCGATAAAAATATGAAAATTTCTCTGAGTTGGTTAAATAAGGTTTTAAATATGGATCAAATTGATCTCGAAGATCTAGCTGAAAGATTAACGCTAGCAGGATTTGAAGTAGATGATATGTATAAAATTAACTCAATAGATAATCTACCTGATACAATACTGGATATTACTCCTCCGCCTAATAGAGGAGATACTCTTTCGGTTCTAGGTCTAAGTCGGGAGATTGCTGCATTATATAATATAAAATATAATCTAGTTTTAAATAAACAAGAACCTATAAAAAAAAATGAGAGTCTAATTCAATTCAAACAAATTGATCATTGTTTATATTACTCAATAACTCTTATTAATAATATTATCATAAAAAATTCTCCTAATTGGTTACAAAATAATCTACATGCAATAGGAATCAATCCTAAAAATAACTTACTTGATATTTTAAACTATGTTTTATATGAGTATGGACAACCTATTCAGGCCTTTGAATTTAATAATGAACACCTTCCAATGACCATAGATGTTCGTAAACCTACCAGCAATTTAGATTTTATAGATCGGAACTTAGATAAAATTGCGATTACCCGACAAAATTTAGTAAGTTGGATTAATGAGAGACCTGTTAATATCTCAGGAGTTACTTGTAGCGAAGATAGTATCCCTAAAACAGCAACAAATTCCATTGTTTTAGAAACAGCTATTTTTGATCCTTCTATTATTTGTCAATCCGCGACTGCTATATCTATGAAAAACGATATCTCTTTACGATTTGAAAGAGGAATTAATCCGAATCTACTTCATGCAGCATATAATCATACAATTACACTCATTCAAGATTTATGCGAAGGTTCTATTGCAGCCAATACTTTTATTGACAAATTAAATAGTAATATTAAATTTATTTCTCTTTATAAGCTCAATGTAGAAATGATTCTAGGTGATACTATACAAAAACTAATGAGATTAAATTTAATTGAACAAATTTTAAATAAATTAGATTTTAAATTTACTAAAAAAGAATATGGATGGTTAGTTGAAGTACCTATTCATCGTCATAATGATATTGAAAGAGAAATTGATATTATTGAAGAAATCGGTAGAATTTATGGTTTCAATAATTTTCCTTATATTTTACCTCACAAACAAGAAAGCTCACTTGTTTCTATGCGAAATCAAATAATTAAACATTGTAAATATTTTTTTATTTGTAAAGGATTCTATGAGCTAACTCATTATTCTTTTCAAAAAAATATTTCTGTATTTAAAACTCACCATGGTTTAGAAATTAATAACCCATTAACGATAGACCAAAAATTCCTAAGAAGATCTATTCTACCTGAATTATTGAATTCTTTAGTCTATAACATTGCGCAAGGAAATGGTTCTTTCAATAGTTTTGAGATAGGAAGGGTATTTTCTTCACATAATAATAATTTTATTGAAGAAGATTTTATAGCAGGAATCATAGGTGGACATCTTATCAGATCTAGCTGGGAGGAAAAACCTCGAGTAATTAATTGGTTTGAAGCCAAAGGCATTCTAGATAATTTTATACAATTTTTAAATCTAGATATTAATTGGCAACAATCAGATCATTCAGAGTATTTTAATAAAGATATTTTTCATAAATTTCGTTGGGGTATCATCACCTCTGGGGAATTAGAAATTGGTATTTTTGGACAAATACATCCACAGCTAATGGAAGAATATGATATTAATTCTACTATTTATTTATTTGAAATGAATTTAGAAACTATATTAAGATTATGCAATAAAAAACAATATCACCAGCATTTAAACCAAACATATTCTATCTATCCAAGTATATCAAGAGATATTAATATGTTAGTCCCTATTAATATTCCAATTAAAGAGATTATGGACTGTATTCATAACATGAATAATGAGCTATTACAATCTATTGAACTATTTGATGATTACCATGATACTGTATTGAAAGAGCATAGACAGCTTTCCTTTAGATTATTTTATAGATCACTAGATAGGACATTAAATATTGAAGAAGCTGATATTTTAATAAAAAAGCTAAAAATTTATCTTTCTAAACAACTAAATATTACTGTTAAAATTTAAAAATAATATCGTATGCAAATAATGTAGTAGAAAATTCTTTAAAGAATTTTCTACTACATTATTTGCATATTAATATATTCTTATTGTTATAGTAGATACTTTATGATCTGGTAATAATATTATAGAGTATCTCTACTTCAAAACTATACATGAGGCTTTTACCTCATAGAGCTTCTGGCATATGTTATATCATGAATATATATATACCGTTAGGGAATCATCCCTATTCCTATCTAAAACATATATTTTCTATTAAATTTATATATATTTTATTTTTACTTGTTCCAAATGTTAACTATTAAGTTACTTTAGATCTCTTCAATTTATCTATCCTTCAAAGTAATTGTCTTTAACTAAGATATACTCAGACAACTGATCCTCTGATTCTCAATATAATAGTTTAAATATTAATTTATTGTCTATGGTCAGATATTTTTTCTAAAGATTGATATATAACTTGTTGATATTAAACTTAGTAACTATTTAAAGATCTTAATTTTCCAGCTTCAGTATAGTTATTAATTCATACTGTAGAAATTTAAACTTATATTTCTTTAATTTTCATTTAGCTATATAGTTTTACAAGGATATTACAATAAATACTTATATTGAACTATACTTTTAAGATAAATTTTATAATAATCTCTTAAAAATTTAACAAGTCACACACCTTGCCCATCTTTGTACTACTAAACAAACTGAACCATCTAAACTATTCTCTTCATGACATACTTTGAAATTTTGTTTTTGCGTTTCTTTGTTATAGTAGATATATCTTATGATTTTATCTAGTTATATTATGACCTCTAAAAATAAGAAGCAGGAATTATTTAACACTAGATTATTTTAAGAACTATCTCTAATTCAAAACTATACATGAGGCTTTCACCTCATACAGCTCCTAAGTTATTTATCTTCACTTCACTACAATAACCCTTTCTGAAGTTATTTTCATTCCTATCTAAAATATATATGCTAAATATTAAACAAAATATATTGTATTTTTATTTGTTCCAGACGTTAATCATTATGATTGGTTATTTTAGATTATTTTATTAGCCTATCCTACATTAGTATAAAAGTTACTATTCTACTTAAATATACTTTATTTTTATGATTAACAATTTTTTGTTCAAACAAAAGCTTATTTCTAAAAATTCATTATTATTATCATCAAATTTTTAATCTTACTAACTTATAAAAATATTTTTCCTTATATTGGTTTTTAGCTTCATGTTCATAATAATGAACTATGTAGTTACTCAAAAAAAGTATTGTCACCTTTATAGGTTTAATTCTATTCTTAAACATTAACATCTAGTTATCTAATACTTATCTACAAATATTAAATTTTAAATCTCTCTGAGAAGATTGTTAAAAAACAAATCACACAATAATTGAATGATACGCATATCTTTGACTTAAGCGATCAATTAATGCTTCTATAGACCATGGTTGTTGCCAGAATTGTAAATCTACTACTAATTCATACTGTTAGCATTGATATAAATTATCTTGCTTTCCGAACTATACATGAAAATTTCCCTTCATACAGCTCTTCAAATCAATCTTTGATAAGATTGTATTGTAACATTAAAAACCTTATAAATTATATTAATATAATATCCTGAATTTATTCAAAATGATAATCATAAATAATAAATTTTTATGTTAAGGCATACAACAGATTTAAGGTTAGAATTAATCTATAGATATATAAGTTACTTAAACTTAATTCTTTATCACGAGAAGAAGCGATAATCATACTCATGTATCCGTTTTAGAATTATTCGTTTTCTATTCTTACTTAAAATCAAATTTTTTGCTTTATTAAAATATATGATTTTATTTATATAAAAAAATTGTTAATAATTTTGCAGCCCTTTTAATACTAATTTTATAGTTAATCTAACATATCGCACCTACCCCATTCCATGCAAAACCAATATCGGTTCCGTTATGTTGTTCAATAACTAGATCTACGACATGAGTTTCACCTTGAAAACCACGTAAAGTATTACAAGCTTCTTTCCAATCCAGATGTAAATCACTTAAAGTTTTTTTTGTTATAGTTGATAACTATCTATCGCCAATAAAAAAACTGCCGATTAAAATAATATATCCCTATTTCAAAACCGTACATGAAAGTTTCCTTTCATACAGCTCCTAGTGCATTCTCTTAATAATTAGTACTAAGAATATTGACTGCCACTGATAAGGAATTACCCTGTTTCCTAACTGAAATACAATTTTATTTGATTACTTTAAGTTTTATAAGCTATACTTCATTTTTATTTGTTCCAAATGTTAATGCTTATGTTACTTTAGATTTCTTCAATTTACCTATTACAATTGTTAAAGATTAATTTTAGTTATTTTTTCTAAAATATATTTTTATATAATTACTAGATGTAGTCTATAAATATCATCTACATTTTATATGTTTAGTTAGGTAATTTCATTTTTAAAGATTTATTTAGTAACTAAAAATCATTAATCATAGTACATAATAAAAGAGTTAATGTAATATTTACATAAACCTTCTGTAGCGATTTGTGAGCTTCGTGTAGAGAATCCATCTTGACGGCATTTTTTCATATCAACATTTAGTTATTATATAAACTTTCTTAGCTATCATAAAAATTATAGTTTTATTATGGGCTAATACAGTCTTTTTAACAAATCACACAAAATATCTAAATCATGTATTTGAGTCTTAATTTTGTCAGGGGTCGATATATTAAATTGATAAATATATATATCTCCCATTCAGAACTATACATGAAAGTTTCCCTTCATATAGCTCCTAATACTATATAGAATCTTAATATAAAACTAATTATATCTAGTTAATTAAAAACTCTTTAGTTTATAAATATAGTTAGAATTATTCCTAACTAGAGTTTATCCAAATGAAATTAGCATAATTGAATAACGTATACTATTTGATTGTTATTTAATAAAAAATAAACTCTGTTCTATTTGTTACACATATTGATTACTTGTTATATTAGATCTTTTTAATTTACCTAATCATATTCTCAGGATTAAAATAATAGTTAAGCCACCTTACCTTAAATTAACATGATGTTATAGTCGATATATAATAATCATTATTAAATATTAATTTATAATATATAATCAGTATTTATTGATATTTAATTACCTCTACTTCAGAACTATACGTGAAAGTTTCCTTTCATATAGCTCATAATTTATATTTAATTTAATTAAGTATATATATTGTTAGAGAATTATCCCTATTCCTATCTAAAATATATCTTATAGTAATTTACTCATCTTAAACTAAGCTTTATCTTATAAAATACATTCGATTTGTATTTGTTATAAATGTATAATTAGCTGTTATCTTAGATTCCTTAGATATGCCTATAATTAGTTTATAATTAGTTTATAACATTATGATCTATCAACTATTTAATATAATTCAGTGTAATATTCCTTTAGCTGTTAAATATTATTTACTATAATAAAGACATTTTCTTGATATTCTAATTAAGATACTTATACTTAATCTTAATAACAGGTCTCTATTTTTATTAATCAGGCTATTGTCCCTGCTTTATTTTAATAATCTATATTTATTAATTGGATTTTAGATTTGATTTATTCATAAAATTAAATCTTTATGTACAAATCATTGCCTATTAAACATTTGTTTATGTAATATAATAAATTAAGAATTGTAATTTACATCTTAAGATAAGCTCTTACTTTAATCTTAAAGTAAAAGAAGAACTTAAATTCAGAACAAATCGCACCATAATTTAGTAGAAAGCAAATTTCTTATCTAACTAATATACTCTTATGTATCTCTTAAAAATTTATATCTAATTGATCTTTATAACTACCGCAGATAGGATTTAATTTTTGTTAAACCATTCAATTTAATAATATTATTACCAGCTTCACTGGAATAATGAATTTCAGTGTATTTATTATGGGAATGATTTTTATCCTTCAAAGATGGTTAAATTGTAGTACTAACCTCAATATGTATTTAGAGAGTATATATCTGCTACCTTCGAATAATAATTTATCGATTTTAGAACAAACCACACACTTAAATGAGACATAAAATTTTTAATAAGAAATGATTTATTTATGGCTAAACTGTAAACAATATTTCTTTATTAGGAAAAAATAAGCTATTTATTTAATTTAGAAAAATAAGCAAAGAAATCTTATCTAGAATCGCTATGTTTAATATTTATTTTAAGTTTCTCTAATTAAATTAGTCTTAATAATATCACAATCTCTTATCCTGAAATAGTATAAATTATAATTAATTTTTATTTAGTTAGCTTCTTGCGAAGCATTACGAATGCGACCTGAAGTTACCCATTGCTGTAAGATGTTTACCTCTTCCTTATAAGTATCAGCTAAAGGTACAAAGGATTCTATAGATTTTATAATATCTTGATTAGTAAAATCTCTATTTTGACTAAAACCTAAATGCATTGCTTCAATAATAACTTGCTCTATCTCAGCACCTGAAAAATTATTAGTAAGTTCACTCAATAGAAATATATCATATTTATTCCAACTTTTAGGCCTTTTCTTAGATAAATGAACTTGAAAAATCATTTCTCTTTCTTGATGACTAGGTAATCCTAAGAAAAAAATTTCATCTAATCGACCTTTTCTTAATATTTCAATCGGCAATAAATTAATATTATTAGCGGTTGCAACTACAAATACCTGTGTTTTTTTTTCTGATAACCAAGTAATCAAAGTAGCTAATACTCTACCTGTTGTTCCACTATCTCCTTTACTTTCTATTGAAGAAAAAGCTTTATCTATTTCATCTATCCAAAGAACACATGGTGCCATGGCTTCTGCGACTTGAATTGTTTGACGCATTCTAGATTCAGACTCTCCTACCAGACCACCAAAAATTTTGCCTATATCTAATCTAACTAATGGAAGTTCCCATTCATTAGCAATAACTTTTGATGTCAGTGACTTCCCTGTGCCTTGAATACCTACTAAAAGAAGGCCTTTGGGAGAAGGAAGACCATATCTTTTGGCTTTATCCGAAAAAGCATCTGATCTTCTTAATAGCCATTGCTTTAAACTAATTAAACCACCAATATCATTGATAGTTTCTCTATTAGAATAAAATTCTAATATTTGTGTCTGGCTTATAATATTTTTCTTTTCTTTTAAAATGAATTCTAAAGTTTTTTCATTTATTACATCATATTGAATAAAAATTTGTGAAAAAGCTGTTCTAATTCTATCAATAGATAAACCTTGACATGCTCTCGATAACTTTAGGACTAATTCTAAACTCACTTTGATATCTGTAAACTGAAATAATTGGTGAAGCTCCTCTTGGATCTCCAACTCTCCAGGAAGGGGGAAATTTATAACATTAATAATCTCTCTAAGAGACAATGGTATATTAACTTCTGAACCTGTTATTATAATAACTTTAGATTGAATTCTTAATAATGGAACTAAATTACGTAACTTTCTTTGAATTCCAAGATCTTTTAAAAAAAGATAATAATCTTTTAATAAAATAACTGCTGAATTATCACTTATTAATTGATCTATAATATCTAAGGCCTGCAATGGATTAGTCTTAGCAAAACCAGCATCAGTAGGATTACCTATATATCCTCGAATAAAATCCCAAGTATAAAGTGAATATTTTAAATTCTTTTTTATAATTTCTTTCAAAGAATTTTCTAAACGATCTTCTTCATATGAATGAATATAAATTATAGAACAATATGATTTTACAGATAGAACTAATTCTCGCTCAAAGGAAGATTTAGACATGCTAATATTTTAGTATATATTACATATATTAGTTACTTAAGCAAAAATTACTCTCTCAGATAATAATAAACTGAGAGAGTAATTTTGTATAGTACTAAACAAAAGAAGAACAAATATACAATTTAATCGTATACACCTTTATTACTAAATTTAACATCAATTGGGTTAACATTTTTACCAATTGAATGGCTAACAGTATTTACCCCTGTACGACCTTGGTTTACTTTTTCTGGAATAACACCATCTTTAGGATGCAAATATTGAACCTCACCACTAGGAAAAATTCTATAAATTTTATAATCTGAGATTTTAAAGCTTTTTTTCAATTGAGCACTTAACGCAAGACATTGTTCTTTTCTAGCTAAATATAATAAATTCTCTCCTGAACGCATTAACGCTGCACCACCTGTAGGCATCTCAAAAATAACTTCTTTACCACTGCTCCAGGTAATAGCATATTTTTCTTCTTGTTCTGCTGCACGTAACCAGCCACCAGTGCTACCACCAAAAATAGGAGAAGGCATTTGTAAATTAATAGTATCAGTCATAGTTTTTACTATTCCTTTAGAATTAATGTATATATATATATATTATTATGTATGACTTCTAAGGTAATAAACTCTAAATATATCAGAAACTTTATACTTTATTTATGCGATGATACAGTTAGTATTTTTCTTCCTTTAGCTCTTCTAGCCTTGATAATACGACGACCAGAAGGAGACTTCATTCTTTCTCTAAAACCAGAGGTACGAATTTTTTTTCTACATGTACCTTCTAAAGTTCTTTTTGCCATAATAAATTAACCTCCATACAACTTAGTATTCATTATAACATGCACATTCTTTATCTTATCAAGTAATTTCCTTTATAATTAAAAATTATTTCACTAATAATAAGCTAAAATATTAGTTATACTCTAATAATTGCATATAGTATGCAGATAAGGAAATTTATATAGAAATGGATATTTTAAGTTTAGGTTGGTCAGCCTTATTGGCAATGTTTACATTTTCACTGGCCCTTGTTGTATGGGCAAGAAATGGATTTTAATTAAGGAGATCAAGAATGGGCAAAGAAATTATTACCACCGCAGGAATTTGTTTTTTTATTACTTTAATTGGCTTAAGCCTAGGGTTTGCACTTTTAAAAGTGCAAGGAGAATAAGCCTTAATCCTTAATAACTAAACTAAAATCTCTCCTAAAATGTTAAATACAAGGAGAGATTTTAGTTTAACCTTATGTTTTCGATTTTGGTGATAAAATCATTAATACAGTTCTACCCTCTTTGAAAGGTACTTGCTGTAAATCTGCAATGCCTTCTAATTCAGAAGACATTTTTTTCAATAGATCTAGAGCTAAATCAGCATGCTGAATTTCACGACCTCTAAAAGTTACTGTAGCTTTTACTTTATCTCCTGATTGCAAAAATCTCGTGGCTTGATTTAATCGTACCTTATAATCATGAGATTCAATATTATAGCGCATTTTCACTTCTTTTAGTTGTGCAGTTTGCTGTTTTTTTCTAGCTTCTTTAGCTTTTTTTTCTTGAGAAAATTTATATTTTCCATAATCAATAATGCGACACACTGGTGGATCGGATTTATCACTTATCAAGACTAAATCTAATTGCTGTTCTTTAGCTAAGTTTTTTGCTTCAGATATATTAAAAATTCCCAATTGTTCACCTGTCGCATCAATTAATCTGACATTAGGAAAAGGTATTTTATCATTAATCAAAGGTAAATTACGAGAATTTTTTTTATTTTGGTTATTTATTTTATCTATCACGAAACCTCTATATTGAATTTGTATTCTACGATTGTATATTTACATAGATAAAAATCATTATGTTATAAATATAGCATAAATCTTCTATTATTATCACAAAACTTACTACTCCCCAGGTAGGGATTGAACCTACGACAGGTCGGTTAACAGCCGACTGCTCTACCACTGAGCTACTGAGGACTTAGATACATTGTATCGTAATAATTATTTCTATGGCAAGGTATCTTCCAATATTTAAATTTAGTTGATTTATTTTATGGCATTTGCTATTATTATTATATAACGCGGACGTGGTGGAATTGGTAGACACGTTAGATTTAGGTTCTAGTGATTTATATCATGAGAGTTCAAGTCTCTCCGTCCGCAATAATTAATAAATTTATTACAGGCTCAGTAGGATTCGAACCTACATTAGAGACTTAGAAGGTCCCTGTCCTAATCCCTTAGACGATGAGCCCTATTTAGATTATGTAAAAAAGATGAGCTAGACCCGACCGGATTCGAACCGATGACCTATTGCTTGTAAGGCAACCACTCTACCAACTGAGTTACGGATCTGTATGGATATTATTATACTACATATCTCTGTTAATTACAATTAATATTTTTTTAGAATTCTACCGATTTCTAAAAATAAACCGTATCTAACATCATAACTATTTTGTCACTTCTGGTGTATTATAGATATTAATTAGAAACAGAGACAACAATAATAATAAATTCGATTATACTATTCTCTACAATTATTAAACGAAAGCATAGAGTATCGAAATCTAGAGGGTTGATTCTATATTCTAGATCAAATTTTTAGAATAAAGAATATTCAAATATCACTAGATATTTAAACCAAATTAATTTTTTATTTAGTAACTATAGGAACACAACCAAATATATGAAAGAATCTAATTCTGAATACATCAATACTATTGAGTTACAGGAAGAGAGATTCAGGAATCTTATTAAGAAGATTAATCATGGGATTATTCTTATTGATACAAAACAAAATATAGTGTTTATAAATAAAAAAGCTTGTAGTTTACTTAGTAAAAAAAACTTAACTTGTCTAGGAGAACCTTTAGATAAAATACTGGCAGCTTCTATACAAGAAAAAATTAAACCTATCCTTTTAGAAATTCTCGGATCTTCCTTAAATAGAACCTATATATTAGATGTTACTCTTACCAACTCGTATAACTTATATGACCCTAGGATTTTGCGTTTTTCAGTGAGTAGTTTATCTTTAAAGCATGTAGAGATAAGCTTATTTATAGAAGATGTGAGCTATGAATATAAATTAAAGATGTTGAAAAAAGATTTCGCACGTAATATTTTTCATGAATTAAAAAGCCCTCTATTTAATATGCAATCTATTCTAGAAACATTAATAGAATATTATGATAATTTATCTAAAAGTGAGAAAATTGAGTTTCTAAATCTTGCAAATACTGAAAACCTTAGGTTAAGTCGATTAGTCAATACTAATTTGGATTTAATGAAATTAGAAAGACAATTTAAACTTTCTCTGAATGATATTAATTTAATCCAAACTAGCTACGAAGTAACTCGTACATATTGTCTTATAACAAAATCTAAAAATATTGAACTCGTAGTAGAAACTAATCAAATAAATTTAATCAAGGGTGATTTTGACTTATTATTTCAAGTTTTTTCTAATTTAATTGATAATGCCTTAAAATTTACAAACCATTCAGGAAAAATTATTATACGAATATTTAATTATAAAAATAATAACGTTGTAAAACCTCGATTTTTTACTGATATTAATTCTAAAGACTATATTCGTACAGAAATATCTGATAATGGTATAGGGATTAGTCAAGAAAAAAAGAAGTTAATTTTAGATATAATAAATAAACCTGAAGAAAGCTTTTATAATTTTCCAGAATTAGGTTTAGGATTATCTATTGTACAAACTATATTAAAAAAACACTCTACTCAAATTAAATTTAAAAGTGAAAGTACTGTAGGTACAACTTTTTGGTTTGATTTAGTTTCAAAGAAGGCCTAAAAGATTTCCTATTACATATTTAATATTATTGAGTTCTATACTAATAAATTTATTTTTTTTATCTCTTTATCTTATATGAAATAGCTAAAGATAAAATATAATTTATACATGATGATAATAATAGTAGATCTATAAAAATACATTATATTTTAATTGCTCCAATAAAAGTTAATTCTTTTTTGATATATTTTAATAGTTTTTTATGTCTAGACTATTTTTCAAGATTACTTTACATAATTAATTGGGTTTTTGAATTAATAATAGTTAAGATATTATTTTATCAATATATTTCGTCTCTTATATAAGGAAAACAAAATATTAAAGAGTAATTGATTTAAACATCATATAATTTACAAACTTAAAAGTTAAGTATTTATATAATATTAAAATTCAACTCCATATTAGGAGAAATACAGTAGAATAATAAAGTATATAGTATATACTATATTTAATATCATATATTTTATATAAGGAGCACGCTTATGTCTGGAGGTTCAACCGGAGAACGTCCTTTCTCAGATATTATTACAAGTATTCGTTATTGGGTAATTCATAGTATTACTATCCCATCTTTATTCGTTGCTGGATGGCTATTTGTAAGTACTGGTTTAGCTTACGACGTTTTTGGAACACCACGTCCAAATGAATATTTTACACAAGATCGCCAACAAGTACCTTTAGTTAATGATAGATTCAGTGCTAAACAAGAACTAGAAGATTTAACTAAAGGATTATAATAAATAAGATTTGAGGAGTAATTTAAATGAGTCGCAACAATACAAACCAACCTATTACTTATCCCATCTTTACTTTTAGATGGTTAGCTATTCATGGGCTTGGTATCCCAACAGTATTCTTTTTAGGTTCAATTACCTCTATGCAATTTATTGTGCGATTTGTTTTTAAGAAAAATTTATATATATATCTTTAATATATTTTTAAAGATAATATAAATTAAACTGAAAGTGTAGTATTTTTAGATAACTACTCATGTTTATACTACACAATTAAATGTTGTTATTAGTAAAAATATTTATATTACTAATAATTGCTAATTCCTACAACTTGTTTAAGAATATTAATTCGAGTTGCAGCTAGGAATAGCGAAGAAAAGAATCGAGCTAAGAATTCCTATACAAGTTACTAAGATTAGTATCGAAGATCTTAAAAATAAGATCTTACTCTAATATTAAGAGAAAGAATCTTCAAGAAAAATGTCTCATGCATAACAACTACTTTGTATTTTTAATACAATATTGTTAATCACATAGAAACTTATTGCAGCTATAATAGAAGCTGATTAATACTAAACAGGTGTGATAGGCAAAGCGAAGAAATCTAAAGTAACATAAGCATCAACATTTAGAACAAATAAAAATGGAAGTTATCTTAAGAATCAATTTACTCGGTATGAATCCAAAAAAAGTAAATTATTAAAAGGTATATTTCAGATAGGAATAGGAATAATTCCCTAACGGTTTAGATAAAATAGTACTGACATTAACTGCATACACGAATATTTAAGATGAAGAATAGGCAGATATTTTTAGACTACAGTAAACCAGGAGCTATATGAAAGGAAACTTTCATGTATAGTTCTGAAGTAGAGGTGTTTTATATATTAATATTAATGAAAAACTAATTGTATATTTTCTTAAATTTTAGGGAATATATATATTAAATTAATCTTAAAATCATAAAAATTAAACATCGACTATAACCAAAGATAGGAGTTTTAAAGATGAGTGGTCCTAATCCTAATAAACAACCAGTAGAATTAAATAGAACATCTCTATTTTGGGGATTATTAACAATATTTACTTTAGCAGTATTATTTTCTAGTTACTTTTTCAACTAAATTTAAATTAGTATTTTTAATATATTCTAGTCTTAAAAATAAATGTAAATATTCACTTTATAGTTTTAACCTAAAATAATGGAGATAAATAAAATGGCAGGTACAGGTAGAATTCCTCTGTGGCTAGTAGCTGTTGTCGGCGGACTAGCATTATTAACAGTTCTAGGGATATTCATCTACGGATCTTATTCTGGCATTGGATCTTCTTTATAGTTTCAATATGCCTTAAATTATACACCTATAGCTCTCTTCTTCGTTTTATTTGATATAAAACAATAGAGGAGAGATATTTTATTAATAGTAAGTATTTTAAAGACTTCTATTAAAAATTTTTATGAAATATCCTTTTGGACTTTAATTATATAAAGATTAATTACCAAAAAATATTTTTTACCTCATACGCAATGTAATTATTAAATACTAAACTATATTCATTAAGTTTTTGGATATGTCTAAAAAAAAATTTAATCACGACAAAAAAGATAAATTTCGTTTAGGCTGGAATAAGATTTATTGGAAAAAAAGATACCAATTTATCTATAGTATTCAAGAAAGTATTTACAAAGCCGCTCTAAGAGGTGATATTAATAATATGACTCAATTACAAAAAACTCTTCTAGCTTCTGTAAATACTAAATTAGTCGTAACTAAAGGAATCATAGAAAGTCGAAAATCTTCTATTAATAATTTAACTAAAATAAAACTTGCTTTATCACTAAGATTATATAGTCTTACCAATTTATATCCTTATTGGCAGTATCTTAATTTAGATATTGATTACTTTACATTCTATGATATATATACTCAAAGTATTGCTCGTATTATTCACATGATATTAGAACCTCAATGGGAAGCTTACTTTGAATCTGGAATTCTAGGTATTAGGTCTTTGTATTCAGAAAAAGATGCTCTTGTAATTATTTTACAACAACTTAGAAAAAATAAATTTAATTATGCTATCTCAGCTAAAATAAGTGATACGTTTAATACTAACCACTATAAAATAATCTTTCGTAAATTACATAATAGTTATTATATTAACTGGTTTATAACAAAATTTTTTAAGGAATATAAATCTCAGGAACTTTATTCTAAACTAAGCTTAATTAAATCTAATTCTACTCAAAGAGATACATTATTATTTAATATTTTAAATTATGGTTTACAATATCATATTCAAGATAATACTTTATTTCAAAAAATTAGATTTTCTGAATGCTTGTCTAATACTTCTATTATATATTTAACCTATGGATATAATTTATTTATACTCTGTTATAGTAATTTACAAAAAAAAATTTTAGTAAATACTCTAAAGATACAATTTAAAGCTTTAAATTTATATTTAGAACAGAATACTATTGTAATTAATTATACTTCTACTAAAATTAATTTTTTAGGTTTTTCTATTATATTGCATTCTAATAATATATACTTAATACCAGATTTAATTAATCAAAAACAACTAATTTATTCTATCAGAAAAATTTTATATAAAAAAGACTCTCTTGGTAGAACTCGGGCACTTAGCCATTTAACCTTAGAGGAAGCTATCTATAAAATAAACCCTCTAATAAAATTATGGTACCAATATTATGTAATTTGTACTAATAATTATTACTTTATAGAACTTGATCGAATTATAAATAATACTATTTACCGTTGGCAAATAAAAAAGTATAAACTAAATACGGTAAAGTCTTGGAATAAACAATGTATTAAACATATTAAGGGTAATCGAAGAATTGCCCAAGGTAAAGCTATTCTAAGATTACTCTCAGAAGAGAAATCTAAAAGAAAATTTTATTTTATCCCCTTCTATTATCGTTCCGCATATGATCAAGATAGAGAGTTTTGGAACCATCGAGGTATAAATCATGACCTATTATATCCATTCTCATTGGATATATATATATTCTAATTTCATTTATTTTTTATGAGTTCTCTTTTATCAATTAATAAATTTTTAATTTTTTTTAGTTATGACTTAAGAGAACCTTTACAATATGCTTTTATGCAGCGTTCTCTTATTGTAGCTATTGCAGTAGGTTTACTGTGTTCAATAGTAGGAAGCTATTTAATGGTTCAAAGATTAGCCCTTTTAGGTGATGCTATTAGCCACTCAGTAATGCCTGGGATAGCTTTTGCTTTTGCTTATAAGATACCTATCATTTTAGGTGCCCTATTAGCCGCAATATTAAGCACGCTCCTTATCACTTGGCTAAATGAAGCTTTTCCTTTAAAGGAAGATACCTTAATTGGTATTGTCTTTGCCACTTTTTTTGCTTTAGGGATTATTTTAATTAGTCTTATTCAAAAAAAGAACAAAATAGATTTAAACCATTTTTTATTTGGTAATATTTTAGGTGTCTCTTTAGAAGATGTTGTAGCTACTTCCATTATTTGTGGAGCAGTTTTAATGATAATTACTTTCTTATATAAAGAGCTTTTATTTTATACTTTTGATCCCTTAGGTGCAGAAGCGTTAGGATTACCTGTAAAACAATTAAATTTTTGCTTAATGGCTTTAGTGGCATTAACTACTGTGGCTAGTATGAAAGCAGTTGGAGTTGTTTTAGTGTTAGCTCTTCTTATTATACCCAGTGCTTCTGCTTATCTTTTAGTTTCACGTCTAGACCAGATTATGACAATTGCATCAACAATAGGCATTATTTCTAGTATCATGGGTATGTATATCAGCTATTTCTTTAATATACCTTCTGGACCAGCTATTGTAATAATTGCCTCTCTATTTTTTTGTATAGTACTAGCTATTTACAAAATCTCACAAATTTCAATAAATAAAAATTAAACTCAGAATACTTTATCAAAATGTAAAATTGATCCCCTAGAAAGCTTTTTCTCGATTATTATATAAAATATAGATTACTTAATCGTACCACACTGTTAGATATTTATTTTTTAATTTAATTATACTAACACAACATGAAGAAAATTTTAGGTTTTTTAGGGATCTTTTTCTCTTTAATCATAGGTATCCCTTCTATCGCCAATGCAACTTTATCTAGCTTAACTCCTTGCAAAGACTCTACTGCTTTTAATAACCGTTTAAATACAACTGTTAAAAAACTAGAAGGTAGACTAGCTAAGTATGAAGCTGGTACCCCACCTGCTCTTGCTTTAACAGAAACAATTAATAAAACTAAACAACGTTTTAATAAGTATTCCGAAGGTGGTTTATTCTGTGGAGCAGATGGTTTACCACACTTAATTGCAGATGGTAGATGGAGTCACGCGGTGTGATTTGTTTTTAGTATATAATATAAATCCTAGAAATGAAAAAATAATATTCATATCTAAACTTTAAGTGAAAATATATATTATTCAACTCAATGTTAATTCATCTGGACAAATATTATAATTAGTCCTAAATATTCCCTACATTAAGATTATCTATTCTAATGAAGCTAGGGGAAAATATATAGAATAAAATTCATATTCTTTATATTATAATAAGTTACTATGGTAAATATTATCAACCTTGTCAAATACCTAAGATACAATACTATTTACTAGATCGCGTGTCTATTAAATCAGATATATAAGATAGGGTAAATTAAAGGTATCTAAAGTAACATTTTAGTAGCATTGGGAACAAATAAGCATAGTTTATTTTTATCAATAATAAACTCTAATTAGGAACTGACATAATTGTCTAAAGAGTTACAATATTAAACTTTAGGAATTTGATATCCTAAACTCTTTTAAAATATATTATAATTTTTATGAAATAATTATTTTAAGTGACTTCAGGAGCCATATGAAGGTAAACCTTCACGTATGGTTTTGAATGGGAGATGTGTGAAGTCTAAGAAAACATATGATCTAAATATCGACCCTAACAAAGAATTTACTATTCCTGGATTATTATTTTTATATATCACAGGTTGGATTGGCTGGGTAGGTAGAGGTTACCTACAAAGTATAAGTAAAACTAATAAACCTACTGAAAAAGAGATTATTATTGATGTCCCCTTAGCTTTGAAGTTTATGCTTTCTGGTTTTCTATGGCCATTAGCAGCATTACAAGAGCTAAACAGTGGGAAATTATTAGCTTCTCAAGACGAGATAACTGTATCTCCTCGATAACAATATAATATACAATGGAAATTTACTTAACATGAATAACTTTACGTGCGACACGAAGTTACAAAATTTATAATAAGAATTAAAATAGCTATTCTTAATTAATTTAAACTTCAAATATATCAAAAGATTCTATTTAGCTCCTCTTATAAGATTCTTATAACATAAGATAAGTTAATGTAAAGTAACCTAATTTTAGTTGAGTGAAACATATATTGATTTTATATACAACTTTATTTTGTAAAACGTGACATTATATACTTACTCTTAGTAATATAATCAGGATTTCTCAGAGATTTATGACTTTAATTTCAAGATTATAAATTTGAAAGAAAAATTAGATCTATTTACACTTAATAATATCTAATTTGAGCTATATGCAAAGAGATCTGCACGTATAGTTCTTAAGGAGAAACCTACTTTCTACCTAACTAAATACTTATCTACTGCACCTGTAATTGGTACTATTTGGATGGTATTCACAGCAGGAATATTAATCGAAATTAATCGTTTTTTTCCTGATGGATTATATTTATCCTTTTAGATAACTAATGTAGGGAAGAAGATTATAGAATATTACTATAATCTTCTTCCCTAATAAAAAATTTCTATGTACAAATCACTCTGTCATAATTGATAAATGAAGTATTAATATCAGTGTTTCTAACAATACAATATAACTAATCGATTGATTATACTATTATAGGAGTTCTTTTTGTCAATAAAATACTATTGTTTTTTATAATATAGTTATATATTACAACATTAAATAAATCTGGTATGAGCGTAGTAAGTCAAATTATATTAGAAGCTGATGATCAATTAAGGTATCTTACTATTACCGAATTAGATAGTATTAAAGAATATTTAAGTACTGGCTTAGATAGAATCAATATCATTGGAAAAATAAAAGGCAAAGAAAAAGATATAATTCGTGTCGCAAGTAAGCAACTTTTCCAAATTCACCCTGATTATATTGCTCCTGGTGGAAATGCTTCTGGCTCTAAACAAAGATCATTATGCTTAAGAGACTATGGATGGTATTTACGTTTAATTACTTATGGCATTTTAGCTGGAGATAAAGAACCTATAGAAAGAATTGGTCTTGTTGGAGTTAAAGAAATGTATAATTCTTTAGGGGTACCGATTGTAGGGATGATTGATAGTATTGAATGTTTAAAGACAGCGACAATGACATATTTAAATGAAGAGGAAAATTTAATAATTGAACCTTATTTTGACTATATCATAAGATCTATGAGTATTTAAAATTTAACGACTTAGATTGCTTGATAGTTAGAATAAACTATGATAGTATAATAGATGCCAAGTTATATATTACAAAAATTAAAAATTTGTCAGAACTTAATCGTAGCAGCAAGTTAATTATTTGTAATGGTATATCTTGGCTTTACTTTTTTTAATGGAATACTTTTGCATTTTTATTTAAAATTCAAATATGTTAATCTGGATCAAATTCTTTAAACAATCTGTCAATACTAATTTTTTTCTACATCCTTTAGAATTAATGAGTAAAACTTTTTTAGTTACAGAGAAAAGTCAGTTATTCATTCTGCTGAGTAATAAAGTAAATATGTATGAATTAGAACAACTCTGTAGTCTTGTAGGATGGGGGAAACGCCCTCCTAAAAAAGTTAAATGTGCTATGAATAACAGTATTATAAACCTAACTTTATATTCAGATTATAATTCAAAATATAAATTAATTGGTTTCGTTAGAGCTATCTCAGACCAAGCTTTTAATGCTACTATTTGGGATATGGTAATTCACCCTGATTACCAAAGTCAAGGCCTTGGAACTCTTTTAATGAAAAAGATTATTCAAGAACTAAGATATCTAGAAATAGATACAATAACACTATTTGCAGATTCAAAAAGTATTAAATTTTATAATAAATTAGGTTTTATCACTGACCCCTATAATATCAAGGGTATGTTTTGGTACCCACAGTAGACAACGATCACATTATTTGCTATCCTTAAATATAACGGGATGTAGCGCAGTTTGGTAGCGCGCCTGCTTTGGGAGCAGGATGCCGTAGGTTCGAATCCTATCATCCCGAGACAAGAGATCTCAAAATTATTTCTCACTAAAGTAAATTAATTTTGAGATCTCTTGTCTTGCAATAATATTATTTGGAAAAAATTTTATTATATCCTGATATATAGTCATTGCTCTTTTATATTGTTTTATCTTTTGCAAAATCGAGGCGACTTCTAACATAACTAATTCATTATTTGGAAATATCTCTAAAGATAAATGGTAATTATATACTGCTTTATCATAAAGATTTAATAAACTATATAGCTTTGCTAGCTGAGAATACACTATTCCAATTTGGTGATTATTTTCCTGCGGGTATTTTTCTAAAATACACTTGAAACAAAAGATTGCTTTAGAATATATTTTCTGTTGCCAATAAAATTGAGAAATATCATATAATTCCAAAAATTCATATGAAGCTATATCAAAATTGTGTTTTAATATTTTTTTCTTATTATTTTCCCCATATAAAGTAATCGCTTGTACTGTCAGGATATAAGAAAAAACTAAAAAAAATATTAAAACAATACTTAAGTATAAAATAGGTAAAGTTAGCATTTATAAAAATTAACTCAAATTATACATTAAATAAGCTACTTTTTAAAATATCTTCTGCTTCTAAAGTTACTAAGTCAGCCTTAGTCAAAACTTTACTTCCACTGGCAAAAATGCGATTAGCTTGACGCATTCTAGCTCTATCAATTGCATTTTTCACACTTCTAGCATTTGCAAATAGAGGTTGTTCCATACGTTTCTGAGTATACTTCGCTAATGCTTCTTCTGCATCTGGAGCAAAACGATATTGTTGCTCTTGAAGCATTAATTGAGCAATGCCTACTAACTCTTCCACGGTATAATCCGGAAAATCAACATGATTAGCCACACGGGATGATAATCCTGGGTTAGACTTATAAAAATCATCCATTTTTTCTTTATAACCAGCAAACACTACGACTAAATCATCTCTTTGATTCTCCATTACTTGTAATAAAATTTCAATAGCTTCACTACCATAATCTCTTTCATTATCTGGTTTATAAAGGTAATAAGCTTCATCAATAAATAAAACTCCCCCCATGGCTTGTTTTAATACTTCTTTTGTTTTAGGTGCTGTATGACCAATATATTGTCCTACTAGATCATCTCTAGTTACAGTTAATAGATGTCCTTTTCTACTATAATTTAAACGATGTAAAATATCTGCCATTCTAGTAGCAACACTTGTTTTCCCTGTTCCTGGACTTCCTGTAAATGACATATGTAAACCAGGAGTAGTAGATGTTAAATTTAAACTTTTTCTTAAACGATCTACTAATAACAAGGCGGCAATCTCTCTAATTCTTGTTTTTACTGGAACTAAACCAATTAATTCTCTATTTAATTGATCTAAAATTTCTTGAATTTGTGTCTTTTCGTATTCTTCTCGTAAATTTACAAGAGTATCCTCTGAAACTTTCTCTATTGTAGACATAATAATATATATTTATTAAATATAAGTAAATAAATAACTAGGCCATAGTTATTTAAAATATTGGCCTAGTTAAATAGAATTAGTAACGGCTTCCTTCTGGTTTTTCAGTAGCATAGCTATGAATTGTATAACGTTGTAAACGTCCATCACTTTCTTGACGATTTAAAACAAAGCCTGGCTCAGCTGAAGGTCTATTAATAATAAAAGATAAACCGCAGCTCTCAGTACCTCTAGTATTATTATAAGCATTTACTTTAATATACATATTAGGATGAGCTTTACGACAAGAAGTAATTTCATAAACTACTGCTGCTGCATCTTTAATATCGAATAATGGAAGACCCCACATTTCCCAATATGAGTTACGTGGATGTGGATCATCAGTATATTCAACACTCATTGAAAAGCCTTGGCTCATAGCGTATTTAATTTGTTTACTGATTTGCTCATCTGTAAGGTCTGGAAGGTATGAAAATGTTCCTTGTGTTAATCTCACTTTATGCTCCCTAATAGTTTAGAAAATTTTAATTATATCAGAAATTACAACTTACGAATTAAACGTTTGCAGTTGGAGTCTCAACGAAATCAGCTGTATCTGTAGAAGTATAGTTGAAGCTAATATCTTTCCATAGATCTAAAGCTGTTTGAAGAGGTCCACAGGTCTTAGCCGCATCTCTTAAGATTTGAGGACCTTCTGCTACATAGTCACGACCTTCGTTTCTAGCAATAATCATAGATTCTAAAGCTACACGGTTTGCAGTAGCACCTGCTTGAATACCATCCGGGTGACCAATAGTACCACCACCAAATTGTAAGATTACATCTTCACCTAAGTATTGTACTAATTGGTGCATTTGACCAGCATGAATACCACCTGAAGCAACTGGCATTACTTTACGTAAAGAAGCCCAGTCCATTTCAAAGAATATACCTTCTACTAAGTTAGTATCTAATCTAGTATCTAATAAAGTTCTATAGAAACCTTTAATCATTAAAGGATCACCTTCTAATTTACCTACTACCGTACCTGCATGAATATGGTCAACACCAGCCATGCGCATCCACTTACAGATTACACGGAAGTTCATACCATGATTCTTTTGACGTGAGTAAGTAGAGTTACCTGCTCTATGTAAATGTAAAATCATATCATTTTTACGTGCCCATACTGCCATTGTTTGAATTGCAGTATAACCAATTACAAGATCAATCATAGAAATGATACTACCTACTTCTTTAGCAAAAGCAGCTCTTTCATACATATCTTCTTGAGTAGCAGAAGTAACGTTTAAGTAATGTCCTTTAATTTCACCACTTGCTGCAATTGCACGATTTACACCTTCCATACAGAATAGATAACGCTCTCTCCATCTCATGAATGGTTGTGAGTTAATATTTTCATCATCTTTTAAGAAGTCTAAACCACCTTTTAAACCTTCGTATACTACACGTCCGTAGTTTTTACCAGATAAACCTAATTTTGGTTTAACTGTAGCACCCAATATTGGACGACCGAAGTTATTCATACGCTCACGTTCTACAATTACACCAGTAGCTGGACCTTGGAAAGTTTTTAAGTAAGCTACAGGGATACGCATATCTTCTAGACGTAGAGCTGATATAGCTTTAAATCCAAATACGTTACCGATGATAGATGCAGTTAAGTTTGCAATTGAATTTTCTTCAAATAAATCGATATCATAAGCAACATATGCAAAATATTGATCAGGGCTACTAGGTACTGGATCTACTCTATAAGCTTTAGCTCTGTATAAATCACAAGCTGTTAATAAATCAGTCCATACAACAGTCCAAGTTGCTGTAGATGATTCACCAGCAACAGCTGCTGCTGCTTCAACTGGGTCAACCCCTGGTTGAGGAGTAATTCTGAAAAGAGCTAAAATATCAGTATCTAATACAACGTGATCAGGAGCCCAGTAACCCATTTTAGCATATGGGATTACACCAGATTCATAACGTTCGTTTTTAATTCTGGTGCGTTCTTCTACAGATTGAGACATGCATTCCTCCTTCAATATAAGGCAGTATCATTAGGCTATAAACAGCCATGTGTACTATATCAAATTTTTATAAAACTATAATTTAGGCGTACAACATTATTCGTATATGGGCAAATAAGAGTTTCTAAACTTAATGTTTAGTTTTCTCCTTAACCTTAATATATAATTTAACACTTTTTCAGGATTAATTAATTATAGCTTTATTTATATTAATAATAAGTTTTATTAATATTCTAGATAGAGGATAGTTATAAATTCTTGAAAAATTTTAATAATAATAATATACTATAGAATATGCACACGACGGTAAATGATTACTCATTTAAGGAAGAGATCAGAAACTCTAATAGTTTGATTATAGTGAATTTTTGGGCTCCATGGTGTACTCCTTGTAAAATGATACACCCCATTCTAAATGAAATAACTAATGATTACCATGAATTTTTAAAAGTAATTACTATAAATACGGACAGTAACCCAACTACTGCTATGGAGTATAATGTAAGAAGTATTCCAACTCTAATTATTATAAAAAATGGAGAATTATTAGCTAAAATCACTGGAGCTGTTCCTAAATCAACAGTATTACAACTTGTTAATCAATTATTATAAACTGAAATTAATTTAAGAAATTATTATGGGTAAACAATGCCAAATTACAGGTAAGGTATTCAATAACGCATATGCTGTATCTCATTCTCACGTAAGAACAAAAAAAAGACAGCATATAAACCTACAAAAGAAAAAAATTTGGTCCTTTAGTAAAAATAGATGGATAACTCTTACTCTTTCTACTAAAGCTTTAAAATCTTTAAACCAAATGAAAATTAATATTTAAAAACTTTATTAGTATATCTATGTAATTCACCTTATGGCAATATCCACAAGGTGAATTACATAGCAATTAAATTAATTATTTGTTATGTTAATATTCTCATCAAGAGTTATTGCAGGTATTAATACTTCTCGCCTAGGATATTCATTAATCCTTGGAGCATATAATAATACTAACTTAATACGATTAAACCATAAGCGAGCAAAATACAATGGTACATATAAACGCTTCTGGTAAAATTTCTGTAATCTATTTTGACTAGCAAATGAATCTTGTAATTTATTTACAAAAGTATATCCTTCTCGATTTGAAACAAATAGAAAATTCCTATTCTTTAAATTATTATCTTGTTCACAATCATATAAAAAATCTTCAAAATTATAAACCAAAAGATTTGGTTTTTTAGGCAGTTTGATATTACTATGAGATTCACAGAATTTTTCCCAGGCTGCTTCCGCACCCTCTAAAGTTAAAAATATATACTCCCTATCTTTATCCTTTCCTTCATAATGAATTTCTGTTGTTGAAAAGAAATTATTCCTTACTTTTGTCTTTCGTATTGTATAAATTGGCTGACTAGCAAAACCATCTCTTGTAATTTTTTGTTTAGGGTGAAATTGCATTTTATTTCCATATCTAAAACGATAAATATAAAGTAAATCACCTACTTCTTTTACATCCGGAACAAACATAAAACGAGTTTCGGGAGGAGACGTTCGATTTAACTTATATGCTATACTTAAAGGAAAAGGAATTACTTTAGCACCTAGCTCCGCTGCAGATAGGGGACCATATTGCCGTACTGTATGTTGATAAGATTTGGCATCTTCAGGGTTAAAAAAGAAAAACCCTAATTTAGTTGCACGAGTATCAGCTTCCCATTCAAAATTTCTATAATACCAATCAAATAGTCTATCAGAAAATCCTTTAAGAAATTCTTCAGCAGGATATGCTAAAATAACTTGTCTTAAATTATTACGCACAGTAAATACTGGAAATTTCTCAAATTTACTTAATAGTATGTTATTATTTTCTGTAGGAAAACCTGGAGTCCTAATATTCTTACGATTAATAACCTTTAAGAGTATATCTTGGGGACTATATTTGCCTACTGCCCACCATTTAATACTCATTGCATCAGCACCTTTCTCTCCTTTTTGTCTTTGAGGTAAAAGAAAATGAATTCTTTCTGTTTTCATTAATCTTTTAAATTTTTCCCTCATTGTTTTTCTTTTTTGTTTTTCCCTGGGGGTTAACAATTCATCTTTAACCATTGGATCACTTAAAATACCACTCGATTTTTTATAAATAACTATCTCATTTTTATTAATTTTACTTAATTGACTTCTATCAATTATTAGTGATGAATCGTTATTATGAAAATCCTGTTTAGGCATTAGTTTCATATCTTCAGAAGATAAAACTGTATATAGAGTAGATTCTGCATTACGCGATTTTATTGCAAAAGTATATCCTAATGATTTTTTTTGTAGTTTTTTTTCTAACAAATTACTTTTTATCCCTAGACTATATTTAGACTCATTCAAAGTATTTGAACTACTTTCGTATAATACACAGGGTATAATATTAAACAAACTAATTAGTATAATATATATTCTAAACATAGTACCCAAATTTATTAAATAATATATTTATATGTAGATTAAAATTTTAATATAATTTAGTATTTAATTAGATTTATCTAGATTAAATACTATTCTAAAATTTACTCTCTAATTTTACTATAGCCTGCTTAGTAAATCAAGGCAAGTCTTTTTGTTATTTTATGTAATATCTATATATTTTTTTTCACTTTATGTTACTCTAATAATAACATATGGCGGCATAGCCAAGTGGTAAGGCAGAGGATTGCAAATCCTTTACCCTCAGTTCGAGTCTGAGTGCCGCCTCAGCGATATAATCCATAAAAGGGGGTGTGGTGGAATGGTAGACACAACAGATTTAAAATCTGTTGATTTATTTAAATCGTGAGGGTTCAAGTCCCTCCACCCCCATACTTCAAGTATAAATATTAATATCTATGTGTATCTGTATTAATTGTAAATATGTCAATAATTGCTCTATGTATTTTTTTATAGAAAAACAACATAAAGAAGTATCTTTTAAAACTAAACAAACAATGTTTATACCTCACTTTTCTATTATTTATATTAATATTATTTCTATATCTTCTCATCAATTAGACTGGGATTTAGTAGAATGTATTTCCTTTGTTGAACATCCAGGAAAATGGTTACAAGAATAAATTAATTAATTCTCAGTTAAATTTTTTGTTATAGTCGATACTTGTTATCTCAGTCCAGAGTTTTTAAGCACCTCTACTTCAAAACTATACATGAAGATTTCTCTTCATATAGCTCCTAAGTTACTAATAATCTATGGAAGTTTAGTAAACTTTTCAGGTATTATCCTTATCCCTAACTAAAATTTTGTTTAAACAATTAATTCATTTTATTCTAAATCAATATAATTTTAAAAAAATTTTATTTTTATTTGTTCCAAGTGCTAATTAATTAGTTTACCTTAGGTATCTATAATTTGCCTATCACAACTTAGTATTATTATCTGTATTTTTATACATTTAGATAACCTTTACGTGATGAATCATTATAAAAAAATTTTATTTAATTTTACTCCACCAGACAATTTTATTATAAATAAAAGCTTTTTTCCATTACGATATATTGACCTTAGTAAAAAAACTGAAATTAATATTATGTATTTTGTAAGCTTTGTAGTAAAAATTAATTATCACCTGCAAAATATTAAAATTACTTCTTAATAGCTAAGAAAGTTATATTATTAAATTTAACACCTAGTTATATCTCACTTTAATACAGTCTACATCTTAGAATATTTAAGCTTTTTATAAACAAATCACACAAAAATTCGGAATTAATTTTAGAAGATCTAGTTAATGATATCTTGCCAGTACGAGCTGTCTCAATAATTCCAAAGTGTCGAATAATATTTTGAAAAGCTACAATCTTACCTGGATCACCTGTCACTTCTGCTATTAAAAATTGATCAGCTAAATCCACTATTTTAGCTCGAAAAATATTTACTATTTCAATAATAGCATTTTGCTTCTCTTTACTACAATTTATTTTTAATAGCATTAGTTCACGTTCCACGGATGGAGTAAAGGTCACATCATCTACTTTCAAAACATTGATTAGCTTATATAATTGTTTTGTTATTTGTTCTACAGTCCTCTGATCTCCAGGAACAACCATAATAATCCTTGAGATTCCTTGATTTTCTGTAGTTCCTACTGCAAGACTATCTATATTAAAACTTCTTCGTGCAAATAAGCCCGATATACGAGATAATACACCTATTTCATTTTCTACTAAAACAGATAAAGTATGCTTGTTAGGTTAAAAAAATATTTCCTAAAGAACCATACATGCAAATCTCTTTGCATACGGCTCATAATTTATATAATGTATTATATAAATTATAAAAAATTAGTAACTTATAAATTAACTGATATTACTCATTAACTATTTACTCGTTTTTTTCCTACTACATAACTTTAATTATACTTTTTCTCGTCTTAAAAAAATTTGATGATTATGATCTAGTTAAATATATATACATCTTCTATCACTAATAATTTATATTTGGTAGACTTTAATATCTCCTTTAAAAACTATACGTGCGGATCTCCCAGCATATAGCTTAAGTCATAAATTTAAATTTAATTTATCACCTATTTAAGTTTGCTTAGTGAATTTTTACTAAAAACATAATAAATATCTTAACCTTTTAGGTTTTTACGTTTTACGGTATTGTAAATTAATTATAAATCTTACGTTACTATATCATGTATAGCTATTTATTATTAGAATATACATAACTATTCTAAATTGATTATATGACTTAAAAACATATAGTAATTTTTATAAATTAATTTTACCTCTTTTAGCTTAAATCTTGTAATAGCTTTGTTTTTTACATTATTGCTTAGTACAGTAACTTCGTATCGCACTATGTAAATTATTTTATATAATATATACAGCTTTTTTTCTACTTCATAACCTTAATCTCTTATATTTTTAGCTTTCTTATCTAAAAAATTTCTATAATTATTTCTTTACTCGAATTAATAATGAAATTAGACAAGTATAAAAATACTTTTTTTTTAGGTAGATTTGAAGAATCTATCGAGTCGCACCATAAATACTTTAAAGTAATTTAACTATTAGATTTAAATATTTTTTATTTTAGAATAACATATTTTATTCTTATTTAATAGCATTCTAACTATATCTTAAATGCCAGTTTTTTAGTATTATATAAATAATGGGCCTGTAGCTCAGTGGATTAGAGCACGTGGCTACGAACCACGGTGCCGGGGGTTCGAATCCCTCCTCGCCCGTAACAATTATAATAAATCTTAAATAATTTTCTTACTTTAAAGTCTAACAAAGGAATAATGATTATGAACGAATCTATTTTATTCAATGATGAAGCAAAAAATGCTTTAGTAAAAGGTATTAATATTTTAGCTGAAGCTGTTGCTGTAACTATGGGTCCTAAAGGAAGAAATGTAGTTCTAGCTAAAAATCAACAAACTCCTCAAATTATTAATGATGGTGTTACTGTAGCACAGGAAATATCATTAAAAAACTGTATAGAAAATGCTGGAGCAGCTTTAGTTAAAGAAGCTGCTGCTAAAACAAATGAGACTGCAGGAGATGGTACAACAACAGCTACAGTTCTTGCTCATAATATGATTAAACAAGGATTACAATATACTAATTCTGGAATAAATACAATGAAATTAAAAACAGGTATACTGAAATCTGTTAAATTTGTCACTGAATTAATTTCAGAATGTGCAAAACCTATCCAGAATTCTTCTGATATTATTCAAATTGCAACTATATCAGCTAATAATGATAAAGAGATAGGGAGAGTTATTGCAGATGCTTTTTGTAGTGCTGGAAGAGAAGGCATTATTTCATTAGAAGAAGGTAAATCTACTCAGACTGAGCTTGAAGTTACAGAAGGGATGCAATTTGATAAAGGTTTCATGTCACCTTATTTTAGTGATAATACTAATAATTCCCAAACTTTAACAAAAGATAATCCTTACTTGCTTTTAACAGATCAAGAATTAAACTCTGTTTCGAAAGAAATTATTCCAATATTAGAATTAATTATCAAACAAAACAAGCCTCTTATTATAATGGCTAGAGATATTGAGAATAAAGCTCTTTCTACATTAATAATGAATTACTTACAGAATAAAATAGATGTAGTGGCTATAAAAGCACCTGGATTTGGAGATGAAGTTACTAACTTTTTAGAAGATATTGCAACTTTAACAAAAGGAACTCTAATTACTAAAGAATCAGGAATCAAATTTAATCAAATAAAACTAGAAATGTTAGGAAAGGCTAGGCAAGTAACTACTAGTAAAGATTCTACTACTATCATCGCTAATAAACAGGAGAAAGTAGTACAAGAACGTTGCCATTTCATTAGGAAACAAATTGAAATAAGTGATTCATTATATGAGAAAGAAAAACTAGAAAATAGACTAGCCAAACTCTCAGGTAGTGTTGCTATCGTTAGAATTGGTGCAAAAACTGAGGTAGAAATGCAAAATAAAAAGTTAAGGTTTGAAGATGCTCTTAATGCTACTAGAGCTGCAATTAGTGAAGGCATTATACCTGGAGGCGGGTGCACCTTAGCACATATTGCTATTAAATTAAAAGATTGGGCTGAAAAATATTTATCAGAAGAGGAACAACTAGGTGCACTTGTTATTAGTAATAGTTTAGTTGCTCCTATTAAAAGAATTGCATATAATTCTGGTAAAAATGGTAATTTCGTATTAGACAAGCTGTATTCTTATCCTAGAAACATAGGCTATAATGCACAAAGAGATGAATATAAAGATTTATTTAAAATAGGAATTATTGATCCTGCAAAAGTAACACGCTGTGCTCTTCAAAATGCAGCTTCCGTTGCTAGCATGATCTTAACTACAGAATGTGTTATTCCTGAATTAAATTAATAAGTTAACATTTCTCTCTTTAATGGACGAGTTACCAATTTTAAAATTTCTAAAGCATTACTAAAACCATGAATTTGAGCAAAAGTAAATTCTACTGACCATTTAGTATTAATATTACGTGCTTCTAACGGATTGGCATGTGCCATACCAGTAATTACTAAATCAGGCTTTAAATCATAGATACGATTAATTTGATTATAATTATCTGGTTTTTCTACAATTCTAGGTAAATTAGTATTTTGTTTTAAGCATGTTTCTTGTAATAACTTTAACTCTGCAGATTGATATCTCTTATCCATATAAGGGATACCTACTTCATAGACATGCATTCCACAAGAAGCTAAAAAACGTGCTATTGAAATCTCTAATAAATTATCCCCCATAAAAAATACTGATTTTCCCCTTACTATCTCTAGTTCTGAAGACAAACTATCCCATATTTTTTGTTCACGTTCCATTAAATTCTTAGGTTCTATATTATATATAGAGCAAATTTTTTCGATCCAAGCTCGAGTACCATCTGGACCAATTGGAAAAGGAGCACTTATTAATTTGGCCTTCCTTCTACGCATTAATGTTGTTGCCGTACGGCTTAAAAATGGATTTACTCCAACAACATATGCTCCTTCAGGAATATCTGGTAATTGAGTATACTTTTGAGAAGGTAACCAACCACTCACTTTAATACCTTGATGCTCTAATTCTAAGGTTAACTGATTACAAGTTGACTCAGGTAAAGAACCAAATATAATTAAAGGAGGAGATTCTAGTTCAGAAGCTTTTGGTTTTGGACAACGTTGAGCTAAAGCAGCAAGAACAGTATCTTCTCCTTGAGTAAAGGCATAATCTAAGCCATTAGCTCTAGCCACTACAATCGGGATATTAATTTCAGTTTCTAATTTAGGAGCTATGCCTTCTAAATCCATTTTAATAATTTCAGTTGTACAAGTTCCGATCCAAAAAATAACACTCGGGTTTCTATCTTTTTTTATTTCTAAACATAAACGCTTTAACTCTTGGTAATCATTTAATTGGGCTGAAATATCACCTTCTTCTAATTCAGCCATAGCATATCTAGGCTCTGAAAAAATCATTACACCCATTGCATTTTGTAAAAAATAACCACAGGTCTTTGTTCCAATAACCAAGAAAAAACTATCTTCTATTTTTTGATAAAGCCAAGATACACAACTTATAGGACAAAAAGTATGATAATTACCTGTTTCACATTCAAAATTTAACTCTTTAGCTTGAAGCATGTTCTTTTATTATTTCTAATTTTATCAATATTTATATTTTAAGCATATTATTCTTTTCTTCAGT